CCGTAGATAACCAAGTGCAGAGGAGTAAAAAGAAGTGAAATAAGAAGACAACTGACCTAGCCCAATAATAAGGAGTTCAATGATAAAGTAAAAGACTAGCCGAATAAGAAGTCTCAGTTGGAAAAGCAGTTCATTCTTGCGGAGCTTTTGAAACAGGGGAAAAGAAGTGACATCAGGTATTGAGTCATGCAATCAGGAAAAGAGATGCGTACTTCTTGTACTTCCTTTGTTTGTTCTATGAAAGAGAGGTTTTATTGGTAAATCCATCGCTTTCCATTCCAGTTCAAAGCAGTAAAGCCCAAATCAAGTAGTTCCGTATATGTTTATTCTTTTAGCAACTCTTCCTTTCCTTTCTTTTCAATAGCTCAGTTTAAAAGTTACTTTCTTTTGTTTGAACAAGACCACTTGCTTTATCAAGAAATAGTTCAGTTGGCAAAGCAGTGATTTCGGAATCAAATAAGTAAAAAGCAGCGTACCTCCCTTACTGACTTTGTTCTATTCTATTAAATAAAGGTTTTTCACATAAGTAAATAGTAGAATTTTTTATCCACTTCTCCACTAGATGAGATAAAAAACTGTAAAACAAAGACAATTCCCTATAGAAAAGCAGCGATTTCAAATGTCCAATTCCGAGCTTTTTCACCTAATAGCTCAGTTGATAGCTGTTATTTAGGAATTCCATAATCAAGTGTTTCTGGTTCACTTTCCTTCTCTCACTTTTTCTATTAACTAGCTTGCCCAGTCTCCTGCGCTTGTATCAACTCTTGTCTATCTTTTTTGCTCTGATTGACTTAGTGAACGGGCTCGCTCATAGGGAAAAGCTTTTATTTTATAAGTAGTCCGAAGCGGCGTGAGAAGAAAACAGACTAGCCTAATAAGAAGAAGTGTAATGCTTTTGTGAAAGAAAAGACCGTTTCAAGTTACTAAGTAGTAAAGGTTTTACAGTTCATGCTTTTTCGCTTTAACTACTCTGTTTTCTATTGATTCCGTATCTTAGACAGATTTCCTTGCTTGTGCCGAAACTATTCTTACTCTCTTTCTATCAAAATACAAGATTTGTTCAATCGATTTGCCTAGCTAGATAAAGTACTTTTTTTGCCCTATGGGCCTATCGCCTACGTTTGCTTTCCCTCTTTCCCGGAACTAGCTTTTACTGATAAGGAAAGGAAAGCGAAAGCCTAGTTACGATTTCCAAATATCTTAGTTAACCATAAACGAGATTTTACTTAAACCATTCCTATCTTTAGCGTTCCTTGCAAAAAAGAAAGACTATCCGTGCCTATTAAATAGCTTGGTTGTCCAGTTACAGACTTTTTCTCACTTACTCAGTCCCTTGCTTCTTCTATGAACTAGCTTCTTTTATTGGTCATTCCCTCGTTTGTTTATTCTAAAACAATCAACTAGAACAACAAGATTGCAAGAAAGAAACGTTGACTCGTAGTTCACTCGATTGGAAAACAAGGGAGAAGCAGTCAAACCTAGCTTACTAGCCTAAGAAACAGTTAATTTCTCATGTTCAATCCCGCTTCCTTTATAAACAAATACTCAGTTGGAATGAAATCCAGATCCAGTAAAATTGCAAACCCGATTTGCCGCCTAGAAAGTAGTTAACTCTCTTTCCCTTGCCTATCTGTGACAGATTTCCTTCCTTTTGCAACAAATAGTTAGGTTGATAGAAAAGCAGTGATTTCAAATGGGAAATCCCGAGCTGGATAGTTCTAGTTTTTTCTAGGAGAAGCAGTCTAATCAGGTTTGAGTGAGTCATTAAAGAAGTAAAGTGGTAAGACATCACCAGACAGGAAATACCTAGTTTATATAGAAAAAGCGGTTACATTCGTTTCATAAACAAAACCGTTCCTTAAGTAAAGCCGTTCTTGAAGTGCAAAGTCGTGAAAGGTAGAAGTTACATTCGTTTGTTCAATACTGGGCAAGTTCAAACTCGTTAAAAGCAGTCTCATTCCTTTGATCACTAAATCCTGGGCAGTTATCAGTAGTGAATGCTTTTGTTAAAAACCGTAAATAAAGTGCTTGATAGTGATAAGTTGTAAGGTTTGATTTATTTAATTCTCTCAGTCAAATCTTGTTTCTGGAATCAAGTATTCAAGCTCGGGATGCACGCAGTGAATTAAGCAAATGACTTTACTTCTTATCTTTTGATAGTTCTAGACCTAGCTTTAACCATTCTTGTATATCAGTTTTCCTACGATTTCATTCCTAACTTAGTCTATTCCATAGTTAGGTTGTCCAGTTAATTCTTTCTCGCTTGTTCTTTCTATTTGTGTGATTTATTGCTTGCGAAAGAGTAAGGAGTTTTCAAGCAACAGTTCAACCAAAGAAAGCAGCCTCTATACTTTATTTCTATAGAAGAATGTTAAAGTTCAAACCAGGCAAAAGCAGTGCTAAGCAGTCTAAGAAGGTGTGATTTAGGTAGGAAAGAAAGAAGAAGTGCAATTCTCATGCAAAAGACTAGCTGATTCCGCAGTTACATTTGTTTGTTCAAGACCGCAAAGCCTGTGAAGAGGAGTTATCAGTAGTTGATGGTGAAAAGCAAGCAGTTCATTCGAATGGTCTAGGGAAAAGAAGTTCATTCACAGTAGTCGATAGAATGAGCAATAGTGCCGTGAGAAAAAAGACTAGCCGAAGAAGCTCTAGCCGAAGAAGAAAAAGAAGTTACGGAAGAAAAAAAAAGAAAAGACGGGTCGAGTCTGATACATCAACCGTCGACTCCATATCCGCAATGAATCTCTTGGGACTAGATGCTAAAGCATAGAATCGGGACTCTTGCATTGTAGTGTAGGAAAGTAAAGGGCAGTTTTGGGGAAAAAAGAAAGAAAAAGAAAGAAAAAAAAGGAAGTTCAACGTTTCGTTGGTAGAACCCACGCCAAGATCTATGAAAATAGAAGCCGCCGCCATCTATTTCTTATTTTGTTTTATAGATAGGAAAGGAAAAAGATTAGACCGGTTACAGAGGAACACACCTTGATCTTTCATTCCTTCCGCGCGCACCGGGCTATTTTCACTACTGGAAAAGAAAGGCTTATTTATGAATTCAAATAAATTGCTTCAAGATCCTCGGATTATTCCTCTTCGTTCTTTTTTAATAAAAGAATGGGTCCTGCTATTATTTATAACCTTCGCTCTTTACACCTGGCATGGCATGACGTGAATAATCTTTTGAAAGGGCTGCTGGCACGCTGAGAACTACTGACACAAGGATTTTCAGTACGGCAACCCGGATCCATTACTACGTTCCTGCATGCAATATGCCCACTATCTGCTTTATCTGGGATTTCATGCTTGAGTTTCGTTTCGGAAATAGCACTTTGGAGAGCATGGGTAATATTAATAATAGACCTCAAAAGAGTAAGCTGTTTGGTGCTGGCATCTGACTTATTCTAACTATCCTTACTGGGTGAGCCTTTGTATTTTGACCAGTTGAGGACGTCTGCTCCTGCTTTTAAGAGAAGTGGAAGTAGATGGACAAGGAGTGGAGTTAAGAAAAGGGAATCGTTGAAATAAGAAAATGTCAAACAAAAACAATAGTCTAGACTGCTAGTAATATTAAAAATGAGAATAAGAAAAGATAGTGGATGATGATGGAGAGAACAACAACAAATAAAAGCACTGAGAAGCTCAGAATGGTATGGTGTCAGTTCTGTCCAAATTGGTCAGACTCAGTACTGCTATGACCAACATGAGGCGCGCAGCGAAGATGGTTACCATTGCCAACACAGATGGTGTCGTTCGTTACCCGAGGTTCCTGTTGGAGAGGTAAGAGACTATAGATAGATCGGCTGTCATATGATGGGTCGCACCAGTATCTGGATACCTCTGCTGATCCGAAGATGAAATATGAATGCAAAGGCTGATGGAATGTCATAAGGTTGGTACGATTGATCTAATCAAAGCTTGTTATGATAAGGCTCATTTGGTTGAGATCTTGTCTCCTCTTTCTTCTTCCTTTTTTCTCAGTCTGACAATTCACTGTTCATTCGCCACTCGGAGTGCGAAAACAGGATGTGACTACAGCTCTCCTACTGAAAGAACTTAATTTTACGAGTATAGAGAAGTCTGGGTGGGAATAGAGAATGCTTTAACTCCCCGCTACATCGAAGGTTATAAGCATATAGTAGCATTTGAATGCTAACTGAAAGTTGGATCAATTATTTTGCACTTCGCTCAATAGATGACCAGGGCAGTGATTTATTTAGGAAAGACCCGATCCCACCCAAGTGCCATCTGAAAGGATTTCTTTTTGGCGTAGCCTATGCGTCAGTCTGCCCAAACAGTAAAGCCAGTCAGAAGCAAAGGTGCCAATGAAAAAGCAATCGATCTCATCGTCCTCACTCAAACCTAGCTGCCAACTCGGCTTCCCACCAGTAAAGTGCCTCGTCCTCCAGGCGGCATCGCTGGTGAAATGTTTCAAAAAGAAAAGCAAAGAAAAGCTATCATGTTGAACAATCATCCAAATAGCAAAAGAGCAAAATCGAAAGAAAGCCATTGTAGAAGTACCGGGTCGGACTGTGAATCTGGTTACCGAAGCCCACCTTACTAAACCTGCGATGGCTACTGAAAGACACTCCTTTTTATTTGAATTTCCTGAAAACAAAGTTTTTCCCTCTTTGACTTTATCATCATTTTGGCCATAAAAACATAGGCGGACATCTCCAAAATCTCTTTCTTTCATGTTTCCTTTGGTTATTTTTCTTCCAAACGGACTATGGATTTTTCTATTTGGGGCCTATCCTTTTTCTTCGAAGAGAATGTATAATGACTAGGAAGTTGATTGGAACTCATTACGTAGCCACTGCTTCTAGACACCAAAGTTTGCTTGCCCACCAACCTCTCTTGTTCCCGGTACTCACACTGAAGTCTCGTGAACGTCCGTCATAGCTCGATGGATCCGTTGGAGGGATATACGTGGAAAAGCAGATGGTGAGCGTACCCCAAGATGAGATAGATATGGGTTGGTTGACCAAGATTCAATATGGGTTGCCCTCCCACCCACGAGGAGCCGACTTCGGGTGCTTTGCTTTATACCACTTCCTATGCTATGCATTTCCTACAGAGTGGTTACCAAGCTAGCTCAGCTCCGCACATGGAAGGGCCAACTCGCCAAAGTCGTCCTTGAAGGGCTTTTTTCGAAGTTCAGTTCAGTCCTCCTCGTCGAAGGGAGTGAAGTTCAGGGAGTCAAGCAGCCAGTAGGTAAGGCATTGTCAAGCAGTCGGAATATTGGAACTTTCACGTGGCTAGTCAATGCGCCAGACTCGGGCGCACGTTCATGCGCGTTCACCTGGGGATCTTTTCTTTATACGAAAGAATAACATGGGATCTTGAAAGCGCCGGGTGCGGGCTCTTTTTGCTCTAGCGAGCTCTACACTACACATGCCTACGTGTAGAGCTCGTGCCTACGTTACTCGCTGGGTGGCTTTTCGTCTTGCTCTTTGAAACTATGATATGCTTGTTCGATAGGTCGTTATCTGCCGAATTCGAGTTCATAACATCCATACATTTGGACAAATTCCTGTGTGCCTTTTTTTTTATATTATAAGGAATGGACCATTTCAAGTGGTGGAGAAAATAGGTGAAGCTGCGTACCGCCTTAATTTGCCTCCGGGTTTTCATATTTGCCCCTCACTTCGGTGCCCTATTTTTAAGGGGTGTTGTCTAATAGAGCGTAATAGTTTCTATCTTTAGTCAGCTTTTCCCAACGAAGGAACATATGTAGAAAGCGGGTGAAGAGATAGGCTACGTGGACAAGAAGGTAGTGGATTCGGCGGCTCCCTTGGTACGTACTCTTTTTTGGCATAAGCTCTGTAGATCAGTTCATTATTAGTGGGCAATCTATCTTCGCCATTGAAAATCGCATTGAGGGCGTAGGCATGCTGAGGAACGAACTGAAACTGCTTTGGTAGGAGAGAAAGAAAAGGTCACTAAAGTAAGCCCTTACAACTATGAAAAGAAATTCCTATCCGTTCTTATCTTAAGAGAATGAGAGGGTATAAATGTCATTACATTTTTCCCTCCCTCCACAACACCTGCCGCCCTTCCAGTAGGTCTCTTAGGACTTGCTCGAGCGTGCTTTCCTCTACGACCCAACCCCCCGTAGCTCCACCACCACAGGACTCTCCAAAGTCTTCTCCATCGGAACCGTCATGTCTTCTAGGTAGCCAGCCGTACGGGCTTCCAACCACGGCGGCACTTAGGCAATTTGGAATCCCCAGCTTTTTAGTGGCATCCCGCGGACGGAGAAATTCTCCTTAATAGATTGGTTTTTCATTGTGCCGTAACCACTAATATTGACCTCTTTCTTCTCCTTTCAAGTATATTTCGCCGACCTCCAATCATTCTCTCTTTCAGAATCATCACTTGAGAGGTAACCCAAAACCCCAAAATGCAGGAGTGGACTAGATTTAACAATAGGATCTGTACAAGGCAACTCAGTGGGTGGACAAAGGGGATAAAGTCCAGGAGGGGCAAAATAAGGAAAGGGCAATGTTATACGACAAGCTCGAGGAGGCTTTCCAATAGATCAGCAAATCTTGGCGTTCCGGAGAACCAACATTGACATATCTAGACGACAGATTAACAGGTTTGACAAGTCCTCGCCTAATTGTTGACGTTTCAACAACACCTGTGTTATCCTTACTAGGAGTCCTATGAACTAGAGAGACACCAGTAAAGATTTCAAACAAAAAAAAGGAAGGTTCTGAAAGAAAGCGAAAGAAACAAAAAAGAAAGAGAACTCCGGTGCTCGCTCCGTACGTACTGGACAAACTTCCATGCGACGCGCCCTGTCACCGTGGGTGGATTTCCGATAGCGAGGGATATACGTAAGATCTGCTTCCCGAAGATAGGTAAGCATGGATTTCAGTAGTGGGATTGCCGACTCCATAATACTCTGAAAAAGAATTCAATCACTTTCCACAGAAAGAAAAGTGGTCAAAGCCCTATCTCAAGAGTTTCTTGACGGACCTTGCTCTCTTAGACCTACCGCTTATCTATCCCTGGGTTTTATATTACAGGCAGACCCACCGCAGTAGAACAGTTGGAATTGAAGTTATTGGCGGACTGCTATATTATGACTACTCTACTTCTAGCTAGCCCACTTACTTTAGTGACACTCAGAGCTTTCTTTACCCAGAGAAGAGGGAAGGTCTACTTTACCCAGAGGTACTATTCCCAGTTCGGTATTACCCTTCCTTGAAAGAAAGAATCGATCTCGGACCAGACAGAAGAGCTAATAGTAGCTTTTAATCCGGCAACAGGAGAGTCTTCAGGTACTACATCTGAATGAAAGGAAGAGGCGTCAAAGACAGGGCTGGTACCAGACTTCTTTTTTAGGGGAGGAGCAATTTAATTCATAGTATAGAGGGTCATCCCTTATTTCTTCTTATGCTGAACATCCGTGTCACTATGGGTCTTCAGGTTCATAAGAACTGGGCAGTCCATTAAGAAAATATGGATAAAAGCACTCCGAAAGAAAGTAGTACTCATGAGGGAATGAGGGTATGCACACAGTGGTACACAACTTATGACTTATGAAGGTATCCACACCTACAGGTAAAAAGGGCCCAGCAAACTCATATAAGTACCATCCTCATGCCCAGAAAACTGATATCATTGGCATTGGCATTTGATCGTATTGGAAAGCATCTGAATTTCGTATTTGAAAGCAGAGATTACGTTTTGAATAGGAAACCAAACCATCGGCGGTTCCATCTATGTGAAAGATTTATAGCATACATAGTAAGAGCTTACTTTTATGTGACATCTTTTTCATGGATATAATGGATTCATTTCTTGACTGATAAAGTACAAGCGAGTCGACTCGATACTCATTGCCACCCACGTAAATAGCATTCATTATCATCTCTGAACTCACTGCAAAAACAGGAAAATAGGAGTATCAGAAGGTCCGGTACCGCACTCTTCAAAGTATAGCGGCGCCTACCTAGTGGATTAGGGAAAGGAGAGATAGAGATGTTCCTTCAAGACTTCTATGATAAAATGACCCAGGTAGCACTGTTATTGCTATTCCACCATACTGTGGTCCTCCTGCCCTTGCGACTCTTTTCTACTCTTGTCCTTACTAATAGAGTGCATGTCCTTACTAATAGAGTGAAGGCAGCTCTCCTTTGCAGTCTTGCATCTGCGTGCCTCTCACTATCTATAGGTTCGAGCTTGAGCTTCGCTTGTGTATCCCTATCCCAACTTCACGTTGGAATATCTAGTTCTACTCCAAAGCAATGCCATTAACTAATATCATAGATAGTATTATCCATTAAAACTCATTACAAGACATGAAAAGACCATTCCTCCCCCCTTCAATCAAGACCGACCTTGGCTTGCATTGCAAGTCATATGGAGGAAAAGGGGAATGCCCGCCTTGTAGTGGTTTGCGAAGGCCTAGGCAATGTCGTCTATATACGATATAATTTGGTAATTGACCATGAGATTGAAGATGGAGTTCTGATTCTTCCTCCCGTTTGCTATTGCATTAGAGAATTTGGTATTGTTGTACCAGAGCCATCGACAGAATGAGCGTTGCTTACATTTGCTTTCGCCTTGGCGTATCCATAGTGGCAGCCTCTGCTTCCCCGTTCCTGTACTGAAAGTTGCGATATGGTGCCCAAATCCAAGGGTTTCTTTTCTCATATGACCCCAAATCATTCTTAAACCTAACAGCAGGTTCATTAAATGAAAATTCTTTCAAAAATAGAAATTGATTTGAATACCAGTTACCGGCGTGCTTTAGCTACACGGTCAACCTTCTGCGCCTTCGCTTGATGGATTGTTGACTTATTACGACTAGTTGCTACGAGCACTAAAAATTCAAACGTAGTTACTTACAGGTTTACGAACTAAAGGAACTTACCCTATCTATTCTATTATGTCCTTCTCTGTTGGATTCTAAAATAAGAATTGGAATTTGCGTTTCGTATAATAGTGACATGATGGATCGATCGTCACTAGCCTACATCCGCAACACCTCTGGGAGCCGAGCCACTTAGTTAGGACCTTCTCTTAGCCTGCCATGTCTTGGGGCGCTGTAACCATTCCTTCCTTTCTTAGCTCTTTCTTTAATCTACCGCTGCTCGATTGCTTTAGGGAATCAAGCATCTCTTATGCAATTTCGATTTGACTCCACCAGAACAATCTCCATGAGTCTAACTCTTCAGAGAAGTCAAGTCGTGTTTTCTCTTCCCGGACTCGGGTGAAAGACCTCCTAATTGATTGGATAGCCTGTAAGCTATGCTTCAAAAAGCCCATAAAGACAAAGCAGCTTTTCCTATATGGACCGCCGAGCACACAGAAGGCTCTTTTCAATATGCTTTAAAAAGTGCTAAAAGTATACTTTGCTAGTGTGAGAAGGAATGCACCTGGGACTACCGACATGTATGAGAACTATTCCGATTTGGAAGATTCTATGGTGTCCGGATACTAAGATCCCTTTCTGTCTTTCCGGATAAATCTGTCCTATACTTATTTTAATTTGACAAAGTCAGTCCAGGTTATAGCATATAGCTAGCCTTCCTTAAGGGGGAATGCTTCTCTATAGAACCTAACTAAAGACGATAAGTCAACAGGGGCAGACGGAAAAACTTATTTATGTATAGAGAAAGCAAGTAGGCAAAGGAAATTTTTATGCCGATATAGATCGAATCGCTACGCTTTAGCTAGCTATATAAGGCCATCTCTTCCTTACTTTTCTGACTTATATCCGCAAAGTAGCCCAGCAGGGGCGTTCAGTCCTTTCCTCCTTTCTTCTTTTTGCTCTTCTTCAGGCGAGATCGAATGGATGAATCTTCCCTCGCCCGAATAGAAGGCGACTTCCCTTGTCTTGTGAGGTTCAAGTACGTAATATTCTTTCCCAGGTGCTTAAGTCAATGAGTGGATCTGGGAGACTAGGGCGGGTCGGCTCCTCAGTTAGATGCTGTGTACGAAAGGCTTTCACAGGCCTATCGGCGGCTCTTTTTGCTCTAGCGAGCTCTTTTGGCTCTTGAAGGCTCTTGAAGGCTCTTTTTGGCTCTACACGTTAGTAGTGTAGAGCTCATTAGTAGTGTAGAGCTCGTTAGTAGTTACGAGCTCATTAGTAGTTACTCGCTGGATGTAGCGAGCCAAAAAGAGCCAGGAAGCCTATTGAGTTCAAAGGCTCTAGAATGCCCGAGACATCGAAAGGAAGACGGAGGTTCGCTTCAACACCTCTCGCCCTGCTAACCACTCTTCTTCTTTTCTTTTATCCTTCCCCCGCTGCGCAAGGGGGGGGACTTTCTCTACCAACCAAGGTCAGACCAGCTTAGCTTTTGAAGAGTCGAGCAGGAAGCTTTGAATTTTTGATAAGCTTCTTCTTAACTTAAGTTTCATTCATAATTTGCCGAGTTTCTTTCATGTCAGAAATGAACGACATAACTGGAGTAGTAGGTGAAGCTGTAGTTCGTCGCTTCTTGTTAGCTACACGTTTCTTTGTGGATGAAGGTGTAGCGGGTAATTTCTCCGCAGCTACACATTTCTTCTTTTCTTCAGACTCATCAATAGACATGAAATTAGAGATAAGAAGAAAAAGTTACCGCTAGGATAGTGAGAGGATGAATAAAGAAGTTAAGCATTTTAACAGTATATTATACTAGACTATATTCCTGCAGTACCTATAGTACTTTCCCCTTATTAACCGGGAGTAAGCTCTCTTTCCTAATTTTCATCCAAGTAAGGTCAAGGCGGTCGGACAGGTTTTCACTCTTTTCCGGGGGAAGTTTTTCCAGACAGTTCTGAAAGAAGGCACGCATAAGCAGAGGCCGAACCCTAACTCACAGACGATTCAAAGGCTTCTGCCCGAAGAGTTCTTCCCTTGCTAACTCACCACCAGAGTGGACAAAAGTAGAAGAAGTTAAGTAAGAAGAAAGAGTTGGACCGGAACTCAGAGCATGAAAGAAAAAGTCTCAAAGACCTTTGCATATTAAAGAATTTACCGCACCGGAAGGATCAGGTTCCTTAAACACAGAACTTACAGGTATTTCTTCTAGAGCCTCTGCAAGTTGCTTCCTGTTGAAGCTCTCATTGAACCCCCAGTTGTGGAATCTTGGTATACCCCCATGAAACTTATCAACTTTCTTAAAATTGATATGCTCAAAAAACCAACAAAAACAATTAAAAAAAAATATGAAATACTTATACTTGTAAATCAATCAAACTGGTGGATGCTGAAAGTGTTTATAGAATGCAAAAACATATCCTAACTCTCATTACTACATAGAACCCCAAAAATAGAGAATTAAAAACCACATAATTGTCAAAAGTCAATAATACCATGAGAGCTATCGCGCATCCGACAAGGCTACCTTTCAAGTCATCTTTCTTCTTTTTCTTGCCCTTTTCTTTTTTCTGCCCATCCATTTCAACTGTTTCTGCTTCACTATCCTGGGTCTCCCTAACACGACTGCAATTCTCACTACTTCCTCCTATCCCACCAAACATTTCATTTTCCATTGTTCGCCACCATAAAGCACATCCTGGGATAGAATCCTTCAGTGTATAGTAAACTGCCTTAGCCCCTTAAAGAGAACCCTTTTTTTCCAAATCATCCACATAATGGAATAAATGACCTGGCACACTACCACTAGCCTTAGGAAATAAAAAAGTAGTGAATAAGTAGGTACATGATCAAAAATGAAACAATATAAGAATCTGGTATGGCTTCTTCTTTGTCCTCGAACAACTCAACTATTTTCTCCTCCAGAGCACCACGACTTATCTCCCGGCCGAAAATGCCGGTTTCTAATAACTTAATTTATATGTCCCCTTCTCTTGTACAACACTTGAGCCCCATTCATACCAAGACCCAGGCGCTATATCTTGTGCAGTAAAACTCCACACTTCTCCCTGAAACTTGAAGCACTTTTCTTGAATATCCCAACGAAGAAGAATCTTATTCAATATAGGGCGATTGATCTCAACATCTCTTGGAATTGGAAAACAAAAAAGGTGAAAAAATGGTGTTTAGAGGAGGTTCTTTTTTTTTATTATCATTGAGACGAGGCAAAACAGTCGTGTGGAAGAAAGACATTGCAGAGCTCACGGAACAACGAACGGGTTTTTATGATCGTATCTCTTGGTTTCATTATTCTAGGCTGAGCACCTAAAAGAAAATAAATAGGACATTTTCCAAATCATTAGCATGAACCTGAAGATTCAATACTTTAAAATACAAGTTTTTATAAATTTCAAACAATATATCCATGTTCAAATCAGAACCTTAAGGGGTTTCTTTACTGAAATTACTAGAAATTCCAATCTTAAAATTGAGTACCTTTTTTCCAACCCTTTCGACGACCTTTGCCCTTCCTATCCTCAAGACCACTTAATGGAAGATAAGAACCATCATCTAAAATGAAATAAAAAGTGCAATTCAAAATATGTAACTTGAAAAGCTTCAACTATAAGAAAATGATAATCTACAGTTTGAACAAAAAGACTATATTCTCATCAAATTCTAATCAACCGTTCAAACCTCAATATCAAAATGCTGATTAGAATCATCAAATACATTTCAGTCAACCTAATTAGATCATAAAAAAACCCTAATCAGAAACCCTTAAATCAATTTCGTAGGAATTCTAATAAATATGAGAGATCTTGCCATCAGGAAATGATTTTTCGTACTTGTGAGAATATCACAATGGGAATCTAATCCAGCACAATACAGATCAAGAGCGGTGTTTATACTAATTACTAGAAGCAGCCTATAGTTCAAACATGCCCTTTCGTAGATTCTTATCAAGCATCACTTCATCTCCTACTTGTTCATTCCGATCCGTATCACGTTCTCCAAGATCGGAATCTCCCCTCTTCCCTTCTACTCGATTAGTCTCTCCCATTGCATTCTTCACTTCACCTTCAGCCTCTGATTCTCCTCTTTAATTTGCTCTCTCCATCGATTCTCTCCCCCTCTCCGACGATTGTAGTCAATTTATTGTTCTATCTATTTTCTCTCTATTTATTTCTCTCTTCTGCCTCTTACACGTACGTGGAAAGAATGGACACTACATTGAGTGTTAAAAGCATAGGAAACGGCGCCAAAACCAAAAGTTTTCACTCCACTCCATTGGAAGAAAAATGGGGAGAACACGGGTCTTCTTTAAAAGAATAGCACAACAACTCTCCAGTTTCTTTAAATGGGGAGATTGCTAATAAGCTATAAGAAATTCAAAGGACGCAACTTCATTTTATCATCTCCATTTTCAAAGAAAATGGAGGATGCAAGTACATTAAAGCTCAGTACAGTATTAATACAAAAAGAAAGAAGCATGAAGACCTTACACCACAGGTGTTTATACTTACTTGTACTAATCCATACATACATAACAACAAAAGGCAGAATGGAAGTATAAAAAGCCAATATTGCAAGTATAGCAATCGCACTAGAAACACCAGAAACTCAAACTAGAAGCACCTGAGATTGGGAGTCTCCAATGAGACAAATGAACAACAGAATTCATTCCATTTAATAAGCAACTCCCTAAACCTAATACAAAAAAAAGTGCAAATAGAATATGTATTTATTATTTTGATAAGGCATTCAAATATTAATTTGGGCCTTTCAGATAGATACTCTTGTGCTCTTCTCTTTTTGAAGGAGAAACACATCTAGTGTGCTTCTGAACCTATACTTCCTCTGTCTTCCCCTTCGGCTCGATTTAGCAGGAGGTTGTAAATAAGTCCCGTCCACAATTAGTGAACTCCCGAACATTACTTCCTGAAGCAATTCTTCCTGTTGCTCTTCCGTGCAGCACTTGAACCAGTAGAATCTTCATGAACTGAAACTCTAACAGCAGAATTGAAACTTTCATTCCTCTTCTCTAACTCTCAAGTGAATCGTATCACATACTCCAAGCAAGATGGGAGATAGCTCTTTTCCAGGTCGGTCCTCATATAAAATAATGGACGAAGCTCTGATCCGACGTCCACTGCTTTTCGTTCAGTTCTTCCTTTCCTTGGGGGGGTCTTACTTGTGGTGCGTGAGGCTGGGTGGGGCACTTATTTGGCATGTGTACTCAAGGATGATGAGCTTCAGGTTGGCGCCACGTGGGAGACTTGCGAGCTACTTATTCTTTTCAGCTGAGACACACTAGGTGAGAGTTCGGGGCACAGTGTGCTAGGCACCTAAAAGACCAAGTGTGTAGATGAGCTCTAGAGGAGGGGACTCATCGAGCAGTGGTCCTTCTTCTCAGTAAATATATGCCTGCCCTCTGTGGAAGAGAGCCTGGAAAGATATCGCCTAGGGAAGGAAAAGAGGGGCTATGACTAAACCAGGTCTGGATTAGCATTTCGTTTGTTTCAATCTTCCTATCGAGAGTTTCTGAAATTTAGTGAAGCGAGCGATGGGGGATAGATAAGTTTGGGATATCTTCTGAGTTTGGGGCTAAAGCCTGTAGCTATCGGAGTTTCACTCTTCTCTTTACCGGAATTGGAATCTACTTCACTAGATGGAACAAAGATCAAATCTTCCTAAGCCTAAACTTGCGGAATAAATCCCTACTTTATTTAAGGTTAAGGAGGGGCATATCTTTCTCGGAAAGCAGTAAACGAGGACAATTTCATTTTATTTTGAAGATTTTATGGTGTTTTCCCTCTTCCTAGAAGTTGCCTTCCCCGGCCCGATCTCTCCATAACACATAGACCTGCGACTTCTCATACCACCTATACCACTCTAAAGCTTACCCTTGCAAATGGAAGAAAGTAAACATCGATCCTACCCTTCACGGTACGTCTTTGTCCTTATTCCACTTTACTTTACATTGGAATCACTGCTTTCAGCTATCACATTCAGAAAGACTACTGGCGGGATTTCACTCAATTCAATAACATATACCCGTACTCCCACACAGCTGTTAAAAAGTTGAATGTCATCCTTGACTCTATCCCTGACTGGGTCTTTGATTGCATGCCCGGCATCTGATTGGTTAATTTCAGCCTGGCTCGCATGGACTTCCGGGGGTTCTGAGTTGGCAACTGCATTTTAATTTGAAGTTCTCTAGTTAATCCTGCACGAGCCTCATCTAGTTAGGTTGACTTTATCTTGAAAAAGACCCCGGCTCTCTTCTACATCGGCTAAGCAGCCTCGAAACCTGTTCTCAGTCCTCCCAACTATACGTAATTGCGCCTGCTCCAACTCCATTTAGTCCCACAAGTTGATACGGAACAAAGGCAGAATTTTGTTGTGGCTCAACTGAATATGACAAGAGAGGAGTAAGTACCAATCCATGCATTCGAAGAGTAGAGTTTTGCTGTACTCCCGCTAATCGGTCAATGACCTAGCTTCTTTATTCCGCAAAGACAGATGATAGATAGTAGATCCCTAGTAAACTCCCCTAGTACTCCTCATTCCCTATACTCATACACCTAGTCTTTTGCTTAGTCACAAGAAACTCATTAAAGAACTACTCTTTACTATTAAACTAGTGCTACTCTTTGCCTATACCCAAACCTTAGAACATCGGATCCGGATTTCTAACTTGAAAGTCGCTTCTCACACAAGGCTTCTTTTCCTTTGCAACCGCTATTGGTACTAATAGAACACTCATCCTAATGCCAATACCTAGGCCCTAAAAAACACATATCTAGTAGAGAAAAACTAGTTTGGTTACCATCCCCTTTCTAAGAGAGTAATCCTGAGAAAACGAATACACCTACTTGATCTAGTCACAAGCTGAAACTCCAACTACCCATAAGAAAGAAGCAATGACTTATCCCAAGACCTATGTCAAAAGAAAAGAATTCAAAAAAGAATTAACCTCCCTATTCGTGAGAAGAAAGCAAAGAAAGTGCTTTAATCCAGTACTTTGAATCCAGTACTCCAGTAAAGAGATAAGCTTCCAATCCATGAACATAAACACCTACCTAAGCTTAAAGAAAGAATACCGGAAACTACGTCAGAAGAAAGAAAAGAAAGAAAGAAGTCACTTGTTCACAAGCCAAGAGTTCCATTGCCTGACTCCTCTCTTATCTACGTTCATGCTTACTTAACCTGTAGTGAATGGAATAAAGTAAGAAGTCTTTCCACACGCGTAACCTAGAAAAGGTGTAATTAAAGGGAGTCGGTACAGATTGGGTGTAGTGAAGAATGGAAGCCCCTACTCTGACTTGGTCTAGTGAATGTCACTCCGTACTCATACTCGGTCTAGTGAATGATAGCTACACAAATCGAGAATGCACCTCAAGGCAGCCCACCGCCAAGAAAGATAGGTAATGGTCTGTGTGTGATTAGGAGTCAAGTGAAAGAGATCGGATAGACGGTGAGTGAACAACGTTGATTGAAAGAAATGGAAGTACTCCTACTCGTCACATTCCAATCCGTTATTACTCGCTGGGTCGACATGAACATGAGAGGCTTTCGTTGAGAACAGAAGATGTAGTAGCTTTCCTCTCCCGTTGGTCTTAGGCTCCAGCTTTAGTTGTGTCTCCAGCATCAGTAGTAGTAGTAGCTTTCCTAACATATGCCGATCCCAGATATAGAAAGTATGAAGCTATCCTATAGGCACTTTTTATTTAGCTGTCTCCACCAACAGTATTTGCTTGTGACCTTAATTCATCACCTCAAACACCTAACTAAAGTAGGTGAGTTCAGGTAAAGTATAAGTGTGAACTGTGAAGGAAGTGAGTTCAAAAATTCAAAGAGAAAGTCAATTTGCAGGTCAACAATTGATTTGATTTTCCAGCTTTTACGACCTCGTTAACACCTATCTCAACCTATCCCCTTTCCAACTACTCCGATACCTGATTCTACTCTCCCACAACTAAAAAACAGAAAATGAATTTCAGACACACTTTCGTCTTTTCTGCTTCATTCTTGATCTGCGGGCTTTTACCATGTCTCCCAAACAATTTCAGTACATATGGCGCAAGACGATTTCACATACATATCGAGGTCGGAAAGGGATCGGGTGTTTTCACGTCTCACCATAGTGCCCGTTGTTTTGTTCTTACTAGTTCTTTCACCTTTCGGTGGGTCAACCTAACCTAAACGTAACTACACGTTAAACTAGTTAATCAAAACTAGATTCGTATATGATTGTGATCATACACTATATATGATAAAAACCAATACCAATAAGATGAGTACTGTGTTGCACGATAACTAATTGAGTAATGACTTACAAAATAAAGTATCTGACACAGCACACTACAATACTACAGAGAACTAGACCAAAATACTAACTGAAATCATCGCAATGCAAGTCATCCACTAATTTGGATTGAACTAGTGAGAATGAAGCAAATTAAAGTCGAACAATAGCCAAATACTAATTAAGATATAAATTCTAAAACAACCATAAAGTTCCTTTGAAAGAGCATCCAGATCTTTCATCCGATTTAGGCGAGGCCTTTCTCAACTCTGCAACCTCGGCCTCCAACTTGTCCCTCTCAGCACATAACTGCTGGACCTTTTCAAGCGTTAGTGTACCGAAAGGCATCGACAAGAGATATTCATAGTCGTTAGCTCTAATCACACCTCCTGCAACAGCCTCAGGAGACATGTCTTCATTATCCTCTTCTGCACCTGGGGACCCCGCAACCATGCCTTTTGTCTTTTTTGTTAAAGGGATGAAACCCTTCTGTTTCAGCTCAAGGAGAAGGTCGGCTCTCTTTCTATTGCTCACTATTATCTCTCCCTCGACCACACCAAGTATGAACCGGACCTTGTTATCTAGCTTCAGCAAGTCCAGCTCTTGGTTATCCAGCAGTACTCTCTAAAATATTAAAACCAAATTATTAGCATTTCAAAAGTGAAGTGAAACGGAAAGCTAGTTTTTGACAAACTAGACAACTAGCCGCTGCGCGCCTATGCTTGTTTGCTTCTTGGGCCCATATATATTAAGTGGGCAAGTAGCCGGCGGTATGGTATCCGGCGATATGGTATTCTACTTCTACGGGTATACGAGAAGCGGTATTCTCCGGAGGGAAGGAGGATTTCTTTCTTTGTTTAGGGAGAGATATGTTTGTGTAAGAGATATATAAAGCTTACCAATACGTAAGGTATAAATAAACCCTACTAATGAGATAGGTGGTCTACCAAGGACCTAAGGGATAAACCTTACCAAGGAGATAGCACCAATGAGATAGGCCGTCTACCATCCATCCATATTGCTTGAGGACTCTTTACAAGAAAGAAAAAGGCTTGCCAGCAAGAGTTTTAGTACAGGCTGTATAAGCAGAGTTAGTTAGTTCTCCTCCCTTTGCTCTATAAGCATTGGCTCTACTTTTCTCAGCCAAGGAAGGGGCCCTCGGCATGAAGTACTTTGACTCTTTTTACGTAACTCTTTCTACAAGATGGAAATGAGTACACCTCAGTGAGTGAGCGGGCATCCTGGACTTTGATGCCTTATCGTGGTCGCCCACTTACTTCAAAAAGGAAATAAGCTGCTGTGGATAAAAGAAAGCACATAAGCAAGCTGCTCGGCATACATAAATACATATACGGTGAAGTACCTCAAAGGCACATACCATATTCGCTATTCGCTGGCACATATATAAGGGATTCACTCGAAAAGTAATACTACCCACTGGGAACCAGAAAGATCTATCCAACCATTTACGATCAAATTCCTCCATCCATTTACGATAAAAACACTGAAAGAATCTCTATTTACGTATCCATTTACTAGAACTTCGAAACATACTACTATGAGTACTATGAAAATGTCACTGAAACTACTATGAGAATCTCACTTGAGTTAGGGGCGTAACTTCTGAAAACCAACCAGCTAATTCACCCACCAGCCAGAACTTTTGGGTTTACCTTTGATTGATTTCACCAGCCAGTCAGCTTCACGTAAAGAACGAATAACACACAGACTTTATGCCTAGCATACACTACATAAGCAATATGGCCCTCTCGACTATTCGACTATTACTCAGCGAAACGAACCAGCCTATGAATGACTCTGACCACAGATGTGAGTACCGCTATTAAGATAATATGTGAAGACCCAGCGGAATGTGACTTTTTATAGCCTGCTACAGACCCCTTTGAAATAAGAGAATATCCAAAAGCATACATACCTATTTCTTCGGCTCGTTCACAGACAGTAGTATCGGCGAATCGGACAGAAAGATTGAAATGTTCCGGCAAGTTTGAGCTAAGGGATCGAATGAAAGGAGAGGCAAGCAAACGGGATTGACTGGAAAGTATCGGAAAGCGTCGAGTGAGTTCAATGTTACGGAGAGCTTCACCAACAAAGAGTAGCTTATATAATTTTGGGAATAGGAGAGCTTCACCAACAAAGCGTAGCTTATAGACATTTGTTCTGCGTTTCGCTGCCTTTCCTAGCTTTGCTTTTTGTGCTCGTTTAACATACCTTACTGTACCTATAGTGCCCTTCTTCCCATACTTTGGAATAGGGGTAAATTCCCTAAGAAACTATCTAGTCATATAAATAGAAAGTCGAACGGGTCCAAATTATCATATAAGTTTTTGAACTTCCCCTTTTGCATTCGAGCTTTGAGCTTTACGCTTCAACAACTTACGAAACGAGTCAAGGGGCATTCCCAGCAAAGTGCGTAGATGAACCAAAAGTATGTAATTGAAGTATGCGGAAAAAGAGGCAGGGCCTTTCAGTTATCACACGGTCAGGCAAGCTGTCAGAGTCATCGCTTCTATAAATTGATTCATAAAGAGTTAGTTACCCCAGTCAAGTAATCGGAGGATTGGGCATTACCAGTTAAGAGTTAGCCAGCCTACCCTTATATAAATAAGGCTTCACGAACGAACTGAAAACGAACTGACCTTACTATCCCGATAGATACAGATTGGAATCTACACTCTCTATTAGCCCTATATTTTGGAACAACCTTTCTTTTCCAGCGAGTAACTACTAAAGAGCTCGTAACTACTAACGAGCGAGTAACTACTAATGAGCTCTACACTACTAATGTTACGAGCAAAAAGAAGAGCCAAAAAGAGCCAGGAAGCCTTTTGTACTCTGTCTTTGGGGGTTAAGGCATTAGAGCCAGTAGAGGGATGCTTTAGGTTGGACTAAAAAGACTCCCGTTTGGCTGAAGTGGACGCTGCTTAACAGACGACGCAAGCCTACGGAGTCCTACCTTGAATACAAAACAACAATTGACTGAGGCTGATGACTAAACCTCTTTGAAAGTAATATGACTCTTGGATACAGCTAGCTCCTTCTCGGCCAAGAATTAATCTAAGCGGGCTATGTATGAAATATCTATGAAAACTACCATCTTTTCAAGTAGCTGTGTACTTACATTACACACTCAAGTAGTTTTTCCTCTAGGACGAAGGTTGACTCACTAACTTAGTAAGTGGTATTCATTTCTCACGCATAGTAAGTGGTATTCATTCCTCACGCAGCGATCATAGATTAGCAATCATAGTGAACCTGCCCACCGTCTCCTCGCTCGATCTGACTCGGGTCCTTCAAGGAACCTTATTAGCTTTTATTGTATAGAACTTACAAAAAGAAAGAGGCATACCAGCTTAGCGCCCTAGTCTTTTTTCCATAGTGAGTCCACCCTGCTGAGTCCACTGTTCCTGCTATACCGTTCTTCTATCTTTCTTGAAAGGAGGAGACCTAAGTAAGAAAGAAATGAATGCTTCACTTCCATACAAGCAAAAAGAAAGGTGTGCTTACATAGAGATTGTGGTATTATTATAGAAGCAGGCTAAAGCTCTTTGAATGAAAGTGAAGATAGAGACAAACTCCTGCCTGTAGGTAGTGGACACCCATTATGAAATCTGGGGCTAGGCAAAATGCCCTATCTTATCTCGCGTCTTTACCTTTCCTAGTTTTGTCATCTCTTCGGTGTGTTTTTAACTTATCAATCACATAACGTATATCATTATGTATTGCCTACGTTTCAAGTCAAAAGAAAATAAGAGTAGCTGCTTTCCTCGTCTCCATATTTATTCGTTTTCCTACCTCGATTCAAAAGTTTGACTGCTTCCATCTACATCCCCTACTCTCACTTCCAAAAGTAAGTGGTGAATACAAACAAAATGCGAATGAAATCTCTTGCAAATAATAAAGAAAGAGATCCGGGCAATGAAATGAATGTGTGGACCACAGAAGATTGTACCGGATCCTGCGTCTTGTGTTACCGATGCGCAGGTTACACTCTCTAAGCTTGGCCTTGATAGATAAAAAGTGAGGCGGTACGGCTTTACTCCCCTGCTGGAGGTACTTGACCGACACGTGTTGCGCCTCCAAAGCGGGTCTTAGTTTCTTGGCCTTTCTTGTAAACGGGTCCGAAGCAGCCGCCCAACCCTATCAAGTTGCTCTTGGAGATCGGGCAACCGCTCTTGGAGATCGGGTAAGGCTTTTCTTCTCAAAGTGGTATTTGCGCTATACATTCCGATACAGGCACTGGTGCTGATAAAGGGTAAGAAGTAAATAATATTACTGTAACTGGTATGTATATTATCATCTCATCTCTTGGTGGGACTACTGCTGGCTGGCTGCGACTATGTATGTTTTCTGCAGTATCCAATCAATTCGTATCTCTAATGCTTTCTGGAGAAGAAGAATAAGATGATGATGAGATGGATGAATATGGTTATATCCCCGGCCGTAAGAAAGATCTGGCACAAAAGGAAATCGTTTATCCTGTAACTAAGGCAAGTCATGAGGGTCTCTAGTTAACAAGATACTGGAAAGATCCCTTCACATTATGGGTGGGGGAATACCCCCCCTTTACATATCCTGGAGAAGTAGCCAACCAAAGGCTCGCTCAGACCTAACTAAGATTTTCCTGTGCTTCCAGCAAGCAAGCGGAGAATAGAGCTAAGAGAAGAGATTGACAGAGCAAGACATGAAGCCCATCACCCCAGTTACAGGGAATGCCTCGGCCGCTAATAAATAACTTAAATACCCAGAAGTAAACCACTTTGAAGCTTCTTTGTTTGTAGATAAGTCACTGTGTTTTATTTCTTGATGAGATTAGACTGCCCCGAGAGAAGTATAGATTTGGTGCACTTTCACAATGGGAGGAAACTTCATGCTTAGAGTGATCATTCATAACTTAGCTATCCATGGGACGGACCCTTCCCTTTTAAAATATAGAGATTAAGTGGGAAGGTATGGGGTAGAAAAGAAAGTGGACAGAAAGCCTTACTTAGAAAGAATGCTAACCCTAGATTGCTGGACCTGCTGACTTCTTTCACACTGCTGCTTTGAATTTAGCCAGGTTAAAACACAGCTTTTTTTGCCTCAAAAGCCAATTTAATAATATAGACCGGGTTCATAGGACTTCTAAATTTCCTGTTATTGGTTGGTTAGGGCCTCGGTTGGTTAAGGAATTACCTCCACACGAACGAGTAGATATTAGCAGCACGAGCAGTGTCTTACTCTTGTGCATTTTCACGGATAGAAGAGCACTCACTACTTAGCGGAGTGTGTTAGCCTAATTTCCAACTACCTACTAGTTTGACATATATAGAAACTTCGTGAGAAAGATTAGAGTTTCGAGGCCCCATACTGACTGACAGGATAGTACCTTGCATTTTCTAATAGATTTTCTAGAATAGACTCTGGGCTTAGTCCACATAGGCTAGGATCCGAATAACCTAGCTAAACGCACTATATAGTTAGTAGGAAAAGCGCCGGAAGTAGGAAAAGAGCTCAACGAAAAGCAAAGATCCCTCGGGCAAGATTTACGATAAGGTCAAAGACTTCAAAAAGTAAGACTGGAAGAACAGCAGGATTCGGTGGGAGCGCGAAGAGGTATCGGGAGTGGTTAATAGATTGAGATTCCCCACTATTATGAGAAAGGGTGGGCCCAGGGAAGAGTGGACTGGAAAGCCAATGATGCAACGCGGGTCTTTTCGGAACTTTCTTGCCTTGCATACTTGACTGCTAGCCGTCTTAGTTAATATTATGGGGGGGGATTCTAATAGCACTATATGTGCGTGCCCCGGAATAGGCGCTTTAGTCCTTGGTGCTTCACCGGGTAACCAAAGTAACGATTCAAATAAAGGTAGTTAACTGTCTTTCTTTTGAAATGCCAGAAGTTGGGTTATTTGGGAAGTTTACTGTTCAGTCCTATTATAAGTCAGGACAAAAAGGAAATAGAAGGGGTCATTCTTGAAACTTGCCTATGAGCTTTGAGAACAATCACGAAGCCCCAGGAGGTTCATTGAGAAAGTCCAAGAGGGACTCAAAGCTCCTAACAAACCCTTTAAGAGGTGGCATGCATAGGAAAAGCCTCCCCCTTACTTATTGGTAAAGGAAAGAGCCTGGCTTAGAAGTCAGCGCAAATACCGATGGTATCAAGTAGAATATCTTTTCATATAACCAGTTATCTTCTTGCTGGGTAAACCCTTGCTTTTTCTTAAGGGGCAATACATTATAAATATTATCCCATACCACTTGGAACTCCATTCATGAAAGAATTTGCATAGGCCGCCGCCTAAGGCCTACGTAGGTGCAGACATAGACCTACTTCCGGAGCTTATCAAACTCCAAAATCCACATCGGACAAAAGTGGGAAGTTATTTCTTTGCCTGTAGAGCAGAACCCACATATGCTTAACACATCCATCCGGCTGATCTATCTAATCAGGAACCTCGCAAGCTCTTCCTTTTTCTTTTCAAACTGGAAATGAATGAAATTCACTTCTCTACTGTCCACTCCTGAAACTACTTACTGTGCTTCCAACCTCGACAAATAGGCGATATGGAAAGATTTCCTTACGTACTCCTCCATCCAATCTTGAAAAGGGCACCTCTCACTACAGGTAATATTTGCCCTCACCTCACATGCGTGCCATTCCACTCTCTGAAATGGAGAAAATACCCAGTTTCCACTTTAATAAAGTCTTTTTTAATATGTTAGGCCTCCTACAACTAATCAAAGAATACCCGTTCATCCTGACTACCATGCCAAAGAAACCTTCGTCTAAGCCTCTCGATTTGCTTCAAAACCTACACCGGAATCTTTTACATGGGCATCCCAGTAATTAATTAGGAATTGAACTCAAAAAAAAGCTTAATTTCACATAATTCTTATCTCACTCAAAGAGAGTAACTTCACCTTCCACCCCTGTATGTCACTTTTTATGGAACTTATTTACTACCTCTTTCCAATCCTCCTTGTTAAGATTTCGTTCGGGAAAAGAAATGAAAAGTAATGAAATGCCGGTCAAAGGAAATGTCAGATAGGTCAACAAGTAGTAAAGGAACATAGGGCTAAGCGTTGTCATTGATTGGGTCTTAAGAAAAGGAGAATAAATAGGGCAACGGATTAGTCAAGATACGCAATTGAAGCTGCCGGATGATTAGCTTTGAATGGGACTATGGGGCGGCTGGGTCAAGTTATTCTTTACTTACTACTTACGCATGCATCAGTTTCTTGAGGAGTGGATTTCATTTCATAGATATGACTTTCTTGGCTTTCTTCTCACTCTACGGCGATATCATGACTTAATCTGGAATCTGAATAGATATTCTGTAGTAGATAATAGGTACAGTACTATTAGTACACAGAGGAGACTAGGGAACATAGGTACAGGAGTTGGGAGACTAGAATGAGTAACGAAAGAGACAATATTAGGAAACGCAGAAGTGAAGAGTCAAGCTGCCCTATTAGCCAAGAAAGAGAGAAGCTTGGTCTACAGATACGCAACATGTAGGTCAAGAAGGTCACTTCGGTAACTCTCTACTCGAATCTTTATTTTCATATGTCTTCCCTTTGGTAAGGAATAAAGCGTCAGCTACCTGGGATATGGATTTGGATAAGCTTACGAGTAGCAATATGTAGGTACAGACTAGGGCTTGGTACGCGGGATAGGTAACAATAGGAAGGACTAACATAGGGGTTACAGGTCAAGTCTAAAAGGACTGTTATCATAGGAGTTGATTTTGCTTTTCATAGGTAAGAAAGTGGGTAAGCTGGGGCAGTAGTGCATTGATTCGGACTAGATAATAGGTAAAGTAGTGAAGTTGGCACTAGAGATAGTAATTACCTGGGATAGGCCCATTTCTTCTTATAGGAAAAAAGTAGGAAAGACTAGGGATAAAGCAGACAAAGTATAAGCTCGAGTTAAAGGTCTAACTGGTAAAGCAGCTAGACCGCGAGTGTAAGGTATAAGCGGTCAAGCCACCCGACTAGTTAAGGAAAGTAGCTCTACTGGGCTAGAAAGAAAGCCACTCCTCCACTTATAAGCAAGGGACAAAGACATCTCGACTGAAAGAAATCGAAATGAATTTCTTATTTATTTTTTTTCGGTGCAGATGATGAAAGAAAGAAGGAACAAGTTGAGAATAGGAAAACACAGACTGGTAGCAGCACAGAGATGGCAAAGTCCACAAAGAGTAAGAAGTGCGTCAGTGTTGCTCGACGTGATGGTGTGCCTCCTCTACTTGTCGCATGATGTTTTCATATTCTGTTCATATCAATTCATGTCCTATGTGCGATTATCCAACATTAACATGATTAAATAACTACTCCTTTGTATTGTAAAGAAAGTCTTCAATAAACTTTGAATCCCCTGCAGATAGTTGAAGCTTGCCAGTAAGATTAATAGAAATTATGAAATAGGTCTGTCTTTGATATTGCTCTACCCAAAGCCCTGCCATAAATAAGTGTAATTCCCCACGCACGGCTTCTCTTGCCCTGGCGTGCTTTTCTATTATATTTGACTTCGACTTTTCTTTATGAAAACGCATTCCTATGATGTTATGTTCTAACCTGCTTTCTTCTCTATGTGCATCAAAAGCCGTACCAGCAACTCGTACCAGATGCTTTTCTTTTGGTTAAGGCCATCTTGTTTAGCACTCTTTCTTTGACTGGGATCCTTTCCAAATGTTATGTTACGGAGTTGGTTGACTTGGGATAGTATTTCTAAACCGGATAAAGCTTTTGGTGATGGTGGGTTTTCTCTCCTTCCATCCAACGATTCTTTATCTAGTGAGTCTTATTAGCAAAAAACGGACCCTGGGTTCGTTCAGATTTTATGCCCTTTTTTGAGTCTACTAGAAAGGGAGGGTCTCCTCGCCGCAAACTGGAAACTCGTTACGCCCTACTTTCTCTTTTATTTGCTTACCTAACAACTTATCTCCTTGACGCTGCCCGTAGATGACTACTTGACTTATCTTATGCATCCCCTTTCAAAACAAGTACTATCAAAACAAAGTAATATACTATCAAAACAAGTACGTACTCTAAAAACAAGTACTATCAAAACAAAACAAGGTACTCCACTAGTATACTCTCAAAACAAGTACTATTGAGTTTCGTGCATGCATAAACCGGTCTTTGGCTCACTCAAAGACCTGACAAACCTATCACCCCTGTCCCTAGCTCTCAAGTCTATCCCATGACCACAAAAACTTAGTGCCACCTGGCTAGTTTGAACTTTGACTAGACCCAACATAACAAACCTTTGACATATATATCGCTCTAAGCCCTATTTCTTCTTTCTATTCCAAGTCAACATATTAGGTTCTATATGAGATTTATGACTCTGGCTACAACACCCATTCTTACTGCTGCGGCTGGCTTCAAAACAAAAGCCTCAGATGCCTTTTCCAAACAAACAAAGCTATCTCGTGACTACACCGGTGCTACTCTCTAGCCAATGCTTTTCCCTAGCTCCTCTTTATTCCTCACATATATATATCCTTCATTAATAAGCTTCTCTTTTATACTCTGTCAACATACTTGTTTTGCTTAAAGCAGTGAATTTCTATTTGTAAGTCACCCTCGTTCATTCATTCCACTTTTTTCTCATGAGATACGAGACCGTCCGTGCTTCTTCATTCAAAGGCCTGCCTATACTATACTCTTGAATTTCTTTGGGTTGGACATCTAGTGTAGAGTTGCAGCTTCTGATAAGGATACTCAAATTGATCGGATCATCATTATATGATCTGGTATGTACTTCCTAACAGTTAGCAGCACTAGAATCAAAGACCTTTGCATATCATATTAGGCTCTCTATTCTTCTATAAGATCAACTTAGTACTGCTTGGTATGTATGCCTTTTTTCTTCTCTGTATGATATTAGGGTTTCTTTCTACTTGCAACTTCACCTGAACCTTGCACCAGAGGGTGGTAGTTGATTTTAATTGGAAAAACCACTCTAGTCAGGCCAGTATTTTATTTGGGGTGTTCTCAGCAGTATCCATCTAGTACCGTAAGTAGCTGAACAACAGCGAGCTTCTTTTTTCTGTTTTCTTTGGTTGTGTTTCTGTGTCTTTTACTTTATCGATATGAAGATGTGGATAAAGAAGCGGTAATAGCTTAGCAAGTCCCAAATGAATGGGATACTTTTGAGTTGTTGGTGATGAAGGCTATGGTGAAGTTAATACTCATAGTGGACTTGTTGGAATTAACTCGGTAACAGCAGATACATGTACCACCAGTACGTACATGCTGGATAGTGAGAGAGAAATAGAATCTAATATAATATAATGGATGGATAATATACTCTTTTTTTCAAAAGAAATAGATAAGTATACAGTCCAATTTCATTCAGAAGTTACTGATACTTTAGCTTTAGAAGTACCAAAATCCTCAGAACAGGAACCTTGCTAAACAGACATAGTGAACTATACTAATAGTTTAGTAGAAAAAGGATCCACTTATACATATCACCGAGAGAACTGTTTCTTAATTGCTTTTTGATGATTATCATTTCAGTTTGTTCAGTTTTTTCAGTATCAGTTAGACTATGGATATAGCACGTATACTCTTGTATAAAGAGAGAGCTAATCCTTTTGTTTATCGAAACTACCCTTCTAATTCCAACTTACTTTAGTAGATCACGAATCGTTTATGCAAACATTATTATTATGTGACCTTCCTTTTGAGCGCTTATTTCAGAAAGAAAGGAGGACGGCGCATTCTATGATATTCTAAGGCCTGGTTAATAAACCATTCGCCACACAATCCGCTCTGGAGAAGGATTTGAAGAGAGAGAGCCCAAACAAAATATGTATGATAATATGAGATTGAGATATAGTTTCTTATAGCTGGTTAAAGAAGCAGCGGGTTATAAGTCTCTTGTTTATACCAACGAGTGTAAGGAACGAGCGAGCGGAAGACCGGGTAACAGATTTGGAGAGTCGGATCTTCTATATCCAAAACAAAGACCCAGCAAGACCCGAATGAAGAGTTTCACCTAAAAAAAATGTACGACGAGGCTCTCGATCAACTAGAGACCTTTTGGCATCAGCGGTCTAGAGTTCGATGAGCCGGGAGAACACGCGTTTTTTCCCACTCGACGTGCACATTCAGCATTTTCAGGAAGTGGGTAAAGGAGTGAAAGTATGCCCTGAGATTCCAATCGAAGGACCCAATGGAGAAGAGTGGAGCCAGAGCAGATTCTAGAAAGAAAGCTAGTAAAGAGGAGCAACGAACCAGTGGTGCTCGTGAAGGTAAAATGGCTTAACCCGCCACCCCTGCGCCGCATAGATGAAAATTGGCAATGCCTTTTAAGATTTTAGTTTTTCACTTTTGAAGAATTTCAACAGGTCCGACTGCACGCAAGCTACGCCAAATAAGACCATTCATTTTTTCAGTGTCCTGAGCACGGGCAAAGATGATGATGAAATAGAAGATAATTCTTGTTTTGTGCCGTAGGTTCAAAAAGTGATGTCACAGATACCCGATATCGTCCCTCGGACTGCACAATGTTTGGTAATCCAAAGCTCTGAATTGACTCTCAATCGGTACAAGCCTATGAGAATACTATATATACGGTTGGGACAGCTCACATTCACCATTGGACCAGTTGAATGCTAAAGAGAATTTCAAGTATTTTACATCCCTGCGGCGGGTTTCGTTTCAATCTATTATTGGGATGGCTGTGGTTACACGAAGTAGGAGCTCTAGCTTCTTCTCTACATAAGAAAGCTTTAGCTTTCTTTCTCCTTGGAAAGACTGTGGTTACTATACATGGATATGCCATCAGGACCGGATTCTAATATCCTCATTCTTCAGTATCAGAACCTTCTGGAAGGCGCGGATGCAACTGTTAAAAAAGACTCCCTTCTCTCAAAAGGATTTCCACCACTCATATGACCATTTTCAAGAACTAGAAGTAATATCATGACGCGGTTTCTGGTTTCCATGGGAAGTCTCGGCTCGATTGAAACTAATGTTGTAAAGGCAAATAGAGCCAGACTCTGCAAGGGAGTATATAAGTTTTAGTCAATTACCAAAAAACATGATTCATTATAGTTCATCATCACCTCATATTTGCAATACCGGGGAAAACCTACTAGACTAGCAAGTGATAATACAATAAATAGTTCATGCCAATTATGGTCAACGTGTTAATGGAGATACTGTGCGAAGTTCTAGGATCCACCAGGTTAATAAGACATTATGTTTTGCCACATCCTATCTGCTTTTCTTCTTTTAGAAAATCCTTATTATTCTTTATTATGAAAGAAGAAGTGAAATTGAAACCTTCAAAAGTAAGCAGCTTGTCCTACGACTTCTAACTTGCGTATAAGTGAAGTTTTGCTAGGTAATTTATTCTCTAAAGTCGATTCTATTTGCCTAATGGCATCATATTTTAGGTATTGTAGAATTATATTCTTGGATATTAATAATGAATTTCTGATGTGAACCGTGTGGCAGTTTTCTCAAGATAAAGAGAGAATTCAGGAACTTAAGGACGAAGCTTCAACTGTACCAAGCCCATATTTGAACAAGGTTCCGCACCTAATACTGCTCACGGTTCTAAAACATGGCAGTTACTGAGATGTATTGGCTGATTCCTTGAAGTATTGGATTTGAGCATTATAAAACATAAATGAATTGAAATTTTTATTGCCAAATCGACCCAGAAGTACGCCGCAGCACACCCTGATGTGCTGTAAACTGCCCTGAGAGGAAGAAGAAGAAAACTTACCACGCGGGTTAACTGAGAAGAATGTGTAGGAGCTGCTGAGCATACGCTAGAATCAAACTCACATTAAGCACTTCCGGAACGACTATTTACTGAACTTTCTGAAGGAAGGACTTACTTATCCAGAGAGCTCGGAGCTTATCCGACTTACTTGCAAGTGCTTTTCCTGCAAGCATGGGAAAGACGAAGGAAGGCAAACACAGGAGAACTAACACTAGGGACATCACTTCAAATCATTTTCTGTGAAAACGTTGTGGGAGATAATATTAGGTTAGGTAGGGGCATTTTCTACTTTCCCTCCAATTCAAACTCCACTAGGAATGTGGGGTGATATATTTTTGAAAATGCACCTGAATTTAGGGTTTGAGTTGGTTTTGCTCTTTTTGGCTCGTAACATTAGTAGTTACTCGCTCGTAACATGCCGTAGTTACTCGCTGGGCAAGAGTAGTAGTTACAGTGACCGATTAGGAAACAACGGGGAAAGAGTAGCGATTGGCATTGCCAGCGTATTACTAAACATAGTAGTAGGGGAGTTCCAAACAAGCATAAGGATAGCGGAAAGTAGGTCTCAGCTACCTGGCATAGCGCTTGGAAGCTAAGGAAAAAAAGGTAATGGCCTTGACTGTCTTCCTTATTTCCTCAAGCAGCCTACTGCTCTTCTTGGAGAACTAGCTAATGCAGAGGTGTGGTACTTCTTCGCTTTCTTCCGTCAGTCTGAGCTCTTTTCCCAACTCCTTCATGAAGTAGACTAGGAATGTAAGCAAAGAATCCATCAGAAAGTAACTCTCATATATAGTAACTTCAACTACTCTATGGGAGATTTTATTTCCTGTGTTGGTTGGATATATTGTGAATAGTGAGACTCCATGCTTTTGTTTTAAACAACGGCAATATTCAATTAGGAAACTTGAAAAGATTTCGAGTAGCGACTTCTTTGAAGAAATTAAAGAATAAGAAGAAAGTCTTTATGCTTTGACCTTTACTTTTCAGTAACTAAGCACCAAAGACGCTGGCTGGGTAAAGTTCCCCACTGAACTTCAGCCAAAATGCCAGCAATAGTCGGATCAAATTCTTCCTTCCCCGCTCGAGATTTGAAGCCAGTCCCATGCAACGCGCCCTTGCAGTTGGTCTAGAACAGTTGTTCTCAAGCTCAAACTGGTAGAAATCGCTCCTTCTTTCATTCAATCTTCGGCGAACTCTTTCTACTCCTTCTCGATATTGAACTTATAAGAACCAGATGTAAAAAAGGAGTGTGCTCTTTCTTCATATACGCAGGCAGTGGTCTCGCAGCAGACTATGATCAACGTTTAGGTACTCGAGTCGGGTGGTGCTTAACATCTTTTATAGACCTATGTCTACGTTGATCTACTTTTAGACCCGCAAAGACTAAAATACTTGTGATCAGATGTTGGAAGCATGATCCATTTTAAAGCCGAGACCGAAGAGAGTCCCTCAAACTTCCGGTCAGTTTTCTTCGGAAAAGAATGCTAGAGTGAGGCGGTCAGTCGATAACTCCTCCCTTTTTACTCTTTGTCACCTGTAACTCCTACTTAAAGTAAGACTCAACCAACAGGAACGCTGGAAGGCTTGCAAGCTGGAATCGGTTCTTTGAGCTATGATCCACAGGTATAGCTTTCTCCTCTGGAAATTCATTCATATAGTTCCTTTCAATTCAATTCTTTACCGTTCGTACCTGGAGTTCAATCTGTTTGTCCCTACGCACTCTCCTTTCCAATAGTTCTTCTTTATTCATTGATAAGGACCCACTTCCCTCTTTCCGCCAAGACAACCCTCTCGCAAAACCCTAATTCGAATCACACTCTGCTTAAACTTACTACCTCTCTCTCTCATAATCTATCACCTGAACTCGATATCTATCTCCTGGATGTAGAGGCTTCTCATCCTCTCATGTGAAATTGCATAATTTTCTTTTTGAGGTCCTCCCCGCTTCTGAAGTAGCTAAGGGACATCGGTGATCGAGATCACCACATAAGCAATATCCTGGATTTATCCTCTTTCTTGTTCTCATACCCGAGCACCATGACCTGTTCCAACTTCTCCTATTCTGGCGCTATTAGAATGAACTGTTTTTCACTCTAAATAGTAGTAGTTTTCGAACTGAACTAAACTCTTCTTTTTTAGACTATTCATGTCCTATTGAAGAACAGAAAGAAAGTAACTCAGATCTAGTATAGGACCACTTCTCTGAGGTAGCTTAGCCAAGGCAATAGTCTGAAACACTAGTTGAGTTAGAAGATAGTGACATTAGACTCCGTAAACTCACTGAAAGAAACTCAATAAAGTCCATATATAGGACAGACATGGCGTACGTAATTCCAATGCATGATAAACGAATACCTCCCTCATCTGAGAGTTTCGTACATATGATAGTAAATCCCTGGTAACCATAAATGCCTACTTTTTCCCTACTGTAGCCTATTTACCTTTCGTTCTCACTTTAAACATTAAACATCAACTCACTCATATCATACATTTCCTCCGGCATCCCCATATACCTATGTTAGAAGAAAGCAAAGAAAGTAAGTCATAGTTTCGTGACCGTTGCTGAGAGAAGAAATTTCGTAAAAGAAGCCATAGGACAGATCAAAGATCCCTGCCCAGCGAGTAACGTAGGCACGAGCTCTACACGTAGGCATGTGTAGTGTAGAGCCAAAAAGAGCCAGGAAGCCTATCGAGACTCTTACTTGATTGAGTGGGCCGGTATGTGAAAGCAATAAAAGGAGGGATTCCCCCTATGAATGACTCTGAACCTCCCCTCTATACTATGAATTACTCGGATATGAACAGATAAGACATACTTTCCTGTTGCCGGATGTGATGCGTATTCCTGGGAATGCACTCTTTCTTGAGCTATTTCCTTTGACTTATGGAAGTTCCGGGTAACCAGTACTGTAATTGCTAACCTCAGACTGGTGAGTTTTTTCCATCTAAGGCATACGCAGAGTTTTTAGTATGTTCAATTGGTAAGGCCCTTTCTTTTACCCCTCGGACCTGAAGGTAAGAAGAGCAGCGTTGATGTAGTACCCCCGCTCTCCTATTACAAGAAAAGTTCGTTCTTTCACGAGAGGAGCCAGCCTAACGAAAGGCATAAGAGTGTAGTGCTTAGAACGTAAGGGAAGGGTTTTCCTCTTCTCCTGTGAAGGGCGCATTTGACGACTGTGGATTCCGCTTGCTTATGACTGGGGTGCCAGTACCAAAGAGCAAAGCCGTAGAGGCAGAGTGTCTTGTCTTTCCCATCCAACTCTACCTTTTCCATTTCCAAAGATTTGACCACGGCATGAAAAGAATCTCCATCTATGGGGAGAGACTCAATTAGATAGAAAGACCCACTTGACAATCAATTGGCTACCAGCGAACCTACGCCTCTGACTGCTACACTATTAGGGTTACACGGATTTGAAACTAAACTTGAGTGAAACCGAACAAATGTGAGTTCAACGCACCTATTCCTTGGGAGTTAGGTCAGGAAAAGGATTCTTTTTTATGATAGGGAGAGATTGAGGCAAGTTCACACGAATGACTGGGAACGCCCGCCCTCTTCGGCACAGCGAAACTTACTTGACAGGTACTTTTCTTATTCACCTGCCAGAGACAGAAAGCAGCCTTTCTATTCAACAGAATAGCTATAATCAGTAGTACCCGCTCAGACTTGGAACGGGATGTGAGTTCAGGAAGGCCCTCACGCTCGACATCAAAGTATTGGAAGCAATAAGCTGCTCGACATCAAAGTATCGGAAGTCAACTTGCTCCAAAAGAAAGAGTGAGCCAGCTTGGTAAGAGTTTGACGGATGCTCTTTGACACCTAGGGTTACTACTACTGGTGAACAGCTCCCCCCGCGTTACTGGTAGTTCTCTTACTTCAGCTTATCTCGGGATGTGATGCTACAGGATGGAGACTCTTACTTGATTGAGTCAAACGGAAGGTGAGACCACCAGTTGGTAATAAAAGTTGGGTACCTGCAGAAAAGAGTTACATACACGGATGTGAAGGCAGGGGAAACCTCTCTTTAAAAGCGTATTACCATGACTTTTGGGTGTTCTGGGTAACCAGACAGGTACTTCAAAATTGCTTATTGTCAGAGTTACTGCTACTACTAAAGGAATGTGCGTGGGTAGATGGTACCAGTTGCTTATAGGAGAAATTCGTAAGTATGGTGAGGAAGACGAAGCCCAAGCTCTCAAACTTGCAAGGGGAGTATAAGGTATACGAGGTTGGCACAAACTATAGGATTTGACTCTTTAGAGCCAGCCCCAGAAAACGTTGGTTGGTTTCCGCGTCAAACTTTTGACTGTTTGACTGGAAGAAGAAATTCATAGAGCGTAAAAAAGGATTTGTATTAGCCAATAAGTAGACTAAGGAGAAACTGTTTGAATCAATGAATAGTGCGAGGATGTTATACACTTTATACTCGGAAGGAATGTCAGCGAAGGGTGAGCCGGTGGGATGAAAGCCCCCCAAGTAAGTTCTCGTTACTGGTCCCTCTTCCGCTGCGCGCCTTACTAAGAGAACTCCACTACTAGGTACCTCCCCCCTACTAGTTTGCTGGGTACCAGCCCCCCTACTTGATCTACTTTTTGCAGACTTGAGAAGAAGAGTTGGGATTCTCCCTCTTGCATGAGCCCACCAGTTAGTTGGTAAGATCCTATTCCCTTTATAGTTAGCCTAGTTGATTAGGGAAACGAGAAAGAGGAGGACTTGTTTGATGATTAGAACAGGTATTCCTTCTTTTAATTAACAGGTATTCCTGCTTTCTTGTATTCCCCACAGAACAAATGTCAGCTATTCATTCGGCAGACAAGGAAACTTACCCTCGAAGGATATGGCATACGCAGAGCAAAACCAATTCCATTGAATAATGAAAGTATTTACTAATGAGGGATGATGTGAGTTCAGGGAGCGTAAGGCAGACAGACGCTGAGTGCTTAGAATGTTCATCTTGTACCCAATTTCAATAAAAAGACAGTTGGTAAGAGAAGAACTACTGCCTCTTACCGGACCATCTGTATCAGGTGTGGCTGACAGGGGATGAATTCCTTAAGAGATGCTGACATAGCTCTGTTCTCAGGTAATCCACTTGTTCAAAAGGACAGCTTGACATCCCAGCTTGACCAAAGATAAGAGCCTATGATGCCACTAGTTGATATAGTTTCTATATTACGTACCCTAGTATTTTGAGTACCCTAGTTTAGAAGAAGCGGTATTAGAAGAGCGGCGTTTATGGCACGAGACTTGATGCCGGATTAAAAGCTACTAAAGGATTTGTCTGGAACGAGCCAGTTCCACAGTTAGCAACTATACTGTACGGGTGCTTACCAGAAGGGAAGGAAGTTGAGTGTGCCGGAGTAGAAGGTAAGAGTGGAACGATTAGGATTTGAAAGAAGGGAATCTTTTATCTGTTTATCTGGTAACGCCCTGTACGATTACGCCTTCCTCTTCCAGCACAAAAATTCGAGTAAAAGGTAAGTCCCTCTTTTGACTCTTATAACCGCGAAACTCTGTCTGAGGCTTCCTGGCTCTACACGTTAGTAGTTACTCGCTGGAAATAAATAGGTCCAGACTTCCCCTCGTACAAGGCATCGGCTGGTTGAACCAATATTAGTTAGTCATACATAAGCGAACTAAAGTACAACGGGGTCCGTCTTTTAATACCTTACTGATTTTGCATAAACTCATATAAGTATACTTTACGCGGAACAAAAAGACAAAATGTCTAGAAAAGGATGGAGTTACTTGATTGACACGGATGTGATGCTACAGGATTTACTCGGTTAGATCACAACGAAAGTGATGCTTGATCCAGGAGGAGGTAGTTCATATTTTCTTATAAGCTTTCCAAAGGTAGGGAATGAAAATCGCTTGACTTAGATAGAAGTTATGGGAGTTTCTTGCTTTACTTCGATCTAGAAGTGAAGGGTGAAAAACGACTGGAAAGGAGAGGTTATCCGCTGGTAAGGCGACTAGGAGAGGAAAAAAGCTTGACTTTAGAATCAAGTGGAAGACACTAGCTCTCAAAAACTATACTATGGATGAATGGTCCTTAACTTTTATTCTCCCTTTTATGATATTATAAGCATTTCAAAGGGAAGGCCACACTCTTACTTGAGAAGAAGGTCAGGTCAGTTTATCTAGATATGGAAGCGAGGGTGTATGGATGGTATCACCTATGATGCCCGACTCTTTAGCTCTGGTACTGCACTATATTCCAAAGTACTGAGTCTGTTTATCTGGTACCACTCCCTACTGTGATGCTCTTCCGCCCAGGTTAAGGACTGTACACTAGTATTTTGACTGTTCTAGCAGACTCTCGTGAATATGCATTTTCCTCGGTCAAGTCTGTATGACCCGGACAGATTCAAAGCGTGTTTTTTCACCATCTGCGTAACGAATTCCAACAGCCTGGTAGTTCGTTCTCTTACTTCAGCTTTTCTATAAACTCTAGCTTCTACTTCTTACTATTATCTATTGTCCTCTTTGTTCAGCGGAAAGTAAGTCATAAAGCCAAGCCAGTGAAATCAAAGACTAAGGGTAGAACTCCACTACTGACTGGTATCTATCCAAGCAGCTTTCCTTATTTTAGGTATTCCCCTCGAAAGCCTCAGCGAGAAATAAAGGGAAATTTCTCATAGCTTACCTTCAATGGTAAGAGAGATCGGCGAAGAGTTGGTCAGAGCGGCGTTGATTACACGAGATAGAAGTGAAACCTATTCCCTCTTTTCAGATTGATTAGGGAGATTCCCCTAGACGTAGACGAAAGAATTTGACTCTGACTTAGACAGGTAACTAAAGGGAGTTAATCTACAGGATTTGAGTTGTATTACCCGGCGCAGAGTTCCACGACTCTTCAAGACTCGTTTCTACTCTTTTTTTTTCCTGTGATGTCTAAGACTGGTAAGCCCCTCTTTTGACTTTTCGTTCAGCGTCAGGTTCACCTTCCAGTTGGTTGGTGCTAAAGGATATTAGGTATCCAGAGAAAGAGTTGAGAAGTTCCTCTTTTCAGATTACGTACCCTATTCATGATTCCTTGATATAGGTCAAAGCTTGGCTTTTCTACTTTCTCAAAAAGTTGATTTAATGTGTTAAGTCAGTGATCATTTGCCTCACCTATTTATTCCTCGGAACTATATATAGGTAACTAGATAGAGGCCCTCTCAAGCCTATTCCAAAGGTAGTGAAAGGATTTGACTCTTTTCCTGTGATGCTTTCTTTACCCAAGATATGGAACGTACGTCAAAGTATTTCCTAATCCTCGTATCGATTACTTGACTGGGGTTACCAGGCAGCCCGGTGACAGGAATGAATTTTGCTTTACCCGACTACTACGATAGGAATGACTCGGTAAGTTGGTTCAGCAAGTTTGACACCAAAGCAAGATCGGAAGGACAAACTGGAGTGCTTAGAGCGGACTGAGGAGATGTAACAAAAGGAGCAGGACCCATCCTTATGTACCATACGCTCCTAAAGGCTTTTCTGCTTTTGAGTTACCAAGACCTAGTCTCCCCATCCTTGACATCTAGGACTAATAACTGACCCGAGGAAGGCGAAGATGACTCTTTTTTCTAGCTATCAGATGACTCTTTGCCCAGCGAGTAACGTAGGCATGTTACGAGCCAAAAAGAGCTTCAAGAGCGAGCGAAGGAGCGAGCTTATGGAATGCTACTTGACTTGACTGTAAATGTCTATCAGCCACGCATACTTTTTGCTACTTCTCAAACATCCCTAGACCTAGTAGCAACAATAAAACACCTATTTGTTCATGCTTATCTTGGTAAAACCAACTATTCCTATCTCGGAACTACCAGTGCTTATTAGAAAAATACTAAAAAAGCTATAAGCTTACCCTTTTCAATATGTTTCTCTCGGTTATCCCTTGCTTGCATCTGGTGTCAACTAAAAAAACTATCAAATCAACTCACGCATATTCCCTTGCTTCTTTGAAACGTCTTTCCTCTTTTTCGGTTTTGTTATCTCATACCTCGAAATGGTGGATTAAAACCAGCTTCCTTACAAAAGCTTAGAGTACATACACCCAGAACCATTACATCACACAAAGACAAGGCCTCAGCATCAAAAAACAACAAAAGGCCTGTAAGGCCCCTTCCCTTACATAACCCACAACATAGTGAAATACCAAACCAAAATACAAACACACATAAGCCAGTAACACCAGAAAAAAAAAGAACAAAACGAAGCACCGGCTGAAGCTAAGCAGTCGGCAGCCATCCTAGCTCCAAAGGCAGCCCCTCCACGTGCACTGGCACCTTCGAGCCTGGAATTCTCTCTGTACCTAGCCAAGAATTCAAGTAGGCAATGATATGAGCACCAATGGATCGAATGCTTTTCCTGGCCTGGCCCCCCTTGAAAGCATAGCTTATTGCGCTCTAACCAGATCACCCAAAATAAAGCCCCGCCCCAAATATTATCCCCAAATTACCCTCACATTTTATCCCAACAAAGTTAAAGAAAGAATACAAACTGGAAGTAGAAAATGAACCAGGACCAAAGCCATCTACACTGATCAGGCAGGTTCACTAGTACCAGTAATCTGGGTAGAGTGTAGCAGATAAAAAAGAGCCTTCTTGTCAGATTTCAACTCAGCCTCAGAACCAGCAAACTGCACATTCCAAGATCCCTGTTGCCAGGCCTCTGCCGCTGATATCTCCTGATTTGTAGGAGCCAGAAAAAGAGAAGGGAAGAGGTAATCCAAGTCCCCTAACCACTTGTCATGCCAGAAAGACACTTTGTCTCCCTGACCCACCTGCCACTGCGTAACCAGAGCCACTACAGCTTTTTCCTGTAAAACCTTCTACCAGAAGTGAGAAAACCTTCTAAGTCCTCTACCTTGATCATACAGGGTCTGAATAAGCTTTTGCCAAATGGCCTGATAATGGGGATCCTTTCACTTCCACCACCACTTCCCAATCAAGGCTTGATTAAAGTCCTGAAGATTCAAAACACCTAAACCACCAAATTCCTTCTTTTTACACACTCTGTCCCAAATTACCAGGTGGTATTTCTTAGTCTCTGAAGGAGGCCCATTCCACAGAAAGTTGCTTCTGATAGAGTCCCATTTTTTCCTAACCTTTACAGGGAGCTTATACAGAGAAAGCCAGTAAGTTGGAATGGCACTGAGCACAGCATTCAACATGACCAAATTCACCCCAAAATAAACCGCCCCTTCCTTCCAGTTATCCAATTGGCTCTGAAGCCTTTCTACCAAGGGGTCCCAATCCTTGACACACAGTTTCTTCCAATGGATAGGCAAACCAAGGTAGGTTAGAGGAAACTTTACCACTTTTATTTAATATTTTTGAACTTTAAGCAAAAGATCATCCCCCCCTTTTTAACCTCCCTCTATCTCTGTTCCGCCTTATCTCTTTCACCTCACCATACCAACTCATTCCTTCTCAAAATGTTCAGGATTGGACGGGATGCCATTGAATCTGGTGTCGTAATAGTTTCTATTGTCTGCTTTGGTCAGGCCTCCGCTGCTAGTTCATCTGTTGGAGGCGGGGCATGGGTTTTGGTTGGTACAGGTCTTAGCCGCCGGTACTTGGTTGTATCGGACAACTTGTATCGTCAATGAAAGAGAGAAAGAGGGTAAGAACTATGAAGTGTTTCTATTTTATGTTGACAGGTCTTAATTGCGCCAAATGTCGTAAGAATTATATTTTTAATAATGGAAACTCCAATTATTGTTAATTTACAAGGTCCGCAACCTCAAGCTTGGTGAAGGTGACGCCGTAGCGTTGATGGCATACTTTGATCGGATGCAGAAGGCATGCCCAGACTTCGTCTATTCTTGCCTATTTGACGATGGCGGGCGGCTTAGAATAGAAATGTTCTCTGGTCCGATTCGAGGTCGCGTGCGGCATATCAAGAATTTTGCGATGTTCTTTCAATCTTGCACATCTTTGATTGTGGCTTAAGGATCGTCACAAGAGCTCAGGTCTATACCTTTTCTATATGCTGGAAAAGATGTGCTGCATAGAGGTAGAAATGGGTTTTCATTAATTTGATACACTCACTGGATTTCCACATGAAAGAATGAAATCATAAAAGGAAACACATATCGTGTACTTTTTCCCGGCATGTTTCCCACTTTTTCTCAAATGTTCTTCCATAATCCAGTCATCGGGCAGTTCGGTCCTATAGAGATGGAATCAGATAAGAGTTTTGATGGCACGCACAAGATCTCAAAAGCCAACTATATAGTGATATATGAATAAATAAGTCTCTAATCTGGCGCTTGCAGGTCCAATTGACCCAGGAATATATTATATGCCGCACCTATCAGCCGGAACTCCATATAAGAGAATTGGTTACAGTGAAACAATACCGAGTGCAATGTAGGCTTGGTTGGTGGGGTCAATCCAGTGATAAACAATGTACTGATAGCAAGATTTTATTCATAAATAACTTCTATTTGATTATCAAATGAATAGCAGATAGCGCGCTATAGCTATACTTTTTAAGAGAAAAACACCATTTTGGAAAAAGAAAGAAGAAGCACAGAACTATACTAAAAAGATGTCAAGATATTGCGAAGGACAGTGAAAAAATCTCTACCTTGGCTTGGGGACCCGCAACCGGAGCGAGCAAGCGGGCGATTGAGAGAGAGCATTTATTTCCGCTTAGTTATTTATTCCAAATTAGGTATTTGCTCAGATAGGCACTTCTTAGCACTGCTAACACTTTTTCAAAAGACAGTTTGATTGGTGGTATAATAGGCAAAGCAAGCAGATAGTGCCAGGTATGAGAAAGAAGAAGAAAGCTCTGTACAGGCCAGAAGGAATAGGCAAAGAAGTAAGAAATTACTCACAAGCCAGAAAGACAACAAAAACATTACTGTGGAACATGACTTACTCGCCACAAGCTGCATTACTGACTTTGTGGGTTTCAGGCACAGATGAAGAAGTTTGGCTGGCTTGCTTTTGACTTTTTCAACTTGCTGAAAACCAGTAGAACTACAGGAATCTTGACGAGTACGAAAGCAGGTATAGGTATAGGCAGACCAGAGGCATAAGCACTAATAAACTGATCTGGTTCTAAACAATATATTACTCACTGTTCACATCCTCTTGTTAAAATTTGATTCTTGACTTACCTGACTTTTACTATTTATGGATGTTATCGGTGTGGAAAAACTTGACTTGTTGTTTTAATTCACTCATTCTTTTGAATGGTTTTTTTGGCTTAGTCAAATGAGTGAAAGAGGATAGGCTAAGGAATGTAGAAGGTTCATTCATTGAGGCAAGCATTTTGATTGACCTTATCTGGTACACATGCTTGCTGCGTAGACATTAACTATTATCTTCTCTGGTAGTAATAATGAAATTATTCTCTCTAGGCTAATATGCAATGAAGTTCTTTCAAGACAATGAATGTATATTATTGCTCATCTCTTGTGATGATAATGTTTAAGTTAATGCTTTACATGTGGGGATGTGGACTTCGTGTAGTCTATGCTTACTCACAGCAACTTCGTCTATTTCTTCTATACTTACTAAAAGCAACATGTATCAAGACTTGTCCTATAATCACTGAAACATTTGACCAGGCCAAAATAGAGGACGGTAGAAGCAGTGGCATAAATGCCAGCAGATAAGACCAGAAATTTTCTCTGAAATCGAGTATGGGACCTGAGAGTTGTTCACGAGTCGTACGAGTGGCAGTTGTGTTTAGTCCGGAGCTTAGGAACTGGTAATAATCTGTGAGAGATGGGTTATTGGAGGCTGGGGTTTTGACGTATAAAGGGTAATGTTTGGAACCCTAAGAGCAGATTCCATAGATGCCTATGAGCATTGAAACGTTAGAGGGAAAGGCAGATACTAAGGACTAGACTAAGCCAGAGATGAGATGCAAAAAGAAGGAAGGTCCAGATAAGGCCTAAACACTGTTTTCAGGAAAAGCCTTCTCCATCTCATAAAAGTTCTCCCAGCTCGCCTCTTGCTCGGGTAAATTAAGCCATCGCACTTTTACCAGAACAGTGTATGAGTTGCCTGATCTCACCATTCTCCTTTCCAAAATCGACTCAGGTACCGTCATCTCTCCCCCTGGACCCGCAATTGGTGCGTCAGAGCTCACTCAATTCTTTTGTGTCGACCACCTTCCCTTTGAGCATGGATACATGAAAAACCGGGTGAACCATTGATCCCAGTGGAAGCTTCAGTCGGTAAGCAACATGTCCCACTTTTTCTGTAACTTCATAGGGGCCAAAGTATCGGGGACTTAATTTCTTATTTTCTCGTCTCACCGCAGATTTGTTTCGGTAAGGTTTTCACTTCAGATACACCAAATCACCAAGGCGCAATTCCCTCTCAGACCTTCAGCGAAATGTTGAAATCTCTCTTGAGCTTTTGCTAAATTCTCTTTCCACTTTTGAATCTTTTCCTGCCTTAGCTTTTAGGTATTGGTCTAAGGGCTCCATTGAAGAAGATGGTGGGGTTCCTGTACCCAATTGTGGAGGAGGATAGCCTTACAATGCTTCAAAGGGTGTAAAGCCCAACGAGGTATGGTGGTCTTATACCCAAAATCAGCCATAGCCAACCACTGCATCCATTTGTGTGGTGATTCAAAGCACATGCATCTCGAGTAAGCCTCTAAACACTGATTAACACGTTCTGTTTGTCCTTCCGGTGAGAGGCAGTTGAAAATTTCTGCGTCCAACTTCTTACATAACATAATTCTCTCCAAAAATCACTAGTAAAAACTTTGTCTCTGTCGGAGACAATGCTTTCAGGTACACCATGGAGTTTATGCACCTGGTCTATGAAAAATCTTGCTACTGTAGTAGCTGAGAATGGGTGAGATAAGGGAATGAAGTGAGCATTTTTCGTCTATCCACTACCACCATTATTGTGTCTTTACCTTCTGATTTTGGTAATTTCGAAATGAAAATGAAGTCTTTGAAAAAAACTCTTAAGAGCTGAGACGTTATACTATTAAAATGTTTCATATAAATCAGAGTTTCCTTAGCTTTTTTATAGCTTTGCTTATTACGTACTTGATCGAGATCTTTTGATAGATATTCCAGACCGGCACATTTCCATATTATTTTAGAGTGTTTCTACAACAATTTAACCAATAGATTTCTACTCATGCATGTTTGAAACAGCTAGGACTGAAATCATAATACCCAATAAATGCGACATCACCAGACATGTCTGAATGGATAAAAAGAATAGGCCAAATTAGAGAAAGAAATGTCTTTTTGGGGAGATTGAGCTTTAGATGTAGTAAGGTATGGTAGTGTCACTAGAGCTGATACTAGAACTAGAAGAATTATAATATCCAGTGATTTTAGACCTAGTAGACTAGGAAAGCATAACTAGTGTTACTAGAGCAATAGCAAGGTAAAGAGCATAGCTTTAAAGATTACCTTTATCTAGTTTAGCAACGTTTGAACTTCCAGAACTTAGTCCAGTCGCCAGACCATACGGACCAACTAGTTCAATAATTCCTCGGTCAAGAACTTTACTAATTACATATCCTAGTTGTAGACCTCCTTTAGTGGTTTTTGATAACATCAACATAGTACTTACCTTTAAAGAACCGGTAGATACTTTGAAAAATAGGATTTTTAGTTAGTTCGATTAGGAAGTTAGAAAGTAGGTGATAGAAGTAAAGGGCACCACCTGCACCAATCAGACTTAGACTAACTGGTAGTAGTTTAGCTAGAAGAGGAAAGTTTTCAGCTTCAATTAGACTAATGTGAGAAGGATGAGTAAATAGACAAACTAGGTGAAAGGAAGTCTGAACCCATACCAACGAATAGATCTCGTGCGATGTATCCAAATAAAATAGCTAGTAGTGAGAGAATAATTAGAGGAATCATCACAATTGTTGGAGCATCATGTGTATGTAGATATAAAGACTTACTTGCATTAGGATATGTAAGGAATGTTAGACTAATTAGTCAAAGCAGTTAGACATGCACTTAGAGTACCTAGCCAATAAGCAACTTGTCCAGAGAATTCAGATTTTCCATATGCAACTTCTAGAATTAGATCTTTACTATAGAACCCAGTGAGCCAAGGTGGAGCCATAAGACTGAGACTACCAATAATAGCAGTATAAGTGAAAGGTAGGAATCCAATTAGACCACCTAGTCGTCGTTGATCTTGTTGATCATATGTAGCATGAAGTACAGCACCAGCTGCTAGGAAATAGTAGAGCTTTCAAGAAAGCATGGTTTACTAGATGTTTGAGAGCCACGACTTAGACCACATGCCATAAATATATAACCCATTTTGGAAAAAGTACTGTAAGCAATAACTCGTTTTAGATCATTTTTTATTTAGTAGACCTGTTGATGCAGCAAAGAATGCTGTTAGAGCACCAACCCATGTAATTACAATTAGAGTAGTAGCACCTTATTAAATAACTGGTGATGATCGTAGAAAAAGATATACTCCAGCTGTAACTAGTGTAGCAGCATGAATTAGAGCACTAACAGGAGTAGGTCCTCCCATAGCATCTGGTAGCCATGTATGTAGACCTAGTTTTTGACTTTGACCCATAGCAGCTAGAAGAAGTCGTAGTCCAATAATAGTAATAATTGTTTTTTTAATAAATGGGGCAATACGTCATACTGTACTAGTTTCTAGATTACCAAATACAAAGAAGATAGCAAAAAATACGATAGAAATAAAAATAGGGTATAGGACGGTAGGAGGATCCTACTTTTTCAGTGCAGAAGCTACGAATTGTAAACAAAGGGTGCATTTTACATTTTCTTTCTTCTTTGAACTCGCCTCTTTCGATCGAGGCCTAACTTCCAATCTGTTTGCTTATTCATTCACTCCGATAGCACCATATTACCTCCTCAGGAACCTGTCTCTTTTCTCCTCTCAATCTGGATCATCTTGATTTTGAGGCGCCTCATCTGTCCCCAGACGAGTAGCCCTCAAGCTCTTATTAAAGCTACGATTGCCATTCTTGCAGTGCCGTGACATCCATCCTTCTCACAGATCAGTCTTTCCTTTGGAACCTCCTCTTTTCTTTCGTTCTCTTCTTTCTCTGTTACTCGACAAAAGTTTTGGACTGAACAACATCAAGCGAGTGGCCTTTTCAACATTTCTTTTTTTTAGCTACCCTTTTATCTATGAACCGTGCTTTCTATCATGAGTTGTTTACTAAGTATGGGGATGTGGTCGATGAGGTTTTTTTCCAAGGTTATGTGTTTCAGACTTCTGCTAGCTAATGAATTGGCAACGATCCAGGGGTTGAGGTACAGGGATGGTAGTGTTCTGGAGAATAAGGGAAAGATACGTGCTAGTGATATAAATTCTCCTGTTTGTCGAAAGAAAGTCTTTCCCGAACAAGGGAACTTTTAAGTGGGATGAGTTGGAGGCTTTATTACTTGCTGAGTTATCACAGTCTACTGTTGCCACTCCTGAAGAAGGGGTGAACTGAACTATGTACCTTTTTTCTCTTGTTCTTTTTGGCAAGGCTGATTGCACTCTTCCTATGTATTTGTGGGATTGATGACCTTCATGCTTTGTTGAATTATGCATGGGGCCAAGCAACAGCACGCTGACACAGAAGGATATTGGTATCAAAGCAAAGGAAGAATAGAGAAGATATCTATGGGGAGATTCTTTCTTTAGTCGAGTGAGCTAGGTTAGCTCTTTTTCCTTCTAAAGGTCCCCTTCTATTAACTCTTCTCCAGTACTAGCACAGTCCTGCCTCCAGTTCTCTCTTTAAAGGCCCCACTATTCAGCAGTGCAAAGGATGGATCGGAATAAGCATGCTGAATCTCATGGACCCCACTCCTCAGAGTCTCACTTACTTCTGCCTCATTAATGCTGACAGACGGGTCCCGGTTCCCTCGTTTTTCAAAGACTAGAATGCCCATTTTGTCTATAAAGAAGAGTTCTTTCAGGCGTCGTATTAGCTTTGTTTGTGCAGAGCTATGTACCATGATCTTCCCTTTATGCCCCCGGCCACAAAAACCACAGGGTCATCCCTTGATTACGCTGCTACACAGCGAAAAGAGGCCCAATCTCAGTGAAAACGAAAAAGCTTTCTACTTTAGGCCGGCCCCATTCTACGACATTTTAAGAAATCTTTCTTTTTTTCAATCTAAGTGTCTCATATCATATATAGTGGCGTTTCTTTGACCTCTCGTCGAAGTCGGAGGGCTCTACTCTCCTCTCCGAACCAAACGAGGCATCCACTAATCCCAACCTTTTGTCTGAAGTCATTTCTTTTCTTTTTTTACTAATTACTCCCTTTCTGCCACATCACGTATTACTTCCCATACAACCCAAGCCATATTTTTTCTCAAATAAAAAATAAACCAAAATCATTCTTTTATTTATTTCCCGCTTACAAACATACTCTTTACCTCAGTAGGAGGCGCGCAAAAGCCCATTCATGATCAAACGTTGGAAGAACAATCCAAATTCAAGTTCTTTGAGTTGGCCACAATGAAATAGGGCTACCAAATACGTAAAAAATAAAGGTACCGATATCTATCTTGCTGGTCTCCTTCTATGTCGATAATCTGATCTACACCGGCAATAACGATAAGCTGATAGAAGAGTTCAAGAGGAGGGATATGATGGGGACGTATGAGATTAGGGATTTGGGCTTGCTACACTTACCCGATGTGAGGTAGTTAAATGCTTTCCTTCCATAGCTAACTTTCCCATAGCCGTAGTTCCAGTCTGACTCTCCGAAGCCTATGACCAAGAGTAAGGAAAATCCAGGCTGCACCGATTAGAGAGAGTACGTCGTCTATTCATTCCACTCATTCCTAACTAAAAGTCCAAAGCTCTCAATTAATAAAGTTAATAGGTGGGTAGGCGAAGGAATAATTTTAATAGAGAGTCTTTCTTTTCACTCGCTGGATATTTAATGGAGGAATAAAGAGGAAATGCTCTTTTTGAGGAAAGCAAGTATTTTGGGCCTAATCTGAGAGTCACTAGCCCAAACCTGAGTTGAGTCAACTTTGCTGCATCTGTGTACTCAATCCAAGCTTGAAGATAAATCCCTATTGAAAAAAAGATAGGCCCCTTATTTAAACTGGATTAGCGTTCGATGGAATCGTTCACTTACGATATTAATATTCCCCCTAGGTAGCTTGTATGCTTGTGTATATTTCCTTCGCTTGTGATTGAGGTCTATTGCCAGGGGTTTGGTCTATCCACGTTGCTACAGGCGCAGTTAGTTGTGTGACGTAAGTAAAATAAAGTATTTATGAATTACCCTTCGTTCAAGTACAGATAAGGCTTGTAAACCACGTTATCCCCTTCCTTCAATTTCCAAATTAGGCGTTACATAGAAATGATAGATTGAATCTGGCTAAAGTCACAGACAGTCAAAAAGAAAGAAAATAGTTTGATGTGAAACATAGCATAGTGTTTCCACTAAATTGAACAAGAAAATCTTTTGCGTTAGTGTGTAGTTCACAGGGACCTATTATTTGACAGAGAGAGGTTTCTGCTTTTACTGACAAGCCACCTACTTGACTTGCTAACTACCAAATAAATTCATATTCCTTGCATTACTAGCTAGCCTATCTCCTAAAACATGTACTTGCCTATCTTGCATAGGTGAATAAACCCTTTTTTCCAACTACTTTTTATCCTTGCCCATGCCTATTACTTGACACCGGTTACTGCTTCTAAATCAAAGATCTTATCATTCCTTCTTTCCTATAAGCCTCAACTCCAATAGTATAAGTTTCACTATCAGGCGCCCCCTCTCCTTCATGAACTTTCCAACCCTATCTATCCCCACCCCAAAAAATCCCCCAGCGAGTAACTACTAATGTTACGAGCCAAAAAGAGCCAGGAAGAGCGAGCGGAAGCCCTTCAGTGGTCTGATTGAACCTAGGCTGCATATTTGGATTTTTAGGAGTTTTGTAGGTGGTTTTGGCTCTTTGAATAGTTAGTTCTGTGGCCTTATCATAGTGGATAGCACTACGATATAGTTCATTAAGAGTTTTCGGTTTTTGAATTTTGACCCAATGCCTGGTCTCAACCCGCTATTGAAACTCGAAATCAAGTATGACTCTTCTCTTTTGGCTCGTTCCACTTCCGTTTCACTCTGCTCTTGTTGCTCGTTCCACTTACGTTTCACTCGCTGGGTTTGAATGCAACAATTTTGCTCTCATTTTCTCAAACCTCCCAATAGTTTCTTCAACGCTACGCGCCTTGTTGCTGCATTTTGTTAAAGATATCTATCACATCCCCCTCACTTCCTTCATAAAATCTATCTTTAACTGCATCCACCAATTCATCCCAATTATGCTGAGGATTGCTCACATTATAGGTACGGTACCAATCCCTAACATCCAGGCTAAAATGAAAAATGGCCATTCGTTCCTTCTGACATTCAGGTGTTTGATGTAGGTCAAAGTCAAACTCACACCTCATGGTCCTGGGTAAGACCCTTCAAAGGAAATTAAGTTCTTGGCATGAACTGCATGTTGGTACCACCATTTCTTACACTAGGCTCACTTCCCATATTTCTTGGTATTGGATTTAGGATCAATTTCCAGGGATTGTGCACCTCTTTTAAACATTCTTACCAGGTTACTAGACCCAGGTGTGTTCTTGTTACCTTTCAGATCAGGAGTAGAAGGACCTCCTTCAAAAGAAACCTTCGGGCTGATGTGATTTACCAGAAGTTGATCTAACCGTGAGGCTAGTTGCGAATACCTCTCATAAGCCTTTTTATCTTGCGACTCCATTCGTTCTTTAATTGATCGGACATCATCTTCAATACTCTGCATCTTCTCTTCATTCTTCATTACTCTATCAGCTAGCTCAGCTTGCATCCGCAACACTTGTTGTCGTTGCTCATCACTACCTTGATCAGTCTGGCTTCGTGTCCCCGCCATGGCTGACCTCGCCTTGTTAAACCCAATTGTTGCTTTCAAGATCGATTCTTTGGCCGAAGGAAGCCCGCTCTGATACCACTTGTAATATCCCAAAGTGTAATTGAGATATTACTGAGTGATTCGAACGATTTCCTGAGTTGGCTCAGGTTGGGGCTGACAGTTTGTCAGACCAACGATAGAACTCAACTGAGAAATTGGAATGGGATACAATGGAATTGGAAGTAAGGTTGTCCAACAAAAGAAGAAATAAAGAAATCGTCAACTACTATTCCTGAAACAACGCTGGGCATATACTGGACCTGTTGGGAATGAAATGGTACCATAATCCAGAATCCAGATATCAACCTTGTCACAGACACGTCAATAAATAAACATCATAGTAAAATACCCACCCCCCAAAACCACCACCAAAACACATGCACGCACAGCGATGTAAATGCAAAGAAGAAAATAGTCGTTATGTTACGTATAACTTTCATCGGCATCAAACTTTTTCTCTAACATTTGTTGCTTTATCATGTACAACGATTAAGAAAGGTACTAACCTGGAGAAGAAACTTGTTCAGAGCAAGAAACTCTGCAAAGAAAAATAGCTACCAGATCAGTGCGCTTTGACATTTCCACCAACATCAAGTTAGAGTAACACTACAAATAGAATACATATATCCAACATAAAGAAAATGTATGCACTCCTTCAAAGTTCATAGTGCCTTTCTTATCAAAGTCATACATCCTACAAATTACCACAGAGACACCTTCATATATTAAAAAGGCTCATACCAGTTTTCATCAATAACGAGATGCTTCAACAAAGAAGAGAGATAGAGAACCTAATCATCTGCTGGACAATGGAAAGGTTGTCCGACAAAAGGAGGTTCCCCCAAAGCGCTCTGTTAACCATCTCCAATTTCAATACAAATCACCAAAGAAGCAATAACGCGTCAATTCACAACAAAACGAGAAAGATAAAAGAAACGTTTGATCGGATCTAGGGTTTGCGGACCTGGAGCTGAGAGGCGGTGACGTTATCGGTCCTAGGGAGTCGACCTGGTCGAACCACTGTCTAAGTACAAGCGAGTTATCCATTTGATACCGAGAAGATAGCAGCTCCTTTGCTGGAAGAATTTGGCAAGGGGCCGCTGCGTAGGAGCTTATTTGACAAATTGACCAGTACTACTAAATGGAACAGCCTAGGCTTCAAAATAGAGATGTGAATAGTCTTCTCCATTTCTTGTTGAAGTCTGTCTTCTTTGACGAAAATAAATGGTCTATTTTGCGGCTCAATTAAGTAAGTGGGCCGGGCTACATGTGCTCCTCCTAGTGCGGGCTATGGAGCTCCTAATTTGGTCTCCTGCTTATTAGAATCAACTACTCCGTTCACTCTTTCACATACCTTTTACTAACTGGGTACGACAAGTGGTAAGTTTCGAATTTATGGTAGGATTTTAGAGGAGTCTCAGAAAGCAATTTGAGATCTTGTCATTCGCCAGTAATCTTTCAAGAATGTTATCATAAACCTCACCTTGCTTAGAATAAATATTGCAAAACCGACTTGACTCTTGCTTAGGCAGGATTTAATAAAAGCACTGGAACACAATCATTATCATACTACGAGAGGAAAATAAAAAAGTTAACCAGCCAGGATGCATGAAAGCTCCTCATCTTTCTTTAAGCATAAGAGTACAAGTACAACCAACATGTATTACAGCATGTAGTACAAACTCCAATATGCCATTTCCTAAAGTATTGTAGTATACTACAGGTCACTAAAAAGGCTTAACATTGGACACAGCATGCAAAAACGAGGGATGCCTTCTCTGGTCGCACTCTGACTCTCATTTGCACCAACAGATTTTCATCCATTTTGGCATTCTCTGTAGGCAGGGAGCGATAGCATATCTCTCTCAGCTGAGGGGCCCGTTTCACCACCACTAACTGGTCAGATCTCCTCCTTGCATTGCATCTTTCTTATTGATCCCCACGTGATCCTTCCAACGGAACTGCTTGTCCCCCCGGATTCCCCCTGGAGAACCTACCAGCTGTAAGTAGAGTTGGTAGTTCATCCATACCCTACGCTCAAAGGGATGGCCAAGCAAGCTAGTTTTCTAGAGAAATAACCTCCGTAAGGGAAGGACGGACTGAAACGAGTTTGATTTCAAAGTAGTAAGCGCTGTGCATATGACATGAAGCAAAACAATAGTCTACATAGTCATGGAGATTTGGCTTTGGTTGGTTTTGATCGTAAATAGAATAGAATCGTGTTTGTGTTTCGTTTGGGAAGGAAGAACAAGCTAGTGATAGGGCAAAGGGGGTAGGGGTCTTTCAGAACTGCATTTTGCAATGAAAAAATCACGCGGTTCTGAGTGGCGGTGAAAGTGAGAAAAAATTATCCAATGTTATTACAACCTTCTTTTTTTATGTCAAAGACAAAAAGCTACGCGCAAATTCTCATTGGATCTTGGTTGTTCTTAACAGCTTTGGCTATTTATTTAAGTCTTTGGGTAGCACCACCAGATTTTCAACAAGGTGGAAATTCTCGTATTCTTTATGTACATGTTCCTGTGGCTTGGATGAGTATAGTTATTTATATTGCAACGGCTATAAACAGTTTCTTGTTCCTATTAACAAAACATCCCCTTTTTCTTCGATCTTCCGGAACCGGTACAGAAATTGGTGCTTTTTTTACGTTTTTTACCTTAGTGACTGGGGTGTTTTGGGGAAAGCCTATGTGGGGTACCTTTTGGGTGTGGGATGCTCGTTTAACTTCTGTATTAATCTTGTTTTTTATTTACCTGGGTGCATTGTGTTTTCAAAAGCTTTCTGTCGAACTGGCTTCTATTTTAATCTGTGTTGGACTGATCGATATACCCATAATAAAGTTTTCAGTCAACTGGTGGAATACATTGCATCAACCTGGGAGCATTAGCCGATCTGGTACATCCATACATGTTTCTATGCTCATTCCCATCTTGTCTAACTTTGCTAACTTCCTCTTATTCACCTGTATTTTTTTCGTTCTGGAAACACGTCTTCTTATTCTATCTTTTCTCGAATCTTCCTTAACGGAAGAAATAGAAGCTCGAGAAGGAAAAATAGTTCACTCGCTCAAGAATGAAAAAGTGTTTTGATTGGATTTTCCGTATTTCCGAATCCTCAGTGAACTAGGACTAAACAAGGTACAGCTCAAGCTGGACACCGACCGACTCAATTAAATCAAACCTCTGCGGTGGATTGCTTAAGAAATTCTCGTGTGCTAAACGCGCACTTCGATCGAAAGTGAACTCTTTTCGCGGATCCGAAGTCTGGAAGCCCAACTAAGTCATGGATGGGCTGCCTTCCTTCCCCATCAACTCAACCCGGGGGAGTACGAGAGCTTGGTCGGGGAGCATTTAGATGGTGAAATTAGTATAGACCACGACCGCCAAGCTCTCAATTCGTAATTCTTCGAGAGTTCTAGTTTGGAAAGAAAATAAAGACGAGATCCAAGAACGCCTTTTACTTTTAATAGACTCATTTCCGAGTCTCTCATTGCAGACATCATGCAGCTGTCCCCTTATGCAAATAGTTGGGAAGCAGCCCCCTTCTTTTTTTAGAAGACCACATTGAAGGTATGTATACCAGAAGGATAACCTTTTTTTCAGGCTTAATTATTTCATGTCTGATCTATCTACACAATGAGGAAAATCCTTTTGGCGAGGAACGCCTGCGTTATTCATTGATGATTAATATAGATTAGAGCCGCCTGCGCGGCCCAGGTCAATCAAGTAAGCGCCGCCATTGACTTATAAGCTCGCTCCTTCCTACGCTGGGGAGAGGTAGGTGAGGCCCCCTCAATTTGATGTTAGGCCTGGCTGGCCGGCGTAGGTAGAGAAAGATTTGACATTCCTTAAGTAACTCTGTGATTTGGAAGACGGGGAAAATGAAAGCAGAATTCGTTATCTCTCCTCCCACATGTTCAATCTTTTTTTAGCGGTTTTCCCAGAGATCTTTATCATTAATGCAACCTTCATTTTGCTCATTCATGGAGTTGTATTTAGTACCTCTAAGAAAGATGATTATCCACCGTTAGTCAGTAATGTGGGTTGGCTTGGATTACTTAGTGTTCTAATAACCTTGCTTCTGCTCGCCACTGGCGCACCTCTACTAACTATTGCCCATTTATTCTGGAATAATTTTTTGAGGAGGGACAATTTTACATATTTCTGCCAAATCCTTCTATTATTAAGTACGGCTGGTACTATTTCGATGTGTTTCGATTTTTTCGAAAAAGAGAGGTTTGATGCTTTTGAATTCATTGTATTAATTCTACTTTCTACTTGCAGTATGCTCTTAATGATCTCGGCTTATGATTTAATTGCCATGTATTTAGCTATTGAGCTTCAAAGTTTATGTTTTTATGTGATCGCAGCATCAAAAAGGAAGTCTGAATTTTCCACGGAAGCCGGCTTAAAATATTTGATCTTAGGTGCATTTTCCTCTGGAATATTATTGTTCGGGTGCGACTGGACTACTACCGATCCTTTAAAAAAACTTCTTAGCGAGACTTTTGCCCTCTATGTAGTTTGATATCTAGGGCAATCGATCCACTTTCCCCATAGTCCTGAGGCTGTGTCTCTCCTAGTGTGAAAGAGAAGATACGGTAAAAGGGGGCCTATGGGGATTCCCCTTGGTCTAATTCCACGACGGAGAGTCGGCGTGGCGTAAAGTGAAGATTGGGGGGAGTAGAGCGAAATCCCCGTCTGGGGTATTCCGAAGGTGTAACCTAGGCAACGAAAAAGGGGCCCGAGACTTCAACAAGAGGAGCGGCCTGTTGGTTCACCAAACCCTGACCCAGCCTCACACCTTCTCCAGGTCCGAAGGGATCCAGTGCCCTACTACCGACTCCTCCCGGAATTGCGTTATCGGAGCCGAGCCAGGAATAGCCGTTAGTGGAAACCTACCATTTGTTTTTTTCACCGGTTAGAGAGGCCCTCTTTAATACATTAAGACAATATGTTCACAGGGGCCAGAAAGACTCGGTCATAGGAACTTTGACTACCTACGCGCTGGTGAAAAGCACCTCGACCAACCGAACGAAGAAGGCTTTTTCGCCCCGTCGACAGAATGAAGACGCCAAAAGGGCCACCTGCTTTCCCCCCAGGGGGAGATCCGCTGCTTACTGCTCACGTAAACATACGACCTTATGGTAAAGTCGTCCGCCTATCTTTCTTATCTCAAGATATTCATCATCTTTTTGGCTTTGACCAATTCCAAGTGAAAAATGGAGTTTATAATGTTGGCTAAAAAGGGGGAGAGGTTTGAGTCTAGAGTACGACTTACTTGTCCAATACTGCTTTATTCTCCCAGTAAGTACGCATACTTGCTTCTTGGGTAAAACATCATATTTTAATGAAGAACTCCCATAATAAAGAGGTTATGCTTGTTGCTAGGGTTGGTGAGCGCTCTGTCAGCAGCTGACTTTGTTTTTGAAGGGAATAAAGAAAAAAGGGAATCATCGTAACTCCACTGAATGAGGAGTATCAAAATCTTGGTTTTTTCATGGGTCCATAATGGAATTTCACTTCACACTTGTCATTGACCTTGGTACTACCGTTCTATCTTATTTTTGGTTGAAGCCTTTCCGCTAGATCAAATAGATGAACTGGCATTTTCATCTACAGACATTGATTGGGTCGCTCAAGCCAGCCAATAGTTCGGTGTCCGGGGAACAGCCACTCATCTTTGGTTGCAGCTTCGGCTGAAGCCTATGCTTTCATTTCAGTTCAGTTCCATTCCTTGGTGGATTGCCCAGCCCGCGTCACATCAATGAAATGGGCTTTTCACTCTTTCCATTTAGCAGTTAAAGGAAGACAATCAAAAGCAGTAGTTGAAGTAGTGGGTGGTCCCCCCCTCCTTGCTCTTCTTCTGGGTTCACTCCACCTAACTCTACAACTAACTAAATCCCCTTTTTTATCTAGAAATTCCACATGAATGAAGTAGGTGACTTTACTCTCTGATCGATCAAGTTCTCAAAAAGCTGCGACCAGGGGTTTGAGACTAAGAAATAGTGCCAATTTCCAATGAGTAAACAGCCATACTTCATAGATACTCCCAGCATCTTCTTAACAATCAACTGAGCTCAGTGACCCAGGCAGTAATCGTTCCCACCATTCCTAGTCCTATGTTCGTTCTAATCAAAGACGAACTAGAGGTGAAGCTAAAGATTCGTTTCACACTGCCAGAGAGGAATTAGCAGCATACCTAATGTTTTTTTTCAAAAAAAGCTTAGCAAAGTCTGCTTTGACATTGCTTCAATGAAAATAGTTTCCGTCAATTCAGAGTTTCCTTAAAGATTGCCTCATTCATACATAGTTCGGTCACGAGTAGAAGTCTTTGGCTAACCTACTTGTCCTTGTGAGTTACCGCTTACCGATCAAAAGGCTTTTTGAAAGCAAGAAATCCGCTGGAAAATGAGCTTCAAAGCTTGAACTTCCAATCTTTCTATCTGCTCTGCTATTCCTATCTACTCTATCCTCTCATTCATCTCTATACCGGATAATTTAATTAGGCCCAGCCCTTCCTTCTATCATAAGCCTTGTTTGTGAACTAATTCCTTTCGTCTTTGTGCTACCTCAGACATACAAACTCGATCATGGTGAGAGCTTCATCTTTTATTGTGATGAGGCTAGTTTGAACTATGCTTTGTCTCCTTTCCCCTCAACCATGTTTTGCACATTAAGTTCTCTTTTTATTTATTAACGATAAAACAAGAGGCAGTCCAATATGGAGTCCCCTAGTTAATGATGGAACTAGGGCTTTGCTTCGCTCGCGATACTTAACCGAGGCAAGAAAGAAGTAATCATGTGTTCCTCCGCTTCTCTTCATAGGCAAGAGAAGTTGTGGAATCTCGTGCTAAGGCAGAAATTACAGTACATCGTCAAAATGAAATGAATATGATCTTAAGTAACTAAGAATCATCTTGGATGAAAGCCTCACCACATCTCTTGATGAAAAAATAGACTTTAGAATGCATGTTTTTACCAGTTCGAAAGTCCAGATTGATTCTATATTGTTTTATAAGTAAGTCAACGGGTTTTTCTCCAATCATTGCTTTTTTCTATGCTTTTTATGTTGTCACAGAGTTTTTTAAAGAATCCAAGATTCCTATATCTAGAGTGCTATCCGCCTTAGCTCCTTCTCTTCGAATCGGTATCCAATAAAGTTCTCTCATCTGTGGTGTGCAGCTTTCACTTAGAAAATCTTAAACGTCTATCAGGTCCTAAATACTACCTACATTCTCTTTTCCTATTTTCAATAAAATACAATGAAAGGGCTTGACGGTTCAGAATACGAACGACCTAGCTATATAAGTTCAATTGCATTGCTGAAAATGCCAATCCCACGTCTACTTATTTATTTATGGGGCGTCCTTCCTGCATTGTATGGTATCCTTGAGAGCAACTAATCCTACCTGGATCCAGGAATCTTATTTAGGGGCCTCCTCCTTTTCCTCTAGCTTCCGCCTAGCCTCAATGGATGCGTTGCACATATTCGTACGATTTATTCAAATTCTCCTGTCGAAGTAGCCCTTCCTTGCTAGGTCATGGATCAAATAATGCAATCGTTAAGTTCCTTCCGATTGTACTTTTCAATTTATAATAAGAAGAATCTAATTTGTTTTCTTCAGACGATCAACGAATCCAAGTTATAAGCGGATCAATCTTCCAATCTGGTGGTGCATAGCTCAGCCATAAGAAGGAAAAAGCCGGAAGCGAGCGAGTCTGAAAAAAAGGATTTTTTTGATAGGGCTGGCATAATCAGAGGCAAGGGTGGTGTAAGAAGGTAAGAAAAAGAAAGTAAAAAGGCCATCTATCAGTTCACCATTGAGGTCAACCATGGATGGTTTCAAGAGAGTTTAAAGGGGATTGGTTGAAAAGAGATCCCGGAGAGAAAAACCTAACTCGGAACAATTTTTCTGGGCGACCTGCAACAATCGAGAAGTAAGTTCGACTTTAATGTATAAAGCATATAGATAGAACCCGGCGTACTGCCCTACTTTTCTAAACTCAAAGACCTATGAGGAATAAAATGAAATCTACCTATGATTGATTTTCTTCGTCATAAACCATTTCCGCTGACTCAAGCATAGCATCTTTCCCCAAGCCCTTGGCTTTTCCAGGATCGGTAGGTCCATCCCCCCCAAACCCTATTTTCTTATCCAAACCTATCGCTTATTGAATTCAAAAAAGGCACCCCGGCAAAGCCTGACTATGCCACTTGGTCCTTCTAGCATACTGAGACCCTACTTGCGTACTCGGATTACTGAAGGCCACCTATTTGAAAATAGGCTTCCGGCCTACTCAATCCTTTCCCTAATGTTAGCCTTATGGCTAGTATGCTACCGCACCAGGAAATCTTCGCTAAGAAGTGTGACCCGCTTTTTTTCCGTTTCCTACTGGCTTCCTTCTTACCTTACGACTTCACTCCAGTGATAGACTAGACTTTTTCGCAATGGTTTAAGTGATTCTTCCTCGCTTGCCTTACAATGGGTACTAGCGTCTCAAGGCCTAGCCGGTCTTATACAACAACTAGTTATTTTTCCATGGGATCGGCCTAAAACCACACTTTCTCCGGCTGGAACGCAACTCACCTTTGATAGTGAAGTGGCGGTTCGAAGCGGATCGAGCAAAGGCAAATTTCTTTGAGAAAGCCAGTGAGCTATTGAGTTCTCGTTTTCATCCGCAGTAGTCGTGCCTTACCAGCACTCAAACTTTTCTTGCCATAGCTTGCTAATGGAGCTGTCCCTTATCAAGTTCTCTTTCCTGACCAACCACTATTTTCAGTTGCACCGCGAATATTTTGCTGTGTTTGTTATGTTCATGATAATAAACCTGGACGTGATAAGCTTGATCCTCGGGCTATCCGTTGCATATTTGGGGGGTATGCTCGTTATGGGTATAAGTGCTATAGTCCTGTCCACAAGAGGTTCTTTATCTCCTATGATGTTACATTCCATGAGTCTCTTGCCTATTCTCATGAATATGTGTCCTCTGATGTTATTTAAAATTCCCCGGGTTTTTCTAAAGAGTCACATGATGTACCTTCGAAGGATGGTGTTCCTATGGTACCTTCTCCTTTACCAGGTCTTTCTAAAGAGAGAGTATGTACTTTCTAAATCTTGTGTTCCTACAGTACCTTCTCAAAGTTTTCCTTCTGTCCTTGTTGAGTCAGTGCAAGATAGAATAAATAGGAGACCTATTCAATAACTCGACAATATATGCGTAAGCGTGCCCCTATTACCTCTGTGCCCCTTGTACCATCATCTCATGTACCTGAGGATCCTGGTATTGCATCAAGGGTTGAAGTCTGTTCGCAATCACCTTCGCAAGTAGGCGGTAAAACACCGCCCATAGCCCATCCTACTAACATGAAAAGTCAGCAATTGGCTACCAAGCCCAACAGGAGAGACCAACCCCAAGCAACGGGCCCTCCTACCCGCAAAAACAATAAAAAAGCATAATATTAATTAAAAAACGAATTAATATAGTATCAATTGCTATAGCTGTTTTTCCTGTTTGTCTGTCCCAAAGATGACTTCCCATTGCCAGTAACCGAAATCATCATTGATCACACACATCCTATGAAGTGTTCTCCGAGGGGAGAAAGAAAGAAGCACTTTAAGCTTTACGGGACCCAAGGGACACTTCCCCACGCTTGCTTAACTGCATTCCACATCTGTTGTTGGCTAGTGACTAAGGCATAGGCGGATTTCTTCAATTTCCACTTGGACTTTCCCTAGCTACACACCAAGGGGTATATATAGGAAGGGAGCTTATTCCAGATCGTTCAGAGCCAGACGTTATTCATGGGGAAGGAGACCTCAAGCCAAGGAGTCAGAACAAGGGAAGTTAATTAAGATAGCAGGGAAGCTAAAACCAAGACAAGAAGATCCCAGACTTGTTGTGTTGAGGGGCTTCCTCACATACCCTCTTTGAGATGATGGGGCATGCAAGCAAGCAAATAGGGGCAGACCCGAAAAGTAGGATTGATGCTTCAAGAAGGGCATCTACAGCGAATTAAGCCAGTTCCGCAACGGGGAAAGGTTTCTAAGAGAGTAAGCAAGCTACCGGAGCCTCGTGCTCAGTTTCAAGACAGATCGATGGAGTTCAACTAATGGGACTTGACGCATGTCTTCTCCTGCAATGGGAGTGCCCGAGTGAGTTCTCGAGTTCGAAGTGAGAGTTCGGATCTCCTGCTTTTATGCCTGACTCTTGCTGCTAGTGCCTGCCGTGCTGTTATGGCTCAGTCTCTCATTCTAAGTGAGAGACTAGAGCTAAGCCTAGGAGTGAGCCGAGTTAGAGCATCTAGTCAAGAAGCGAGTGGTAGCGCGCTATGAGTGAAAGCCTAAGAGATATCTGCAATCAATTCCGAATCTTCCAAAAAAATACTTCCCGAAAGTACGAATCCACTTCCGAGTTCAAGAAGAACAGTTCCTTGAGCAGATCTTCTTGCTGATGTTATTACTGATTCTTGCTCTGAGGAATGAAGTTCTACCTCTTGGTCGAAGGAATGGCGGATTGAAGACTTCTCATCGCCTAGTTACAGGAAGACTACGGCTTGATAGATCTAATCTAATTGCTTAGAATTCATTCCTTATTGTTCGAACCCTTAAGTAGCTACGTGCCTCGGGTAGCTTGCTCCTGAACCGCCCGTAGTCAGATCTAGCTCTCACCGGCAAGAAAGGCGGCAAAGCAGATCCATGTATGAATATCCAGTAAGAAGTCATTCTTTTAGACATATTCGAATATATAGGTTAGTATAGTTACTCAAGTTGTTGGAAGTCCCCGGCGTAAGAAAGACAGAAAGGAAGCAATGGTGGTGACCTATGCCTACTCTTTACTTCTTTCGTTATCGATGAGAGTCCCATTAACTACTTTACGTATACCCAGACCTCTATGCCAAGCCTAGTCCTTAAGCTTAGTTCTTCATTTACGATGCTTTGCAGTAGAGTTTTTCTGTGCCTAGTTCCAATGCCTATGCGAGGTAATGTCCTACCTGACAACCAGTGCCTATACCGGGTAGAGCTCTATTCCGTATCTCATATGTCTATTAAGGTAAAGCCCTACCCTTCCTAAGCTGATTTCAGAACTGACTTACTGTGCCTATAAGAAGCAACTCCATTAACTCAGTTTCAATATCATCCATGAAAAAATACCTATTCTTTTCCTTCATGTTCTTCATATGATTGGACCTCCTTTCTAATATGCTTTTCCGACCGAGTAAACACACTCCTCACTAGTTCTCCCTACCCTAGTGGTGTACTATGACTTTGACCTATTTCCTGTCCGACTTTCCTATTCTTAATTCCCAAGCAGTGACCTACTTTACTTGGCTATTCTCCTTTTCTACTTGACTCATCCGAGCTGAAACTAGTACAACTGACCTACTTGTGACCTATCTATTGCCTATCTTTCTTAGTCCCAAGCCTCACTTTCGACATCTGTGTCAGCACCTCCCATGCCATGACTACCATTCCCTAGACTTTCCTACTTGACCTAGTTAGTGCTTCCTACCGCAAAGAAAAGACGTTTTTCCATTCGTTGAAAAACACGGCGTAGACATCAACTAAGAAATCCATTCAAAGAAGAATCTATCTAATCTAGTCGAGAGTGACCTGCTTTAACCGACCGAAGTGACCACCCAGTAAAGAAGTAGAGAATTCTAAGGTAACTTTCTTCTGAAACTGAATTCACTTTAGACTATTCATTTTACTAGTTTCCGTTATGCTTATTACTTAACCTTACCTACATTTGCTTATTACTTGTGATGTTGCTTGCCCCACAACTACTACATATTTTGATTCTTGACTACTATCTTTATTTTACAACGTTAAAAGAAAAGCTGAAACTACTACTCCATATCACCGTAGAGTTCCCTTTTTACATAAAAGAATACCTATTATAGAGTTATTTATGCACTATGTGCGTCTTTTGCTTAGTGACATTAGAAGAGAAGACAACTCCTATTCAGAGTAAGAAAGGAATAGTATTATCAAGCAAAGACACGGCTATATGATAGATAGGGGAGTTCAGCTTACATAAAGTAATAAAGAAACTACTATTCGTAGACATATGATAGCAGCTTCTTACTCTCCCTACTGAGCTAGTAGATTTTCAATTCACTAAAAGCCGCATGGGGGGCTGGAGATCCGACTACAAGAAAGTCCACAACTGTTGTGTATTTGTTGGGAGCAATCAAATTTCATGGACGAAAAAAGAAAACTCTTTGTTGCAAGGTCAAGCCAGCTCGCAGAAGGAACTCTTGAGGAACCTCGTCATAAGCACCCACAAGCAACTATTACTCATAGCCTTTCCCTCTTCTGCTAGCCCAAAACCTTCTCAATGAAATTGCCGTTCTATCTCGCCTGGGTCTTTGTACTAGTTATGCTTTCACATGCTCTTGAACTTGCCCTGATCTACCGTCCAATCCACATACATTCATTCTACGTAAATATGGATTAGCTGGCTCTCTGCCCGCCTCTCTATTATTGCTAGGCGAAGTCAAATATGCATTAGAGAGTAGAATATGCAAGAAAGCCAATAGGCGCTCGTGATCTTCCTTGATGCTTTCTTTCCCCTTGCAACCTATATTGAAGCTTACCCAACCAAGGGAACATAGGGTAGGCGACGTCAGGTAGGCAAGCAGGGGCTAGGGAAAGAGTAGGGATAGTTGCAAGAGTAGTTAGATGAGTCCTGACTCCTGCGTATTTATACGAGATACCTTATAGCTTCAAAGTGACAAAGTCCGGTGTGAGGCCAACCCTTAAACTAGATCGAAGTTTTCTTTCTTTCTTTCTTCCCTGCCCGGAAAACAAAAAGTAGAGTGACGCGAAGGACCTCTAGCAACTCTACTACCGCCTTTCCTACCAATCTCACCTTTGCCTACATTTATGAACCCGAGATCGAGAGAAGACCTCCCGAACACGCTATCTTTAACCGAGAGTACTGGGCCCGATAAGACACCCGAAGAGCATGACCCTACTATACTAGATCGAAAGCACTAGCCGGACCTAGACCGCTACTTGCTTTCCTGCTCTCTCTCACCCTTCCGCTTTGAAAGGCTGAAGAGTCTTATCTGTATGCTTCTTCCTTCACTGTTCGAGGATTCCTTGTTTTTGGAATGAGGCAAACTGCTGCTTGGTTAATTCTAGCTACATGAAAAGTCCCCCATTGAAACCTTCATCACACCTACAGCGTATGGTACATGCCTTTGTTCTGTTTCTGAAGAAAGAACAAGCGTTTCGAAGTCAGCTACCATGAATGATGACCTAACTACTGCTTTATTATCTTTGTTTTTTACCATCTTCATTAAAGTGTTCACTATTTAAACTCTACTTTCTTATTCCTGGCTGCTTTTATTGCAGCAAGAGGTGGGTCAATATCTATTTGTGTATTAGACAGCTCATCATCATCCAGCAGCTCATCAGGCCGGACATGCTCAACTTCAGCTGCATGATCGAATCTTTCACGAAGATTCACTCTAATAGAACTATTTTATTTGCCTTTCTTTCATAATGACCCCGGCTCTTTCAGAAGAAGGTAGAGCTACTTCAGGAAACTCTGGGGGATCTTACCTTCACGATCAGATGGTTGTTTTAGCGGTATAGCGGCGGGACCTAGCGTCACGCGAGAAGTGTCTCCAACATCATGTTTCAAATCATACGAAACTTTTACTCCCGCTGTTGTACCCTCATCCATTTGTCCCTTTTACATCACTCACTTTAGATTCCATTATCTTTTTAAAATGAAGCATAGCATGGGTAGGGTTTCTCATATTTTATCCTAATTACACGATGCAGCTCGTCTGGGTCGGTAACAGTAGTTGTTGACACGGGAGCCCTACTTTTATTCGGTGCTCTCCTTTTATAAGTCACTGCTATTCTTCCTTTACCCTTCTTACCTTTGCTAGATTTTGCATTCCCCTCATTACTATTCGGCTCAGTATTATCTTCACCTTCGGAATTGCTTCTACCAGAAGTAGACGACAAGTACCGTAGATGTCAGAATTTCGTATATAAATTCTGGTAGTAAGTAATGGAACTGTAGCATGCAAAGGGACTGTACCTTGGAAATTTATAATAAATCTCCATAAAGTTGTTAAATTTTATGCCATATGAATAAGAGATTCCTTTTAGTTAGAAAGCTCGCGTAGAAGTTTTATATCAAAGAACTAGGTATTCTTTTCATCTTCGGTTTACCACAGAAACATTATTCTCAATTTGAGTTCCTGTAACATGCTATCCTTCTTCTTCATGATTAAGAAAAAGATATTAATGCACCCCTCCCGCCGAAAGATCCTTATTATTAATACCACTTAACACCACTGAAAAAGAGGAATACTTTGTTAGGAGCAACAAATAGGAAAGTCTTTGCTTTTATGCGTTATCACTTGAAAGCTCATTGATGCGGGTTTCATCCGAGAAGAGGAAAATGCTGGCTATCCAGTCAGCATTGTGCCAGTAAAGAAGAAGAATGGTCAAATTCGCATCTGCGTGGAGGGACTTAAACAAAGCATGTCAAAAGGACGACTTCCCTTTTCGTGACTTAGGTGATTATTGACCACACATCATCTTATGAGGTGTTCTCGTTCCTGGATGGCCAGGATACAACCAAATCAAGATGGATGCAGAAGATCAAAAGCATACAGCTTTTCGCACACCGATAGGGATATACTGCTACAAGGTGATGCCTTTCGGGCGGGCTCACTCAAAATGGCGGTGCTACCGGGCTATGACCAAGATATTCGATGACCACCTTATACATAAAATTGTGGAGTGTTATGTCGATGACTTAGTTGTCAAGGCGACCTCAAAGGAAGAACATTTGGAGTTCCTGAGAATCGTATTCATGCGCTTAAGGAAATATAACCTGAAAATGAATCCAGCATCATACTACTTCTTTCGGCAAAGCTCTCCGAGATTAAAGACTCTTTACTGTACCACCAGGCAATAGACCCTTTAGAAAGCTCTGAGCGATGGCTAACCTTCATGACTCCCCACAGCATAAGGCACATGTTGTTTGTTCTCATTCAGAACCCTTTCAATATAAGCCACCAGGAAAGGCGCTCTACAGCCGCCACGACCCTTGAGCTTCTTAATAAACTAATTACGACTCGCTTTCTCAATAGCAGGAGCTGGTGGACTAAATCCAAAGCGTGTCTTTAAGATCGTATTTAGTCTAGCTTCAATTTAAGCATCCGGCAACACAATTCGAAGCGGCTTTGATTTTCTCATGAAGAGCTTAAGAGTCAAACCCTCAACTCTCCCCTTTTGAGAATCACCACCCTTATTGCTTGCAGAATTGAAATAACAGCAAGTTTTGTAGCGTCTTAAAGAAAGAACGAGGCAGCTTATACTTCCCCCTCCCGTCTGTACGTTGCCAACATACTGCCTATATACAATAGAGATAAATGAGAGGGTCATGAAAGAAAGACGAATAACGACTTTTACATTTATGAAGGTATGTAAATGAAACCACGTGAAAAAAGGCATACTTCTAATTTTCACAATGAAATTTGGCTCGCTCTCAGCAATTGAAGTAATTAGGCAAACGCTCCTACAAGTAGTCCCGGGTAGGTAAGTCAAAGCCCAGTAGTCAATTCTCAGAGTAGTTTCGATGAACTCCCATCCGTGTACGCGTAACTCACATACGTTACCAGTAGAGCTACACCAACAGTCGGGTGTCTGCCTTCGGTTCTTCTCTTCTTTTGGGACCAGCTGTTCAGTACAAAAGAGTCGCTCTTATCACTTAGGTACCATACTTAGGGCACTGCCAAGGAATAGTCGCTGGCTCTAATGTCATAGCTAAACTCCCTTACGTTCCGAGTCCCACCGTATGAATCTGGACATACTTTGACTTCCCCTTGCTCGCTTCACCAAAAGTCTAAGTAAGGCTGTTATAAAAGCAGTTCAAACAAAAAGTCTTCTCCTCCTTCAATAACTCGCTCACCTTTCTGGTGAGCTTCTTTGCTTACTAAATAAAAGGTTGGTGCGTGCAGCAGGAAGCATCTCGAATCGGTCGCGCGCAATCGGAAATTAAGGCACCTTTTCTAGTGCCCTCCTTGCTCTAGTTTTTTAAGCAGAGTATAAAAGGAAGATCCATTTCTTCTTTTATTCTCCCAAACATGAAACTAGAACTTACCCAGCCTTCATTCCAAGAGATAGGAAACTTGGGATAAGCAAAGGCAATGCTTACCGATTCTGTAATAAAATAAAGGTGATAGTAATTGGTAGGGAATAATAGTAGTCCATGATATGGCGAAGTGTAGATAAGACTTGCCCCCTTTATATGGAGAGTTGTAAACAGGTGAACCAGAGTGAATGAGAGATACCCAAGAATAATAAGAAAAAATAACCATTTCTTTCTTTAGGTTTTATACTATAAATAAAACACTTTCCTTGTTTTGCATTCGATCGATTGAAATTCTGTGAGTACGAGTAGGTTCGCAACTACTAAAGAGCGTAACCTTTCGTCTCGTTCCACTTACGTTTCACTCTGCTCTTCTTGCTCGTTTCACTTCCGTTACACTCGCTGGGGCAACGTTTGAACAGAACTTCAATTCAATTTATGCTTTTTAGTTGTGGGAGGCGATTCTAGTTGATGGAGTATAATTTGCTGCATTGGCCTTTCTTTCTACCACTTCCTTCGTACCTACTAGTGGGACCGATAAGCCTTAACATTCAGTCTAGTTCGACTTGCAATCCTTCCCTATCCTCTCTCTTTGCCCAACTAAAAGCTCTATTTCTTATTTATGACACAAAACCTATTTCTTTCATTTGATAAGCAAAGACAAAAGAACAGAAATTTCTTCATATCTGCGTATAGTGCCCAACCAAACCAAGTATATTATGATAATATGTGATTTTTAGATTTAATCATTATTAATGATGGAGGTCTAGATACAGAGTGAGTTGATGGGTCTTTGTAATCTGAATCTTCTAGTTATAGTTCTTTAGAGATGAACATAAACTTAAAGAAGGACCCCCTCGGCGGGGAAGTATCCTGCTTCATCATCCTTTTCAAATCCAGAGGATGAGGAGAGCCGACGTCAGGAGAGGAGACGTCGGGCTGGAAGAGTCTTAAAAAAGAAGAAGAAAGGTTTTGTTTGTTATGTCGGAATTCGCACCTATTTTGATCTATTTAGGTTTCAGTCTGCTAGTTTCTTTGATCTTAGTTGGTCTTCCTTTTCTATTTTCTTCCAATAGTTCGACCTATCCAGAGAAATTGTCGGCTTACGAATGTGGTTTCGATCCCTTCGGTGATGCCAGAAGTCGTTTCGATATACGATTTTATCTGGTTTCTATTTTATTTATTATCTTTGATCTGGAAGTCACCTTTTTTTTCCCTTGGGCAGTATCTCTAAACAAGATTGATCTCTTTGGATTTTGGTCCATGATGGCCTTTTTATTGATTTTAACGATAGGATTTCTCTATGAATGGAAAAGAGGTGCTTTGGATTGGGAGTCAGAACTAGTGATAGGGCATACACAGGGGGGGAGTAAGGAAAGAGCAGAGATGTTATTTGCTGCTATTCTATTGATGATCGTTTTATATGCGGGCCTTGGTCTGGTCCTCTGGTGCCTCTGCCCCGACATGGAGCTCCTATTGGACCTCACTTCGGGACTCGCCGCGTGGGTCCACCAGTTGTTCTACCAACTAGTAGAATTAGTGAAATGGCCTCTGGGTTTCGAGCCCATGCCTTTAGGCGGCCAGAAAAAAGTCCCGTCCGCAGACGGGGACTTTCTGGATAAGAGCACCCCTTTGCCGATGAAGAATTCCGGCAACGATGGGAGACCAGACAAGAATGCCATTGGCACGATACCTACTTCTCTTATGATAGGACAAGGACAAGGACAAGTGGGGCCAAGCCGTGGGCCGGAGCTGGATCTGAATCAGTCCGCGGATCCGGAAATTACCCTCCGCTATCCTTATAAGAGAAGTGTGGATCAGCTCACCCAACTAATCACGAATCTGAGATCCTTTTCAAAGGAGGGACTCTTCCCTAATTATGATCGGGGGCTCCGGATCAAGGATAATCCGGAGATCCAAGCCTCCATTGCTGACTTCCTTAAACAAAGGGATACAAGCACGCTAAAACCCGATTCCGCCGCCCTCGTAGCACTCGGGAAGGATTCCCCTCTCTGGAAGGAATTTATTGACTATCAACTCAAAAAGCAGGACAGGGGCGTTGAGTAGTTAGTCTTTCCTTCCGTGAGGAGGAGTACTGTCAGTTTGGCGTGAGAAGGAAGGGCGGGCAAGTGCAAGGAAGTTGGCTTGGGTGGGAGGGATTGAAAAACCTTACTACACAGGGGCAACTCTTCAAAAGAACTGAAATTCATTTGCTTTTTTTGAGTTGTGGGAGGAAGAGCGCCAGGGCGGGCGTATCGAAGAGGTAGGACGCTAGTACTTAAACTAGGGTTGCTTCTCAGCGCTACTCTTGCGTTTTTAAGCAGGCTGAACGTTGTAGCGCGCTAGCGCGCCTTCCCCGCTTCTCTCATTTCGGAAAGATTAAGCAGTCTTTTCTTATGATGACCTGGTCGAGAGAGTACGAGACATCGGTGTCAAAGGTGGAGTGGGATCAGTGAGCAACCATATGAATAAGCCCTTAAAGGGCGAGCGAAGGAGGAGATGCTTTTTGAGTACTGCTTGGTGGTACTGTCCAAGTGGGTCATAATATCTTTCTGATTGATTTCTTCCTTTCCCATGACGACTAGGAACGGGCAAATAAAGAATTTCACTTTGAATTTCGGACCTCAACATCCTGCTGCTCATGGTGTTTTACGATTAGTATTGGAAATGAACGGAGAAGTGGTGGAACGTGCGGAACCCCATATTGGATTACTCCATAGAGGGACTGAGAAATTAATAGAGTACAAAACTTATCTTCAAGCTTTACCTTATTTTGATCGTTTAGACTATGTTTCTATGATGGCCCAAGAACATGCTTATTCTTTAGCCGTAGAGAAACTTTTGAATTGCGAGGTACCTTTACGAGCTCAATATATACGAGTGTTATTTTGTGAAATAACTCGAATTTTAAATCATTTACTTGCTTTAACTACTCATGCTATGGATGTGGGAGCATTAACTCCCTTCCTTTGGGCTTTTGAGGAGCGAGAGAAATTGATGGAATTCTATGAAAGAGTCTCGGGAGCCAGGATGCATGCCAGTTTCATACGACCTGGTGGAGTGGCACAAGATCTGCCTCTTGGCTTATGTCAAGATATTGATTCCTTCACACAACAATTTGCTTCTCGTATCGACGAATTAGAAGAGATGTTAACCGGCAACCGTATCTGGAAACAACGATTAGTGGATATTGGTACTGTCACTGCACAGCAAGCAAAGGATTGGGGATTCAGTGGTGTAATGTTAAGAGGTTCTGGGGTATGCTGGGATTTGCGAAGAGCAGCACCTTACGATGTGTATGACCAATTGGATTTTGACGTACCAGTAGGTACCAGAGGGGATTGCTATGATCGTTACTGTATCCGTATCGAAGAGATGCGACAAAGTGTTCGGATCATTGTGCAATGTCTTAATCAAATGCCTAGTGGCATGATCAAAGCCGATGATCGTAAGCTATGTCCTCCATCACGATCTCGAATGAAACTATCTATGGAATCTTTAATTCACCATTTCGAACTTTATACAGAAGGTTTTTCTGTACCAGCTTCTTCTACCTATACCGCAGTAGAAGCTCCTAAAGGAGAATTTGGTGTCTTTCTTGTCAGTAATGGAAGCAATCGTCCTTACCGTTGTAAAATAAGATCACCTGGCTTTGCCCATTTACAAGGACTCGATTCTATGTCCAAACATCACATGCTAGCAGATGTAGTCACCATCATAGGTACTCAAGATATTGTGTTTGGAGAGGTAGATAGATAGGACTACGTCTTGCTCAGGACCCTAGCTGCTTTATTGCGAGCCAAAACAGCTGCGCCTCAATTGTATGGAATTGACCCATTCGATCAACTATTCTTTTTGAAGCGGATAGTGAAAAGTGCTCATTCTCAAAAACAAAGCATAAAAGCCATGAGTAAATGCAGATTGTTTTTGGCAACGGCCAAAAGACCTTTTCTAATGGCTCGCCGCTACATACTTCTCTTTACGCTTCGAGTGGGCGAGATAGAAAGACAGAAATTTTTGAATATAGGCAGGAATCTAAAGAAGGATGCGTGATATTAATAGTTTTCACGGAGCTCATAGGCTTGTTAGAAAGTCTACACCGGTATAGCTAGTATAGGGACAGCAGAGAAAGAAGAGCAGGGATAGGCCGCCTATTTATTTCAACCGGTAAACTACTAGGGATACGCGATTCTTCCAAGTCCAAGCGTTTTCCCCACATAATATCTGCCACCTTCAAACAGTTTCTACGCCGGATTCCTTTACTAGGTGACTTTACTTACTTTCGAGTAGGGATAGGCCCTTTCCTTACATCTCCCAGCTTCGCCTTGAATTTCACTAGAATTCAAGTTATACACAAGATGGAAGATATGGTTGCAGAGGGTTGTCATCCGACCAAGCTCCTGGGAGAGCCGAATTTGATCCCGACTCAGTCTATTGTTTTCCCCTCTAGTAGTGTTGCGCTCGTTCAAGAAATTACCAGTAAGCTCAAATCCAAGCAAAATTTACTTTACAAACATGACTTGTCTCTTAATTACTAAGTTATGATTAATTTTTAATGTTGACATGTTGTATAAATTGAATACAGGGTGTCCAAGTAGTGGATGAATCACATGATCAGGACACAATAGATCTGCACAAATGTGTTGCTTATGTCAAAAATTCAACTCCAAAATCCAAGGTATGTTATCCTATTATTAAATGGATCTAGAAGTGAAAAAATTGAGAGCCTAGGTTAAGATTCTATTTGATTCGGTGCGAAGTAGTTTAAATATTTTAGGGCTCTGGATCACAATCCCTAGGACAACAGTGAACAAACTAGTTGGAAAGGGAGAAGAGTTATTAAAAAGCTGTGCTGATCTAAATGACTTATCTTGATTCTCTTTCAATTAGAATTTTATACATTAAAGAAGAGAAACGTAACAAAGTTACATGTTCCATACATCCATCCAGTAAATTGTAAAGCCTATGTTGGTTGCTCACTTTTAGAAACCATCCTATTCCTTAAATTAAGTTACTAATCTAATTTGCAATTTACGGTTTTTTTTGTGCCAAATGTGATTCACACTCATGCACTTTCACTGTGTTAACTTTGACTCACAGCTATGCATTCTTGTTGTGGGTGCACTCGGTCGGTGGGAGGTTCGATCATTAAATAGTAAATATAAAAGTGTTGCATCGCTTCCCTCAGGATTGTCCTCTTATCTGACGACTGTCTGATTCACCTCCTCCCTAAAACGCATTCTCATGAGATTCACATCCAACCGTTGGTTGAGGGCCCACACTGTGGACTCATACCTATTGGTGCACCGTCCTCCCATACCACCACCACTGGACTTCAGTGGAATCTAAGTAAACCCTTTTACTTTGCTCTTTCCAATTTATGCTATTATTTTTTTTTTTCGTTCATTTTTTTAGTACTCTATGAAGAAAAAAAAAAGAACTGAAATTCTTTTGCTTTTTTTGAGTTGTGGGAGGAGTAGCATGTGTCGCTTTCGAAAGGAAGGAAAAGCTCGGTGACCGAATGAATCGTTGATAATAACCTAAAAGCACTTTATCAATCTGCCTGTTTGACTGACATATGTTGCTGGAAAGTGAAGTTCAGGAAAGAAATGGGCTATTGCGGGCCATTCTGACTCTCTCTCCTTTTGTTAGGTTAGTAATGTTCAGGATATCGAGAAGTCTGCCTAGAACTCGTACATGGGCCAGTTTTAAAATAGGCGCTGCTTGCAAAGTGTTTTACTGAATCCACGTCTTGAGAAAGGTCAAATATATTATCACGGATGAGGCCGGTACAGGTCGTCGTGTGGCGAAGTCCCATTGCATTAATTGAAGTGAAGAGGTCTGAGAGAACAGAAAGCGTTTGTAGGAGGTGCAGAAGAGCTTCTTGTTGGGAATAGTTTGGGGGTGAACTTTCCATCCAAAATTGTGCGGGAAAGCTTAAATACTTGTCACTTATGAAGGAGAGGAGGAGGGGAATGAAAATGCCCACGCTGTCCGATCCCCCTATTAGCCTGCAGTTGCACTTACAATGTGTATCCTTCGTCAACCTGAAGAGCTATCAGATTCTTTATGGTCAGTGTTGTTTATCCTTCCGTCACTGGATCCAAACCAACATCTTAAATGTGGTCCACTCGTCTCTTTAGAAAGCCTAATTTGACTCGGTGTAACAAGATGCTACGTTAATCTGTATAGAAGAAGAAGGTGGGTAAAAAAACTACTTCTACTTCAAAAAGTGGGAATACTATTTCACTGGCGAGAGATTGAGTTACGGGGAAGTCCCCTAAAGAAAATAAGAAAGAGAACGATCCACTCATAGTTTCTAACTCTAACTGTCTTATAATATAATCTTTCCCTCCCCTAAGCAATATGTTCCAAGTTGCGAACTCATTTCATTGCCAAGTTCTTTCACAATGATGTGATGATTCTCCATAGTGCTGTTGCTAGTCATGTTGGTTGAAACAAAAATCCAATGCGCCGTAAAAAAAGACAAACAAAAAAGAATACGCAGAAAGAAGAAAAACGAAACGGCGGAAATATGGAATTTCTTTTTTTAATATAGAATCTATTCTGTTACCCTACTGGTACCTTTCCTTGTCCACTATCTTGCTTGACCAGTTAAAGAACTTACTTTTGACCCTGAATCCCTATCCGGTGCTCGTCCCTCGCCTCTTTCAACTATTCTATTTCTTACCTACCCTTTGAAGTAGAGTTGCTTTATTCGTCAGTGATCTTTTCCATGCTTTCTTGAGTGCCGCAGCTTTGAACATAAAATTCGTGCAGGAAGAGTGAAAAGAATTAGGTCAAAACTCTAATCTTAACGCTAGGCCCCAAGAACGATTTCTAAGCTTGAAGCCCATTTGCCTCAGCAAGCGTAGGAGGCAGTGATAGTGAGCATAGTGAGCTAGTGAGATACCCCCCCAATCAATCAGCATTTCTTTGAACTAGAAGATAAGCAGCTAATCTTCTGAACCTCGAAAGGGAGCGACCCTCACGCGCCGTCATGCAATGGAAGTGAGTCCTTCGTCCGTCCTCTTTTGAGTAGGAAGTCCTCGATCTGACTAGTTTTCTTATGAAAAATGCTTGGCTTGGATTAACCCATTAGATAAAAGAAAGAGAGATGTGGAACTCATTGACATAGAGAATGAAATCGATGAGAAGTATGGGATGAAAAAGTCACACTAAGCGACTAGGGGGAATGGGAATTGGAGATTCAAAAGTATCTATCCCCGCAGGAAAAAAGGCCAAGATAAAAGCCTCTTTGAGACAAATCCCCTTATTCTTTAATAGTGTAGTTCTGCCAGCTCCTCAGAGGAAGGGGAAGGGAGAGCTGTGGAGTGAATCAGAACAAAACAAAAAAGTAGAAAAAATGTAGTGCTGTTTCACTTGAGTTTTGACACACCCGTCTACTAAATCTGACGTGGCAGGTTTTCAGTGGATCGGCGCTTTTGAAAAAACTAATTCTTCCTTGTAGTAAGAACGTAGCTTCGTTCGTCCTTTTATTTATTCTCGATAAAGAGGAAGAAATAAGATATTAGTTCCAACAAGTATCGCCAAACTTGTAACTCTAATTTACCCAGGCAACACGTTCGAATAAAGCCTGCATTCAATGCACGTGCAAGCTCAAACAAGCCAAGAAAAAAGAAAAACAAAATAAATATAAATGAAGGAAAAACATTGATTCGAAGTAGCATATCTACAATAAAAACTGCCCCCAGTACTTAACATGAACACCACCTTATATCATTGAAGGTGGTGAGCATAGCAAAGGTGTTCTGAGAAAGAATCCTTAAACCGAGTTGCAACACGCTTCCTCTTTGGGTCCTTATGGCTGGTAAGGGTAGCATCAACTATTGGGGAGTTAAGAATAGAGAGCATTTGCTAGAACACAATGTTTGCGTTGTGATTATTGTGTTGGATTTCTTTTGATAGGTTTTAAAGGCGTCTGGCTTGGCTATTGCTGATACAAGTATTCTTCAGGACAAGCGAATCCAGCTTATAAGGTAATTCAAACGAGGATGGATAACCACCCCCCCTTGCAAAGAACCTTCAAACTCTCAGCTTCGCCCTTGCAAAACAAGAAAAAACGATGGGGAAAATCTATTTTGACTTCCCAGCGAGTAACTACTAACGTGTAGAGCAAAAGTAGACCAAACCACTCAAAACTTCTTATTAGGGGGAAAATTCGATATTGGCAAATTGAATATGGGATCATATTTCCTTGTTTTCAGCCTACATACTGACCGCCAGAATCGACTAAACACCGTGTCAAGCGGCTTACTAAAATAGACAATATGGAGGCAAACGTTGGGCGGGCCGCCCAGGATGCCGAGTACCGCCTTACTTAAGTCAATTTCTGCGACGAAACTCTATGTCGGTCGCGATTTTGCTACTTACGAGAAAATGTGGTCACGACAACATCAATCACTCTTCTCTTTCTTTTTATTAGTATATACTCGTTTCATAATACTTGCTATTTTGTTTGGCTTTTCGTTCACTCTCTTACTTCATTTTCTTCTGGATTTTTTTATATAGAGTGAGTCTGCTATGGATCAGAACTTGTAGCGGTTAATTTGTTTGAATGGATCAGAGCCGTCCATTGCTTTAGGGGAAAAATCGGTATTCCAACTCTCTTTGATGCTCTCCGTTAGTCGCTCCGTAAAGTCCCTTCTTCTCTAAGAGCGCCATACGAAAAAGGGAATACCGCTCGGTTCATATTATTTCTCCCGACCTCTCTCTCAACCATTGTCGATTGTGCTGGTAGGAGTAGGGAACGGGCCTTCAGAACCCTGGCTGGCCCCATGCTTTTCTAAGAGTCCGCCATCTTAAGCTTCTCTGCTTGTGAATGTTCATAAAAAGAAGAGATGGCTAAAGTCTAGTAGCATGACTCAATGAGCCTATTCTTTGAAAGCTCAGTCAACCGAGTTGCGGCGAGGTGAATTTCTTCGAATAGAAGTCCATCCATATTTAGTAAGAAAATCATTCGTTTGTGAGATCTTTTTGAAAAGTGAGAAATCAAACGAGAATAAAGAGAGAGTCCTCAATATCGACAACAATGACCTGGCAAGTGAAGTAAAGTAAAAGCTAAGTAGAGCCTAATCCACGGTTTATGTCAAACGTTTGAAAATCTTACCCACCATATCCATTCATGCACGTTACTAGATGCAAAAGTCAAAAAGTAAGCAATGAAGGTGAGCAACAAAACAACCGGTTTAGCAACTTCTTCATTTTCAACCTACGAAAAAAATATTTGGAGTTTGACAACTGGTTGACGCTTCCTCGGTTGATACTCGAATGAATATATCTAGGTAGATACTTGCTTATTTTATGAGGTAGACACTTTTTCATGTCACTTCAAACCATCCAGATACTTCAATTTCTCGTTGTTGACACGGTTGACACTTGACTTCATTCAAACTGACACTTATGTATCTAGGCTGGCACTTAACCAAACTCAGGTTGACACAAACTATCAAAAAGTTATCATTAGGGTGTAAAGAAAACCCGCAAAACCCGCAACTCCGAACAGAACCGACCCTGACTAGACCTGAACCCAAGCTGATCCGAATACTGGAAAATCTAAATGAAGGAATGATACTTTCCTTCGCTTTCCTACTTCACTTGACTTTTATACTTATAATTGAGCTGCTGGGGCTTAAAACAGATGTCTCAGTATCTCACTATCCTCTCGATAGTCTTATCTTAGAAGATTCTCTTTTTTGAGTCCTTCCTGGAAAGCACACTGTACCCCCTTTTGATGGTGGGCGGAGCACTTCTTTCTTTTGACTTTGATTGATGCCTATCGAAAAAAGGAAGCGAGCAACCCGCTACAAGATTGACCCATCAAATATGGATTCTACGGACAACTGATAAGCGAGGAAAGAGCTTTTGGGTCGGGGTACATGATAAGAAGGAAACCGCGTTTTAGTTTTAAGCAACGATCATGCCAAAGGTTTTCGTTTTGTTTGAGTCCTGAGCAAGACATTCGTTATTTTCCCACCCGGAAAGGAGAAAATGGCACGATAGAATTCCGCTTAGGCCTACAACAGCGCTCTCCCACAACACAACTTCAAATTCATTGAAGTGATGATACTTACGGTTCCGTATCAGAACCTGGTTCTGGCCGCAAGCCCTTGAAGAATTCTTTGTAGGCCTTAGAGTCACCTTTTAATCGGTCGAGGTCATCCCGAAACATCTGAAGTTGGGTCGAATCACAATCACGAAATTTCTTATAGATCAATTTCTTGATTTCATCATTCAGCAGCGCCCTGTATCCTTCCGGTGTGCCTCCTTAATAAACTGGGAATAAATCATTCTTTATATACGCTTGCTCTTTATCCCATATATTCTTAATATATCCGACGCGAGAATTCGTCATATAGAGCCATACCACCCCGTGATATAGATACCTCCGCCAAAATAGACGAAGGGCCCGAGGATGTGCTGGGACCAGCCTCAGGCTGTAAACTATATCCAGCAGCGCTACCCGTTGGTGGCCGAAGGGATAGCTCCGGGGCTGTGGAGCCATCTGCCAAAAGAGGGGGTTGTGGCTGGTTATTGTCATCCATCTCGGGGCTGTCAGCAAGTGCCACGGGGGCCGTAATCAGGGTTAAGGTCAGAAAACCAATCAAAGTAATTAGTGCTTTACAAAGAGAAAAAGTGAATTGTTTAATAGCACTACGAGCTATGAAGTCAGAGTTGAAGAAAGATAGAACTGAAGCAATTATTGGAGCAGCTCACCTGAATATTCTTAAATATTTTGCTCTTTTCAGTAAGTGAAATAGGTTGAATAGCTTCAAAAAAAGACTTCTATTATGAATAATATGAAATTTAGGGGATATGTTATACCACATAATAATACTAACACAAAATCAAAATAAAAGAAATATCAAAAATATATAACATAGGAGGGTATCGGTATGAGTGTTATGAGTAAAATAAAGAAAGGTTTTACCCACTAATTTAGTGGACAGTGACTCAATCCATTTCATGTTGAGTTTTTTTTCTTTTTTTTTGCCTTTGCGCTATCTTTCTAAATCCAAGTATACCTACGAGCAATAGGTAGTACCTGTGGATCTATCAGAACAACTAAAGAATTCCACCGATAGTTGGCGGCACTTTCAGCCGCGCCTTACCCAAGAGCATTAGTATTAAGGTTGCTCTTTTGTGTCCATCATCGATGTTAGATTGAAGTCACATCAATTAAGGAAACGTTGAGGCGCCCCTTTCTTTCAAGGTGGGGATTTTCGGCCTACTAGTTTTCCGTAGAGCTGCTAAAATCCTACAATGCAAGCACCCCATAAATAAGAGAAGAGAAGATGAGCTCTCATTTGAATAAGTATTAACTTGTTAGTGTTATACTTGTGAGAGTGTGATCCCCCTCACACCTTAAGATTTTTGATTATTTAGCATTCGATTTTATGCTTTATATGATATCATGTACCTATTCAATTTGTACTTTTAACTACGGCATGTCTGGGCATGGGTCGTCAAAGTATAATTAGATGTTTTTGAACCTTTTATTTTAATGAAAAATCAACTTCATCAATGTTTTCCCTGATAAAATCCTGGCTCCGTCCCTGTATGGGATGGGTGCTTTGTTGTCACAAGAGAAGAGACCTGTTGCCTATCTTAGCAGGACTCTTGGGCCTAGAGGTATGGGTCTCTCGACATATGAACAAGAACTACAGGAAATTCTTTTGGCAATTGCAAAAATGGAGACCCGGCCCCGTTTGTCATTAGATAGAACCGAACACGAGAGCCTTAAGTACTTACTGGAGCAGCGGTTTACCCATACCCAGCAGCATAAAGCCCTCACAAGGTAGGACTTGATTATACCATCCAATACAAAAGGGGAGTAGAGAACCGGGTAGCAGATGCGTTATCCCGGAGGGAGAAAGTCATGCTAGAGAAAGATGAGTAAAACAGTCCACTGATGGCTCTGTCGGAGGCGGTTCCCACGTGGCTGAATGAAATAGGTGGTACTCAGTTATGTGGATGACGGGTGGGCCCCAGCACTGCTCTCTGACCTGAAAAAAACCAGGTCAAAAATATCCTTATTCTGAGCATCAAGGGAGCGGTATGATACCGAAATAAAAGAAAGGAAGTGGGAATTTCAGCCGATTGCGTACCAAACCACACCAAAGCTATAGCATTGAGGAGAAGAAGAAATATTAAGAAAGACAGGGATGAATAGAAAAGAAATAAGATAATAAGCATCTGCTCAGCTCTGCTCGATCAGGTCCTGCGGATAAGTAGGCACATCTTTAAGTAAGCATGCAATAATAGATTAAGCAGCTAATCCGGGCTGGAATGGATTAGAAGTATAAACTAGCTCAGTTCAGCTTCTAGTACGAAAAGCTCAAGCGCACGGGGCACTGCACTAAGGTTAGCTTTCCGATCGACCAAGGAAGGTGCAAAAGCGCCAGAGGGAGAACCAAATCAAAGAATCCTTAAAAGCAAATAAGGAGTCTAGACACGGAGGAAGATGAAAAAAAGTCCAAAGGAGTGAGTTACTAAGCGAAGACTAGCGACACAATATAGAGGTCCGTCACCCTCACGTCATGGAAAGCAGAATTGAAGCGCTGGAGGGGATTTCATCTCAGCCGCTGAAATAACAGCATCGGACAGACGATCTTAAAAAGCGAGCAGCATATAAACGAAGCTTTTTGTTCTACTATTCTTTAGAGTATAAGATGTCAAGGTTTAGATTTATAAGATGACATGGATGAGATGGATCAAATACAAGCTCTTCGAGAATTCTCTTTGCTCCTCACAATAACTCGTTCTATTTCTTTTTATTTATGGCGAGCGAGGAGTGCAGCTGATACTGGCTTCTCTCTTTTGACCATTGCATAAATGTATTAGTGCTTCCTTGTCCATTCTTTCATTGCGTGCTTCTTCAATCAATCTCATAGGTTCTTATCGCAAAGTAACTATATTAGTTCTGTCAAGAGTATATAGAATAAGCATAGTGAAGTAAGTAAAGGTAGTATTAAGAAAGAAGCTTTTGAATAGCTTAGCTTATAGAATAGTAGTAAATTTGTGTCAAAGAGAAACCTTGTGTGTCTTCTTTTGACTCAACTGTGTAAAAAAGAAGCTTATGAGGTCCTTTCTTCCTTCTTCTTTGACTAGCTAGTAGTTATCTTTCCTTCAAGCTTATACTTATGATTTAGTTAGATGAGGTATATAAAGAAATGAACTTGGGTAAAAGTTGATTATAAATAGTAAGTTATAATGTGGATTTTGGATCAGTCTAGCGTATGCAAGTTGGAGTGAGTTTAAGTAAAGATGTGAGTGTAATGGAAAGAATTAGAAAAGATATATAAAGCTTCAAGTAAGCAAAGCATGGATTTCATATGTCCAATTCGCGTAGTATGCCACGAAGTATTTAATGCAAGAAAATAGGTCTTTATGGTCTTTTTCGAGAGAAGAAAAAGGATAAATTCTAACTGGATTGCAAATGAGCATTACTCGCTTTGGCTAGGCACAGCACAAGTAAGGTATATATTTCGATTTTCTGTACAAGAGCTTTCTCAAGTTTTCATTTCTGGGATGCTCAGTGAAAATAAGCGCTTGTGGTGAGACCGCGTAAAAGCAGATCCTTGCCAAGAAACTCTCTCATGAGGTTTCGGGGTATGGGCATAGATAAGCATTTAAATGACCTTAGCCTTTGCAGTAGCCATGGTATCTTTATTTTATAGGAGTGTAAGTGAGAACTTTCAGCACATTAATCGTTCCTATCTCCTCAATAAACTAGAAAAGTCATCCTCTTCGGCACCTACCTCATCCCGAAGGTCACCATACGTCAGTCACTGCGGATAGGTTTGAGTGAGGAGCTCCACTATGAAACTTGAAAAAAGCAAGGAAACTACATCCAACATTCTCATGATTAGCCCCTTTCTCTCAAAAAAGAAAAATACTTATCCGTTTGAAGGCATAAACTAGTTGGTTTGTAGAGGCGTCACGGTCACCAACTATACAACATAGGGGTGTGAGCTCTATGACTCCAATTTCTTCCTATCTACCTCTCATTTACACCACAACATTGGTTCGATCTTGACTCGTGACAACAAGGCGCCTTTTTGGTCATATCGCATTGGTATTGTAGTAGCGTACTCCTTTTGATTCGTAAAGATGTTTTAATTGAACTATTTATCTCTACTGCATCCAAACAGACACTTTTTCGTTTTAGTTACCCGCTTCAAGTTAAAGCAAGGCTATAGAGATTTTATCCTTCCTGACCGGGTCAAAGCCCAATTTGCCTCTTTCTTTCAAAGAAGTAAGTAATAGAGTGCTGCTGTTCGTATGTCGGCAGGAATATTTTTTTCTGTTAAGCGCGAGTTCTATGACTGCACCACCAAACACATGGCACGGTAGCCATTGATGGGCTCGTAGGTGGAGTCTTTGTCTACTATTATTGATTGGAAAATGCAATCTTTTCTTTTTATCAATCTAGGTGGTCGGGGGAAGGGATGTCATAAAGGTAAATAGTTAATTTTTGCCCTCCTTCCTTATTTTCAAAACTCAACTCATTTCAGTGCATATTCTAATATATAGTATAGTTTTTTTTATTGAGAAAGAGGTTCCATAGGAATTTGATGAATTTGACACTTTCTGTCATCTTCGTTGAGGATTTTCTATCGAACAGTAATTTGGCCTGATAGTTGAGTTCAACGTTCAGTCATTCTTTTTTTTCTGATTGTTGAGACGTATTCCTACTAAGCGGAACTTTTTAGAACGACGTGGATGAGCATTATCTGAAAAACAGATGCTGGTAACAAGTTGAAAGAAGTATTTATTATACGACATTCTTAAATCGATGCAAAGAAAGAAGATGTTCAAAAAGCATTAGTAACATACCAAAGCAAAAGATCGAAAGAATTAATATATGCATTTCCTGGGAAAGAAAGGTTGAAGGAAGAGTAGGGAGGATAATTGAAGCAATTCCTTTTCTTGTGAGTTCACCTTTTCCAACAGAGTTGATTGAGAAGCTCAAGCTTCTTTTATCACCAGTCTAGACTTTCCATGGATGCTTGACAAGCCGAGTATGCCCAATGGTGTTTCCTACTTTTTTCACACATGAAGTTCCCCGTCCGTCTCATATGAGTTTCGAGAAGTAATAGCGAACGGTATGATATGCATGCGCCGATTCCAATGCTTGTTGACCAATATGCTACTTCAAAAGCGTGTTGATCATTCTGCTACTTACTTACTGGTTGACCTTTCTTTTGAAAAGCAAATACTCATCCAATAGAAAAGCTAGGGGCAGCTTAAGATACGGAAATAAAAAAGTCACCCACTTCACTTCAATCCAGTGCTGGTAATTCCCTGTAATTCCCTAACATAAGTAAATATGGTAAATCTCTTCCAAAGAGTGAGAAGAAATCCTCTTATGAGTGAGGGCAAAAAGAGTAGCAAATGAAAGACGTTGAATAGATGCTCCAACCAGCACAAGGAAATCAATTAACAACACGCACTCCAAACAAAGGAAAATAGATGCTCAACCGGAAATGCAAAAGCAAGTAATGAACGCAGGAAATTCTAAGAAAAAGAAACCATATCTTCTTCTCTCTCACACTCATGAGCAAATGTAGATGAAATGCAAGCTCTAAGTGTAGGAATTTATTTCACTGCATCGCATATATAGCCAGTAGAATATGACAATTGGCAATGAAGTAGTAAATACACGCAAAAGTCAATCTATGAGCTAGGAATTAAGCTACACTTTTGAGTTGGAAACGCTAAAAAACACACTGACTGAGGCAATTTCGATTCAAAGACTGGAAAGGAAATATAGGAATCTCGCAATGAAAGAACTCTATCTAATAAGCGAGTCACTACGCATTCGCTGAGCAAATATCCTAGTTTAGGAATACCCTTTGGAGAGTAAGACCTTTTTGACCACTAGGAAAGAAAGTTCAATCCAGTTTAGCCAACTTCATTCAATCCCGGTAAGATAAGAAATCCTCTGATTCAATGTGAAAGCTAGGGGATTCAATAATCCAGTCTGGAAAGAAATGACAATATGTAAGCGAGTGCTCATCAAAACTCTTATTCTATGGGAAGGAGATTTCCTAACTGGAAATTCTAGTAAAAAGGAAGTCATTCTTCGGGACTAATAGGTCTTGTCAAGCAGAAGGAGTTGAGTAGGCTTTCAAAGTCAAATGTGTATGCAGAGCTCAGTCACAAGGCTTGTTAGCTGCTTCAAAATGGATCTTCCACAAACAAGTCGAAAATACTTTTGAGGCCAAACACTTTTATATAGCTTCCAAGCGCCAGGAAGCGAATTTCTCCACAGAATCTCATATATAGTGGAGTTGGTTTCATTCTTTGGTCGAACCGCTTTCATTCAACAAAGGAAAAAAAGGGTAAGGGATAGTAGGCGCAGTTTTTCCAGTTCTTACAGCCGAGAAAGAAAGAGCTATTTCTCTCTTTGGGCTAGTTGCACCCGTGGGAATAGAATAGTCAGCAGGACGAGGTGTTACAACCAAACAAGAAAGAGGACCCGGGTGGACGAGAAGTGGTAGTTGCTTGGACAGAACGTTCGGTTGGGTAGCTATCGACTTCTTCTAGGCTTGCATCGGCCGCAGCTCAATCTCTTGCTAGCTCAGTTGGAACGATGCTTAACACATGAACAATGCATTTCCATCCACTCGCTTTACAGCGGATTCAGTAGGATTGGAAAGAAGCCCATGAGGCGCTGTACCAAAGGCAACTTGACTTGAGAAAAAGTTCTAGTGAGCCCACTTGCCTGAGTAGTAGGTATCCGGGGGGGGGTAGAGTAGCAAGTGGGAAAGAAGTGAGGTTCCCTCCAACTTTCAATTGAGCGTATTACTTTCAGTCTCCGGTCCGGGTAAAGCTACTACAATGAAGAGAGACCATGCCAGCTCCTTTCCTCCGCCAGTCGGGAGATTGCCACCAGTTACTTTTATTGAGAAACCGGCATCTCCTCCTGAACGAAAAAAAATCTTTCATCCAGCGAGTAACTACTAATGTTACGAGCCAAAAGAGCTCGCCTCTTTCTTATGCATTCTAAACTGCAGCATCTTCTGAACCTCGCCCCGGTCAAAGTCTTTCCTTTAGTCTGGATATGTAGGAGAATCCTTATAGAACAAGGAGGCTCTCCATTTCCCTAGCGAGGGTATTGGGAAAGCTAGTTCTTCAGTAAATTGAGTTCCTTACTAATAGAAAAGCATCCGAGTGGAGCCCCTTTTCCTTTCAACGTGGCCGAATAAAATTCTCTTGCTCTCCCCCTTTATCTTTCTCTCTGATGAACTCTTCTTTCTTATTATTTCGCTAACTTGCTTGCGGAAAGACTACATACAGTATGGAATGGTGCTCAGCAGCACGTGAATATCCTAACTTGCCTCGCTTAAAGTGACAGCGTTTATTACATTTATCTATATTATATTAGCTTAGCTTAAACGGATCGAGTGTTCTACAAAGAAATAGAACCTAGTTCGTTCGGATGATGTACTTGGTAGGACCGTAGCCCAAGCCACCAGGCGAGGCCGCTAAGGTTTGATTATCATTTCTAGGTGGTAAGGTGCCAAGTTTTTTAGTTTTCCAATCATCTATCAATCTTTTCTTGGATATGAAATATCGGTTGCGATTCTCTCTCTGTGTCCACCTGGAGTTCTTACTATGCGTCTGTGTCCTGGTGGAGTTATGGGGTCTACTTCCGTTCCAATCGGAGTTGTTTTTTTGTTTGGTAGCCGCGGGTTCAATCGACGGGCGTGGAATGGTCCTCCAAGTGTTCATGCATGGTCTATCCTACTTGTGGTATTTCGTGCTTAGCTATATTAGTCTATTTCTTTTGCTGGTCTCGAAGGTGTGGCTCTGCCGGCTCGGCCTACACTTATGTTCCCTCAGGAAAAGAATGAGAAATAAGCTTCCTGCAGCACGAAGCTGTTTCTCAATTATTTTCCCTATATTCCGTTCTTCTCTCAAATCCCAACATGATATTCAAGGTGCCTTCCCTTCTGTATTACCGTCCCCGAAAGGTTCCTTGATGTCTATGTTAACCACTTGACCTGGATAGTGTGGTATGTGTGTGAATATGTACCTAAGCCTATCTCCAAAAGTGGCTCTTCTTTCTCAAGAATCTAGTATTTTCAGGGAAGTTCTTTGTTTGGCTTTCCGTACTTCAAAGTGTATGTTGTCCTTGTCTGTAAATGGAAGGGAGGACGCATATGTCTTTTCTGATTGTTACGGAGTAGTCGCTTCCTAACTGTATCTTTTATCTACCCTAAGATAATTTTTCTAATCCCACAAACCCTTACAGCATTTGATCGATGTCGTTCCTGCTTTCGTGCACTTATCGTGTTCGAACGCTGAAGGGGTAATTCTTAAGGATTAGTTTACTTCTTCTCACCAAGAAAGCCCTTCTTTAATGTCAAGGCCAACTGAAGTGCACAAGCCTGGAAGAAGGCTCGTAAGACCTGCTCTAGAACGTACTTATGAGAAGCCGCATACTGAGAAAGAGATGCCAGCAGTTGAGGCGCCGACTACAACTGAAGAGGTAAAGAACGGCACAACATCTCACGAGCCTGAAGTCCCTACAAATAGGTTAGCCCTGTGTAAATTGGAATTTTTTCTTAATGATCGAACATCGCAATCAGTTTTTCTTTTTATCTTTTTAATCCAGCGAGTGAAACTACAGTGGAACGAGCGAGCGGAAGGCGAAATCTGCTTCGTAAATATTTTTTCACTGATTGATTAAATTAAGTCAAAAGCGTGTTCTTAGTGAATTTTAATATGTAAATGTATGTAGGTGAGTTCAAATCCTTTGTTATAAAAACAAACATAATAAGATGTCAAAATAATTCAATAAAAAAAGGGCGGGCGGCAGTTTGTGAAGGAAGAATATGCATCTTTGCTTTTACTACGTAGTGCACTCTCAATGCTTGGGCATTGATCGCTTTGCTCCAGCCAGGTTGAAACTATCTCTCTAGGAAAGAGCTGCAATACTTTGAAATGTAGGGTACTTATAAAAAGAAGATGTACCAGGGTCTTGTTCGCTCCAGCAATTCCACTTTCCAAAAGATCCTTTTAAACTGCTCACTTTTTTGGATGCATAGCTATCGATCTTTGCTTCTTCTACTACCACCGAGACTCTTCTTTACTAAGGGTGGGTGGCTTTGCTTTCTAAGGTTTTTCATTAGAAATAATCTTTCTTCCTTATGTATGTGAGAGCTAGAGCATTCCCAAGCACTAGAACATTATGGGATAAATCAAGCATTTCCAAGGGTTATAATATGCCTTTACTTTACAACCGTGTTAGCCAGTCGCCTAAGTCATCACCAGGCTCTTTGACAAAAAAGACTTCTTCTTTATAGCATAGCATTTTTGGTGCCATTACTTTAATTCCTTTCCTAAAGAGTAAGTAAGTAGGCCGTCCTAACATTTTACCTCAATAGGCGGCGGCAAAGAAAGCAAGCGGTGGTCAAAGTAGGAACGGTGAGTTGGCTAAGGAAAGACCATAGGGCCAGCCAGTGTATAAAATAGGAAATTCCCCGGGTAAGAGGAGAACGAATCTCTACTCTCGTGCTCGACAATGCCCAAGAAAATGGGCACAGTCCCACCTATGACAAAGTATTATATTATTACAAAGAAAGTAAGTCAATCCATTCTTCAGCTCAATGAAAAGGCATATCTAGCAAATGAACAAACTCACTCTAGGTAAGACTCTCTGTCTGGGCATGAAAGTAATTCACTGTGTCAAGAGAAAGGAACACACTACTCACTAGAAAATGAAAAACAAAGGGGAAGGTGTAACGGGGTAAGCCCGGGCAATATAAAGTTCCGCTCGCTCGTTCCACTTACGTTACACTCGCTGGGGCAAGTTGATGCAATAGTGAAGGGCAAGATGGGGACTTTGCCATGAGGTGGCGAGAGCGCGTATAAGGATGTTATAAGGGAAGGAAGTCCTGCCTTCTTGAAACCAGTCAGAAAGTTTTGGATAGAGCTCTTTCCAAATCGAACATTGTTGGAATTTATTGGTCATCATTGAATAGATTTTTTTATATTTCATTTTAGAATAAAAAACGGAAGGAAATGTAGGGCCCTATTATAAGTTGGGGGAAATAAATGAAAACAAGTAGCTCGACTTCGTGTGACGTGCTTGCTTTTGTCAATTCAATTCCCTGCTCTATAACAGCTAACTAGCCCCAGATGTCCCCCTTCTATTGCGGGGGTGTGATTGAGTGATGACAAGCAGGGAGGTGCACGCGTGCCGGAAGGCCAAGCATGTATCTTAGGTATCAAAAGGAAGGAAGCACGTTCTATCCCGGATTCGTTATGGGCAACCCCAACCCTTTACTTTGATCTGGGAGAAAGTAAATCCTTCAGAATAGCAGGAAGTCCACCAATCATGGGCGAGACCGCCTAGCCTACCTTCTTTCCCACTTGCTACTCTACCACCCGGATACCTAGTACTGTTGATTTGGAACCCAGGTCAAATATACGTGTGGGATCAAATCGAGTCTTCTTTCGGTTGTAAGCTCAATCCCCTGATCCCCTTGCCACAGATTGAAGTTCTCTATCATACTTGGAACGATCTGCACCCGACTTCCTTCTTTTTAAGGGAAGACCGGAATATGCAAATGTCGGCAGAATTCCTTTTTAATTAAGGAGCTGAGAGATGAAAAGCTATATTTGATCTTTTGTTGTTCACGAGGGCAGTAGTTTATCAAATTGATAGATCAAATCGAGATGAAGAAACTAAAAAAGAGAACTGTTACATTAATATCCGGAGCAGTAGAAAGTGGGTAAGATCTTTATAAGGGTGGGTTTCCCTACTTGCTTGCTCATTCACCTCCTCGCGAGGATACGGACTAAAGCAACGAAGCATGAACCACGGTGGAGTCCTTGTGCCCCAACATCCCTTGACCTTTGATGGTTAAGAAGAAATAGACACAGAAGGTGAAGTTCGTAGAAAGAAAGTTCATGTCGGAAACACCTCATGGTAACACGAACATGTCCATTACTTAATTGTTCATTTCCCCTTTTTCTATTCTTCTCTGGCCGTGTCCATTATGTCATTCCTCTTCTGTGGCTGTGTCAATTATGTTATTCCGATAAGTCATAATCCTGGGGGCAACTTAATTACAGTACTAGAAACCTTGTCGACGCACTCGCCTGAAGAGGAGTACCTCGGTGAACTCAATTTCTAGAAGAATCTTGCGTGAAGCCATGTATGACGTCTCCCTCTCTCTCTGTTGTGCGCGCGGGGAACGCATGTGTGACTTGTGGGATCAGAACCCCACTGATAGATGGGCTGCTAAGACTGTCTTATATTGCACCTGTGCATAAAGTCTTTATTAAAAGAAACTCTTGTCTCTGTTGTTTTTTGGTATTATGTATAGTGATGGTGAGAAACTAGCTGATGAAGATAGCAAGTTTGTAACTGAGAGAGTCTTCGAGTTTCACCCAGATAAGAAGTCCAAATTCACTGATAAGATGGACCACATCATGGTATGATACACTCCCCAGAGTAACTATTAAATATTGATGCCAGAGATTGAATTCACTTGACCGGAAAGCTTAACATTTTTCACTTCCTATTTTTTTATTATGGCAGGTTGACAAGCACAAGGAGTACCAGATGACCAGGTGCTTTTTTGCAGTGTCATCTTATGGGTCCGCAGTCGATTTCTCATACAAAAAATGCTTGGAGAACTTTGTTAAGCAAAATTACCCAGAGCATGGTGAGTCATTCTGTGCCAAGTACTTCAAAAAAACCGAGAAACTACGCCCCAAATGCTGACTCGAGCCAACCAGTTGACACTAAGACCCAGCCAACAGATGGTCAAACACCCCAGCTGCCTGAGACACCTCAGTTAGCGACCGATGACTGGACTAAGGATGATGCGGCTCATACTGTGACTGACAGTTGGGCCAAGGCTGAGGGGGGGTATGTCGGGAAGTAGTGGGGCTACACCGTCTGTCTCTGACCATTGGGCAAGTAAGTAAAGGTGTTTAGGGGGATTAGTGTTTTAATAATTTGCATGTAGTTGTAGATTCTTTAAATATATAACTCCCTCACCCGGTAAGAGGTTTGAAGTTGAGCTTCAAACATGTGAATGTTTAACAGCTTTGAAATTTTGGTACTCGGGCCCTTTGTGAAGGTGCCCATTCATGGGATAAAGTGCCTTGGTTGCTAAAATCCTTATTTTTAGGATCAGAATGTTAATTTTTGTCCTCTTTTTAAGTGCTGGCGTTTTCAATAATGTGTGCTTGTGTTTATATAATTTACTTTTCTATAGGCTTCTTTAGCATTTCTTAATTCTATGTTGGACTAAATGTGATAACGCTCTTATTCAAAAAAGAAGTTTTAACTGATTCTAGAGCTAAATTAGCATATGGAAGTAAGTATCCTAACATTGTTTCTGGTCTGTAGTCTGGTTTGAAGTAATGGCTGCTGCTTAATTCGCAGCTATCAGGCAATTGTTGTTTCTGACGAGCTATTAGATTTGTAAATGACAAATACTTAAGATTACTTACTCAGCTAGGTATTGCAAGATGTATGCTATTATTTAAGATGACTGCATAATAAGTTCAATATTGATTCTTTCAAAAGGGTGTTTTTCTATGGAGATGTTTAGGCTCATGCCAAAATATTATTCATTCTTTTTCCCTAAGAAACTGAACTTCAGAGTTTTGACTACGGAACTAGAAAACAGACTCATTACTAATAAAAATTAGCGAGCATACTAGTTTACCACTTACAGTAGGGATCACTTCACTATATATAAGATTGTTGTCTAGAAGACCTACAATTTAAGTTAATAGGCGTGTATTAGTCTTAATGATTGATAATGCAATTTCAATGTCATTTGATAGTAAATATAGTTTGGTATATAAATTTCAAATTGTTTGATGAATGAATAAATTCTATATATTTCAGCATTTTTGTTGCGCAAGATATGTATATTATATAGATTGTATGCCAACCGTTCGATTAGAAATTTAGGAAATAATTTTGGACATTGTCTGCATTGCCAAGTTCAATCCATCTTGAATGGATCATCCTTTTATTTAATATTTCACATGTTAATAAAATTCAAAGTATTCGAAAAATAGAAAGACAGCTAGCCAATTTTCATTCTTATATCATTTTCAGCAGCAAAGCACTCATGTCTCATGCAGACTCTAACAAAAGGATTTTGGGTCTGGCCCTTCAACTGAATTGAGAACAAAGTAGGGCGAGGAAAACCATACAAAAAACCCAAATAGAGAGAGCGGCATCAATATAAATGTTTATCTTAGTAAAAAACAGTAAGAAATCCAATCTCTTTGCAAAAAGGCCATCACTTAACATATTTCCATCCAAAGTCCAAAGAACACGAGTCAATTGAAAAGAATCTCTAATAAAGAAAAGAATTAAATCAAAATTGTTCGAAACGCCAAATTCGAGCACGGTGTATTGCATCCAGTAATTTATTCACATCTCTCTTATAGCCTAAACTCCTCAGACCCGAAATGACTGCTCTTTGTGCTGATTTCAGTATGCTATTCCCTTCTCTCAAACAACTCAGAACAAATCTTGACGCTAGCCGATACTTCCCAGCCTTACACAGAGCATCTATTAAATAAAGATGCATATGTGAACGAATCCTTCTTCTAACTACTTTCATAGCCTTCTTTTCCCGATTTGCACAAACCCTCAATGAAACAATTATAAGCCACCACATCTGTTGATGCCTCTATGTGCTCTGAAACACTGGATTTTACTGGATGTTTATATAAGAAAGAAGACTTTTACAATATACAATTCATTGAAATCAAATAAGGATTCTCAGAAGAGGTATGAGGCTGTACATAAAATAGCAATTGCATGGATGAGGAACTTCCTGTCTTGGAGAACTGGTATGTAATTAGATAAACACCCATATATATATACTTATGTGAATAAATTGTAAAAAAGAGTTACTTTTTTTCTTTGTGAATCATAGAGGATAAGTCTTGGGGGAATGTGTAAGTCACATGGGCTAAGAATGAACCAAAACAAAAAAATGGTGTTTATTGGGGTCTGTATGTCATTCGTTATGTGCATTATATTGCTACCAATGATCCAATGAAGTTCACTCCGGTATGTTCTTTTTTCAATTTTTTTTATTAAATTTATTTGAAAAATATTAAATTAAGCTAGTAGAGATCAGAATTATTTCCAATTTGGTTTTTGCAGAATGATGTCAAAAGGGTTCAGCTCTGGCTTATAAGATTCTCAGTGAGAGAGATAATAAAAGGCAATATGTTCGAGGCTAATTTCAAGCATTAAAAGACTTTTTAGTTCAATTGGGTTATGATGATTTAATAGTGTTCACTGCTATATAGATTCACGACAGTAATGCTAGTAGTTGTATTAGTTTTGTTATGCTATTGTTACCTTTGGATGGTAGGATATGAACAGTGGTTGTTGAGACAATGTGATATTAAGTACATGATATATTAGTTCTATTAGTTGTTGACCTCTATTTTCTTCCTTTAATATGATATAAATATGTTGTTTTGATGTTGTTTTTATTTGCAATATAGTTAGTGATGTTTTAGTTTCCAATAAAGGTGCTTTAGTTTTCAATATGAGCTTTATCCGTGTTGATACTGGTTAAAAAGGTGTTACATTTCAAAGCGGTATAAACACCTGTCTGATTAGTATAAACACCAAGCTCAAAGGTAAAAACACCAGAAAGCTCTTTAATCTTTTAGTCACGTGCTGCGGGCGATGGATTCTTTAAGGCGTTCTTAAGAATGCAGTCCGCGCTGGGTGCTTTCCCTTTATGGGTATGGGTGCTTTGACCTGTTTACTTTCCGTTTAAGTTAATGCCTTAAAGGGTTCTCCCAGGATACCTTCTTGCTTGCAATTCAATTTTTCTGTTAGGTCGGTCCGTACTTTACGCCATTGGTTGGAATAGATGCATATCCTGCCGCCTTTTCTGAGGAGTTACAAGCTTCTTTGTCCTCGTGTCGGTAGGAATCGAAGAAATAAGTGCAAAGTTTCTTTCTCTTCTTTTCCGCCTAATGCCCGACTGCCCTATGCGCCGGTAGCTGGGGATGCGTCCTTCCCTTATATCGATCATCCAAAGGGACGTTTCGGTCAAGTGTTCTCAATTCAATCGGGCTGGTAACATTTTACCGCATTAGCTCCTCTGATCTGTATCAAGGCTTTATCCTATGATTCTATATGCCCGATTCTCTTTAGCAAGAAAGCGTGTTCAATGGAGAATAGTATACGCCGGCCTTTGCAGTAATTTGTATTTATAAAGATCAATCTCTTGATTTATAAAGATGGTGTTGGTGATGACGTATGGGATTAGCATGAAGTTTTCTTTCTTTATTAGCTGTACATCTGAAATGTAGATTCGATCCTACCTATTCTCATAGATAGACAAGTGTGTTTTTTAACACTCCTATATATGCTCTCTCCGTTACGGTTTATCTAGCCTATGTTGTCTTTGTCCTAGGTCCCTATCTCAACGTTAGTGGGCGACCTATCCAGCTCTAGGTGCTGCGTTCCTATATTTGAAGTTCCGTTCTTCTTTCTGTCTCAGTTATTTGCTTTCAAGTTCTTGTCTGTTCTAAGCGCTCGCTTTCGTAGCTTATATCTTATTCTATGGAGCATTGGAGCATTCTACTAGTAAGGCATGTCCATATCATACGGTGTTCATCTACATTAACAAAAGCATACTACAGAATAACAACAGTTATAGATAGCATTCTGCTCAGGAAAACTCATCTTCTGTTCATGCAACAAAGGACAAACTTCCGTAGAAATCCTTTGCTTAACACATCACTTGTTATTCTACTCCTGGTTTGAGCTCAGCTCAGAACCAGACAAATGACTGAAACACTTCAGGTGAGATATAGGGGTAAGCTCGCCTTGAAACCACCAACGTAAAGACAGGTCTCTAGACTGAATCTTAGTATATCGAAATGCTTCGCCCTTAACAAAGGAAAGGAACAATCGATAGAACGGATCCCAGGAAGATGATATCGATGGCCTCGTGCTGGGTTGATATGCTCTTGAATTGAGGCGGTTGCTAAAGAGATCCCTAGATGGATGGTCCACGCAATTCAACCGATATCCTAGCTGTAGTCAATTCTTCTCGAGGGGGTACGGTTACAAACGTGCTCAATACCATCCGTTAAGCTCTGACATGTATCGCTCTGGACTGGATTTGTTCCGATACCACTCACTTCCAGACTACCTCGATCCTCTGTCTACTTAGCTATGGTATCTCCATTCTGATTCCGATGCTTATGCATCTACATCTTCTAGGTATGATACTGGGGATTAATCTCCTGTTGCACCTACTGACACTACACTTTAATTACTATGAATGAATTGGACATCTAAAACCAAGATAGATACTTAGTGACATTAAGTGTCTCCCTCTTAGATCAATTAAACGGTTCTCCATGATATGATTTGAGCGTTTAAGCGATTTTTTTCCAGCTCCGCGGTTTTTCTCAATTTCTCGTATAGACGTGTAGATTGCTTTTCTCTTTTTTTCTCATATATAGTGTATGATTTTGATTGGTTTTTATCATATATAGTGTATGATCCAAATCATATACGAATCTAGTTTTGATTAACTAGTTTGACGTGTAGTTACGTTTAGGTTAGGTTGAAACGAGGTGTAGGCAAAAAAGTAAGACCGAGGCCATCCCGGTTTCCCAGAAGGTTTTTCGGGGATTCCGGGATGGGCGATAGAGAGGGTATGGGGCTATCGCGAGTATATTGTTTCAATACAATAAGACAGGATTTATTTCTTGTCGTGTAGTATAGATGAGAGTGCAAGAAGATTTTAGCTTCCTTTTAACAAGCACAAATGATACAAAGATCTACGACTCCTTGCCTTCTTTCCCGCACACAATACTCAAAAACCAAAGCCGTACTCCAAGCACATATACAAAGGCACCTGTTCACTGTGGCCCTGCATCATCCTTTACAGTAAAGTACATGTGTTGCGTAGTCCTCAACCGGCACGAATCACGAGGAGAGAAGAGGTCACCCCCCTCGGCAAACTGAAACCATTTCTCTTTAGTAAGCAGCGAATAGCAGGTTAAATCAAGTTTTCGTGCACCGCTGGAATGTAATGTTTTACAGCACTATGAATTACATGGCAATAGCTGCATCCTTCTTTCTAATGAATGAAATAGGAAAATGACGCTCGCTCTTCTGTCAACAAGTAAGAAACTGTCTATCTCGTTCCATACCCCACCCATACTTAGCCTCACTCTGGTATTCACATATTCGAATAAATAGTAGTAGAAGGAAAAGTTCTAGTTCCGCTGTTATCACGAAATCCCTATAGTAGTGTACGCATCCCTTCACTTCTGTCAAACTAAGAGTCTGGCAGGTTCTGCCTTTCGCTTATAGCTATTTCTTAATCCTCTCTAAGCTCCTAAGCTCAGGAATAAATCCTTCTTTTTGTCTCTTTGAGCGAGCCTGAGCGAGCGGAGGTAAGGAAATCTAAGCACAGAAAGAAAATACCTCTTAGCTGGCTTTCATCCTGATCTTCCCTTACGTTCTCTTTTTCTGAACAAAGACTTGTTTGCTCTGGCGCACTGCCCTCCTAGGAATTCCGATACTTGTCTTAAGAGTTCCTTCCTTGACCTCTTTATCTGTATCTCTCGGGATAGTAATCATAAAAGAAGTCTACTTATGGGTCGGGTACCTCTAGAAAGGGGTAAGTTGGAAAAGTACTTGCTCAAATCGTTACGCTCAAGTTATATTATAAAGCAAGAAAGAGTTACCCAGTATCGAGTTACACATACCTTTTGCTCCCGTCTCTCTCTCTCGGGTAGGTACTACTTCTAGTTCCGAGTCAGCTCTCTTTTTTTCATGAGAGTCTCCCTACAAGAACGAAGAGTCGCTTTTCATCTGTTCCGAGTAATTCCTCTCTGGGTACCCAACCGTTCCACTCTTACCTTCAACTCCTACAAGGAAAAGGAGAGCGTAAAAGACAGGGCCTTAGCCTTTGAAGTAAAAAAGGGTTGATTTCGTGAAAGAACTCCATTTTATGATGAACAGTCAAAAGGTCTGCTTACATCCGGCCCATCCATACCTTCGCACTAAAGTCTTCCTGTAATAGTGCCAGCTGTACAAGTCGTAGGTCTATCTAAGGAAAAGGAATTGCTTACCCTTGGTCAGTCGAGCCTGTTTCCTCTGATACCTACACAAGTTTACTCTTATACTCTATTTTACGATAACCTTTCGTTCCCTTTTTAAGAATCTCCTTTTCTCCTTTCCAACAAGCAACGGATTGAGCACACTAGCGCTAGCGCGAAAGCCGTTGCGCGTTAGCACGCGCATCCGTTTTCTTGCTGAAAGCAACCTCTCCTTTCCTTACTTCCTCTACTTAGTATGTCTATGGAAGAGCAATAAACTGACTTCAAGCTGTCCTCCTCTTTCTTCAAGCGAGCTGCTCACTAGGTAGGGGGTGGTCCCATACTTCTTCACCAAGAACTGGGCGTATACTCATTCTGCTTTCCGCTTACTTGACTCCGCCACTACTCGTCTTTGTTTACGAGTACCTAATAAATCTGAATGAAAGAAAAAGGTCTGTCTATCTAAGGAAAAGTCATGGCTTTCCCTGCCTGAACGAAGAGTAAAATGAATAAGGCATCCGAAACACATTAGCATCTCTCTGTGGTACCCAGTTAATAGGAGGAATCCCTCTATCTCCGGAGGGCGTTGATAGACATTTCTTCATAGAGGAGGTTAAGAGTATCCAGTATAAAAGAAAGTACTTACCAAAGGTCCTAGCGGATATTCTGTGATTCAAAAGAAGAGTAATCCACTGTCTCCCTCCTTCCGTTCCACTCATATCGTTCAAGAACTTAAATTTCTTGTCATAGGTTACCCAGTTCAATAGCTTCTTTTCATATTTGAATAGGAAAAGGCAGGCTTTTATCTCCTTCTGTCAGGGTAATCGGTACCAGTACGACACTCTCCGCAGAGCCAAATACTCCTCTATGAGGGTGCTTTACTACCTTCATAACCCGACAGCAACAAGGGGAACTAGAACTGGCATAGAAGGGACTAATCTCCTTATGGGCCTTGAACTGATAGCTTAGCCAAAAAGAAAGATGGAGATTGACAGCTAAGCTGAGCAGCACTGCTTTTGCCATGCAAAAAAATAACTAACCAATATCGTATATAGTTTGGATTGTTGCTAGCAACTAAGTCCACTATGTACGCTTTTATGGCATACAATTTGATGGTTGAACTATGGCACGATTGGCTAGCGCATCTTTTTTCGTATATAAGCAAAAAGACACAGTCGTCTCTCATATCTTCTGATTGTTTTCCTTTGGATGAGCCTCGAGAAGGAGTGGGGCCCAGGTGCTTAGCCATGAGTAGACCTGGATGGTCTCGCGAAGCCGGTGACCTGATCGACGTAAGGCGCTCATGCCTTGGTGACGAAAAGAAGCGAAGGGAACTGAGAACTGGTCAGAAAATCGTCAAAAGTGTGTGTCTTTCATGTTTGTGTGCGGAGAGTGATCAAATAGGAATGTTCCTATATGGAGACTATCCGAGGATGATGGAACTACTAGCATTTGAAGATAAACAATTGGCTATAAACTGCAAAATCTATATGTAAATTGTTGGATACACTTCAGACTTCTTTTCTTCATCACTAGCTAGAAATGTAATGCTCTATCTTATTCATCTATTAGTCAATACGCATCCCCATTGTCTAAAGAAGCCTAATGAGTCCCTTTTTCATCGTGGTTTATTGGAAAGGCAGGATATTCGCTTTCAACGCTAAGGCTGACTGAATGGAACTAGTCGCCCTACCTCTGATATAACTAAAAGGAAAAGGAAAAGAAAGAAGGGCTTCTCACACATGTCTTCGTTCGGTGAGACAAGACCTGACTGATCGTTGGGTTCTCCTTACTTATATCTCCCTTCGGTCAGAGGTAATAGGTTTATAGAATCTATAGATAGTGCTTTCAGTAGTGGGATGCAGTAGTTGATTGACCCACTGCTATCTCTTTCCACCCACATCTCTTTCAGTAGTTTCACAAGCTGGGAAAAGAGTTCTTCTTAGGTCAAGCAGGTAAGAGCACTCGGTATTCTTATCTATGAGTTCAATTCTTTGCTTAGGTAGGCCGCCGGGAGTTGCTTAGGGCTTGTGACTAGGGATCTACTAGAATATTTCTTCTATTCTGTAGAATATCTATGACTTGTAGTTGTGTAAAGGAGGTCACCTGGGTCGGGCTCAAGGAGTTCTAAGGATAGGTAGTTACTCGCTCTTTTTGGCTCTACACATGCCTACGTGTAGAGCTCGTGCCGTAGTGTAGAGCTCATTAGTAGTGTAGAGCTCTTTAGTAGTGTAGAGCTCGTTAGTAGTTACTCGCTGGATAAGAAAGACTAGTTCGTCAAGCCAAGGTCTTACGTACGCCCCATGATGAGCCCCAGCTAGAACTTCCAAATAAATCGGGTTGGAGCCGCGCACTATCGATTGTTCTGGCGCTTTTCTCATTAATAGGAAAATAAATCCATTAAGTAAGGATTGATAAAGTGATCTACGAATGATTCCTGGGATCAGAGTCTGGCTTGCCCGCTATGAAAGAAGGGACTTGGCTAATGCTTTTCCTTGACCAATGTCTCATGATCGAGATGCTGTGCCCCAGGAAAGAAAGGTGAACTTGATGCCGTAGCCAGGGTAGGTCGTCCAATTCCGATGCTCTCTTCCACTGCTTGATCCGTGGTAGACTTGACGAAGATGATGAGATTGGATGAAAGGAGACTTAACTACTTGAGTGATCTCGCTATTTACGTGAAATCTAGCTCCCCCCCTGGAGTTCTTTACTTGGATACCGTGCTCTTAAATCAATCACTCCCCAAAGGAAAAGGGGATCTTACACAGAGGAGGAAAGCCATAATAGAGTGCTCAGGGCAAGCTGACACTACTACAGGTTATGAAAGATCTGTAGGACTGATCGGGCCAAGCCCCTCTGAAACCGGGGAAAGCTGCCCATTAAATCAATAAGTAAACTACGACATATCATATATAATCCAATTTGATGAAATTCTCCTTCTTTTGTCTTCGGGAACCCATGCTATATGAGGAGCAGTCGATGGACTTGGCCTAAGTAAGCTTCCTGTGGTATTCCCAAAGATATTGATCCCAGTGGGAGCGAGAAAGCGGTAGAAGGATGAGGTCTGAAACCGAGAGGGGGGAGCACCGCTGGGAAGAGCGATGACTCATGGGTTTGGGGCGCGATAGCCACAGCTGAAAGAAAGGGCCTGGCGTCTTCATTCATGGGTAAAGTCTCACGAAGATGAGTAGGAAGGATTGGATGCTAATGCTAATACCGGAACCATAGAGCTTTTTCTTTGCATTTGCTTTGGCATGAGTCCTGCTAACTGCACATTCCATTCCGAAAGAGCGGAACTTAGAAAAAAGTAGAAATGCGATGAAAGGATACTGCTTGGACTAAGATGAAACTTACCGAGGAAGGCTAGTCAGAAGGACCAACGACTACTTACTTTTACAAAACCAGTGAGAACTGAGGGCGAACCCCAATTCTCGATTCGCGGACTCGTCCTGACTTTAGGGAAGGGAATGAAGGAAGTTATTCCCTAATTTCCCAAAATAGTAGTTACCAAGTAAGAAGGTTCAAAGCAAGGAAGGAATAATTGATTGTAAGAAAACTAGGTTTAAGGAAAGAATTGGACTTAGTTAAAGAAAGACGATACGATCTTAGGCTCGTCACCTCATATTTGATGATTTAGTAGGATCCACTTTGCTGAATGAAGTGGACGAAGGAGTGAAGCTAGGTCAGTCAAAAGATAAGATCTCTCTTCGGTGATACTTTGAAATAAAGCAAGGCTATGGGATTGAATCTCACCAACGAAAGAAGAGATAAGGGTGCCTCATTTGTTGGCGAGGCTCCGATCCACTCATTTCTTCCTCATGGAAAGTCTATTTACCCCTGGTAGCTACGGTGGTAGCTACAGAGGTAGTAGTATATCCGCACCCTTCTACCAAACCAAGCTCCACCAACAAGGTTTGTTATTCGGTCACCAACTAATTGTAGTTTAAATTCCCGCCAAGCAACTAGGGTTTCCCCTCTCCTAGCTTAATGATGTTAACTTTCTTAATCACATTAAATCCATTAAATCCCCAAGAAACCTATTAAAACTAGATACTGTGTGGGCTGTCCATACTTTTTGTTATACTGCGACTGATGTAACATCATCATGAAGATACAGTGACTACATCATAATAAAGAATGAATCCTTAATTTCTAAATTCAGTTGGTTATATGTATGATTCAACTAAATGCTGGCCTGATAGCATCTTAGTTAGCAAAAGAGTCTCCATCGTCCATTAAAATGGAGAGGATATGGCTCTAAGAATAGTCTTCAGGAAGACTTGGTTTTGAATAGGTAAAATCAAGGAATAAACAAGTAACAAACAAGTACAACACCAAAGCTATGGATGCTTGTTTAATGATGAGTGAATTTCACACTAATAGAGTAGCAAGTTGGGTAACCTACCAAGTAGCAGTATTCTAATTACGGAATTGTTTGGCACCTCACTCCAAATTGTCCCAGACCTGAGGTCCCGAGTCTCTCACAACTTTGTAAATATTCTATACAACTACAGCGAGAATGACGTCATTTAGCCGAGACGTTGATTTTAGTTCCTTGGGTCTGTTGCGTGAGGCTGATCTGGAGGATCTTTGGTAAGCATTGAATCCCCCGCTGGCGGCTAATGCCGATGTGTCAGACTGGTGACGTGGCAGAAAAGTAGAAGATTTGTCTTTGTTAAACCGGTGTGTCATGGTAGTCCTAACTATTCTATATCGATGGAGCGGCAACACGACACTCGAGCGAGAACAGCACGCGCATAGAAGCGAGGGGGGTCACAGTATCGATTAAACAAAGAAAAGTTAGATTCTGGTCTCTTTCTTAGCCCCATTTTATAAGAGTTCATAGCAAAGGGACGGGAGTAGACTAGACTGACCTTATTAAGGCCATGCCATTCGTGAAAGGGGAGAAAGCCAATTCAACAACCGAAGGGCGGGTTGAGAGTGGATGCTTTTCTAAAGAATTTCTTGCGCGCAAGCGTATCAGAAAGATAACTACTATATTTCCGCGGGATCTTAGGCTATCGTTGACCTGCTTCCGTCGCTCCATATAAAGAACTCTCACAAGAATAGAGTGCCCGGGGAAGCCATCCCTCATTCTTCTTTCATTAATTGAGAATCACTCTAAAATATAATTCTCTCGAGAATGGTATCATCCTTTAATGCATAAGAAGGGGGTGTGCTATCTTATGTCTAGCAAAGATGGCGTAACGACAAGGCTTTAATACCTACTAGCTTGCACGAGAAGGAGCGAATGGACGGAGAAAGCCTCTTTTCGGCTATGTTGTTGTAGTTGATGGAGTTGAAGTCATAAGCAGTCAGTAGGAAAATAATCTCACTGAACATTGGATTATATACAACCTCGTGATCTTCATTCATTGATTGATTCAAGGTACGCTATAGCTTGTTTCCAATACTCAGCGTCTTATGTGAAGAATCCTTACATCGGATGGGAACAATAGCACCTGATTTGAAACCGCTTTGAGTGAGTGTTCAGGAGGAAATGAACCAGTGTCTAACTTATTGTCTCAACGGGGGGCAGCACTTCGACTATGGCTTCCGGTCCAAGAACTACTATTCGGCTTACGAAAGGGTATGAGCTAGACTTGAACCAGGGTAAACAAAGACGAGTAGGGCTGATCGACCTAATCCTATGTTTTCGGACTTATTTGTCCCGATGGAATCCACTATTCAATTGACGAACGGGACTTTCTTCCCCGACTCTGACCTTCCTTACTGACTTGCTAATAACTCATTGAGGAAAGCCATTCATCGCGGCCTTGCTGGCCCGTGATTTACCGCTTACTCTTACTAGACTTGAATCCGGCTGTTAGCAATAAAATAAGAAGAATAGGCTGCTTATGTCATTCTCTTTTTCCTCTTCTTCTTTCTACGGAATTCTATTCCAGACTCACGTCATGAGTAGAAAGCGCGGGGCGTGGTCTAAAGAGCTGTCTTGCCACCAACTAAATAGCGGGTTTCCAAGGTGAAGCCTACTGTCGAAAGCTTGGACTTTATCTTTTCACATAGATAGTCGAAAGCCTTTTTTAAAGCATCAAATCCTTCGTCCTCAGATGGCATTCATAGGGTTCCCGTCGAATCAGCTCTTACGGTGATCTCGGTGTAAAAGTAAGTGCTGCTTGACGGTGGTATCATATTTCTAAAAGTAGTTGATCCCGTCTCAAGGGGAATGCTTGAAATAAGCTCTTCTGTCTCTTGGCGACTCGGAACAAATGCTTGAATCAGCTTCTGTCGTTAGAACGAGAATAGCTTAAGTGGAATCTCTTTCTTTTGGGGGGGTTCCGGAATGGATAGAGTCTTATATGGCATTCAAATCATTATCTTATCTTTGTCTAGAGTAAGTTGGTGTGAATTCTACTACGGTAGAGGATCTACAATCATTAGCTCTGGTTCACAGGCAAGTAGTGAGGGGATTGAGTTTCACTCTTGAGAGATAGCCAGATAGTTAAGAGAGCTACCCGTAGCAGTCGTAAGGTAAGGCCCCCCAATAAGAGTTCAGTCGTAAGTCCGCCCATTCAACCATTTCTCTGGGAATTGCATACAAAAGGAAAAGGTAGTTGATCGATTCCGCCCTTTAGCTTGGCACGTTGATGGAATAAGTGCTCTTCTGCAGCCGCTCAGCTTGAGAGTTTCGTACTGACAGATCGAAATTACATAAACTTTTTTGGAGTCTGGGGACCGACAGAAGTCAAGGAAAAGTGCGCTGTTTAGTGGGGGTAGGCTTCTCTCTTCCACATTATTGGGAGGTTTTGATCGGTTGCTAATTCCTTCTCCATCTCTGGTCCAGGTTTCTTCTAGTACTAGATTTAGAGCTCTTCTTTGCTTAGTTTCTCTCTTTCAGAGCCTCGCACTGCTCTCTCCATTCTATTGAGAAATTTATATCTTATTGAATGCTCTGCTCTTCAAGTCAGCGCCCAATCACTATAAGAAAAAACATTCTTCCATGGTCAAATCAACTGCTCAAAATGCATCCGGGAGCTCGGCTTAATGATAAAAGCCCTTGCCCACTCCCCAATGCCCTCACTTCAGGAACGAATGGCTGAGTAAGATTCGGCAAGCTTTCTGAGAATCGTTTTGACAGTCAGCATCGAAAAAATCAAAGAGGAATCTATAGAGTGTAGCCACGGACGGAGAAGAAATTAAAGACATAGGGTATAACTTCCTCCCGGAGATCTCAAATGTAGCGCCGGGCGTCCTCAACTTTATCTAGGCCTAGTTCTCCGCTGATATTTGCAACAAATCTCCACACATCTTCTTCGGATGAAGCCCCGGGGCGGGGAGGAAGTGAACCAACGCTCTGGCAAGAATGTTCTCTTTCCGTGCGGAAGGCATCAAACACGTCGCTACTCATGATTGATACGCTTGATAACTGTTGGAGAAGCAGGCAAAGCAAGGTTCTCTGGAATCTCCCATTCTTTAATGGCTTTCCCCCGCTCCTCCGAACCGTGTCATTCGGCACAACACTCTGTCGAAAACACGAAGCGGGAGGGAGTGCGTCGAAGCATGAATTGACCTAGCGGCGGGAACCCGCTTTTATTCCCTCTATTGATTCCTCGGACCTCATATTTTCATTTCTTTCCAAAGCGTTCTGGCTCGTTTCACTTTTCACACGAAAACCTCTGCTCTTTTATATCATGGTTTTACCAAACCAAAAGCTGGGTAGCCTTATTCCGTGCCCTTAGAGAAATCTTCCATGGGGGCGGAATCTATCGGTTGTTTGCCCAAGATTTGTGGGACCGTGCTCTATATCTTTCCCGAATGGAGTTACCTGTCCAAAACCAAGTTGCTCTTGGAGTAAAAGCCCCTTAAAACTCTAGGGATACTTATTTTTACTTGATGAGTGTATTCGACTTGGTCACTGATCGGTTGGCATAGTTGGCGGTGGCTCCACACGCTCCCCCGCTGCGAAGTGGAATTGTCCGTGCGGACGGACCTGAAAAGGCGCGGATTGCCGCATTCAACAGCGAGTCTCCGAACGCAGATGATCCTCGCAACATTTATCTCCCGACCGCTGGGTCTACCATGTGCCTGGAAAATCCAGCCCGGATGGTTGGGCATGGATAGGACAACCGGTCTTTCGGAACCGGACGACAGGCCTTCCTAACGCCTCTACTTCACATGTTTCCGTGAACATGGCCGAGGTATCTATCTCCTAAAAATACTGTGCTGTGGATGCTCGCTCTTTCGCTCGCTGGGTAGCGACAAAGCATAAACTCGTAAATAGTTAAGTTTTCTGGTCAGAGACGAGCTGTGAAGGCGGTGCAACTATTGGCACTCCTTGCTTTGCTTTACACCAACCAGGTGCGGGTTCCCGTGGCTTTGTTTCATCTCTTTACCCCATTCATGTAGTGTAGGATTTCATTACTTATCGCATTTTACTTACTTGATCTGCTTTTAGAACTGAACTCCTGCCTCTGCAGATGATCAGATCGTCAACTCCAGGTTCGAGGTGGATGGAAACGAGTTTATCCCGGAAAAAAAGGTAAATAGGAACTATTCATAGCAAACTAAAATATACATGAAATTTGAAAGTTCCTTCATGAGCAAACGAGTGTTCACAACGATACGCATGGACATGAATCTGCTACCAATGATGCTCCAACAGGTGTTCATAATGATACATCTCAGCCAGGTACATCACTTTCCAAAACATTTAAAACTGTCTGCACACAAATATGGAATCCAACAAACTCCTTTTTAATATTCCATCCAGGAACGAACAACAAAGACAACGTCACTGGGGCTGCATCAAATAATGGACAAGGCAATCTGTTACTCCACCACGTACTGGTATGTGCACACAATAATAAAAAACCCTTTAATATTGACGTCATTAAATTTTCATCCATTTGAGAAATCCCGCAATCAGAAAACACCGCCTCCTGCTACAAGTGCCAAAAATATTGTTCTCCAACCTCGTCCACCGCACGAAGACACCGCTACGGATGGAGTTCCCCCTGACGATTCGAGTACTTCAACACCAAGTGAACATATTTCATTCATTTCCAGTAAAGGTTCACCGTTGCATGTGCTTCAAAATCCAAATAAATGGCAAAGCTGAGTGCCCCGAATCTAGTAGTCTCCGATCTCTCTTCCCGTAGCAATACTTCCTACCATGAGACTGAAACCTAAGAGAAAAGGAGAAAGAAAATCAAAGAAAAGATAAGCTAGCTAGGCCTGCGCTATCAAGTCATTAGCTGTCTTGAGAGCTGGGATAAGCTTGCAGACTCCCATAAGTAAGTGCAGCCCCCAAAGTCCGTGAGGGATGTACAAGTCCTCACGGGGAGGTTGGCCCTCTCACCGAAAAAATCTACTGGACACGTCATTTTCATTTATTTCATAGTAGTTTGGGGAATCGGGAGAAGCGATGAGCCAAAAATAAAGTCGCCAGGGAAACATAGTTGCTTAAGTCAGATTGTTGGAACCATACCTACAAGGTGGAGAGGGTGATGTTCTGTCATTGGCTCTAAAGCGACTGAACATGAATGGTTCAAACAATACAAAGGCTGATTATGCGTTTTTTACTAAATATCTATTGGTTATGGTTTGAAATTCGAATCAATTTCTTTTAGCTTTTAGTATAGGTGAGTCTATCGCTTTGCACGTTCAATGTGGGAATATAGTTAGTGCCTACGTTGGATGTATATGATATGATTTCTCGTCCGGTTGAAAGCAGAGAAATAGTTGTATGCAGTGATAACTGGTGTCTTCTTAGGGGTTTATCTTTCAGAAAAGAAATGCCTAGAGTTGCCTCAACGCTCCGAAGAGGAAATGGCTATGCAAATTAGGCATGGAAGCCAAGAAGAGTGGTTCATCACGAGAGAAAACTCTGGCTAGGAAGCGAGGTAATCTGCAGGTATAGAAAGGGTAGGACTGTTACTAGGCTGAAGTGAAGCATTCCCTTTCGATTGCGGGGCTAGCTCACATCTATTGTCCGGATCTCACTTTGAGAAACAAGGTACAGGGGCGAATCTTTCCTCGTAGTCTACACCATATTCCTGAGTCAAGCCTTTCTAAAAAAGAATGGTCTCGATCTTACACATGCATAGCTCCTTTCCACTATTTTCCAAAAGACATGTATGCAGACGGTTTTTCCAGTTTTTTGGGCATCAAGTTCTCTCTTTTCTCTTTCCAAACAAGCCTCCTTTCCAGAATCAAACTCAAAAGGATAATGCGCCAGTTTGAGCAGCTCCACATACTTGACAATCATAATTTCCGATTCGTCTCTGAGAGGATTATGAGGTGAATGTGCTACGGTCAGCTTCCAATCAAGGATGTCTGGTCTGTTCAATTGCCTCGAAAAAAACTCTCTCCACGCAAACAGAAAACTATGCGTATACTGCACATCGGTGTCATTCACTTCATAAGGCTGAAACAATTGAACACAAGCTTTTGTCAAATCAAAAACGACCAACGACCAACACATGTTCAGCTTCATTGGCACAAATACCCATCTAAACTTTGCGAGCCTCGACACCACTTAATGTGTGCGTCACGGCTGGCATAAATGGAATGACATGCTACATGTACGACAACATCAGTAAATAAGTACGTACCACACCACCTACAATGTCAAATGAGCTGAATACAATGTTAGACATACCGTCATGCCCGGAGTAAAATATTTCCAGTCGCAGTTATCCTTGCGTTTCCCACAGAGAAGAAAGTAAAAGAGAGCATTCACAACCTACATGGAACATAATCATAATAACTTGTCCAATATATGTAAAGTATGTGATAACTGCCCAGTTTGTGGGTGTTACTCTATGGACTTTAGTTGAGGCATTGTATTAAACTAAAGAAACTACATTCAGCATAAATAACTAGGAAAAAAGGTAATTTATCTTGATTTGGAAGTTTTCAATTTCTTTATATTTTCTTTTTTGTTTGTATCAGCCAGTCCTTGAGGAAGATTTGGGTAAGCCAACCAATTGATCAGGTATACCAGACCGAAGGTGGGTGGGTGGCCTAGCCCCGGGCAGGCAATAGAGGGGAAAGGGAACTAACTACACCAAGTGCTGTTGTCACGCACAGAGAAGATAAATTGGCTGTTAAGTAGTGTCACAATAAAGAACTTTAATGTTTTGCTTCTCGAGCCAATTTCAATAGAGAAAGTAAGGCGCTTTCGGTTGGTTTTGGCTTTCGAAGTCAAAGCTTCGCCCTCTTGAATGCACCTTTCGATCGGTGGGAAGAATCCAGAGATGAAGGCAGTAAAGTACTCCGCTACGTGGATGGGAATGGATAATGGGGATCGGGATGATGAGTATTTATCTATAAAAAGAAATTCAATTAATTATAAGAAGAGAGTGAGACCAAAACGAAAGCAGAAAATAAATTATATAATAATATTATAATAATATATATATTATATAAAAAAAAAGGAGTAAAAACTAGCGATATGGAAACCAAAATGTCGGAGTGGGATTAGACTATATAAATACATGCGGAAAATAAATCATCTATTTACTGCTTTATTTCCTTTCGTAAGAAAGCGCTCTTAGTTCAGCTCGGTAGAACGTGGGTCTCCAAAACCCGATGTGGTAGGTTCAAATCCTACAGAGCGTGAAACCGAATCAGCAGACCCCAAACCCAAATGCAATCAAACCCACCGAGTTCAGACCAATAAGCCTCATCAATAGTATAGTATCTAAAAAGTTTTCTCCAAACAAAATATTGGCAAACAGAACAAGTAATTCGATTCACTATTTTTATTTTTTAAGGGGATACAAATAGAAGACGGATTCCTCTATTCTATGCACAGAACATCATACACTTAGCCGCCGCCCAAAATTCCAATTGTAAGCTGGCACTGTTCAAAGCTGATATTCATAAGGCTTTCGACACGATCAGCTGGACATTTCTGCTCAAGATAACTCAGAAAAAAGGATTGGGTGCACAATGGGCTGACTGGATCAAAAGGCTTTTTATACCCGGATACTCACAAGTCATACTTAACGGGTTAGTGGCGGGTAAGAGGAGCTTTCTAAACTTTATAAAAAGGGGCGTCCGGGCAGTAGAAAGCGGAATCATAGGAGGTTCTTTTTTTAACTCAAGTTCTGCCTAGGCCACGCGCTTAGTTTCAACAACCAAGTTGTAAACTTATCACGCGCTACTAGGCTGCACAGGACCTTACTGTCCCATTCGGAACCCCCTTCTTCCTTCTTCTTTATTAGAGATGAAGACGATAGAACATCGTCTGATAATGATCGTCTGATAGTCTGCGAAGTCCGCAGAAACTAGATCAACAAGCAAGGAAAGCGGGTTTGGCTATCGTGAGTAACGATAGGAAAACGAGGTATAGTAAGATAAGATCTTCCTTGACTTGAGTCTCGATCCCCGCCGGTCTTATCTTATGCCCAATCAAATATCCCTCTGTGTCGGTCACCCCTCCATCACTCCACTTTGTTAAAAAAGTATCCATCGACCACTACTCTGAAGCAGGAACTGGAGTGGAGACTGCAAGCAAAGCTGGACATTCATTTCCCGTTCGAAACTTCAAATTCAGTAGCCTAAATATATTGAAAGATTGAATTGAAATAAATCAAACTTCTTTTTTTATCGAAGAATAAGGAAGTTCTTGTCAATAGCGAGGAGGTAATAGGAACTAGAAATGTAGTGAACAGAAAAGAAAAAAATCCGTTTGTTGTTCTTGTCCCAGCCCCGACAGTAGAGTTAGAGACGGGGATGAAACGGAAGGACCAGTCATCGCCTGAATGAAAAGGCAGGTCGAGTCACCCATTCCTCAATTGTGTCATTCTTCGATGTCTTATCCGGAGCAGCGAAGCATAGAATGTATTAGATCCAAGCAACACAGAGCCCTGCAGAGAGGCAAATCCATAAGTTTTTTTTCTATCTATCACAAGCATCTCCAGCGAAATCAGCATCACAGTACCCCACGAGCGGAAAGGAGTTTTCTCGGAGACAAGACCAAAGGCATCTGTTTTTGCTCATCCTAGTCCACCCGCTTCTCCCAAGGCAAGGCTCCTGTTGGCAATAATAGCGGATTCTCTTTGCTGCCGATGAGGGATTTTGCATAGAACGGGGAACCGGACCCGCGACAGGGAAATAGTTGGGCTATAGATAGTCATATAAATGATACTACCTACTAGCTGACGATAAAGAGTTGGATCAACCTCTTCCTGGATTCCGGAGTCGGTTTGAGTTCAACTTCCATAGGAATGGAGATTGTCTTCTGGCCGGCGGCGATTTTTAGCTCAGAGAGTGGATCTCTAGCGTACCTAGCCCGAGAGATAGTTAGCAAATGGATTGCCTTGCAGAACCGAAGGACCAAGAAAGAACTGTATCGGGCCCATATAAGACATTTCCCATTTTTTAGCTAGCTTGGTCTTATAGTCACTTGTGAGCTGTTCACTAGAGCTGGTTATGAGGAGGGCATCCACATAAAGTGGGATGAAAAAGGAATCGTCTTTGTCCCTTTTAACAACAAGGGCATTATCACTTACACGGAAAGCCGACTCAAAGAAGGAAAGAGCGCAGTCTCCGCTCACTGACTTCTGGACAGCAGCTCCGTAACTTACTTTGACTTAAAAGCCCATCTGGCCACTTTCCGTTTACGATCGCGGAGTCGAAGCTGACAGGCGACGATTGGGAATGGTTTTTCACCTAGTCCAAAAAAGAAGGAGCCAGCCAGATGGAAAGCGAAGGGAGTTGAAGACAAAGCCCTAGTGAACGAAACTGCAGCGCAAGTAAGTTGAATCAGAAAGACGACTCTTTTGGCGCTGGGAGACGGGTTGAGAAGTCATTTCGCCGGATGCAAAGACTGAAACAAAGCATCTCGCTATATTTTTCCTAGCATTGAGCTGCTTGTGAAAGTAAACAATTGGGTCTGTCGAAAGTCTCGCAACTTGACTCTTTTTTTCTCCCTTTGGCGCAAGGCCTACAATGTTGGCGCATTTTGCTAATCAGATGAACCAAGCGAAGCGGAACTTCACTTTGAGTGTGTAGAGAAGATTTGATCAGCGGATAACAGGCTGCTTATAGACAGTGGAATTGCTGAGAGCACAGAGTTGAGGAGAGTAATCCTCCCACCAAGTGATAGGAGTAATTGTTGTTACTGCTGTTCTATTCGTTCTTTACTCTATGACGACTTCTTCCTCCTTTGAATAGGTTTGATCTCTTGTCTTATTTTCTGCAATGGTACTTTCACATCTCCTTCCTTGCACAATCCCTTAACAAGAGAGCTGTATGTATTTGCATTTGGTGTCATTTTCTTAGAAGACATTTCATCGACCAACCGCCCTGCAATTATCTACTCTGCAATGCCATCCAATTAATGTGTTATATACAACCTCATTCGGTGCAATACCCATCTCTTGCATCTCCTTCAAAAGGGCATCTACACCTTAAAACCAATTTTGGAAAAAGTCAATTCTGGAATTCATAGTCGAAAGTTAATTCTTTCATGTCTTAGAAGAGTTTCTACTACTGAAGAAAGAAAGTACAATAGGGCAGTGGGATTAGCAATATCGATATACGGACTGAAACAAGCTTCCCGCCGGTACCTCAAATTCAATGAGGTGAGAATTACTGTTGGGTTTAAGGAGCCTGAGGTAGCTTGCTTGAATCTAATAGGCTGCCTTCCTTGTTTCACTATTCGAGGCCGGCTGGCTTGCTGCTAGGCTCCCGATCTGCACTCTTTAAAGGAAGGACAAGCGCAAATAGATGACTATTAAAGACAAAGTCTTACTTATAGTAAGATGAGGAAGACCCTGCTCTCAACACAACATAAGAGAAGGAAGCTGTCTTCTCCGGGACAACTCCAGAAAGGAAAGAAAGGTACCGTAAGCTGCTTCTTAGCTCACTGCGATTGCGATGTCCTATAATTAGAAAAGTCTAGTGTATTTTGGGCCTACAATATTGGTACTGCTACTCGGTCTAGAAGGACAGATAAGAGATCACATCCAGGTAAGGCTAAAGTATTAAATGAAATTAGATAGTTTGGCTGCTCTGTAGAGTCTGGGCCATTTACTAGTTATTTTTCTTTTAGGGCCACTGCAACTACATCGGCTGGATCGAATGACAGCGAGCATAACCCCAAAGTCCCTCTTGCCGGGATAAATCAAGCTATTAGGCATAGGAGTAAGAAAAAACTCCCAATAAGAAATCCACGGAAAGTCCCAATAGCTTCAAAAAAGAGTAAAAAAAAGGCGCACTCATACACCGGAGGAGAAAGTTACTTATCGATCTTCCCTATGTTCTCTCCCCATTGAATCCAAGGAAAGGCTTACAAAAGACCTTAGAATTGCCTTACACCTTAGGACTGGATATCCTCATTTCTATCCCCCTCTTGGAAAAGGACTAAGCTTGAAAGGGGAAAAAAACTTAAATAAGGAATAATGCTTCCGAAATTTTTCATATAACGAATCTTGCTTCACTTCAACTTGGTATATACTTCATACTATATCACGAATCATATAGATCAGTACTCGTACACTTTGACCCAAAAGATTTGTATAGTTTCTGCATGTTTTTTATCCCAAGACTCGTTAGCTTTAACTAGAGCAGTGGGTCTTACTCTTAGTCTTATACCTCTTATTCAGCAGAAAGAAATGTAATGAGTTATGACAAAGAGAATAACCTGATTCAACATTGTCAGAACCGTATTCTGCACTAATTGTGAGAATAGGTACCTGGAAAATACATGTGCCAGGGCAACGGGGCTTGTGTCAGAGAGAGGATGATACTAGAGTACAGAATAAAGAGCCTTTTTTATAGGATCTCAGGCCCAACCTCCAATTTCTTAACTAATATCCCTTTCGGCCCAATTGATTCAATCAGGCCGACGACAAAAGGAATATAGCTGATTGGTTGATACATCCAAATTGATTAATTGGCGTTCCATTCAATTGAATTTAAGTAACACAACCGAATAATTGACAACTATGCAATTTAGGCTTTGCTTTGAACAATGGGCGAATATTATGAAGATGCTATCTTTCAAAAGAATTAGCAGGAAAGGTTCTTTATTTTTGATAATTTTGGAAGGTTGTTTTGAATTGCCAAAATCTTATTTGGACACGTTATCTTCGAGTCGAAGTCTCCAGGCGCCACGTCTCATGTCTCCTTTTTGTTTGATTGTGCCAAATTCGTAATTTTTGTTTTCTTGGTAGGAAAATTCGTAATCTTACTTGCTAAGGCACATGACTTTCAAGACTTGGTGCACAAGACATTGTTAACCCAACTCTGAACCCATAATAAATTACTTTCCCTCTGTATATATATAATAATACCAAAAATCTGTTCAATTCAGGTATGCGGATCCTATTCCGCGTTATACACAAGTACAAAATAATAACTTTTTTTTTTTTTTCAATTGGCAATCATCTCAATATTTCATCAAGGATTATGTTGCAAATATCAAAAGCCCAAAAGCATTATACAGCGCATTTTAGTGCAACTCATGTGGAAGTATTCTTATACTACATGGATATTCATCATTTTCTAACTAGAATCAAACTTTCAATTTCATTGCGATTGTGACATAAAAAGTGAATAAAATTTATGAAAATTGGCAATATATTCACTTTATTTAAGAATTTCACTACCAATTTAAGTAGTAAGCTATTAAGATAACTTTGAATAAATCATATGTTAAAATCTTGGTGAGGATGTCGAATTTTTCTGATGTACCTCTTTATTTTAGAATGGCTAACCCTATCTTAAGTCCAATCCTTCGAATCTATCTTCCTAATTATTTGACTATTTCTAGTAAAAAATTGTGGCACACTCTAAGAACGGAAAAAACGCGTCAGCTCCAATCCTCTACGCCCAGATCTATGCGCTCGCCACATGCAGCGCCTTTGCAAATGGTTCATTTTTGTATATTTGTGTTTCTATCAACATTTTTGGAATTGCTAATATCTATATTGCATTGCTAGGTATTTATCTACCCATACTGTTAGATGTTTATATCTATCATTCTACATAAGTACTTAATAGTGTAAGACTAAATATTAACACTTGACGATGCAAGATGTTTGTATTGAATTGACCAATGTTCAAACTTGTATAGTCTTATATTGAAACTGAAATAGTTCGGTGTTTCAAATTGAACTTATTTTTATTTCTAGTTAGTGTTGTGGTGTTTATACTAAATTCTGAGTATTTTTATAAAAAATTCATATGATAAATGTATATCTTGACCATTAATTACTTATACTGAATGAAGTATAAAAAAAAATAAGAAAAGACGTTGGCTAAATTATGAAACCGCGGAGGTTGGAGACTTGGTGAGTATGCTTCCGTGTAAATCTTCCCCGCCTTCCCTCTCTCAGAACCAACACTGCAAGTCCCTCTTCCTCAATTCTTTCTAGTCATTCTTATTATCACTTATCACAACAAGCAAAGAAAACTCCGAGATCAGCACAAATTTCTTTCCTGGAGAGCAAAGACGCAACGAAGAAAGAAGAAGCAAAGAGCACCGAGACTTCCGCTCGCTCCCTGGCTCTTTTTGGCTCTTCTTTTTGCTCTTTTGGCTCGTCTTTCTGCTCTACACGTTAGTAGTGTAGAGCTCATTAGTAGTTACTCGCTCTACACATGCCTACGTGTAGAGCTCATTAGTAGTTACTCGCTCGTGCCTACGTTACTCGCTCGTTGCACTTACGTTACACTCGCTGGGTACCGGCTCTAAAATAAGTAGAAGAAAAAGCTGAGTTTCAGGTAAAAAGCTGAGTCTAAGCAGATATGTGGTAGCTGACCAGAAGGCTTACTGGAATTGGTAAGAAGATAAGGTGCATGACAATCGACCAGCACCTACTATTGGCTCACTGACTTACTGGGGTAGGTACTATTTATTTATTTCTTCCAGGTTTGGAGCCACAAGAGTAAGTAAGGTGGTACTCCGAGACAAGACGGATGGACTTCGAGCTTAAACTTTCAGGCTGACCTAAACACTAAATCAAGTCTGCGGAAAGCAATTCTGACCTTCTTCTCCTACAAGGAATAGTTCCGGATAGGATTTCTAGACCAAGACAAAGTGTGCGGCTCCCTCCCTAGCTACATACCAGAATTACCCGAGAAGCAATACCAGTTTCATTAAAATTTTTCGTAAATAGAGAAAACTGAACAACCTAAGCCTTGGTTCGGTCCAAGAGTAGAACCGAAATGCATTTGCTTAACACACTCCCTTGGGCAAGCTTTGTGTTAGGTAGATGCAACAGGTTCAATGTTTTCCATTTATCCCGGATAATGCTGTAAACTGTATATTACTTTATTGGTAACCTCGTCTCCTGGTAAGAGAGAGCATGATCAGTTAGGAAATAGTGAACGAGAATCCATTGTGCTTGGTCGAAGCTATTCATCCCTAGCCTTGCCTGTCTGTAAAATCCTAGGACGAGTAGTCGGAATGGTAAGAAAAGGGTTGCTTCCTCAAAGAGGCAGCTCTAAAGGAACTTAGTACCGAACTGAAACGATGGCGAGCGGGAAGCAAAGGGCCCTGAAAATTGGACTGTACTCGGCTTGCTGGTTTCGGTCGGATGGTCGGGTAGATGTGCGAATCCCACGATGGAGGGCTCACAGTTGATGCGCTTATGGACCGAATGGACAATGAAGAATGGGATATTTCACTTTTCAATTTCATACTCATTATGCTCTCGCGCATCCAACACTACCTATATTCTAGCATGCAATTCACCATTACTCCTTTTTGACGAAAGCAAGTTCTAGGTAGGGGTCTTCGAGCATCTTATCAAGGAGCGAGCGGCGCAATTCATTCAGAACATCATATACACTACCAATAAGAAAAAACTGCCACAGTCCCTAATAATAAAGTCCAAAGTCCTGTCCATATATGTATATATATACATATACCAACGAAAAAGAAAAACAAAAATATACGGTAAACAACTATACCAAATAGAGTGAGTGATGCCAAGTATAGTATAGTCTCACTATATCTAGTAATATTGAAAAAAAGCAAAAATATATAAAACCCTGTGGCATAGTAGGAAACCTAGCCAGTAGCGTGCCTCACTGAACCAACCTCTGGCCCAGGAACCCACAAACAAAGTGGAGCGGATGAGAGATCAGAAAATCCCTCAGTGCGGTATTCAGTTCCAGCCCGTGCGTGGATTTGTCAAATCCAACCAGTGGAATCAAATACCGTCAGTCACGGTAAATCAATAATGCATGCAATGCGAGTTTCCAATTCGTTACAGCCACTGTTTTGCTTTTCACAAAAGGCAAGATGCAATTTTCCTGTTTTCGATATCGAGCATAACATTTCTTTATCTTTCATACAACATCCCTCATGCATGTATCTCAGACTTTCAAAAGAAAAAGAAAAGAAGAACAGATAAAACATCGATAAATTCGATAGTATCAGCCCTATCATCGCGTGCATACATCATGCGCCTATGATAGGAAGGAATTCTGGTGGGCTATCCCGACCGTGTGAGATAGATATATTGGGTGGGTCAGGTAGGATGAGGACAGATAGAGGGCCCGGTCTTTTGTTCCAAGTGAAAAGAAAGGACCATCAACAAAGAGCTTGCTTTCTTGCTCAGTCGGATTCCGCCTTGTGCTAGCGTGGAGCAAACCAATATAGAAGGACCGGCTTATCGAAGGAGAAAAACTACATAAGAGAGATTCTATAGCCTACCCGCATTTATTCAATGAGGACTTAGGACGAATCATAAATACTCCATCAAGTCACTGAAATGCCAACTTTTCAATTGCATTGCTAGCTCACCAGTTGTAAGAAATACCTAAAAAAAAAAGAAGAATAAAGCTGCATAACATAAAAATGTCATACTTTTAGCTTGAAAAAGATAGAGAATAACCAATATAGGATTCTTAAACATTCTCTATCACAAGGTGGATTATTAATTGCTCAGCAGATCTTTGTAGTCTACTAGAATTTCAAAAAAGAAAAAAACCAAATGCCAAATCAGACTTTCCTCTAAAAGAACATGCCAGTTCACATGCTTTTTGATAAAGAATCTGGAACGAAAACCAGCAAGAATCTATAGTATAGAATATGAGGTTTTTGCGGAAAGCACTCTTATTAAGGTTTTGATTTAGGCGCTACGTTTCAAACAAACAAAGAAAAATGAGAAGAAAACTTCCAGAAGTAGTTGACTGTCCTTATTTGATTGGAATGATTAATAAGTCCTGTAAACATATACCTTTTTTTCTTACCTTGTTAGAAATGTAAATGGCTACATGCCAAATTTCGAATGTGCCTCATGTCCAAATATGTTTATGGGCTTGCAGTTGTGCTCTGAGCATTCTTCCTGGCCTAAGCCGTTGGTGTGCTTTCTTTACAACCTAATGCTTCAGCTGAAGCTCTTGCAAATGAAAACTCAGCCCTCCTTTTTCCGTGTCGTATATTTACTCCTCCAGAACTTCCAATCTCTAGGTAAGTTTAGCCTAGGCCCCTGAAAGGTATACATGTATTGGTAAATTGTGGAACATAAAGGGTTTCCCCTCTAGTAGCTTTTCAGCATATGCATGGAATAGTGGGATAGGTCGGAATAAGTCCTCTATTTCAGTCGAACACTTTTGTAAGAGTGCTTAATAATGAGAGATGGAATAGACACTTTTTCGAATTGGGTGGCTGCTGAGAGCTTAGAAAGTTTCTAAATAAGGTAAGAAAAGAGGAGAAGCCTAAAGAAATACTAAATAAAAGGGAAAAAAGTGGGGTTCTGATGGTCAATTCAGTCCATTTACTCTATTAAATTTATCCTCCATCTCCACGCTTCGCGCCTTCTCTAAGGAAAACAAAAGAAAGAAAGGAAACTCAAGCTCTTCATCACGAGGGTAGAACTTTCGCATGTGCTCCGCCTTCCATGTCCGAGGCAGGATTTTCCCTTTCTGATCCGCTAGCTCGTAGGCGCCGGTCCCCTACGATCGGAGGATCTTAAAAGAGCCTTCCCGGGTCGAGCTTATCCAACTTCTTTCCCTAGCTTCCGCCCTTTTCAAGATTAGGTCGCCTGCTTGGAAATGGCGAGGGGCGACCTCTCGAAGGTTCGCCTAACCCTCCTTTGAGACTCCATAATTCGTGCCCTAGCCTGATTGCGCACCTCCTCCACTTCGTCCAATTCTTGTAACCGCCTTTCACATAGGCCTTGCAGAGAGAGAACATTCCGACCGAAAGGAGAAGAGGTTGCTTTCCGAAGATCATGCCATGATTGTTTTCAGTCAATAGAATGGCAGAAAAGAGTTGCATTTCAAGCATTTCGGTACTCCTTACCAAAAATGGAACTTTTGTAGTAGCATGCTTTCTTTGCTTATCCGAAAGAATGGAAGATCCGCATATGAAACTATTGGCGATATTAGTCACATGCCACGCTCGCGCCTTTTCTTTCCTACTACCGATTCTATTTACTATCTCCTGTCTTCCTTTATCGGCATATCACTTGTGACCCACTCCTTTATCACTATGGACGTACTCCTTTCTTAGGACACGAGAAACATTCTATAAGCATTATCTATCAAATCCCTCTTCTCCGCCCCCATTGGATTGATTTGATCTCCGTGATCTCAGTTCTTGTTTCAGATGTGGTGATAGTAAGTTTTCCCCAGATTAAGTGCAGTCAATGTATGCCCGCTGCATAGGTTGGATCTGATTCCAGTCACCCGGATCAATCTTCTCCCTTCATCTTAAATTGACTTTACTTCCTGCTTTTCCTGCTTCCAATCAATAAGGTAGGTGCTGAAAGAAATCCTCAGACCTTTTGCTCTATATGACTTAAATGGGGAAATTCTCCTACTAGCCTTACTAGCTGAATGAATTGGAAGTGCCTTAACGTGTCGTATTTAGAATAGTTTCTACTTCTTGCTACGAAGATCTTATACTTCTTTTTGCGAGGATCCTGGCCTCTACGATATCGAAAGAACTATTGCTACTATGAAGTTGAATAACTAATCGAACGAGATATCGAGCCACTCTGAGCCCGATCCGAAACCCTGAGAGAGGAGGCTTACCGGGAGCACCGAAGAAATCAATATTCTAGTGCGATTCGAACCTGGAAGACCTTTTTTGACGATAGTGGGCGCAAGCGTAGTGGTTTTTTCTGGATCTTTTCGAGAAGATGTTTGAGGCATAAGTCACCTATTCGATCGTGATCGTGCGCTAAAAGGATCAATGTAGAAGACACTATGGTATTTCGATGATCCTTCATTCTAGAGTCAAGGCGGTACTTTGCTGGTAATATCTGAGTTCGCTGACTACGAATCTATCTTCTTCCCACACTATTTAGATTAACACTCTTCTTAAGCTATTCTAATACAATCAATTAAATAACACTTTTGGGGTACTTTTTATATCCCCACGTATCTAGCAGATTATCTAAAACTCCTTTTGTAACCTTTGATATAATATTGAGTAAAAAAAAAGTTACAAATAGTAAAAGTTGCAAATCTCTCAATCCCCATGTGAAAATCTCACGCGTTAATTAATTAAACACGGGAAGCACAAACTTTCATACATAATAACTTAAGTGGTGAAATTTTCTTTTAATACAAAGTCCGTAGACGCAAATGCCCCGCTTACACACATTCCCTTAAATTATCGCGCAAATCCAATCTGTGTTGAGATTAGATCCCGAGTCTACGAGAGACTATATCACTAATTTTAGAAGATTTTAAGCTAAGTTACAAGTGATGAAATGTTCAAATGACTTGTAAAAAAACATGAATTTCATTTTGATGGACGTCATGTGGAATTCATCAGTCTTCTAATTTGAAAAATTACTACGCATAACAAAAAGGGTCGGTGTACTTGATGAGAGAGCTTAAGAAAAACAAACAGATGAAAACCGTCAGTCAAATTAATGGCAGGGAGAGAATAAAATCTGATGGAAGTGCAGGGGAAATTCCACATTGTGTTTGCTATATAACTACCTTCCAAGCTCCATCCCTGCTCAGTACTAGTTAGCTTCAGTTACAAAAACACAGAGAAATTCAGCAAACACCCAATTAATCCAAGATATATTTAACGTGCTAGTTAATCAGGTGAACTATATATACAAGTAAGAGAAGTAATTAATTCAAAATGGCTCATCAGATAACGGAGGAGGTGCGGTCGAAGGCGGAGGTGTACTACGGGGACGCGGTGTGCCAGGAGAAGACGAAGCTGCTGCTTAAATAGGTGGGGCTGCCGAACGGGCTGCTGCCCTGCGGGACATCACCGAGTGCGGGTACGTGGAGGAGACGGGCTTCGTGTGGCTGAAGCAGAAGAAGAAGGATTGTCTTCGAGGCGTCCATCCGTGCCAATCAAAAACGGTGGTGGACAAGGAAAGGCCTGCTTTTACTACATAAATAAGATTTATTTTACCTGGTCCGCTCAAGATAAGAAAAGAAGGCTTAGAGGGAACTTCTGGCACCAGATATGCCAACAAGGGGAAAGGAAGAAGAGAAAAAAAAAGTCTTGTTGACTCAGCTGTGAATGCTACCGATACCAGAGCTCTACTTATGGACTTGGGGCACTTCACTCGAGCTCTTCAGTCTGGCATTGGGGGGTGGGCTTATTCCAGTGTCTGCCCTTCGGAACAACCTAACCTGGACATTGGAAATCAAGTATTCAATCAAAAGAGAAGTCTTCAATTAAGACTGATAATTATTTTACTAATAAGTTCTCCGTCTTCCTTATTAGTAAGGTTCTTGCTTGCTTTGGTAAGGGCGCTGGGAGGAAGGAGATGCAAAAGCAGAAGCTACAGAGGTTCGGTACCAGAAATCTTGAAAGTGGAATCTTACTCACTAGGAAAGAAGAGTGCTTTGGTTAACAGCGGTGGTAATTCCCCCTCGTAAGGCTGTAGCTCTAGTTCGACTAGCGTGATTGATGAAGATGGACCAGCAAGCGACTCCCCAACCGCAGAGACTAGCTACCGACCTGAGCCGCTTCCAGGATGGACTTTCCTTCTCCAACTACAGTGCATAAGTATGGTTAGAGAAAGAATCGGCGTGGGATAAATGGGAGAAGCGGAGGGGAAAATCAATAAGAGTTGAGGGGTACATGAGAAAATAAGCCTATTATTAAAAAGCTTCGTTCAAAAGATAGGAAAATAACTAGAACTAAGGGCGGGCGTAGGGATGGAATTTAACCTAGCGAAAAATCACAAAGCAGAGCATACTCATCTGAATGTGACAAGCCGTAGATTCCTGGAGAGGAAGAGATCTAAACATCAATAGACAAAGCGGACCTTAGGAACCTAGGGTCCGGCCTATCTATTGGATTGGAAGTTCGCTTGCAACCCTTGGGATAAAGGTGAACATGTTACAGATACGTTGTATTCATTATATATTATATTGTATAATATATTTCTTTATTTTTTATGCAGTGTGCTCCGCATCTATGGAGAAGGGCATACGTGAGGATGATAAGTTAACTAGTGCCACTCCTGCTCCATTTCCAGGCTCAGTGTATTCATAATAAAGGATAAAGTACTTTATATTTAGTCTAAACTTTGGTGGTTCTGTAGGGAATGCTTTTTTAGTAACTTTTCTTTTTAGGGTGTTGGGATTTTTATTAGTAATTTTACTTCATTGGGCTAATTAAACTGTTTATTGGGCTTTGTTGTATTGGGCCCATATTGCTATTCATACATACTGTAGACTGGAGCCTTGGTCTAAACTGCACATTTACATCTACTGTGATGAAACTCAACATGTGCTTTAAGGATTCAACCATTTGTACCTGCGTGTTCTTTATTTCATTGACTATATTTTGTGATTGTCTTTTAAGTGTATGCTTATGTGGAGTATGGATGCACGTTGAAGGGAGTGTGGATAGAGAGTAGGGGGAGTATGGATGCATGAAGAGGGGAGTTTTAATGTAGAATGAATACATATATATTGGATTAGTTCTTCCCTGTCTATAGCATGAACATATATAGCCTGGAATTCTATTTAGTTTAGTTGTTTCCTGCTTTAGTTAGTTTGTACTTCCTTGAGTGTGGGTGCATAGCTTCTTTGAATGCCCCGCGGATTTACTACTACATCTAGGGGCAGGACTGATCCCAAAAGAGAGGTCTTTCTGGTTATGAAATCGCTTAGGTTGAAAAGAAAGTCGAAGATGCTATAAGTCAAACGGGCGGGTGGGCCTACCCTCTTGGTAACGGCGGTGTGAGGCGAGAGTCCTTCACTGCACTCACTGGAGAGAAGGAATCGATCATCTCCAATCTAGTTGTAAGGTTTTTCCCCCAGTAGCCAAAGTGTAAGCAAATGAGGACTTCAAAGCTACACACGAAGTTGATCATCTTTGTCGAGGTGATTGTTGCCTGGGGTTCAGCCTCGACCCATTTGGTGAAGTAGTCGATGGCCACGACAAGGTACTTCAGCTGCCTTTTCGCAATGGTGAAGGGCCCTGCATGCATGTGTAGACTTGAGGTGGCCGAGCTTTATTAAAATAGAATGCAAATGCGTGGCATGCAGTGTGAGTGAAGGAACAAGAGGCACTCAAGCTTCGCAAGCCTCCCCTACTTTGAAGTTCTAAGACTGGTAGAGTGCCTTCCCATGAACAAAGAGAGATCTACTACCAATCCTGTTGTTGCTTGAATTTTCATGCAATAATGCATCAGCCAAATCACTCGCCAGCGAAGCTTCCAGTGGAAGTAGGATACTGTTAGCCTGCCCAGATATGTTAAAAACCAAGTTCAAATTCGAAATGAAACTGGCACTTCTTTTTCCTTGAGATGCTAGTCCTAGTGGTATCAGACAAAAGTGGATAAAGATAAAAGACCTGAAAGAGATCAGTCATGAGTGCACTATGTATGTGCTTTAGAAGCTTCCTTTCCGTTGCTTTATATGTCATGCAAACCCGAGTCGCAACTAGAAATTGTGGGTAGCAGGAAGAGTTGGAAAACTTGCAAGTCTCCTGAGTTTTTGAAGAAGAAGAGCTAAAACAGCAATAAGCCTGCGAAGGAATTCTCCGCTTTCCACTTACCGCTTTGACTCGTACTTTGCTCACTCGCTTTCGAGAACGTTGATTTACTTCTTCTCTACTTCACTCTTCAATAGATCGAGCATTCCCTCAGAGCAAAACCTACCTCCTTAGTCCTCCCTAAGACCCCTCAACCAGTGCATATAAAGATGGGTGGTAAAGATGGACCTCTCACTAGTGCCCTGAGAGCGATCAGGGCAGGGATTCTTCAGTAAGAAGTCTACTAGTCGTTTTTTATGTATAATTTGTTTGACATTTTCTTTATTTCAAAGCCAAGTTGCCAAGCCCATTCGAATCCTCTTTCAAAGATTCGCATTAAGATCAAGGATAAGGGTCGGCCAGCTGATAAAATACATGGACTTTTTTAGAGAGCTGTGAGCTCATCCCTTGTCTTTGAGTTTCGCTTTTTACTCTTTATTTACTTCTCTCCTGGTGGGGCAATCTCTTTCCTGCTAGGAGACCTGTCAGGGACTTTGTTTTTGATTATCACTCGGTAGCTGCTTTTAGAGAATATCTCTTGCTTGCCTTCTTTGTCCTTCGTTTCGAGAATGATGTCTTCTCTTCTGGCTTTGGTGGTCGTGGTATAGCAGCCTTTCTATAATATACTCCCAAGGTAAAAAAAGAGGAATTCTCTCTCGCCGATGCTATTCAATCAGCAACCGCTGCTATTGGTCTTACCGGTCTTGTGGTGGTAGGGCAGTAGGAGTCAAGGCAATAGGATCAGTATTAGGATGGGTCTTTGATGCTTTGCCTACTTCATTGCCTCACAGCTGGGTCAGTTCTCTCATGCAAGTAGTATGCGGATGTAGCTCCCTAAAGCCAGTAGGACAGGAAGAGTCAGCCTGCTATGAACTGAGAGTCTTCTACCTACCTAATAGGAGACTACTAAGGGTATTGCTATTGTGAGTCATGGTGGAAGCAATAAGAGCAGGCACCTGAAGCGAAGTGTGAGAGAGTCAGCTATTTATTGTCTGGAAGAAAGCAATTCAAAGAGGCTGGGTGATACAGGTCTTAGGTCTTTCAAAATGCTAGTTTGTTCTCTTCTTTCTCGACAGACGAAAGAGAGTTAAGCTTCCGTTTTGATTGTTTGATGATGTTCGATGCTTATATGTTTTTGTTCAAGTTGTGCACTTCGTGAGCTCAGAGAGTCAATTGTAGGCTGGCAACTCGACTTTTTGAATCGAAAGTCTAATTGAAAGTAGACTCAATACTCAATTCGAAGGCGACACCCAGCGAGTGGATGAACGAGCCTAGCGAGTGATTGAACGAGCCGTCATTTAGAAGATTTCCCTTCTTTCCTTCTTTCAGAGAAGTTGTTGATCTAATTGCTTTGATCGAAGATAGCTGCTTTTCACAACATCTAAGTAGAATAGAATGATGAGACACACTAAAAGGGTGCTTTGAAAGCGCTTTCTCAACGAAACACATTTTATACACTTATTGATCAAACTTCTTAGCTCTTCTTGGGCAGTGACTCTCTTCTATCGCATAGATGCCTGCACCTACCTTAATAGCTTCTCCTTCGTGCTAAGGCCTTGAGACCGGAGCATGTGAGAAACGAGGCGCTGGGTACCTATACCATAATACATCATACTCCTGCCAGAAGAATGGAGAAATGGTGTGACTAAGTCGGAGTAGAATGGAAGAAATGAGGATTGAACGTCTCTTTCTACCTTTTTTTCTTTCAGTTCCGAAAACAACCTTTTGATTTGCATGGATCACCTATAGCGTTGGTACCTATAGAGCTTGACTTTAAGCCGCTCTTTCATAGCCAAATATTCATTAGGAGGGAGGTTTATGGGTGTGTAGTTATAGCCATAGCCTCTTGAGTTGCAAAATAGGTAGAAGCATGTTGAACTGCTGCATGGACTAGAGTGAACAATAGGCCAATCAATTGTGTAACCGGGCCAGGGAAGAGGATTGGCTTTGACTGATGAGGGGCAGGGATGATAAGTGCAATGGGGATAGAACCTTGCTCTTGCTTCCAACTCAACTAGAGAGCTGTCTTTAACGGACTCTTGGTCCTTCCTTGTTCTGCTTCAACGACAAAAAGAAGGCTTTTCTCATCAATAGGCGTATCTGGGTATATGGGTATCAAAGGAGACCTCTTGTAGGGAAGGTGACATAGTAAAACATACGACTTGCATATTTGTAGCTTGGCACCAACTATTAGTTTGATTAGTGTGAACTTAGGTTGTAATTAAGTAGTGATTAATTTGTTTTCGTGTTCAACAACAAATTCGTAATACGAGTCCTCAATGAGTCAAATACAATGGACCCTTATTTATGCTAACAGCGATGCACGCATATCAAATTTTAGAAAACTTTCGATTTGCTTTTAATAAGATCAACATGCCACAAACCCAAAAGCATAAAGGCTGCACGGTAATAATATTGGTGCATTGATTTCCTATTTCGTACAAACACTAAGTTTGACGTTCTTTTGAAGTGCGCATGTTCAATTTTGTCAATTATTGGAATTTTCCGTTGCAAATTCAAGTTGCTCGTTCACAAACTCCAACTACATTGAAGTTGACATCTTATGCTGTACGGTTGGCGACCTTTAGGTGATTTAATGACCAGCACTTTGCAAGCCTCACCTGAGAGAACTTTGCTTAACAATTGTTCTTCCTAGTTCGGTTCCTTTTATTTCAAAACTAATAATTCAATTTCAGTGGCGCATTTCGAGATGGCTTCAACCAAATAAAACAAGCTGATAAAATAAACCAACGTTGACGTAATATATCATGTGCAACATACGTTGATATGATGCGAATCAAACATTATTTGCCTACAGAAACAAGGGTACTTCTAGTTTGTCTGGAACTTATTCAGATCAACACAATAAACAGTGTTTTATTCAGATAAATCTTTTGATTTCACTGGGCACTGGCGCCTGGGTACGGATATCCGGAAACCCCCGCTGGACCTACGACCTATGCGAGTTAGTATGCGTTCTGGCCAGGCGGAAACACGTAAAAACTGCTTTTTCCTATCAATTCCGTCTCCTCTAGACTCTGTCAATCCGGTTTCCTATCCATAACCATCGTCATATGTTGAAAGAATTGCGCTGTATGTCAACATATCGTAGCAATGAAGCCTTTTCCTATCCTGTTGAGTCAAAAAAGACCACGTCAGGAAGCCCTAATATATCTCTATTTCCGCTCGTCCTCTTCGTACGCGCCCTATGGGTTGGACCGGCGGGCACGATTGGGTTTTCCTGGTCGGACGTAACGAGCGGATATTCTCTTGAGCTACTATCTCTTCCATTCTCTTACTTATCCTTTCGATCCAGGGGCCGAACCGGTTTTATGGTTAAACACGTCACGCCTCTTTCTTTATTCTCTATTCTTACTTCCTTCCCACTATGGCTTTCGATTCTGGCTCTGCTATCACTGTCGGTCACTACCCGGAGTTTCTTGTCTTCTACTATACCCCGTTTCAGGGTTTCGCTTAATCTACTCTTTCTCTCTATTCTCTTCGGGTACCCGGCACTGATTCGAACAATCCCTGGGTTTAGGCCTATGGACCCCCTTGCAACCAGACACTCTAATCGGCTGAGCTTCGACCGAACTCCTATGCTGCTTAGGGTATTGACTGCCATATCACCCCTGTTCTTTCTTTTCTCTCATACCAACCATAAATAAAGAATAAACCATGTTATTTATGTTACGCCATTTCAACGGTGTCCAAACTTCTTTTTCCCGTACGGTTACTCTCTCTCTCGTTACCTAGGTGCCCAGCTAAGAAATACCCCTTCTTTTATTCTTCTACTTCTACTTATACCTCATTATATAGATATCAGAAGTGACCGGTATCATGAGTAGCAATAACTAGGTACAGGAGATCTTTTCTTGGGGCTAGGCATTCTTACTCAGTTTCAGAATATCTATCAGTAATAGGCAAAGTCAAGAAATAGCTCAGTGACAGTCTTCCGCTCGCTCTCTGGCTCGTCTTTCTGCTCGCTCTTTTTGCTCTTTTTGGCTCTTCTTTTTGCTCTTTTGGCTCGTCTTTCTGCTCTTTTTGGCTCTTCTTTTTGCTCTTTTGGCTCGTCTTTCTGCTCTACACGTTAGTAGTGTAGAGCTCATTAGTAGTTACTCGCTCTACACATTAGTAGTGTAGAGCTCATTAGTAGTTACTCGCTCGTGCCGTAGTTACTCGCTCTAAAGTAGTTACTCGCTCGTTCCACTTACGTTACACTCGCTGGGTACATATATATTCTTGCAGAAGCTGTAATCGCTGCTGATATTCGTACAGCTGAGTTTTTAATCTGTTTCCTAGTTCCATCCATCATATCTCCACTATTGCTGACATAAGATACTATGTAGTAATCCTCACTAAGTAGATCACCATAGATGAATCCTGTACTCATTAATAGTTTTTTTTCACTTCTTTTGTTTTATTTGTGGTTCTCTCTCTCATGACAATTGCTCTTACTATTCGACAAATACTCATGGTATGGTATTTCACCGCTCATTTTTGGTTTTCTTATCTCTTTTTTCCTGATGTCTAACGATGAGGACGGCATGTCCTTTTGTAGGGAAGGATGGATAGGGTTTCTGGCAAAAGAATGCAATCTTTTGAATATCTATGAATATATAATTTCGATCCACATGTACGAATCTTCTTTGATCATATCTCATCAATTTTATTAAACAGCGGATCCTTTAGCTTTATCCCTCTCCATTTGATGGATTTACCATCATCCCCATTTATTTGATATGTTAACATAGATCCTTGATTATTTAATCGACAACTCTTATTTTTAGTTTGCTGTTAGCAAAGGCATCATGACATTAATTTAATATTATCCATGTATCTAGTGCTCATGAAAGTTTATTTTGGATTTTGGTTAAAGACAAAAGGAGAGCCTTTTTCATTAAGATCAGAAGAGCTTAGAATTTCTCTAAACCTTTTGATGCCGGCCTCTTATTTCATTGGTTGATAGACCAAGACTTGCATTCTTGGCACGTCTGAGAATACCCTCATTTCACGTTCATATTATGGAATGAAATCTTGCAGAAAGACATAGTTGGCTGCCATCCTTTGGCCGCACATTCTCCCCCTTAATAAAGTTATCCTTTTCTCCATTTCTTTCTTTTTTTCTACTTTTTTTTGTTGGGACGGACAACATTACAATACTGAATCTAAAAATAACATGGAGAAATTCCATGCTTACCACAAACGAAATAAAATAGTATCTATCATATGCATCCGCGCTTCCATGATTTCCGATGGCCAAACTACCCCATCTATCCAATATTTCTCTCAAATTAGGGAGAAACGAGTTATATTTTGGGAGATTTTGTGAGAAACTAGGAAGGAGTAGAGGGATATTTTCAGTATATTCCATTTTTATGTGCATTTCATTAGTAATATACTTTGAATATTTTAATACTTCTTACAAGGGCAAGCGTTAAAAGTGAAATATTTTAATACTTGGCAAGCATCAAAAGCTTTCCTTTTTTATTCTCACTGTAGGTTGTTTCCGGTGATCCTTAGGGTTTCTTTAGTTCGAAAGAGGAGTGCATAATCATGTAAGAGAATTAAAGTGTTTAAAAAAGGGGAGCAAAAGAGCCATACCTGAACAAAACATATGCAATCCCTTTACCCATGCTCGAATTAGGATCTCTTATGACCCTGATAGCTTCAACAGAGTTACTAATACCACAAAACAAGCTGTACAACTCTTCATCCATAAACATATAAAAAAATGAGAAAGAAAAGGATGTATAGGAAGAGTAGATTGAAACTTATAAAGCAATAGACATGAAATAGTAAGGAATGCGACTGGTTAGTACTACAAACTCTAGTTCCTTTTTATTTTATTTTTCTTAGGTAGGGGAACTTAAAAATGACAAGCTAGCTCTAGCCCAAATATATATCTTCATGCATGTGTCATGTCCATAAACATAAAAATAAAAACATCTCTTTCCAAATTTCTTTTTTGTTTTTTTCTAGACAATGACAGAAAAGCTAGGGGATAGAGTTCAGGTTCTCTTCTAATAAATTAGGAGTTAGGAGCGAGCATATGTGTAATATTCCATTTCGGGGTACTATACTCTATATTTTTTTTAATAGCCAACTAGACAGATTAGTTGGCCGTTTAATCAGAAACTGTGACCGCGAATTAAATTATCCATGCTACTCTATTTATTTATTTTTATTCTCTACAAGAGGAATTCTAAGAAATAGTGCTTATTGGATGATACAAATATATTTGATTCTAGCTAATTATTTTAAATTTTATAAAAATTAACAAGAACGCGTAATTGTCCGTTCCAGTCAATTGGCCGTTAGTCGCCCCTCTCCGGCGCATACCATTTTTGACAACACTGCTTTGGCGTGCATGATATTTGGATATTTTGTCCTGTTCAAATGCATCTCTAGGGAAAAAGAGGGTATCATCAAAACTTACAACCTCCTTCCCCCGCCTTCTACTCCGTAGCTAAATACATTTCAATCCCTTATTTTTATGGAATTTCTAATTCCAAAGAAGTTCGATGTCAAATTCCCATCTTGTGAAACTAAAAACACCATGAAGTAATTGAAAATAGAAAGTAGCAGAATGAGACGAGATACCTTCACATAAAAGGGAAGGTTACCAACAAACACAGTTCTTTTTCTATCATACAAAGGCTCCTCCTCTTCTTTCAACTTCTTCCTAGGTGGGCATGCCCTGTCAACTCTTATATGATTCCCTTCGAACTACATTAGAATAAACTAGGATAAGACACTCTAATTTCACTTAATGCAATGAGGATAGTAAAATATGGGTATGAAATTTGAAGTCTCAAATTCCATTAAGAAAATTGAAGTCATTCAACTAGGAACCATCATAACAATACGTATCCACTGGTATCAAGCCCATTTCTGTTAGGTTCTTCGGTGTTTTATTGCATTGCATAAAACTGAAAAAAGTGCCATGCGGTATCAAATCCTTTTCTGCTTTATTGCAACCTAAGCAACTGTACCTGTCTGTAAGATCCCGTTCATGTTCAATGCAGGTACAAACTGAAATATGAGATAAATTGCTTACCAATGCCATCCATATTATGAGCCAGAGCTGCATTAGTTGATTGTTCCTCTTTAAACACAACATAAGCATGAACTCTGCAGTGTTCAGAAAAAAAAGAAATATATAGATTAGCAGAAAAAAAGCAGAATTAAGAAGAACATTACCTCTTCATTAACTTTGCCTGTTCCGGAACTTTGGTCTATTAAAATAAATAAAATAAATTGAAAGTATTAAGAAAGTTGCATTTGATCAGTCACAATAAATTAAGGTTGTATGAAAACTGGTAAAAAAGCGTCTCTAAACCCACGTTTGCTAAACTGCCAGCCAACAAAGTAAATGCTGGTAATTGCATTGTAAAGGAAAATTAAGCAAAATGGACCAAACCTAATAAAAAAATGTTTTCGGTCCTAGTGGATTAATAACGATGGACAGAAGGAAAAGTTTCAATTTAGATAGTAGAATATTTAAGCGACAAGAATACAGTGAACAAAACTCACATCGATGAGAGGAACTGATCTTATCCTGACTGACAGATTCGACCTAAACTAAAAATCGGCCCACAAAAACAGTTCTTAGAAGCTTCTTCTCGTCATCAAACGGCTCCGGCTCGTCCTTCCTTGACTGGAGCCGCTTCAGCCGCTAGGTCATAAGCCTTTATCTTCTCTTAGGAATAGGTGACCCTCGAGCTCTTCTCCAAGCTTTTCGATTTCTTCTAGGTACTTTTCGAGGTTCTTGTACCTAACCTAAAATTTTCCTTCTATCTGTTTCACCGCCAACTGGGAATCACTGTACTTACACATTGACCTTTTTCCGCCCCCAAACTGGAGCCCTGCGATTAAAGCTTCGTATTCTGCTGCATTGTTCAAAGTGGTAAACTTTAGTTTGAAAACGTAATTCAGAGTTGAACCCCTCCCTAGGTCCAATCATGGTCACCCCCCAGTGCCCTTCGTCGAGGAAGCTCCATCGATATATACGGTCCATGTCGGTCAAGCATTCCCATATGCCGGAAGAAATAGAAAGAGAGAAAGAAATTATTCCTTGCCTATGATTTTTTCAAACGATACTTACTATTCACAAATCTACTAGGAAATTTCACTCTTCTTCTTCGTTTGTTTTGACCTACTCCCATTGCGTAGTTTCACCTTCAGGAGGAGTCGAGGTACGACGTTAATTAATACCATAATGTTTAATAGTTCAGTGTCTGGTTCGTTCGGTTTGATATAAATTTATTTATTTAGCTTTGCACGTAACGTAATTTCTTCACATTTTATCTGATCTGGAAAACCTTTCTTTAGAGAAACTCTCCAGTAGATAAGGAAAATAAGCAAGATATTCATCCATTACTCGAAGTGAGCTGTAAGCAGCACCCCGGGTTGCCAGTGAAGCCTTTTCCAGTGTTCCTGTAGCTTAGCTTAGACTGAAGTAGGATTCTGGGCTTTAAGTAGAATTCCTAGAAGTCACTTTCTGATCAAGATTCCCCAAGTAGTTCTTTAAATACAATGGAATCGCTAGTTACAGGATTTATATACTCTTTATTGCAATTGCATTCATGTGATGTTAAGCAAGTAAGTTGAAATGATTTCCCTCTTTTTGCTTTCTGGTATTGATGGGGACAAGAAAGATACCCATTATATATATGATAATTTTCACCCTAAAGCTAAAGCGGATCACAACATAAGGAGCTCGGTCTTTTTTCGATTCTTTCATGGAGATATTAGTACCTTTTTTGATGACAGAGCGATCTACCACTTGCACTAGGCTTTCCATTGCCAACGAGGAGGTCATCCTGCCTTTCTTCATTCTCATTCTTTTTTTGCAGCCAGCTCTTTACTTTAGGAGTTATTTCTTGAAGTCAAGGCTAGGGAAAGGAGCTTTGGACTATGGAAAGGAGGGCTTCTAGGGATAGTGCTAAAGTGAAGCTTTCCTGCTAAGTGCATCCATCAGCTACTTGGTTAGTCCTTTTATTCGAAGAAGAAGTCGAACGGAGTTCCTGGCATCGGGCCTGTTTCGGGGTGAGTTTAGCCTGGGAAAAGAAGTGGCTGACACCCCGTCTTCACCACTTTAGTGTCATAGTAGTGCCTCTACGTCCTCAAGCAATGCACCACGGCTGTCATCTCTTTCTGGGAGGACCGCGCCTCGAAGTAGCAGATGGATCCTTTCCTCCAACACATACTAATTTCTTAATAGAGAGAGTCGTCCTTAATAAGCAAATCGGCTATTGGGTCTTATAAGTAAAGTTTGATCATGAATCAAGAAGCTTAATTGAATCATTAAATGCACTTAAAAGAAAGAAAAAAGACAAACTTTTTGGCATAACCTAAAAAAAAACTCCATGAAGTAATCCTTTTTCACTGTCTCCGTAATGACGGCGTTATTTAATTGTTTGAACCGGAGTAGCACACTTTGTTTTGAACGATGACTCGATCAGCAACGCTTGGTAACAACGAATGTTGCATTGATATAGGTTTAAGGCAAGACTCCGAAGGAATAAGCAAAGAAGGAGCGACTCTGAGTAAAAGACAAGTTGACCATCAATGGGATTCTACATGAAAGCAATGGATGCTATTGAAATGGAGTACTATATTCAATAAAAAAGGGGGAATTGCTTGCTAATAAGGTAGCTTATGCTCTCTCTAGCAGAGTGGAAGTAAGTGCAGATTGCACTATAGCGCATATCACTACAAGCTTGAAGTTGGTGAATAGTTGGATGGAAGAGGTGAAACAGAGCTCAAAAAATGACCCCGAGACTCAAGAACTAGAGAAGCAGGGTAACTCTCTTCCTAAATAGAAGAAACTTATGCCGCAAGAAGGTGAAAACGAGAAGTACGAAGAGGAATTTGCTAAACCTGAATATGTCTTCCCACGTTTGATGCCGTCCAAGCTCCAGGTGACTGGGGTAATGACAATACTCTAAACCCGGGAATGGTTTCTTTACAGGAAGCATTCCTATTTGTTGAAGAAAGCAGCTAGTTCGATAGTGGACTCAACTTTTGCTATAGAGAAACGATTCTGACATAGTAGGTAGGATGATCTAACAACTTATATTTTAGCTTTATCAGGAACGAAGTGAAAAAGTGGATTGTTGGCAAGTAAGAGTAGAGGTTTCCTTTTTATATTTCGAGAACTTGGAAAAAGAAGAGCTGTGAACGTAGGAACTGTTGGCAATAACCGTTGGTAGAGTTCATGTTTCCGGTGTAGATGTTATCAACTCGGTAAGGCGAAGAACAACCAAAATTCCCGATAAAATGAAAGATTTCGATTTCTTAATGAAATCGGATTGATGGACAGAGAATGGCTTTTTTTCCATAGATACTGGTGGTTCAGTCAGGTAATCAGTAACCGTTGCTACCCAGCAAGAAAACGGATGCGCGTGCTAACGGCTTTCGCGCTAGCGCTAGTGTGCTCAATCCGTTGCTTGTTGGTAGAAGTAAGTCGTGCCTAATGCGATCGAAGCACTTGACCACATCGCACTGAATGAGGTAATCCATCTCGGGCCAGTTCAAAATGTCCTGAAAGAAGGTCTTAGTGCCCCTCGCCATCCTGAAGCCATGTGACGGATGAAGAAAGACTGGTTCCAATTCCTGCCTAAGTAAAAGAGCCATGGCGTGGAGTGTGGCGCACGCTCTCTTTCCTGGTGCACTTCTCTTTTGACATTAACTCATATAAAGTGTAGTTAGTGTAGTTTTCTATTTGAAAAAGTGCTTTTAGGTTCTTATCAACGATTCATTCATTTGGTCACCGAACTGTCTTTTCCTTTGTAACGACCTGCGTTCTTTTCTCATCCGTCGCCCATTGCGCCGATTCCCTTCCCGACCTCAATAGCCCTCTTGACGCAGGCAGAGGGAAACCCCGTCTCCGTGTCTTCGGGTAGCGGAGGGAGTCAACCGGGTGTTACGCCAACTCGGGGCGTGGATACTCCTGGCACGCCAGAGGCTGGTCCCAGCGCCCCCTCGGGTCGCCCAGAAGATACGCTAGATCTAGATACGCTGCGGCAGTGGTATGGCGATCTTTATATGGGCAGCGCGGGACAAATCCATATTCTTTTTTATTCCGCGTTAGATCAAGACAGGTTGTTACCCAATTATAGTACGAGGTCCAAAGCCATACAAGAGATATTCCGGGCCCATCTTTATGTTTATCTGAGTCGAACGGCCCCGCGAGATAGAAAAGTTAATTAATAATCTTAATCAGGAACTTACCGAATCGACACTCTATAAAGGATTTTGCAAAAGTTTACCAGGTGGAGGACTAGATTAGTAGTTAGAACTATTTTGATTAGATCAGTGGCCGAGATGGAAGTCAACTCACGAATAATAATCGAACTGTAGGCCCCGCGTCGTACGTACCGCCTACGAATAATGGGTATCCCCCCCCAAGGCAGAGTTTTTGAGCCGTGTAATAGGCGACCATTTCGCGCGGTTCGGGGGGCACTAGAATAAGACGCCTACCTAGTCTGGCTGCGTCTTGACCCCTATCCAATTTTTGGGCCAATTCCCCCTTCGTACTACCAAAAAATGAGATTCTTGCCGAATCCGAGTTTGCTGCTCCAACCATAATAAAACTCCTACCTATTCTGTTTAGTACTTTAGGTGCTTTTCTAGCGTATAATGTCAATCTCGTAGCGGATCAATTCCAACGAGTATTTCAAACTAGTGCTTTTTTTAATCGACTCTATTGCTTCTTCAATAAACGCTGGTTCTTCGATCAAGTTTTTAATGACTTTATAGTAAGGTCCTTCCTGCGTTTCGGATATTCAGTCTCATTCGAAGCTTTAGACAAGGGTGCTATTGAGATATTGGGCCCTTATGGAATCTCATACACATTCCGACGATTGGCCGAGCGAATAAGCCAACTTCAAAGTGGATTTGTTTATCATTATGCCTTTGCAATGTTACTTGGTTTAACTTTATTTGTGACCTTTTTTTGTATGTGGGACTCTATATCTTCTTGGGTGGATTCTAGATTGTCTTTCATTTTTTTAGTGAGTAGTTTTCTTAATAATAAGTCAAGTCAAGAATAATAATCGAACTGTAGGAGCTTGCCAGGACGGCTTGGTAAGCAAGCTACCTGGTATATAGGTGCCAACTCCCAGTTATTTCTCTTCTTTCTTTTTTAGATAAAATAAGGAACTAAGGCGCGCTCACCGCGGGCATTCATTGTAGAGTAAAAGGGGGGCGGCTTGTTGCATTAGTTACTAAAACAGTTAGCATTTGAAAAAGCCGACCCATGCGACCAAGATCATATATTATATATGGTTCTGCCCAGATCCAAATTCCACCAGTCAAAATAGCAGCAGTAGTTACTCGGGGATTCTCAAGATGGGCTTTCTTTCAGTTAATTCTTTTTTTATAGGTCCTTTATTTTATTTACCGCTGTCCCTGTTCCCACCCATATTCCTAGTGGCATGTCAGACTTGTGTGCTAGTGTGATTTATTGGTCGGCTTATCTCTATTTATGTGCCCTTACAAATAGTCCCAGCAAGAGTCTTGATTAAGAGTTCGATGCTTCTTCTGGCTCCATCTCGCCAACCAGATCCCATTTGTATCTCCACTCGAGAAAGACCCTTTTGACTTACAAGCAAGGTGCGCCTGATCCCACTGTGAGATACATAAAAGAGATTTTTCTGCTTGCCTAACCATGGATCAATCCCATTCCTTAGCGGAGGCTGGTCGGTATGCCGATGCACTCATACTTCACTAGACAAAGCGGGCCTAGATTGGACCCCGGGTATGTGCTTTCAAAACTTTTCTACATTAGAATGTTAACTAACCACAATCTATACTAAAAGGAAATATAGGCAAGCATCTGCACCATTGAAAGATAGCCTAGATATTAGGTCTAGATGCACGGATGAAATCTCTATCAAGTTAGTTATCTTGTGTTGTTATATCTTTCCCTTAATTAAAAAGTGCAAATCGATGTGAGCCCACTAATTAATGTTCTTAAGTCCCCCATAGATAAGAGAGGAGTCACCACGGCAGACCGGCTAGATCCAACCACCGTCGAGCTCCCCATTAGTTCCCCGCACTATAATAATGAGCACCTCTTTCTCTCTCCTTTGTTCTACATACTTTTTTTTCTCAATGGAGTTCTCCCTCCCACCAGTATGCGTTCTTTCTGATGACTCCATGGATCGAGGGTGCTAAGCTAGTTCCCACTTCGCTTCGAGCCAGGGCTTACAAAAAAGTAGTCGCTATAAGCTTCTTGCTACTGTCCTACCATAAGAGCAAGGTAATAAAGCCCAGTCTACGAAGGGTGTAAGGTGAACTCGTGATAAAGAAATTGGAAATAAAAGAGTGAATCCCATTGAAAGAGAACGATAGAGTATGACACTCTCTAAATAGAGTAGGGAATGATTATGTAAAGGCGCGCAGCGAAAGAAGTCAAGCGGAGCACTGAATGTTTGGAAAGTGCCTATAAAGAGTGCCAACTGAGGGAAAGCAAATAGTGAAAATTCTATAGATGTTGCCGCAGATGTCCGTGATGCCACGGCCGGCACCAACCAAAGAGTTACTCCTGGCTGTTGATAAGAGGCGAACACTAAGAATTGCGTGAAGTGAAAAGGAACTTACCAGAAGAAATAAGAAAGGTCACTCAAGATGTGGTATGCCTGCTGTATAAAAAGTGAATATGGCAAGCATGTGCTGATAAGAGGGCTAGGTTCTTATAAATCTGAGATAAGGGCAAAATGGGCAGGCAAGCTCAACGGCATGATCAACATTGGCATCATCCATGATAATAAAGGGAGATTTTCCTCCTAGCTCTAGTGTCACTGGGGTGGCTTCTTGCTTCCAATTCATCCTCTGTGCCACGGGTTGCAATTTTCAGTATACCCAGTCTCCCACCTCGAATTCTCTCTCTGTTTCGATCCGCAAATTTCTTCATTCTTTCTTGTGATTTTCAGAGATTTTACCGTGTATCTCTTTCAAAAACTGGTCTATCGACTCACTAGAAGAAGAGGATGGGGGCGTACCTAGTCCCAGCTGAGGCGGCGAGTATCCATACAGAGCTTCAAATGGAGAACACCTCAATGAGGTATGATAGAACGTATTATACATACCAGTATTCCGCTAAGGAAAGCCACTGTACCCATCTTTTTCGGTGTCTCGAAGCACATACATCTTAAGTAGCTTTCTAGACATTGATTGACCCTAACTATTTCGATGCCATAGGTATTTTCCATCGAAATAGTTACCGGTTTGACCATCCGTTTTAGGGTGGTATGAAGTAGAGTATTGCAATGTTTTCCCCAATCTTCGAAATATTTATCTAAAAAATTCGCTTGTGAATACTTTGTCCCGATCAGACACAATGCACTGGGGTACTCCATGGAGTCTGTGAATCTGTTCAATGAACACCTTAGCTATTTGTGGGGTAGTGAAGGGGTGTGCCAAAGGTATGAAATGAGCGTATTTAGTCAATCGGTCTACCACGACTAAAATGAAACTCTTTCCTTGGGTAAGCCTTCTATGAAGTCCATACTCACATGGCTCCATTGGGTCTTGGGGATCGGCAAGGGTTGTCAAAGTCCTGGGCTAGCCACTGTTTCACCTTTGTTGAGTTGACACACTTCGCATTCTTTAACTACCTTGTATACATCTTGTTTCATTCCGGGCCAATGCAAACTCCTCTTGTCTGGTACGTCGCTAGAATTCCCGAGTGACCTCCTAATGCTGACCCGTGCACCTCTTTTATGATTTTTTGCCCTAATCTGGTCATTTCTACCAACATACACTCTCCCTGGTAAAAATACCTCCTTCAGTTTTCCATTCGTCCATATGTTCATCTACTTCCTCTAGCTTATGGAATACATTTTTTGCTAATTTGTCCTCTTTGTAGCTATCTTTTACTTCCACTAGCCACTCAGGTGCAATTGTACTAATAATTCCAGCAAATTCCACTCCGTATCATCCTTCTAGACAAGGCATCCGCCACTCGATTATAAGTTCCTTCTTTTACTCTATGGTGTATGAAAGACCACTGAGTTTGGCTAGAGCTTTCAATTGTAAAGGATGGATTAGCTTTTGTTCTAGCAGAAAATTCAAACTTTGGTGGAGGGTTGTATTTGAAGGGAAGGTAGTGTCTCCATCTATCAACCGCCAATAGAATTGCCTTCAGTTCCTTTTCATAGGTTGACAGACCCCCGCCCCTAGGTCCAAGAACCTTGCTGAAAGAAATACACGATGGGTCTCTTCTCTTGAGACAACACTGCACCAACACCATATTCTGACGCATCAGCCTCCACTACAAATGTTTTTTTGAAATCGGGCAGTGCGGGCAGTGACCATAGCCTTTTTTAATGCTGAAAAAGCCTTTTGTGCACTTTCATTCCACACCAAATTTCCCTTTTTTAATAGTCAGGGGTCCGCTAATGCTCCCATAGTTTTGCACGAACCCCCTATAATAACCCGCTAAACCGAGAAACCCCCTTAATTCTTTTATATTCTTTGGCACGGGCCACTCCAACATCGCATCTATCTTGCTCGGATCTGTAAATACCCCTTTTTCAGAAATCACATGCCCCAAGTATTCTATTCGACTCACACCAACACTTGCTTTTCTTAGCAAACAATTGATTACTTCTCAATACACACAACACTTCCTCTAGTTGCTTCAAGTGCTCATCCATTGTTTTAGAATAAAAAAATATGTCATCAAAGAAGACTAGCACTCCCTTTCTCAATTTCTTCTTGAAGAGATCGTTCATGAGCTGTTGGAATGTCGCTGGTGCATTTGTCAACTCGCATCACTCGAAATTCAAAGTGACCATTATGAGTTATAAAAGCCGTCTTATAGATATCTCCTTCTTCCATTCTAAATTGGTATTGTATCCAACCGGTCGTTTTCCTTAAGCAGCCGGTCATCAACCGGTGATCAAAATTGCAGAAGGGCTTTTTAGTAATATAAATTTCACTGAATCTGCTCCATCTGTTTCCTTCTGCTCTTTCCTCGACTCATCTCTCTCTCTCCTTCTTTCTTGACTCTCCTTAGTTCCTTATTCTTTTTCCCCATCATTTCTCTTTCTCTCCCCTCCCATGCACTGGCTTCTTTTTCTTTCTGCCCTTGGGCGAACAGTGGTGGGGTGGTCTGGAGCTAGGCAAGGCAACTCGTGGCTAGTTGGGGAGAAGGGCAGGGAGCTAGGCATAGAATTCAATTTCTCTTTTTCTGGTATTGAACTCCCTCTTTTCCTTGAATTTCAGCCATTAGTGGCTAAGCTTGATCTTGCGATTAGTTTGATCTGTTCTATGGTTAAAGCGAACTCTGTTTGGACAAATTGCTTGACTTGAAGTAAGCCTCTGTTTGTTATGGCTGAACCTTGATCCAGCCGTACCTGTCCAAGTTTGAATTGTAGGTGCTGGTTAATTAAGTTAACCTTGAAGTTCACCTCTGTTTGTTGAGTTCTAATTAAGTCCGTTGAGTGCATTTCATCTTGATGCCTAGATATCTTGGTACCAGTGTCTTAATGTTATGGTACTTGAATGTGAAACTTTCTAGTCAAATAGGGTCTGTTTTGGAAAAATCAGCATTTTTCATTAGTATTCTGGTACTTTTCCCATAAACATGGATTATGGTATTTTTATAGACTTAAAGGGTTTCATGCGTTACGGCAATTAAAGAGAGTAATGGAGAGGAGGAAGGAGAGATAAGAGGGGACGATTCAGGCAAGAAGCTGATATGGAGATAGGGGAGAGCAGTAACAGTATGGAGGTTGCGGCCTCTGCCATTGTTTCTGATCTGATGCTAGGTATAATTGATGCACCACCTGCTCCTGTTGTTAAAGATCTCAGCACAACTCGAGATGCAACGAAATCAGGGATATCGAGTTAAGGACTGTGCAAGCCGGTACTGAGCACATAGCGATCCCTGATGTCCCTAAAGAGGAGATTTCACACAGTGAGAAGATGAGGGGAGATCCAGTGCAAGGGATGGACAATACTGGCAAGGATCAGTCTCTGCCTGATACAGTACTGGCAATAGTACCAGTAGATCAGGTAATCCCAGTCGTTGATCAGGAGATATCTAACCAGGAAGAGATATCTGAAGATCTCTGTACTTTTATTTCTGAGAAGGAGGAGTATGTTGATGTGGAAGAAAGTATAGAAGCCATGATACAGAAGAAGAAACTTCGCGAGAAGAAAAAGAATAAAAAGAAAGATGTACTGGCAGCTGTACCAGTCAACCAGGCCCCTGGGTATTATGTGGATATTTTAATGCACTTCTAAAACCATCTGATAAACGAGGTACCTCGAGAGTGCGTAAACTTTTTAAGAGTAGAAGATTTGGAATTGATAGAACTAAGCATTCAAGGGAGAATATTGACTTGGTCAAATGGTAGATCTTGTGCTTTACTTGATAGATTTTTCTGCTCCTCAGATTTGGAGTATACTTTGCCCCCTTTGTACTGTTGATTATTTGCCAAGGCTCCTCTCAGATCATAATCCTATTATTTTTAAAACTTCTCAGGGTGTTACTCCTTCCCCTAGACAATTTAGATTTGAGAAAACCTGGCTTAAGGAGGAGGAGTTTAACATCTATGGTTATTGGAGTTTCAAATAAATGAGAATTTTGGGGAAAGCAGGACTCCCAAATTAGGTTTTCTCAGAAAGAAATTTAGAGGTTTGGAGATAAATTGGAAGAGTCAAAAGAGGAAAGATAAGGTCCAATTGCTTTCAAAATTGGATAATTTTTCAAAAATAGAAGATTCTAGGAAGCTAGAATCGACTTAAATTGATAACTGGACTGGCTAGTTTATAAAAAAAGATTATAAGATATATATGACCAAGAAGAGATATATGGGCAACAACGTAGTAAAATTGATTGGCTTCTATATTATATGGGGATGCTAATACTCATTATTTTCATACAATTGCCAATGATAAGCATAGAACTAATAAAATAAGTATGCTGTTTATAGATGGCCAAGAGTGTAAGGACCCACAAAAACATATCAGTTAATACTATATAAATCTGTTTGGAGTTACATTTTTGAAATGTGAAAAAGATATTTGGTCAGGTGATGAGGTCCTTTCTTATGAAGAACAAGTAGCTCTTTCAAAACCATTTATTGAATTAGAGATAAAGGATGCTGTTTTTGGATCAGGAGCTGATAAAGCTCCAGGTCCTGATGGATTGCCCTTCATGTTCTATCAGAACTTTTGGGAAGAGATCAAAACTTATTTGATCAATATCCTTAATGCTTTTCATGAAGGCTCTCTGCCAATCACATATCTAGGGTTGCCTTTACATTGGAAACAGCTTTGTCTTGTAAAGAAGAAAAAAAGGATTGATAAAAATAGAAAAGAAACTTGCTATGTGGAAAAGTAATAAATTGTCTCTAGGTGGTAGATTGATACTGAATAGTGTATTGACTGCCATGCCTTTGTACTTATTAGCCATGTATAAGGCCTCGAAGTATGTCATTAGGAAAATAGATAAAGTGAGGAGCTAATTCTTGTGGCAGGGGACTAGGAACAATAAAAAGTATTCACTAGTAGGACAAAGTTTGTAGAAAGAAGAGCCTTGGGGCATGGGAGTTATAAATCTTGAACAAATGAATTTTGCTTATCTTGGTTTGGTAAATGGTGGTTTCAATTTAGAGATGATAGCTATCCCAGTTTGTGGAAACTTATCATCAAGGCCAAGTACAAGAATAGATCCACTAATCTTTCACTGGGGTAATATAGTGAAAATCAAAGAAGGGCTATGCTATGGGGTTGTGTGTCAAATGTGGGGACAAGTACTATCCCGGCCACCAATGTAACCCCGGTCAATTTGATCCAAGAAATTAATGATAGAATTGTGCCTGAAGATGATGAGTTAACTCAAAGTGAGGAGATAGGCGCTGAAACTGAAGAAGCACTTATATCTATGCAAGCCACTTCGGGTAATCCAAAACGTTGAACTATGAAATTCAAGGGCGCAGCTCGGTTCCAAATCTTTAATAGCACTGTTGGACAGCGGAAGCACGCACAGCTTTGTTAACCCACAGGTCTTAACTGTGAAATTTCCAAAACTACCCCCCGTAGTAGTAGCTAAAGGCAACAAAATGATGACTGATGCAAGATGTATTGGCATGAATTTAAGCATCCAAGTATTGAATTTGTGAGTGATTTTAGGTTTCTATATGTTCTGGGATACGATTTGATCCTAGGCCTTGATTGGCTATCACAGCTAGGACCTATGAGAGTTTATTGGGTGGGGAAAAAGGTGGAACGCTTTTTAACGAGATGGCAAGGAAGTACAACTGATGAAATTGCGGAAATCTAGGTTTGTGAAGGTATCGACCTGAAGAGATGCATGAAATCCAAGCAATAAATTTGGGTGGCTCTGATAAAGGCCATCAGTGATAACAGTGATCAGGCCACTGTGTATAGACCAGAAGTAGAGCAGTTGCTGAACCCATTTCAAGACATTTTTGAAGAACCAACTGAGCTTCCTCCCAAGAGGGAAATCAACCATACAATCCCACTGGTTCCTAAAGCACAACCCGAATGTAGCAAGCTTATGGTTATCGTCACGATGAGAAGAAAAAAAGGGTAATTCGCTGGGATTTTATGACGAAGACTTTTATGGACTCTTTTTTATGGGACTATGTAGTAAGAGAAAGCCTTCTTTTCCAGTAAAAGATGAATTACCAGGAAAGAGCCTAAGTATTTTGATTACCCAGAAGACGTAGGGGAACTACTCTTATAAGAGCGGGACCTCTCGTCTTTCTTATTTCTCATATATAGTGTATAATTTTCATTCCTTCTTTTCCCTTACGGGATCGTTTTGGCTACCTTTATCCTTTCTTTCCTCCCATTTCTTTGATTTCCTTGGCAAAACAAAACCAAGGCCTTCTAAACAAAAAGTCTCCTAGCAAGAAAAGGGATGCGCGTGCTAACGGCTTTCGCGCTAGCGCTAGTGTGCTCAATCCGTTGCTTTTTGGAGCAGAGTCAAAAAAGAAAGATTGTTTGAGATATGCCATGCCGGCATTAAGATTTAAAACGTGTCGTCTACTTCCAGGAAATGTTTGGAAAAGAAAACTTTCTAAAATACAACGCCGCATTCTCCAAAGATTGAGGAGAAGGGGGAAATCCATAAAAAGAAATCTTTCTATGAGAGAAAATAGAAACAGTAACATCAAATTACAAACTACACGAAAGTTGTCCCTTTTTTATGGGGGTTTACCCATAAGGGAGATGCACAGAGGAAGAGAACGAACTTCATATATCCCTTTTTTACTAAATCAAGAAACAAGATTGGACGTGATTCTGGTTCGTCTCCATTTTAGTAACACTCTTCCTCAAGCGAGGCAGCTTATAAGTCATCGAAAGGTTTGTGTGAATAATGGACTGGTCAGCATTACTCATTGGAAAGTTTCCCATGGTGATCTCATATCTTTTCCTGAAAATGAGGTGAGAACCCGCAGTAAAAAAATAAGGAGATCTTTCTATATCGACATATTCAAAAAAATCATAGACAATACCCTTGCCAATACCTTTCGGCTCGTCAGAATGCGGAGAAGAATCAAAAAACAGTGGTTCCGCTTACTAAAAAGAAAAAGAAAATGGGAGTGGCCCCTAAAAGATTTGCGTTCTTCACTAGTAGTAAAAGATTTGCGTTCTTCACTAGAAGGGTTGCGTTATTCTATGAAAAAAAAAGACTTAGAAAGAAGAAAGAAGTTTGGATACGCAAAAGTATGCTTAGGAAGTTCCTTCGCTGAGCACAACAGAATGAAGAGGAATTTGTTTCATTTCAAATACTACTTCTTATTGAAGGAGAACCACCAAAATATTCCTACTAGAAGAATAAGAAGAAGTACTTTTTTTTACAAGTCTTCCTTATATAAGTGCTATGGATCCCCTTTGACTAGGAAGATCAGAAGAAAAAGTTGGAAGATCAGAATCAAAAGGATCGAACTACCTACTCATTATTCGGAGGTGAATCATAGAACACTAAAGGCTGTGGTATCTTATGGACCTAACATAGGTCACATCCCTCACGACATAAGATTGAAAGATCTAAACCTTCTTCTTTGGAGCGGAAACGGACGTGGTCAAAACATATAAGAAAAGACAGGCATAGTCGCTCATGGGGACATATCTATCCGGATGGAGGAGGATAGTATAGAGAAATATATAGATGGATCTATATATATGGCTATCTCCTTGGATAGAAATAAAGATAGGGCCCACAATAGAAATATCTGGAAAATGTGCACTTTTTTCTACTACTATTTCTTATACATACTTTTTGAAAGGAAACATCGTTCCTGAGGTCGGAGCGTAGATGAGCGAGCAGAGCCCAGTAACGAGGTCAGACCGGAGCAGTCGACTAGAAGTATCAGACTTCTGGCCTGAGAGAAGGCAGTCTCTCTCGCGAAAGCCCAATTTCTCTTCTTTCTTCTTTTCACACGCTTTTTTATATAGGCAGCGAGTGATATCTCGAGCCGGGAACGTGAGTGAACTCGCTGGCTGCGAAACTTATTCTTTCAAACCCAACGCAATCTCATCTATTAAATTAAATAAAGGAGAACCGAACCCTGAAGCAGCAGGAACTCCTAGATAGACCTGTGGAATCTTTCTCATAAGGAAGGTGGGTGGGTGAAACTTTTGTTGATGGAGAACCTTTCTTAGATAGGAGGAGGACCTTTTATGGGAAGAAGGCAAAGTAAACAAGCATTTGCAAGGTACAAGCAGCTTTCTCATATTAGAAACATACATGAAACACTCATTGAACGAATATGAATTTCTTTGTTTGTTCATTTACGAAGAGAGATACGCATAGAGCTTCACCCGGATACAAGACCTGGTTGACCTGCCCTTAGTAGCGAAGCAATCATTCCACGGGTCTTCAACCGCAGACAAAGATCAGATATGGAGTCCCTCTGAACCTAACACACTAAATCTTCTTCTTCATTCCCAACCCGGCAAGACGAGATCAAAGCATTGCCAAGAAAGTAAGATGTTGAAGGTTGCTGCCCTGCCTAAAAACAGGCAAAGAAAGCTTGGAAAAGCAAAAAAGACAATAGCAGTTTGAATTCATTTCTTCTTTTTCCTGGGAGAGGGAGCTGGATGTTATGCGCCATTACTTGCAAGGTCAGCCCTTTCTTTATAATAAATACAGACCACATAAGCCTAAAATATTTGCTAGAACAACGGTTGCATCACACCTTACAGCATAAAGGATTATGCAAACTACTCGGGTTAGAATACACAATTCAGTATAAAAAGGGGGTTTATAACAAGGTAGCCGATGCCTTGTCCAGAAGGGTCAATATGGAAACTGGAGAAAGTCATCACATTTCTGTGTTAATACCTAATTGGATTGAGGATCTAAGGCAGAGTTATGAAGGAGATGAGTTAGCAAAGCAGGTGATTGATCAGTTCAACAAGGGAGAGAAACTGAAGGAAGGTTTCTCTGTTGCACAAGGAATTGTGAGGCGAAATGTAAAACTGTATGTAGGGCCAGCTCATAATTGGAGAAACTAAATTTGACAAGTGATGCATGATTCTAGTGTGGGTGGACACTCAGGTGTGTTGGGAACCTATCAAAGAACCAATAAAGTCTTTTACTGGTATGAAGCAAGAAGTCCACAGGTATGTTCAAGGGTGTGATGTTTGTCAATTAAACAAAGGTGAGAATTTGTAAGAACCTGGCCTTGCCCCTGCCTGTTACTGAAGAGGCTTGGAATAGTGTTAGCATGGATTTTATATGTGGGTTACCAAGGGCAGAGGGTAAAGAGGTAATATTCGTAGTGGTAGACCGGCTTACTAAGTATGCACATTTCATACCACTAGCACACCCTTATACTGCTTCCTCAGTGGCGCTAATTTTCCTAGATCAGGTATACAGGTTGCATGGTTTACCCAGTTCTATAATTTCAGACAGAGATCCTGTCCAGCCGGAATTACTTGATAAATTAGGAATCCAGTTCAATCTAAGTACGGCATACCACCCCCAAAGTGACGGGCTTCCGCTCGCTCCCTGGCTCTTTTTGGCTCTACACATGCCGTAGTTACTCGCTCGTGCCTACGTTACTCGCTCGTTCCACTGTAGTTTCACTCGCTGGGTCAAGTCAAAGATCAAGTAGTAATCAAAGTCTACTAACACAACCAGTTAACGCTATTCCTTTCCTCCAATATCTAACTAGTAAAATAGTCTTTGTATGCCTGGCCTTCTATAGACCAGAATGGCTCTCATAGCCTTTCCGACCTAATATTTCCAATATTAGATTATGAAAAGTGCCTAATAAAGCTAACCAAACTTACGAAGGTCAACCTAATGCGGCATGCAAAACGAAGCGCTTCCAGGGACTTCAAAATAAATGTAATTAATCGCCTGCTCTAGCATATTGGAAAAGGCGTGCATAGGTTGACTAGTCTAAAAAGAGAGGCTTGCTTATAAAGGCATTGTCGCTCGCTCGGATTCATTTTCCAGGTCTGTTCTAGGACTATAGATGATCCAACATGCCTCTAGTTTTCATTATTTTTTTCTGCTTGAGCCTCCTTTTATAAGCACTTACTTGGCCCATGCGAGTCGATTTCAAGATGTCAACTTTGACTATCTTTCTCTTCTTACTTGACTTATCCCTTACATTACTTTACCAAGTAACTTTTCAATAGGCATATCTTGTCTACCTTCCATATACCCTAGCATTTCTACTACTTGTTTTCTTGCATATATCCAACCTGAAATACCATTGCTTCTTGTAGGTTTTGACTAAATCAGCCTTCTACTTTCTTGACTATAATTACCTATACTTGCCATCCCGTCTTTCTATTCCTTTAAAGTCTACTTGTGACTTACCCAGCGAGTAACGTAGGCACGAGCGAGTAACTACTAATGAGCTCGTAACGTAGGCACGAGCTCTACACTACTAATGAGCTCTACACTACTTTAGAGCTCTACACGTAGGCATGTGTAGAGCCAAAAAGAGCTTTGAAAGACTTAGGACAACAATTTACACAAGGAAAGAAGACTACATCAGTATCAACTATTTATCTGAAAGCTTAGAATCAATGCCTTTCAAAACCACTGTGTACCGTTGGCACAGATACCTGAACCCCTCATGTACCAGTTCATTACCCTTATTTATGGTGCTGGTGCAGCTAAGGTTCAGAGAAAGCACAAAGTCCAGTAGGAAAATCACAGTATGCAACAAGAGAAAGGATTGTATATAAAATATTTCAACATATCATATAAATAAGATTTTTTGACTTGAAGTGTTTTCGCGCGATATGAAGATGACCTTCTAGATGCTCCTGTTGACTGAGAAGAAAAGGCCCCATATATCTAGCTAGAAGCCTCAACCACAAAATAAGGTGCGATATTATTCAATCAAATTGTCAGAACCAAGAAGCAGCCTCGGTTCCCTTTTTTGGTTACTTTTTCAGTTTATTTGGACATATCTTAACTTAACTGAGCTAAGGATCAACCCTGGATTCAGAAAAAGAAATAGCGAATCCTTTCATTTTGAAATGTTCAGAAAAAGCCCCTTTGCCTTTGAGGAAGGAGACAAACCTTCTTTCTTTTCAATCCTCCTTCGCTTTTTATACTGATGGCAACTATCCTTCTGGTACCAAGGTGTCTGTCCCCTGCCCGGCCTAGCACAGGGCACCTTACGCAGGCAGCTCTAAAAACCAGATGCAGAGAAAGTCCATAGCAGTTGTCGGTACCTGCCAGTAGCTCTCCTACCCCATAAGATATGCAAGCACCCTTACCCTTGAAAAAAGAGTTCTACTATAAGTTCAATAAATGTACTTTTGTGTTGTGTTTGCTTCTTTTATCTCATTTCGTATATTCCAATGAGGCGGTATACCGAACCAAAACTTCATCCAAGGTGAGGATCGTACTCCATGAGTTCGAGAGAGAGTTTCGTCTTCTTTCAGCCTTTTATTTTATTTCCTATCCGGCCTGCACGCAAAATATTACATCAGCCAGCCAGCTGAAGGACCTTCTTTCACCACTTACTTAGCATTGAAGGAGCGGTAGCACATGCACTCACTTCTTCAACATTCTACACTTCGCTGTGACTCTCGCTCTTTATCTTGTTGGGTATACTGGGTCTTGAAAAGCTTCTACTCAGGCATTGATTTAATAAGTCATTGTTCTCGTACACCCTGATTATCTTTAGTCATTAGGGGAGATTTAGTCATTAGGGGAGAGTTTTGGCCCGCTTTCTTCGCCTTCCTTCGAACTTTCTTCTGAAGTAAGCCGGTATCGTAAGGTACGAGTACGAATGAAAAGATCAAATAAGGTACGAGCTCTTTATCTCCTTTCACTCAACTCCAAATGCATAGTGAAAGAAGCGGGGCAGTACGGTTTGAGAACCCCCATTTTGAGACCTCATCCCAGAGCTTCCTTTAGTAATCCTCCAGCTATGCTCTATGAAAAGAAAGGATAGATAGGACTAAAGAAGGTGAATAGACAGGAGAGAAATCTGTCACATGGCCTCGAGTCCTTAGTAGCGACTGCTCGTCGGCAGATGGGTTATCGTACCGCCGATGTCAAGATTGGGTTTCACATTCCTACTTTCCTTTGAGCGGGAACGAGATATCTTTCACCGAAACAACATGCGGGGCGTAGTACCGTTCGGACTAGTCTTTTGGGCCCACCCCTCCACTAATATAATAGAAGGTAATATAGCGCTTCGGGCTAATATAGCTTCCTCGCTGTGCGTTTTCTTCGATTTCTGGGTAAATGGAGTTCATTTTGGAAAGAAATTGGCACTATTAATTGATGATTTGGGAATGTTCATCAATCAAGAAAATGAAAGGGGCGTGGAGATAGCACTTACTACTTGCCTTGGCGCGGAGAGAGAATCTTGCTTGAGGTCAAAAGATGAATACCGAGGAATTGAGATTGAGACCATTCGAAACATAATACCTAAGATTGACTTTATGGTAAGCTCGATTTGGCCAGGGCAACCTATATCTATACTTGACTCAGCAAGAAGCACGTGGCGGATTGCCATAGCACCAGTGGACCCTTGGGAGGGGGGAGTCCGCCCCACAGATAGAATCTCTTTTTTCATTTGACTAAATTGTTATATTCGATTTGGTAATTCTACTATTTCGTGCTTTTTTCTATTCAAAATATTGTTCTCAGTCTATAACGCTATTCCTAGTTCTTTTTAAATAAGTTGATCTTCACTGGCTTTTTTTCCTCTCCTATAGGCAAAAGTAGTCAATGCTATTTTCCTTCAATACGTTGGTCACGAATCAAGAACTTTTTCTGAACAAGCAAGGGATTGAGCTCTTTGAGTTGTGAACATTTCTGGCGCTGGGTGGCAGCCATATAAATAAAAAAGAAAAGAAAGCTCCCGGGCTAATGGCAAGAAAGTTTCAGAAGTCCGACGGATCTTGATGATTCGTAAGAGCACTACTTTTGAAGTCAAGGAAAGGATTCCGATGGTGGGCTCCCCGCAAGTTAGTGATCCAAAGGTGGGCATTAAGTCCGTTCGCTTTCATGAATGACAATTGATCCGCCAACGAATCCCTTTGAATAGCGGTTCTCGTCATCTTTTCCGGTCAAAGCACGGATAATGCAAACCAAGCGGCGAAGGGCTGACTAAGTGGCCTGTCTTCTTGAGCCTGCTAAACCAAATGTTCGAATGTTCGCCTATTTGTATTCCGATTGGCCCTAGAAAGAGGTTAAGACGTCACAGAAGCAGGAGGTGGGATCGTAGAATCCACTAAGGATAAGCAGACACGAAGGGAAGCGATTACGGCTCATGCGCCAGGTAGAGTAGACATTGTGCTCCCCTATTTCCCCACGTATGTGATTGAAAGAAGTGAAATTAAGAAGTGGTTTTTGACTAAAAAAGGGCATCTATCCACAGAAGTAGGTTGGCTAGGCGATGCGCCAGGGATGCATCGATCAATATCGGCCAACAACCCGGTGCTTAAGTCAAGAAGAAAGAGAGTAAAATCACCACAAGAACTTAGCTAGCCCACCACTAATAGACCCATAAGGGCCGAAACCACTACCTTAGCAGCCTCTTTTGCTGATATAGAGCTAGGAAGGCGGGTAGGCCTTATCAATTAGGGCAAAGCTTGAGAGCAATGGCCTGGTGCAACTACTTGGCTTGCCAAGAGCGGAGAAGTCATATGTATACAAGACATGAGAAGACGACCAGACCATAGTTGTGGAGCCCCATGCTTTTCCTATATAAGTTCCTCGTCTGTATCTTTTTATGCTTTCTTGGATTGATTGATGCTCTCTACCTGGATGGGAGTCCTTATACTAAATACTAAGGTAATGTCCCTCCCTGACTTGCTTCCCCCCTATGACCCCTAAGGCATGCATTCCTTCATTGCAGCCTAGTGAGATAGGTCTTCCGTGAGAGATATATGGGTGTTCATTGAGAGATCTCTGGTACTTGGGCTAAGATAGACTTGTTGTGGATATGTGGTACGCTAGCAGCAAGAGCTCTGAGATAGGCAACCGCACTAGCCTTCTAGCATTCATTTCGAATTTGTATTGCAACTGTATTAGTAACTAATTGTTAGGTGTATTCTCCAATACGTTCAATTTGGTATTTACAACAAGTATAGCAAGTAAAAACAAGAAAATTGACAACTATTAATAGCTTCCTCCTAACATATGCTTTGCCATTTAAGCGGCCATTTAGAAATAAATAGTTAATCTAGCTATTGATTGCTATCATAATGATTATCAATAAGATGACCGTCAGGTATAATTAGCTTAGCATAATATGCTGCACGCACCATGTGCTTCGGAGAAAAAAACATAGGCTGATGCATTGGCCAACCTAGCAGCTGCCCCCTATTTCTTCTTAGGTGATCCAGGAATAAAAGCTTTTGCTTTCACTAGGTAGAATAGAGAAGACAGGAATAAAGGACTAATATACTTCTTTCAATTATAATCTAAGGATGACTAGTGCGAAACTTCCTAGTGAGTTTAAGAAAGAGGAGTAGATATTCCGGTAGTCCATTACGTCGAATTTCGTATATAAAGATAGATGTAAGTTCGATTTTACTTGCATTAAGAATTTTCTTTCTTGTCAACTCCCGAAACTACTGATCCTACTGTCCTATCCTTACGAAAGAATGAAGTCTTCCCCATAGCTTCTTTTAGTGCTGCAAAAGCTGCCTAAGCACCAACGTTCCAGTGAAATGAATTCTTTTTTATTCCTTTAATGGCTTACTAATTACCCCATATCCCCTGATGAATTTCTGGGAATAACCGCTTAGACCCGGGACCCTAATTCCTTAAAAAACAGATTTGGGTCTTTACCTACGTTCCATGGCCTCCACCATATAAGGTTAAGCTTGTCAGAAGAGCAGTGTATCATCAGCATACTGCAAGAACATAATATCATGCTCATTATAAAGTTTGGGACCTAATCCTTTCAGTATACCTGCCATGCTGTGTGGCCAAAGAATGTTCAAGATGTTATTTCCGATGCTTCTTTTTTGATGAGTTTATCAGTTCAATTTCATTATGGTTGCATGGTATTGGATTATTTATTTATTGGATTGTTAACCATTTATCGGGTGTATCTCCATTGTTGTCTTGGTGCTTGATCAACTTCCAGAGGTTGGAAGCCGAGATTGCTCCTACTGAGTTGAAAGTTTTACTCAGCTATTTCCAATTCATTTTTTCGGAGGACAATTGAACTGTTAGTTGGAGCTGCATGTGAGGCCCTAGGAAGGAGCTTTAACGATTTGCTTAGCCGTAATTTCATAATAATCGAATGATTTCGTATTTAGTGTTTCGTCTCAGTATTAGTTTCTATTTCCGCTGCGATAATTTTGACGGGTCAGATGTACCCAGTTTGTATTTTAGACTGTGTACCAATAATTTGAGACTTTTCAACATTAATTAATGCTAGATGAAAATTTGGCCATTCCGATGTCAAAAAAAATTATCGTACTGGGTGTGACAGCTTTAGTAGTATCAGAGCATGATTAAAGAGGCCTGTTGGTAGCCTACCTTTCTCAATAAGTTGGTAGAGTGGGGGTCTAATTAGGTCATTTTTTACTTTAGATATGGCTGGTAGGATAAAGTGTACCCCACGCGTTCCTTTTGGTGTCGAGACGCCACCTGTCCACCAGGAAATCAATCAAATATAACATTTTCCGATGTTCCAAGCATAGAACGTAAGTTTATGTAACTAAAATACTCCTTCATTAACACCGGAGAAATACTAGAACAATGCACGTTGATGTGAGAGTTGAATACTTACTTGAGACAGGATGAAGGAGAGTTTGGGAAATAGGAGCTTTTTAATTCAACCTTGATTTTCAGAGCATTAAGAATTAGCTCATGATGCTTTCGAGTTTGTTGAACCTATATATAAATAAGAAATACATAGTAAAAAAATCACAACTAGGAAATCAACAATAATGGTTGCATTGGATATTTCCAATTTAAGGCGTAAGGACATAATAAGTTGGAGGCCAAGAGGATGAAGAAAACCTAAGTTACCCAATTGTGCTAGAGGAGGGGCTGGACGAGCCAAGAAGAGGGCGGGATGCGCGATTCCAAGATCCAAACTTTCAGAGAATAAATATGCCGCGCATGGATTTTCCAACTTTCAGTGGCGAGCACCCGGGTAGAAGACTGCCAATTCTACTTCGAAGCCTTCCAAACGCCAGAGATGTATAAAACACGCATGGCGACAATGAATTTCACGGGGGATGCACGAGAATGGTACCGGAGCTACAAGATTGACAAACCCCATCCACCTTGATTCTTGTTGAAGAAGTGCTAGACTTCTTTTCAAGTACCACAGGGAAGCCTATTGACGAATTTAAGCGAATTCAGCAATCTGGTAGCGTGGAGGAGTATAGTATATCAAAGAATTCATGAAAGCTAAGGCCAGGTCAAACTATGATTGATTTCCAGTGAAGAATTCTATCTAGGCAGTTTCATTAGCGGTTTGAGGGAAGAGATTAGGAACACGATTGAGTTATTCAATCCATCCAATCTCAAAGATGCCCTAAAGATCTCAAGGCAAATCGAATTGTCACTGGGTAGCTATGGCTCAAGAAAACCTCCAATGGCAGCTAGAACCCACACTACAATCGAAACCCTTCCATACCAAGAACCTTTTGAATTCAGCAAATACATGAACCATTGACCAGAAAAGAGCTAGAGGACTGTGCTTAAAGTGTGGTTAAAAATATCACCAAGGTCACAAGTGTACAAATCGAGCTATTCACGCTTTGGTGGCTGCCAATGGTGAGGGGAATGGGCAAGATAAATTAGACCAATTTGAGTTCAATCTTGATGAAGACATAGAGGAAGAAGGGGCAACTATGACTCTCGGTGATCCTAATGGAGAAGGGCACCATAGGACCATGAAATTGGAAGGGTCAATTGGTCAATTTCCAATCAAAGCCATGCTAGACAGTGGGAGCACCCATTGTTTCCCCCTCCATTGCTCAACAATTGAACCTGCCATTAACCCAGACCAAGCCACTCATAGTCCGGCCAACGGCAATCGATTACAGTCCAACTCTTTGTGTTGTGTAAGGATCTGAAATTTAAGCTCCAAGGCCTTAATTTGCCGACCTGAGAGTTCTGGAGGTGGAGGGTTACGACATGATTTGAGGGATTGGCTTGCCGGCTTTGGGCCCATGAGAATAGACTGGGGCAAGGGTGTAGTTGGGATGGAACACAAAGGTGAGAGGATCGAGTTACAAGCTGAGAGTCAATTGGCGGAAGCTCAAGTCTGTGAGCATGTGGAGGAGATCAGTAAGAAAAAAAAGAAGAACCCTACCCTAAGTTACACTTGGAGTTCAAGCAGGTGGAGCCACAGCAGGCGGGGTTTTGACTTGCATAATGCAGTTAGTTCTCTGGTCATTTCTCGCTTTTAGTTGGTAAAATTACTGGTTCTATTTACTCCTGGCCCAAAAGTTTGGTATTTTGGAGGTAAAGAGTAACCCTTCGACCGGTAAAAGGCTTGTTTCTGAGAGGTCACCATCACGAGCTCCAGCTTTTCTGTTGTGGCCTTAGCCGGTACCAGTGCCAAATCCTTTAGAAAATCAAGAAGCCCCAATAATCAACTTTTTTTTTCTATCAATCAACAGCAAAGTTAACAAACCACACCAGCATTTCCGAATTTGGGATAGACTTCTTTAGCAAACAGCTTGTCACCCAAGCAAGAGCAGATTGAACCAACCTCAAACCTTCTAGAGACCCCTATTAACACACTCCTAACTGCATTAGAAAACGCATCTTCACTCGCTTGCTTTTCAAAATGTGAGAAGTTTGGAAAGAAGGCTTTCAACTGGGACTCATCATACCATGCAAAGGTCTTATCCCCAAGCCACTAAAAAGGCGTCTCTTTTTTGAGATTTCATGGCGAGGTTTTACCCGTCAGATGGGTTGATTATTACACCTGGCCACCATGGGTGACTTTTCACTTTACCCCACCCAGACGAGATAAGAAACTAGAAATCCCCCCTGTTTTCGAAGAAGAGGCGGAGGATGGGAATCCTGCCCGAGCCATACCCCGTTTTCTTCGCGGGTTGCATTTGCATGGTTTGCGGAAGGGACGGCCATTTTGGAAGAGATTTGGCTGTTGAGACGAAGAGATGTTGCTTCGTCTGATGGGGGAGACAGTATATAAGTCTCTCTAACCCCTGTACTTGAGACGCTTTCGGTATAACTACCCATGACGTCCTTTGGCTTTGTGGGCCATTTGTGTCCCGCCCTTCAGTTATCGCACCTTTTGAGAGATTTTCCGTTTATGGACACCATGGGCTTCTCGTCTGAGTAGTAGGCAAGCCAGCTATTGCCATTTTCCAGGGCCCGTTCTATGATGTATGGGCCTAGCATCTCCCTTATGTATGTTGAGCCCTCTCTTGGAACATTTCCCTTTATCTTTCGAACTTGAGGTTTTGCTATTTAGCTACGGTTCTGCCATTCGCTTACCCGGTTGCACAGCACCCTCCATTCCCTCTTTCTAGTCCATCTATGAATTTGACACAGAGGGGGTGGCATGTATCTCCGCATCTCTGGCATATTAACATTTCATGGGATTCCCCAAAAGAGTCACATACTTCACATAGGGACAGTGTCACTTGACTTGGTTCGGCCCCGATCATGTTGCATGAAGCTTCTTCCTCTTCGGGTTCTTATATCTGTTCTGAGGGAGCTTCTTTAGGAGGGTTCGAGTTGGAACTTTCTCTTTTCTCTCGTTGTTTCAGCGTCATGCCGCTTACCCGGGGAATAAGAAGCGTCAGATCTGGCAGCGCAAGAGGAATACTGAAGAAGGGAACAAGCCTCAGGAGGATCCGAAGGATAAGATCGGTGAGGATCTGAGGGATTCCGATGGAGACAGTGTGGAGGTGATTAGACATGTGGGAAATTTGCTAAACGATGATGACTCCCCTACTGAGTCTGAGTTGGGTATTTCTCTGAATACCGGTACCGAAACTGAAACCTCTGCTATGATGCCGATGCTGGAACGTGGCAATTGATCTCTTATTAGTTAGCAACGTTTGGGTGCGGATCCACTCTTTTTCCTTTTTGCTCTGTGCTTGCATAAAAAAATACATATATTGTGTAGTTTTTTAGTGATTTTGGATTGAAATTTTCTCATATATAGTGTTTTGTCGTGGTGTGTTGTCGGGTTTCGAGTGCTTCCTTTTCCGTCTTTCTAGCCTATGCATATCTCGTCTTTGGCTATCACACAACTACTCTACTAAAAGCCTATTACGCATATTTTATTTTATTTCGGTGCTTGCTTACCATGCCTAAACAGCATATACCTGACTTGCCTATAACTAACTAAAAACCGACTACTTAGTAGCTATCCGGCGCACAAGCCTATGCCTTTGATACCATGCCTTCTTTACCTATCTATCTCTACTCCGGGGCTTATATACTAAAAAATACCTAGTCACGGACTCGGCAGGTTACCTCCTTTACCCACCCTTTACTATTGGAAATCCACTTCTTCTTTACTACTTTGGTGAGCTCCCTAGCCGACCTACTTGACCGAATCGGTCACTTAAACTTATGCTTACCCACATTTCCGCTTCGATGAATGTCTTCAGACAAAAGAAAGACCTAATATATTTCATTAAGAAACTTAATATGACCATGCGAAGACATATGATGGACAGATGATTGTTTCGTTATGCTTATTCTAGTCTGTACCTATTGCTACTCTTTACTACTTTGCTGTTCACTCTAAGTTGAATCACGTTGACCCGATTCCCGTTGCCCACAAAAATAACTCGGACTCATCTAGTTTGGAAGGTAAGAGGAGGAGCTTACCGATGGTATCTGTGGTTGGTTCGGAGAGATAGGCTGCTCACTAATCACCAGAAGTTTAGACGTGGATATTTGCCCTATTTGTGGTTGTTGTAGTGAGACTACATTGCATGCTGTTAGAGATTGCGTGCTGCCAAGAAATACATGGAAGATTTTGGTTGCACCAAGTCACAGAGTATGAAGCATTTCTTAGAGGTCTCCAAGCATCCCTGTGGGAATACGAGATATCGAAGTTGATGGTTACTCCACTCTCATTATCTGCCGAGCTGTAGGAGAGTGGAAGACCAGGGGGAACCCCAGCGAATTCCGTACCGTGAGTATCTGGAGGAGTGGATAATCCGGTTCAGAAAGAGCACTTTCAGTTATATGCCCAAGACCAAGAACCAGTTCGCAGATGCTTTAGCAACACTAGCTGGTCCGAATTTCAGAAGAAAGAGACATCCATCCGAGGAAGTAAGAGAGGAGCCTGCATACTGTGCTTTCGCAGAATAGGAACTCGATGGCAAGCCCTGGTATCATGCAGGGTCTTTATCAAAGAGAGAAAGTACCCGGTTGGGACAACTGACAATGAAAATAAGACAATAAGGGGGTTATCAATGCAGTTCTTTCTGAGCAACGATACCCTACCCATGACAGCATGCTGTTAAGATGTTTCGATACGGGCGAAGCAAACCGGTTAATGGCAGAGGTGCACAGTGGTGACTGTGGCGCGCATATGAATGGCTTCATGCTTTCCGATCCGGCTACTACTGGGTCACAATGGAGCATGATTGTGCGAAGTATGTAAGGGCCTGTCAGCAGTGCCAGTTTTATGCAGATAAGAGCAAAGCACCTTCAGTTCCTCTCAACAACATGACAACCTCAAATCTTTAAATTAAAATACTGGGTGGTCAGACCGGAAGAGAGCACCTCTACAAAGGGGGCATGTAGAGTTCGAGAGCAACCACGTGTCAATGCAATTTCAATGAAATGCATGGGGGTAAGAGTCTCAATTTATCTTCGTCAGAGAACTCGCAGAGACACACGGCACAGTCAAACGGTTCCTTTGGCCCCAAAATCTCCTTGTATAGGAACACGGGGAGTGCATCAATAAATGCTTGGTCCAGACCCGAGTCGTGTAGGTGGAATAGCTGTTGCAACTGCCTTTGTAATGCCTCTGAGCCAGAAATTGCGGTTTGTTGCTTTTGATTTCAAATGGATGAAGAGAAAGAAGGGAATACCTATTTTATTTTGCTTAGTGACAAGAAATGCAAAGACCAAATGCCCTGGTACTATTACCTATGCCAAGAAAGAAACACATATCTATCTAGTATAGTTAAAAGTCACATCCATTTCCTCTTGCCCAGCGAGTAACTACGGCACGAGCGAGTAACTACGGCATGAGCTCTACACTACGGCACGAGCTCTACACTACTAATGTGTAGAGCCAAAAAGAGCCAGGGAGCAACAAGAGCAGTAATTCCGTACGGTTTACTGTTTTTATTACTATTGCTAGCTGTGCTCCATTTCAAGCATGATCCGCTCCAGCCGGGGCAGTCAAAGTAGGCTAGGAAGAGAAATAAACAGGTCATATTAAACCTGAGATTATAAGAACCCCAAACAAGTAAGTGACAAAGATAAGACTCGGGATCCAACCGCCTAAGTTCCTATTCAAGAAAGGATAAAAGTAGAGCAAAGGAACTGTTTCACTAACCAAATAACGACGAGGCTTATCCTTAGACTTGTGAAACTAAAATGGCCGAACAAGTGTATCGATCTAAGCTAAGATAACTGGCTAATTAAGTTCTAGAATTCCGTCACCAAATAATCTCTATTTTCCTCTTGTCTATCTAGCTTTTGCATTCGAATATATCTAACTTGGGAAATGAGACTAAGCGATATCCTTGCCTTCATCCAAAACGAAGTGGGTCTCGAACATACATATGTGGGCTAAGATCTGAACATAACCTGACTTGTCGCTTCAAATCGGAACATAACCTGAATTGCCGCTTCAAAAAAGAAAACTGATCGGAACAATTTGACACGCCTCCGGGGAGCTACTGGGTCTAATTGAGTTCCTTGTGCTGCCGACTCTTACCAGTCCCGGCACAGATAAAGCATTCACGCTCTCATGTGTTCCCGCTTCTTAGACTTTAATAGCTTGAAACGGACCTGCCTGCTTTCCGTGTAAAGGGTGCTCGCTTGTCACACCAAAAAGAAAGTAAACCGTTATTAGGCGGGACAGGAAGGTATGACCAGAAATGCAAGCTGGAAAGGAAAAGCCCTTGCCGTATAAATTAAGGGGGATGCGTCAAGGGTGAACTCATTTCTTTGGTAGGTCTGGGTCGATTTAAGAAAATGAAGTGAGAAGCGAAGTAAAGGAGAATTGGGAGGTCGGCTATCAATGGTGATTCGAAGGCATCCTCATTCGGCCAATGGGTCGAGAATTGGGGTAGAGAACTTATCTTCTCCTTTTGTTTGAAAGCAAGGATGAGTCTTCACGGAGAATATCGAATGATATAGTGAGCTGGTCAAGAAAGGGGGATCCTTACTTTCGGTCGGAAAGAAGGGGAACGTTTCCGCCCAATTACGAAAGCCGCGGCTAAAGATCGACTCGAATGTACTGCCTGGAGTCTGTTTATGAAGGAAAGTCTTTTATTTAATCTAGAGTAATTGTGTTTTTCCAGTAAAAAAAAAAGTGAGAATCTGGTCTAACTTTTCCTTTTTGAAAAGCTTTCCTAAGAAAAATGCATCTTTTTCCTGCTGCGCCGTCCATCCCTGCTGTAGGCATGCCTCTCAATGGTGCTAAACAGCAGTATTGTCTTGGCCTTTCGTCCCATCTATCCTAGGGGAAGCTGCCCCGGTCAAGTAGGTTTCTTTTTAATTCGTTTCTGAGGTCAGTAAAGATGTTGTGCTTAACATTATTGTTCCAGTTTCTATCTATTTCATGTCCAAACAGGCAAAATAGAGAAGTCTAACGTAGCTAGTCATCATAAGGTCCAGCCGAAATCAACTCAAAGAAAGAGACTTTAACAATCTGAGCAATTCGGTACAAGGGCTTGGCTTCAACGAGTGAATCGTGTTTTCCAATCATAAATCCAGGCGGTCTACTATTACCACTTGCGAAAAAAGTGGTTCACCTTCAAGATTTCCATAAAATCCAAGTCAACCCGTAAATTCCTTCCTTCGTTTGACGTGGTCCTTCTTTTATTAGAACGCATACCAGGGTAATTAATAAAGACATGACTAGTCAGCCGGAAAGAGAGTTTTCTTGGGTACAATTTGTGGTAAGTAATAGGCTTCCTGGCTCTTTTTGGCTCTACACATTAGTAGTTACTCGCTGGGTTTTTATACTTTTCAAGTAAGTTACACCTCCCTTGATGCTATCTTGAGTTCTTTACTTAATGTCTCGTCCGTCTATACCTTATGGCTTGCTTTCTTTAGCCTTTCTTTGGCTACACCAGCCTTGTATCGATCAAGAGTAAGTCCCATCATACTTTGACTTTATCTTTTCTAACCACTTTCATCAACCTAGTTCTTTCTTATCCAAAGGAAGGGTGGTGATATATGAAAAAGAGCAGAATCGGACGATACCAGCCCTACCAAATTGATTTAAAGGCTTTGCTTAGAATGTTTTGATTTGTGCATGCTGTTCTTTCTTTTATTAAGGTGTGATCTATATATATAGACAGCTCTTATTTTATTAGTACTAGATCTTTATCTCGAGATAATTATCTCATGATTCTTAGTGAATTTCTATTATTATGCGTCTAAGTTGCTGCCTTGTTCTTGCGTCGTAAGTTGCTGCCTTGTTCTGCTTCTACTCCAGAAAAGAAAGAACGAATAAAAAAGAAGACTACCAACACACGGCTATATGATATTATGTCGATGAACATTTCTTCTCTTTCGTATTCTTACTATCCCAGCCACTCTCCTATACCTTAGTATTGTTTACTTTAGTATAGAGTCTCCCTCAGTATATAGGTCCTCACTCAGTGGTCTTCTGAACTACTTTCGAGGGGAAGCTCTCTAGCCTCTATCTTGTCTCGCACCTCCTTGTAGTTTATTCTCTCCATATAGGTAAGTCCATAAATACAGGACCATTGAGTCCAAATCCCTTTGAATTCTTGACATCCTTTCTTTGCTCACCTCCATTTAATTCTCTAATTAATCTTAGTTCAAAGACTAGACACAATCAAGTAAACAAAGAAGTGTTTTCGTATGAAATCCATTGTGCACGCTGCAACTACTTCACCAGAAGATTCCACAAATCCAATGCACCCCAACCAAAACAAAGACCTTGAGCTCGATGTTATCACTTACGTGTATAGTAAAGCATCACTCCCAAATGTGACAAGTCCGAAGTGGATCTATTTAGATTTTTGTATAGTGCTACTTTCTGGCAGGAAGCTTACAAGCTCTTCCTCCCCCCCACCGTTATTTCCAGATTTGGAATTTGTCGCTGAAATTCTACTTTCCATTTTTCTCCACCGATTTGGACTCTTCTTTAGAAATTGCGCGAAACCCCGCTTGGCGCTCATTGGTTTTAGTGAAAGCCAAAGTTGAATAGGCTTGAGTTAGAACACTCTATATCATGCCCACACAAAGCACATAGATGTGAGTGAGGTACCCGCATTTTCACAGATCAAAAAAGTTTATGCAGCTCAAGAAGATTCACACGAGGAAGAATAGGGTCGATATATATGTATATGATGACTTTGGTTGTTCCGAAGGAAAAGCAACTTGGTTAACAAGACCGCCCCCATAATATCATAGCTTGAGAATTTTTTCTCAATTTTATGCCATACTTGATTGGACTTCAGGTTGGCCCATATCTTGCCCAAGCTGGTTCAACCGAGTGCACACTTCATTCTTTCTTTTCTTCTTATTGAAGATTCGAGAATAAATCAACCTGATAGAACCTCCTACCTTGTACACACACTCAGCTAGCAACATACAGCAAAGCAAGCAGCGCCTCCAGGTCAAACCTTATGTAAGGTAAGATCTCCTCCACATATTCTAGTGTAAGGTCTTGGCCGGTGGTCAAAGGGCGACAACGGCGGAGGCGGAGCCGCTTCCAACAGAGATGCGGTGGCTAATATATATATTCTAATCGAAGGCCTCTATTAAAATTGAATCGAAAAGACGTTTCAACATACATGTTGGTAATTAAGATGACGTTACTTACATGGACTAGTAGTTCCAAAAAGGTAGCTATAACATTATGTATATGCTCCTAATTATGCTAATTAACCCTTACAATCTCTACTTTGCAAAATACTTTAGTTGAAATTTACTGCTGGAATTTTTGTGATTTACAATTACATGAAATGTTCGCAAAGGATTGTTATATTTGTGAAAGATGTTTGCAATAAAAAAAGGACTTGTAAACCAATTATGTGGTGCTTTTTGTGTTTAACCTTCCTCTAATGCTTTTGTCCATGATCCTGTATATTTTATGGAATTAATGATTTAAACATTTACGATAGCCATTATATGAATAACATATTTCTGAGTGAGTAAACTTTTCTTAAATTTGGTTAAACTTTTCCCCTGCTGTAACCGTACCTCTTAAGCAAAGAGGGGCAACTAAAAAACATAAAATTGATCTGTTTTTTAGTTGTGTTTTGGGATGATATTTTTTTGATGGTGTGGTTTTTTTCACGTCGTCTGGTATAAACTATGATCTTCTAATCAGGTATAGACTTACTTATCAGATAATTTATTTTGATTGGAAGCAGTATCATGAGTTGTTAAGGGAATTTGTTCATTGTTTCCGAAGAAGATTTTAGGAAATCTTGAGCAAACTTTGATATTGACTCGATGGACTGAGGAATCTCTCCTAGAATAGGAGGATTAGATAAGAACTGTTGGAACTTATTCACATCTAACTAAAGACTCCTTATTGTTTGAAAGTTTGGACAGATAGATATTATCTTTAAATTGTGTCTCACTGAAAACAACATGTAGACTTTACCAGAAGGAGGAGAAAGACACCGGTACCCGCTCGCTGTGATAAACCAAGAAAAAAGGGAAGAGATCTTTGAGAGAGCTTATGTGGTACAATATCCTGTAGATTTGGATAACACAAACATCAAAAAGTTCTTACATACTTCAGGTCAGAGGGTTTTTCCTTGTAGAGTAATTCATGTGGTGATTTTCCTTTCAAGACATTTAGGGGAGGAGTTCTATTAATCAATAAAACTGCTACATGAAGAGCTTCAACCAAAAATTTGACTGGCATGCAAGCTTGGAACAAGAGAGTTCTTCTCATATTAACTATGTGCCTGCCTAGGTCTGCAAGATCCTTTTTTTCGTCCATAGTTTCTATTCTATGTGTTCGGCTTCCTGGCACTATTGATCAGAAGCATCAAGCCAGCAGCGCCGGCTTTGAATTCTATTGAAGGACTAGAGGGCTCTACCCCTCCCTTTTCTTTATCAAAATAAAGCTAGCCATGAGAACTACAAACCAAATACTCGACTTGTTTTAATTAAGCATTTGGGGTGGGGAAATTCCAATCTAAAATGAATCGGAAGTGATTTGGGTGATGAAACAATCGATCTACACGGCTATATGAGTTTATCATAGATAGAGCAGAATCGGAAGACAAAAAGACAAGGTTCTATCGAGAGGAAGCAGCATCCAGCCCAAAACTTCGACTTTACACTTCTTTGATGAATGGAAGGCTGAGCGTCAGCGATCCAAGCCTTCAACTTCTCGTCAATAGAATTTCCAGCGAGTGATTGAATGAGCGAGGTGAAAAATGAAGCGACCCTCTGCTACCTACCAAATGCAGTTCTTGAGATGACATCCCCGGTGAAGGCTTTGAACTCCGGCAAAACATCCAACTCAGAGAATTCTTGAGAATCAATAAGCGCTACGCCCTTTTGAGATGACAGCACAAACAAAGACACCAGTTTGGAAAGATGCTCATGCTTTTCGGAGATCGGCTGTTATCCAGCGAATCTTGGCACAACAGATAACGGGGCAGCACCGTGTAAGTATCAGGCGGTTGTTGCGGAGTATACTTGAAAAGGGACCTCAGCATATCCTTCCATGGTATGTAAATTCTTTATTTTTCCCATAAATGAGAAATCCTTTATTGAATTCATGTTAGGCCCACCAGTTTAATTAGGCCCACTCATGGACAAGGCAAAGCATATTTACATCTAGAAATTCAATGTTTCATCACGACTCATATATATGAACCATCGATCCATCAATTAATGACCTCGGTCGGTGGTCGTACCAATTAATTAAAGCCTACCTAAATGAGGTTAGTGGGTGATTGAGAAATATTAATATAAATAAAATAAACCAAACAATTTGGGAGTTCAGATCAAATTCAAATCAGTAATAATAAGAAAAAACCAAAAAGAACCAGTACTTAAACCATGCGCACATAGCAGTACCAAGTTTCTCTTTTAGTAGGTTTTGGTTATGTACGTAAAAGTAACTGATTGCTTGTTTGTTGTTGCTTGCGAATATTAGGCGACAATTGCCAATACGACTTCAGTTCGAACGAAAGATATTCACCATGGGCCTCCCATATACATACAACTCACCATGCGGGTGAAATAAAAGGTGACCTCCAATAGAAACGATTTTGGCATTTTAATTAATAAAATCAAAGAAAAAAGAATTTAATTTATAGTAAGTAATCAATTCACTAAAACTACATTTTACTGACTAGACTCTCTTTGCCCGAGTATTAAGAAAAACTCTAAAGGAAAGGATGATACACATCTTGGAGTGAAGGACGGAGCACAAAAAGCTTTTTTTTCTGGAAATGGGGAGAACAAAGTCAGCGGGCGGGGTGCTTTATCTCTTCCCTTCCGGTGTCCCTATTAATTGATATACGGAATTGATTTGAAAGGAATTCCAGATCATTCTTATTTCACGCGGGATATGGATGGAATCGAGAGGCAAGAAAGAGTATGCTTTCAGAGGCTTGATCCACTTTGGTTTCATGGATAAGCCACAAAATCCCTAAATGCTTCTTTATACTGTCACCACTGACTGAGAGATAGGCTGGCTCCTTCATTCACTGGTTGCTTCAGGTATGGAGGGATAAATCGTCGGATTCTCGACCTTTGAGATAGTCTTTATGAAAATCCATCTCCACTTATGTTGTGCCCCCCGCATTCCGGCATCTTTGATTCCAGGTCTCACCCAGTGAAGCAAAGTAAGACAAGGAAGGGGGAAAGACATGGTTTTGATAGGGAACCGTAGCCAAGTGGCTAAGGCAGAAGTCTGCAAAACTTCTATTCGTCGGTTCGAATCCGACCGGTTCCTAAAGGGCCACCCCATTCATTCCCTCACATGACCAGCATCAGTCACCCGGCACGAAGAAAGAAGCATCTAGGCAAAGCCTATGATAGTAGTACTGAACCCCACTGGTACTTTTGACTTGATTGATGACCCATCGAACTAACTACTAGTGGGTAGGCTCGCTCGCACCTGTTAGATGATTTGAAGAGAAAGGGAGTAGGAAGAAAAGGGGCCTAAAGTAAAGTGAAGAAGATTCGGATAACGATCCAGATGAGGTCGAAAAACCCGGTACTAGTGATGTGGAAGGTGGGTCCCACGTTCCAGCTGGTTTGGTTTTATGGATAAAGTTCAATTGACTTGAAATACTAAAGAGTGAAAATAGGTTGAGTAAAAAGATAAAAAAAAGTAAAATGTAATTCATTATCAACCAAAAGATAGAAAACGTTGATATAAAACTGGAATCATTACCAAACGGAAACTACCTGGTCAAACCTTCCCTTAAACCATGAAAGAAACAAGCATTGGACCCATTGGTCAAGATATTTAACATATGCTTAGCTACTGATTTTCTACAAAGCACGTTAGTTAACAGTTAAGTCCGACATTACAGAGTGTATTGATAAGTGTCTTGTGTTGGTAAGTACCACGTTTCAATTAAATTCTTGCGGACCTTGAGATGTTTGTAGCTCAGATGGTATGTTGATTAATATCATAGGGGAGGATAGCACACTTTTGATTTGTTGATATCTTTTTCTGCTGATTGATTTATTTAAATCTATGAAAAATATATATCATTTGATATGTAGTTGACCTGCCTGCCAGAGCACTAGATTCTTAATCCTACGCTGAGACCCGGATTTTTTAGTATATTCTAGTTCTATTTAGATAGTATAAAACAACACAAATCCTCCTTAATGACATGAAATAAAGCAAGAACCCAAAATATGACCCGGCACCAAGAGAGACAGATATACGATCAACAATAAGCAAAGAAGGAAGATACTTTAGGAAGGAGGGTACTGACTTGAGTAAGATACTTTGTGAAGATACCTTGGGTTTCTAGCTAGAAGAGAAGGGGCGGGAGATTTGACCAAAAAAAAGTATAGCTTATCTTTTCTCCTGCAATGTAACTCTCAAATATGCATGCTAGAAAGCTTATATGTTGCTGAGAGAGAGGTTAGGAAGATTGATTTATTTTTTTCCATTCCAGAATTGCTTTTTTTCCCTGTTCTTCTCTTTCGCCAAACCATCTGCAATTAGTAGATTTCTCCTCTTTTTATGAGGTTATTTCCATTGCTAATCCGATCAGACGACGACGAATTTAAGGGACTAGGGATTCTGATTCCAGTCTGACTTTTCATATCTCCACAATAACAATAACGTTCAAAAATCTGTGGTTTCTGGGATGCAGTAATTGCTAACACTCGTGCCATTAAGCTAAATTTCTTTATTTCGCAAGGTGCTCTTTTTTTTTAGAACTCATACATAATCAACTCAACATGTCGGAATTGATCTGCGAACTATGGCTAGGACAAGCACCTTTCCAGCTTCTTTCTTTCCTGGTGGGTGGGACGTAGACCTGGGTTGGGTGGATTCTCGATTATGGTGCCTCTAATCATATGAACTATAACCCCCACCCAGCCCTTATTTAGGTGTGAAACACCGGCCTATTTACCAGTTATTCATACGGCAGATGGATCTCCTGTTACACCGACTCGCATCGGTAATATCGAACTCGAACAGTAGAGTTTTTTTTGATTTCAATTGTTTTTTTCCCCAGCGAGTAACTACTAACGAGCTCGTAACTACTAATGTTACGAGCAAAAAGAAGAGCCAGGAAGCCTCAACTGACAATGAATCTCATTTCCATTGCATCTTTTTCCTTCCACAACCGCCTTCACGCCACCACCAGCGACTATCTTTCTCCTCCCCCATTCCTAGGATAGCATATAGATCTTTCAACCCGGATAGCTACCTCAGCCGTGCTTGGCCCTTTCTGAAAGAATATCTTTTCGCTCGCTCTTGAAACTTTGGTGGACTATTCTTTAAAAAAAGAAAAAAAAACTCATTAAATTGGGTGATACCTTTTTTGGAGTGTAAGCTTCACTTCAAATATGTATGGTTTTGACTCTTTTTGCTCGTCTTTCTGCTCTTTTTGGCTCTACACATTAGTAGTGTAGAGCTCGTGCCGTAGTGTAGAGCTCGTGCCTACGTTACTCGCTGGGAAAGCAGCAGCAAGATCTAGAGCACCTTCCCCAACCATGGCATCACTATTAACTAACCGAAGCATCATCCCATTCATTCAATGGTGGAGGCGAAAATTCGCATTCTCCATTACCCACTCAATGCTCTAAAAAGAAAAACTATACCACGTAATCTGCAACTTTTCTGAACACATCTGTAGCTTGGTGTGTATAGTCAACGGCTTAAGTATAAATAAGTAACTTACGGTACATAAAGGTGGGTTCTCAATCTGAGAAACCTGGTAGAAAAGGTCAAATTTCACTTTAGCTGCACGAGTGTTGAAACATTGAGGCGGGCTGAAATGAAAAAATGGAGGTTTTACTAATGTAAAGCTTAGCTAATTTCCTGCTTTCTTATACTAATTAATAGCTTATTTTTACTACTTAAATGCTACTACCAATGCTACTTTACTGCTGTGCACGGATGTGCTCTCTTTAGTTTGATTAGCTTCTTCTATGGCTTGCTACGTGCTCGCTCACTCACTCTATTCGTCCTGGCGCACTCTGTGCGTGCCTGCCTAATTCAGAAACAGAAGTAGAGCCAGCTAAAGAAGCATATTAAGTTCCAAAACAGTAGAGATTTCAAGATAAGTTCATTCGCTTGAAAGCTAGCTTAATATGGAGCATTTTGAAAAATCGTCAGAACGGATCTAGATCTCGTCATATCACTTTCTTCCCCATTGGCTCAGCCTAGTTCTTTACCACCGGGTAATGTTTTCCCCCTTTTCTTTTATAAGGAATTCATATTTCACAGGATCATATGTGATGCAATAACTGAGATAGCTTTTTGGAGGCCAGGTGATGATATTAATTGGAAACGGATAAAGTCCCCGTTTGGTCCGATTCGAGATACTCTTTTTTGAAAAGGAAAATTCTTGGTGTCAGTTCGAATTTTTTTCTTTATCCCGGGCCAAACCCAACAATGAAGCTGGTGGAACTTCAAGTTCCAATAGGTTTCGGAACCAAGTATCTTGTTGATTTTATGGGGGAGTTACTTCTTTTGAAAAGAGATAAAAAGAGGATAGGAGAAAGGTACTATGTCACTTAAAAGTTTGTTTTTTAGTTAGTTGAAGGAAATCAATTTTTCTCGGTGCATCGATATTGATTGGTGATTATGCTATATTTATGGGGTTTTTTAGTTCAGCAGTGGTTGTTGATTCTCGTCAGTTTCAGGGAGAAAAAGAGTATCTATTTTGTAGACTTGAGTGATAGATTAGCATCAAAAGTATATGTGTTCCGTCTACAACATACATGAAAAAAGATATCATCGAACGATACTATACACCTGAGTTCTTCCATCCATTTGCTGAACCACCAATGTGGCTTACACCTAACTGTTGTAAACTCAGAGTTTGATTTGCTAGTATGATGTTGTTTTTTTTTCATTCCGTTTTGTCCTCTTGAATCTCTTGAGCTACGCCCTTGTAGTGAAAAATTAGGATTTTATCGCATGTCCATAAACTAAAGCAATCCTATTACCATGGGATCAAGGATTGACGCCGGATTTCAAAAGTTTTATATAAAAACAAACACGGTAATGGACATCTATATCTGCCCACTTCATTTTGGGGAATCAAACATATCGCATATCAAACGCGGAAAGGCCTCCGCTGAGTATTCCAACTAGATGTTCTAAATTTCACTTGAATGAATCCAAACAAGTATCCCACCCCTCATTGAGGAGACATTCCTCCGCATTATACTTAACTAATGACGAGCAAGATAACTAAAAAAGATTAGTGTTGCGGAAATATTATTTCTTTTTTGAATCAGAATATGCTTAACATCAAAACTAGCATGTTATGAATCATCATACTCTGCTGTGTCTAGTCTGTACCCTATTCATCAACTTTTTACCATACAAACAAGCATTGAAGCATACTTTTTTATTTTTGAACATTCCATTCGCTAAATTTTGAATTTGGCCCTTCTTTCATTTTGAACAGAGATGAAGTCGGGGTCTGAGTAAGCTGTCGCGCGGTAATGCCCAAAGCTGGTGGTCGATATCTCCTCTAAACCTTCGTGCCACCTATACTATAGTGCGTGTTAGTTATGTGTGTGACTGTTTTTGTTGAAGTTATTATTTTATTTTGCAACGGAGTTTCTATTTTCAGGTCAATAGGAATATAGGATGGTTTGGAACATGTCATATGCACAATTGCATAATGAGACTGAAAAGAGACTTTTTCTTTGGAATTTGGATTTTTATTGAGACGGAATCTGGACTTAATTAATTGGGACTTAAGCATTAAATCCTGTGTTCACAAACAAAAAAATAAAGCACCTTCGAAGGAGTAGTATACCGGCTTGCTTGGTAAAGCACAGTCAGCGTTAGAGGTAAAATAGAATAATAAAAAGGTTTTGTCTCGAGGAGGCCGGACAGATGAGGTAACAATGCTTGGTCTCATTTCGGCTTGTGCAAATCGCGGTGCACTTGACCCAGCCAAACGGGTCCATTTCTATGTAAAAAACCACGGGCTTTACAAAGTTTTTTCAGTAGGCAATGCTTTAATAGACATGTTTGCAAAGTGTGGGGGCCTAGCTGATGCATGTAAGGTGTTTGAAGAAATGCCTAGGAAGAATATTCGAAAATGGACAAGCATGATCATGGGTTTTGCCATGCATGGCGATGGGAAGTCAGCTCTAGCTTTATTTGATCGTATGAAAGCCCAAAAAGGGATCAAGCCAAAGCAAGTAACTTTTGTTAGCCTACTTTATGCTTGTAGTCATGCGGGATTGGTAAAATAAGGTCAGTCTCTATTCGAAAGCATGGTTAGGGATTATAATATTGAACCAAGACATGAGCATTATGGATGCATGGTCGACTTGTATGGCCGGTCCAAACTTATGAAAGAAGCGGTCAAACGAGACCATACCGTTTCTAATGTAGTTTTTTGGGTGGGGGTCCTTATTGGGGGGCTTGTAGGGTACACGGTGAAGTCGAGCTTGCTTGGGGATAATAGGAAGGGGAGTGCTAATGCCCGAACATAAATACATGTTCTCATCTGGGAAAAGGACACACTAAAATAAAAAAAAAACTGAACTAACATTGAAAATTTGGGCGCCCATTAAAAGTAAGCATTCAATCTCTTTGTCCCATGCATGCCTAGTGCTATTCCAGCTATGCTTCCTTAATTCAGTGATGGGAGGAATGCTTCTTTGAAATATTTCCTTTGTCCCGGCTCTCTTTGACTTGCTACATTGTGAAAAAGTTGGAATTCGACTCAAGAAAGAAATGACTGAATCCACAGACAGAGTGAAAAGATCGTTAAAGACCCGAGAGAGATATCTTTTTATGAAAGCCTCCCTCGACTCACGAACGAAGTTCGAGATCAAAACCTTACGCAATCTCAAGCTGGAGTTGTGCCATTCAATTCTGACTTGAGTCAGTCAGCACGAGCCATTACGGCAGTTTGAAGTCTACCATAATCTTCATTATCCGGCACCGATACCTATACGATTGGAATTGATGTTCCACTCTCATCGCCAACAAACCCATTCTATGTCCAGTCCAAGCAACTTCGATCTTGAGTAAGCAAGCTGCTTTGCAATGGTGAAGGTTACTTATGAGGAGGACCGATGGCAAATATGGGAATAGAGAGTAGCTATTGACGGAACTTCTCAATCTCATCGCTCTCGATGGCAAGCGGTGAATGTGTTTATTTTGATCCCACAAGAGTTTCTTTTAGCTTCTCAATCTCGTAAACCATAGCGAGATCATCTATGTTGCTCTTATCCATGCGAATCAAGTCCTTGATCCCGGTATGGTGGAAGCTCAGTAAAAAGAGCTTCGTTCGTGGAAGCAATTCTCTTTCATTTATTCCTACTACGTCCTCCAAAAAGAAAGATGCAAATGCTCCGCCGTCACCTCTCTTCCCGGGCAGTGAGGCTTTCGATTGTTTCGAGTTCAACCTACATTGGGCTTTAGTTAAGCCTACATTCATTTTCGAATAGGATCCTTTTTTGTAGCCCAACTCATAGAGAGTTCTATCACTTGGTCTGAACCCATTCATTCTATTCCTATGATTTTGCAGTGATGGGCTTTCTCCTTTTAGGTAGGATTAGGTTGATCTCCATCCCCGTGTTGTGCTAGGCTCATTTTTCTTATTAGGTCTTACCTTTTGTACTCTGTGGACGTTCAGATTGCATACCATGCAAGTCATTCATTATTCACACATGTCATACATCTTTCTTTCATATAGGATGATCTTTGCATGCACCTAAATGTTGGACATTTGCATGCATGATACAGGTCAACCATAGCCTAGAAAGAAGCAGGAAAATTGTGCTCTCTTGCTTCATATATTACTTTTTTCCTTGCAATTATTCCTCACTCAATAGTTACCCAGCTGTTTATCTAGCAAATCAAGTAGAAAAATAAATAGAAATAAACAGTCCAAAAAGGATTTCAGTTCACATATGACACAAGAAAACCACTAAAACACAAATGATTAGAAACGACAATGAATGGGTATATACCATGCAAGAAGCTGCTTTCACAGCCGGTGAAGCCCACTGCTCTCTCTTATCCAGGATCACGTACTTCTAATCAATTATGGCCATCTCATCTCTTATTTTATTACCGTAACGGTCAGGTCTGGTACCGGTACAATACTGAATCGCATGACCCCCCCAATCAAACCATAATTCAGCTTTCATGGTCAGCTTTTAAGATCAAGGATCATCTTCGTTGCCTGGTATAGGTAAAATCCTGGCAGGTACGGCACCTGTACTCATCGTACTGCTCTGTGTTTTCTGGCCATAACTAAACTAATACTAGTAAAAAACCCGCCTTACGTGCAGCTTCCTTTAGCCGTTAGCAATCCCTTGAAATTGAGATCGGATTTGGCCCACCCAGCCCAACAATAGGCATGGATTATATCTCGGAAATGAAAATTTACCTGGCCCAAGCCGACACGTAGCTTCTGGTTAAATTGTATATGGAGTAGTAGTAATGTAAAGAAAGAAAGGAGCTTTACTTGAATTTGTGCTTAAAACCACTACTCTTTTGAAGACTTCTCAATCAATGGAATGGCACTAAGTGCAAGCGGTATGAGACAGGAGCGGAGAGGTCTATCTAAGTCTAACTCTTAGGCAGAGTAGGCAAGGGATTGCTACAATCTTTCCTGAGGATGGAAGCATAAAGCCCTGGCAACAATGGGATGGCCTGAAGCAACAGATTGAAACCCTAGAAGCAAGCATAGAATTCTTCTCTTCATACTCAGCGAGAACATCCAGTTGCTCAATATATATATATTTGAAAAAGTTTGACACGGATGCTGGCTCGCTCAAAGCAGCGATATACCCATCCTGCGGGATGCACTTTATAAACGGGGCGAATCAAAACTATATCAAGAGTTTCGCACCAGTCTACCAGGTTCTCCTTTGGATTAGTTGCATTGGCAGTAGACTTGCTTGCCTCTGCCATTGGTATATTCTGAATTTTGTGGGGAGATATTTTCATTGGTGAGGTTGTTGAAGTGGGAGCACTTATACCAAATGCTTGCTCAATAAGCGCAACTTGTTCATCCGTGAGTGGCTTTCACATGGCTTGGATTTCCGGCTAGCGAATGAACCTGCCTGGATTGACCTCTCTTTGAAAATCACTTTGGTAACATTGATTCTTGAAGCAGTAAGGATATATACCCCACTTCGTACCCAACTAGTGAAGGAGAGTAGGAATGGCAGCAATGAATCCATCATCCAGTAGCTATCATATAGAGTAACTTCGACTACTCTATTGTTTATATTCTTTCCTGTGTTGGATATCTTAGGAATAGTGAGACTCCATCCATGGCAACTGAACTCGCCCTGGAATGATAATATTTCGAGCTAAAGAATGATTTATTTCTCGTAAATAAGGAGAAAGCAAGCTCCAAAATAATAAGTATGGCATAGTTAGTCACACAATTCAGTACAATAACCTATACACTCACTACCTCTATACCGGCAAATTCGAGTTCGTAATTATGTTCTTTAAGTCACTATATAAGGCCTAAAGTTCACTACCATGATCAAGCCAGTCTGATGAATTGGAAGCTTCGTATCAGAGTTTAGGTGCCTATAGCCTGGCTCGTAACGTTAGTAGTTACTCGCTAGCTAACATTCCATTTCAGTTTGAATCTGATCAGCAGAACATAGGTAGCTACTTTCGAAAATGCTTGTAAGTTTAAAATCAAAATGGTTTAGTCAACCTACCTGAATAACATTTTGAAAGGGCAGATTTTCCTGAAAGCAAGTCTACAAAAAACGAAGAAAGGGAAGGGCATGAAGCGAGTAGCTCTTTCGTGATATAATTTATCTTCTTGCTTACCATAATGGTGTGACCTTGGTTTCATCCCTTAGGCCATAACCATCTCTTTGTCACGAACTGTCAGCGCCCACTAATCGTACTTTCGTCTTCTTTGTAAGCTCCTCAAGGTATTGTATACCCAGCAGTAGTTGAAGTAGTGGAAGCCCGTAGATGAGCACCCGATTCTCCTTGACCGCGCACTTCTCACTAAACACCTGCCTAATCATAATCAAAGGCAGTTATGACAGTCATTCATATATTGACCGGAAATAACTACGAAATGGGAATGCAAAGCCTGGAAGCAGCTAGGGAACGTTTTCCTCATGTCAGAAGAGTTTCTCTATAGCAAAAGTGGAGTACACTATCGAACTAGCTTTCTTCATTCCTTGTTCTATCAAACAAAAGCCCTCCCTAGCACGAAAAAAACCGGTATATATGAGTCTTACCGAACGCTATCTTTCGTTTACTTACCTAGCTTCGCTTCGTCACTAACTATGGTAAGCTAACCTCTTGGACAACTCCGAGTAAAGTCTTACTCTCTCCTTGGCAAGAATGAATTATATTTCTTTTTCTAGCAAGAAAGAAAACGTTTATCGTATGTATACAATGGCAAAGTGGATTAATTCATTTTCATTCCGCTACTAACTTACTAATTTTCAGTTTTTCCATAAGCTGGTGCTACCAATGAGAATAAGTATGCTGACCTTCACCACGGATCGAGATCCACCATGACCAAAGAAAGGCAAGTGCAAGAGATAGAGCTGATGAAGAATCTTGGTTGTCAGCTAAAATCGACTACTTTTGCTGACTTTTGACGAATTGATTCTCTCAACCCTTGATACTCACTTTTATGGAGCCAGTCGACCAATTCTGGAACTAGCCTGATAGGTCTCAAAAGCGTCAATCTTCACTTTTAGAGGCTAGGCCCCTCACTTTCTCCAACCCTATGAGACACTTTCTCTCAACACTTGGCTTAGGCTTGCCTCTCTAAAAAGCATCTTTGAATGGGGTACGCCGCTTCTTATCTATCTTTCTATACAATAAGAATCCGCCACCACCGATTGACTAGCTAGGCGGACTCAACTTTCCTTTACTTCATCTGCTTTGACTCAACTTTCCTTTACTTCATCTGCTTTGACTTGACTTTCCTTTACTTCATCTGCTTTGACTTGACTTTCCTTAGTTCTCGCTTTGATATGGTTATTGTTCCTGTTTTTCCAAAATTCAAGTACGGCCACTATCGTTCCATTTGGAGACGGGTTGACATCCTGATCCGCTATGCTCCTTATGCGGACGACTTCCTTGTAGCTATAAAGAGCCCCCACTACTTTCACGGTTTGCCGGCGAGCATTGGAAATTTTGATGGTGGTTATGACATTCTGGCCTTGGTAGGTCCACCATCTAAGGGGATCCGGACCCAGCATGAGAAAAGTAATACAGTATCTCGATGGCACCGAGCAGCTCCCAGATGATTTGAAGCTTGCTTGTATTTAATAATCCTGATTCAGTAAGCTTTGCATCTCAGAAATCATTCCCTTGGTCGTACGGGTGGTGTGCCCCAAAAAGAATTCCCTTCATACGGTACTGTGTCAATGAGCTCGCTCCTGGGAGGAAGGTGAAACAAAGCAGAACTGCGCTTAGAGAGCCCAACTTCATATATGGATAGTGTTTAATTACTAATTGATGTAGTATGTGGTAACATAAGGTTAGCTTGTATTACTGAGCACGTGCATTGTGAAAATCAAATGTGAAAAGAAAAAGAATTGATTAAAAAAGAAAGCAATCCATATACGAAAAGTTCAAACACAAAAGGAATTATTATAATGCACCTACAAGTTGTCAAATATTTGTACTAGCTCAATATAAGAAAACATTCTGTTTAGGAAAAGCATTGAACCAAGAGAACCTGTATGCCTCAATTCCAAAACAAATGCAGCATTTATTTGACTTTGACATAGTAAAGTAAAAATTGGAAATAAGCTTCTTATTCTTCCGCCCTTTGAGATGCTACGATTGCAAGACTGATACCACAATACAGACACCAAGGGGCATGATACTTAACCATGCAACCCTTGCATTTGTTCTATCGCTCACTACCCTCATCTCTGCTTCTCTGCAATCAAAAGAACCAGTTTTTTTGAAACCATGAATAACCCAAATTTCAGTATAGTACCCATTATGTCCAATACCAGTCCAGTAACATTATGCTGGTTGGCAACTGATGACAATAAGTTCCTTTTTTGACTTTTAGGAGAGAGTGAAACTGTTATAACTGGAAATGAGCGTGCAACTGTTAGAACTGGAAATAAGTCTAAGCAGCAAGCCAGCCCAATGACATGATAATAAATGAATGTGACTAAAATGCTGACATGCAAATGATTAGAACCTACTCTACGCTTATACACTGGATTATTAGTTCTCTCAATGGCATTATCTCAAATAATTGAGTACATCACAAAGAACATCATCATAACTGTTACCTACCTTGCTTTGAGATATAGTAAATTGTGATGGATTGCCTCCACTGCGGCTTCTAGCTTCCTCAGCTCTAGCTCTAAACCCTATCTATCATATAAAATAAAAGTAACCATTTTTTTTTTTCAAGCGATGATTAACTAAAATTTGCCCATTTGGTTTTTTCTTCTGTTTTGGTTTTGCTACCAGTAATCGAGGAATGCCTTTATCCCATTCCTCATAAACGAAATTGGCTCTGTACTTATAAGGTAGGAAGTGCCGTAGGGCTCCTGCCTACTTATTTCTATGTTTATATTCTTATTACAGGTAAAAAAGGGAATTCTAGTTCTAACCTCAATCTTCTCCTTTCGAGCAACAGAGTCCCAGTCCTTGGCCGCAATCCCAATCTTCCAATCGATATTTACACTCGCTCCAACTTATTTAACCTCACTGTCTGTCTATCCAGAAACACGCGAGGTAATTCCCTGCTTCTGATGTTGTGAAAGCGAATTGACCTCAAGTGGCATTTTCCTTGTGGTGTAATGTGTTTCCATATGGTGATGTAACCTACATATACCATAAATAAGAGTAGTCTCAGTTTACCACGAAAATATTTAGCTTAAAAAGCCATCTGTTTGACCTTTAAGACAGATGATGCTCATAAAGCCACAATCTATACTCTCTATTGCAGATTGACTTTTTCATACATTAAGAACCGTAGAAATAATTTATTCCCTATACTAGAAAAAGAAAGTAAAGGTCTAAGATAATTATGTACAGGTACCTTTTAAAATTTTACAAAAACATTGGCCACTAAATGAATCCAATTTTTCATCTGTGATTTCCTGATTCCTCTCCTTTCTAGTTTGACTCTTCACTGACTCGAAGGACCTCCGACAATCACTCATTCATGTCTATCTAGAAGTGGCCATATATATCTATAGCAGTACATGTCTCTTTCGACTTTAGACGGTGCTGGAAAGCGAGTGATTGCCTTACGAATAGATGGCCAGCGAGCGGACTTAACCAAGGAAAACGTATTCTTTTTCAACCGGCCTAGTATTGTTTACCTTTTTCCCAGTACTTCCATTGCCATGTGATATTTTTGATGGTTGTCTTTGGTCTGAAATTCTGATTGTTTCAACTCACGGTTGAAGTGGCTGAAAGTTTCAGGCTATTTGCCACTCGACCTCGGGAAATGATACTGAAGGTTTTCATATTTTGTACTTTCTTTGGTGCTTAATCAAATCAATATTGAATACTGAACTTCATCATGGTTGGACTTGTTGTGTTAAACCAACCAGTGGGTCGCTTCAGCTGATCCTTACTAAGGACTTTTCCCCGGCAAGAAAACGGATGCGCGTGCTAACGGCCACGAGAAAGAAAAAGGATGCGCGAATTTCTATCGTAAATAAATAGTCAAATCAAAACAATAGCCGCCCACCCAAAGCCTGGCTGGTTTCTGCCCAAGATCTTTTTGAATTTAAGCGCATGTGAGGACGGAATTCTATCTCAAAGTGGAAAGAGGACAGCCACCCAAAGCATTGAGACGAAGCCCCCGTTTTTGGATGAAAGCAGGAAAGTCGAAAACTCGGGTGGAAAAAGTGACATACATAATAGAACTCCAGCTTCAACACATCTTCCAGCTGATAAAAAAAGAACTCGTCAACTCTCGCTCAACAAGTCATCCAGAGCTTTGAGGCTTCAAAGAACGATCTCGCGATCAGAGGAACTATATAGCCACCACCACGGCAACTCGAGACCAGATCTTCACTGACGAATCAAACCAATTAAGACCTCCCAATCAAACCACTTAATCTGATCCAACCAGCATCTCGATTCACCACACCGAACCAGTGACTCGTCTTTGGCACTATGCATCACCAAGATCAGAACCAGACAAGCTCATCAAACCATATCGAATCCGAACAAGAAAAAGCTGAGATCACGTACCAGTGGCGCACGCAGTTGAGCAAGTCTAGATCGGCACAAGAATGAGCCTAGGGAGGGGCCTCCTAATCTCTTCCAGCCTAGCTTAAAATCAGATCAAGGGAGAACATCGACGAACCACTCATACAAGTGCATCTTCTTTCAAGACTCGTACCATATCACTCCTCTATTAGAGCTCCGCTTCTCTCCTAGGGGAAAGCTTTGGCAAAGATGTCAAAGAAGTCGATTTTGGACTTACTATCTATTTCAGAGTTGATTCCAGTGCGTTTTTCCTTCCTGGGGACAATCCCCACTTCTGTCTTAATATTATTGCCTTGGCCTTCGGGCTTATCCCACTCGGGCCTGTAATATAAAATTCCATAATCTTAACATTTGTTTGGGCAAACCTCCATCTATCTGTGTTTAGCTTCGGCCAAACCTCCTTATTAGAATATGCTCGGCCTTCAACTGGCGCCTTTCTTCGAAACAACTATTTAGCTTGCTTTTGATCTCATTCTCCTTTCTTTCTTGCTTTGGTTCTAAGTGCTTTTTCTGTAGGCTAAGTTCTTTCTCCAGCTCTTGTGCAAGAAGTCAGCTTTCTAGTTCTGCGCTTCTTCGCTGCCCTCTATCAATCGACGGGTGATCCGGACAACTAGCCTAGGCCCATGTAAAATAACTCTTTCCCAGAGCTTTTTCAGTTCAAGAATTTACGATTTGATTTTCAAAATATATTTAGAGAAGGTCATGCTGGAACTCCAAACGAACATTCAAGGAATAAGGAATCACGTAGTATGTACTTATTTTTATTTTTTCATTGTTGAGGACTCCACCCTTCTTATGATGGATTCCATAAATTCCTTCATGGATAAGACAAAAAAAAATGGGTATAGAAAAGGAGAGGGTCACTTTGAGACGAGGTATTTTTGGAGACAATGGCAATATGCATGTTGCTCTGTTCAAAAATGGTACTATTCGCGCACGATTCAAGGGTTGGTAGGTAGTAAACCAAAAACCCAAGTTAGGCAGGCTCACAGGATGAGTGAGTCAAGTCAATTTCATAATTTAATAAAAAGGATAGCTTTATTTCGTCTTGACCGATTCAGATTCCACCTTATCTGTCATGCTTTCGCCTCTCAGTTCGTTGACGGCTTCGCTGACTATTCTTTCTGCAAATAAGGATCCACTCTTTTTTCACTACGATAGGGATGGATAAAGCAATGCGACTAATGGACATGCAGAAAAATGCAAATAAGTACAACGCAAGGCGGCCAGATGCAGATACAATAGCATAAGTTCCGAAAACAGCAGCACTTTCACATGTTTACCGAAGTGCTGAGTCCCAACCCGAGCTCATACCTATACAGAGTGCAACGATCCAGAACGTGACAAGACGAAGGACTGAATGAGGCAGTACTACTTATTCTTTACTGCCCCCCTTCCTGGCTTATTCTATATGAGAGGATTTCACAAAAGTAGGTCTGAAATCACGTAAAAAACAAAGTCTTTTGCTTTTTCAACAAAAGATGCGTCTTAGGCAAACCATAGTAAAAAACGAAATTGTACGGATGGATTGGCAGGTCAGTTTGGTTTGGGTTACGGGTTTAAGATATCTCGTGTATTTTAAAAAACTCCTATTGTGAATTTGATCCAAGGGAATCTCCGGATAGAAAATGCAATGCCTACCTACCTGATTCTTGTTCATAAGCAAATGGCATCTAAGATAAGAATTCCTCAAAAGCGATAATGGAAGTAGGGCAAAATAGAAAGAAGGGAGGAAATAAGATAATATGCCCACCCAAGAGATAGGCTCCCTGCTAAAAGCAATAATAGTTGAGGTGGCCGGGGACATTAATGGGATAGTTGTTCCAATTCAAAGTATCCACTGACCGAGGAAATTCTCTACTAAGAAGAACTATTTCTTTACCGACAAAGAGGAAGCTTATTATGCAATGAACATCCACTGTTGAAGGGATAGGACCTTCGGAAATAAAGGGTTGGGTCATAGTTTGAAGAGATACCGCTCCCGGTACGACAGGTCTACATTCACAGAGATGAACTTCACGAAAGGCTGTCTTCCGGGCGCCCGAAGTAAAGGAGTTTACTGCCAGAATGAAACTCCTATCTAACTATTCCCTATTCCAGCTACAGAGCAAGGAAAGGTAGTTCCGTCTTTCAACCCTAATCTCTTTCTGGGGAGGCCCGATAGAAAGAGTTTCTGAGTTAGAAGGAGCGGGGTTAGAGTCGGGTTATCAGTCTTTTACTTGCCTTTAGGCCTTCCGTCACTCATGCTATGGTTTAATAGTTCCCTTACTTAGGGCAAGCCTGTACGGAAAGTAGGCCTATTCTAGAAGAGCAACGTTAGCCTAGTCCGAAAGACTGAACTTGCTCTTGCCCATATGATCTTTTCTCTTGAGTTTGCTCCTATGGCAGCTAAAAGGAAAGGATTTGTCTGAGAAAAAATCCCCTACCCAGCAAACGACTTTATTATCGAACGCTAGTGGTTTCGTATATAAGAGAGAAGTTGATTTTAGAACTGCCCCTATAGCAGGGATTTCATAAGAGAAGAAAGATCATAGCCTAGGGGGGATCCCAGAGAAGCCAGTGGATTTATTAAACTCCACGTTCCAGATTGGGTGAGTTTTCAGTGTACCGCTCCGTGGGTACAAAATCCCATGCTTTCCGTTGGTCAACAACCAACTAAAGTTCTTAACTACTCGTAAAGGCTTGACGGAGTTAAGCTGTCTGGAGGGAATTATTTTTTATCAAAAGAATGCCTCCTAAATTTGCACGCATCTTTAGCTGAAAACAGCCTAAATAGTACGTACTTCTACAAGTACTTCTACTACTATTAAAAGTAAATCTCAATCAACGACGGACGACTATTAACGATTCTAGTTTGGGATCATCCGGCACTCAGGTTTCTTCTCATGGTATTTATGGGGATCCTCCTGGTCTTAACCCAACCAGTGAACGTATAGTAGAGCTGCAATCTTAGATACACTCAAAATCGGGGATAATTAACAGGAGTACCGAAGATGTTATGGCTGCGGCCGAAGCTTTACATGCGGAAAGCTCCATATCAAAAGAAGCTTGACCGGTAAGAGAACTCTCCACTTTTGCTTAAGAGAACTCGGCCAGGTCAACAAAGACATCTTGAGCCCTATCTATACCATACCCCGGAGAGTTCGGGAGAGACTATGAAAAGCTTACATTTGTTGGGCATCTGTTGCGGCTTGCATCTCTGACGAGCCCGAGGTAATGTGAAGTTTTTCTTTCCTATAATTTATTTAACATATCTGATCTTTTTGTTGGAAGTAGAAAGGATTCTGTTGGTTATTTCTTATTGGTATGCCATCGCTTTGGTTTTGGCATTTGTTTTATTAGGTCACTTGTAGTTTGTTCTCAAGTAGGACTAGACCGGTCTCTTCATACCTGTAGTAGTGTGGACCTTACAGCACATTGGAGTTTCACCATTATTGGCTGGAGAAGATGATTCGGCCAGATACGAATGAACGATAAATCAACCTCTACCATTCATGCTGCCAACTCTTTGCCGGCTATCCGGATATCTATAATGAGATCTTTGACCTGTCCCCGGCCTATAACTACTGTTTTCGATTCCCTGCTTCAGCTCCCGAGCGAAGGAAATTCTTGGTGTCAGACTCACTCTCGTACGGCTTGCCCTCGATCGAGCCCCGGCTCAGCAGGTATGCTTAATGGAATCTTGAACGATTTCATCGAGTTGGCTGGGGTCAGCCTCCAGTGTCCGGAGCACCTGCTCTTGGGCTCCCTGGCTCTTTTTGGCTCGCTACATCCAGCGAGTAACTACTAATGAGCTCGTAACTACTAACGAGCTCTACACTACTAATGAGCTCTACACTACTAACGTGTAGAGCCAAAAAGAGCCTTCAAGAGCCTTCAAGAGCCAAAAGAGCTCGCTAGAGCAAAAAGAGCCCTACTAAGTGAATGAGAGCTGTGCCCTATCCTCCTATTCCAATCAAGCAAGAAGTTGTCTGTACCGCCCTAGCATGTTAATAAATACTCTTTATCTAATAAATAATTTCCTTGAATAAAATATATTAGCATTTAGTGACAAATATGAGCATAGCTTTCCACTTTATGATGGTATCTTATATCTGACAGTGCCTAGATGCACTGTGATCTTTGTGTTGTATGAGTGATCTTCTTTAGCTTGCCTCTTAAATCCCTCTATCCAGTCATCACCTGCATAGCTTTGCTGCAGTTCTTGCACCCACTGTGGTAATAGCTAAGAAAAGGCAGCTACTCCTGCAACTTCAATACAAAAATTACTTATTTGCCCGCTGCGCGCCTCATCCGTCACTTTGTTTTCAGTCCCTTTTTTGTATTCAATTGTGTAATAAAGACCTAAGAGCTTGCACAAACCCTTATGTTGCATTGCATTGTTGACTCTTTGTTCAAGTAGGTGCTTTAAACTTATTTGATAAGTTTTTATTACAAAGGGGCCCCCTATTAAATAGTGTTTCCACTTTTGAACAGCAGTTAAGACAGCTAGCAACTCTTTTTCATATGTTGAACTTGATTCTTTGGTCCTAAACTTTTACTGATAAATGCTATAGGTCTTCTATCCTGCATTAAGACAGCCCCTATCCCCTTATCACTTGCATCTGTCTCTATGACAAAGGTTTTTTAAAAATCAGGTAGTGCAAGAACTGGTGCTTTGATCATTATTTCTTTTAACTGTTCAAAGGTGCTTCCCAAATGAATTATTCTTTAATTGATCAGTTAATGGCTTGCTAACAGTGCCATATCCTTTAAGAAATTTCCTATAATATCCAGTTAACCCTAAGAAGCCTCTTAATTGTTTCACTGTTTTGGGTATAGGCCAGTCAATCATTGCTTTAATTTTCTTCTTGTCAGTGGCTCCTCCTAAGAAATAATCTGACCGAAGTACTCTATTTCTCTAGTACCAAATTGACATTTACTCATCTTAGCATGTAATTCATTTTCTGTAAATATTTGCAGTGTTTTTCTTAAGTGGTCAACATGCTCTTCAAGGCTTTGACTGTAGATCAAAATGTCATCAAAAAAGACTAACACAAATTTCCTTTGGTTTCAAAATAGAGTTCATTAAGGCTTGAAAGGTGGCTGGTGCATTAGTGAGCCCAAAGGGCATAACAGTAAATTCATAGTGACCCTCATGTGTTCTAAATGCTGTTTTATGCACATCTGCCTCATGCATTCGTCTTTGGTGATAGCCTTACTTGAAATCAATTAACGAAAAATATTTAGCACCTTTCAATTCATCTAGGAGATCATCAATAATGGGAATTGGAAATTTATTTTGAACAGTGTTTTCATTCAATTTCCTATAATCTATACATAGTCTCCATGTTCCATCTTTCTTTTTTACCAGCAAAATAGGAGAGGCAAAGGGACTTGTAGAAGGCTGTATGAATGAGTTTTTTAGTAATTCTTCAATTATCTTTTCAATTTCAATTTGATGAAAGTATGAGTATCTGTAGGGCCTTATATGGACTGCCTTATTGCTATCTTTAAGAGGAATTTGATGATCCACTAACCGGAGGAAGAGTTTGAGGTTCAGAGAAAACCTTTTCATATTCATTTCAAACCTGTTGCAGAGATGGCTCAATGTAAGTTGATTCAACGCTCCGCGCCTTGTGAAGTGAAAAGATGAGCTATGATGACTTGGCTTCCTTTCTTCTTTTCCTTGTGCAAGTTGGCATACCTTCAGTTCAGCTGTGATATCTTGCACTTGGAAGATCACTTGCTTGCCTTTATGCGTTTAAGCATTCCTTTACTCCAGTCAACTGTCATTTGACCAAAACTTGACAACCAGTCAATGCCTAAAAAAAGATCATAACCTTTTACATCAAGCACCCTAACTTCTGTTTCAAATTCATGGTTTTGTAACTTGAATTTAAGGTTGTCACATTTGGTACTGGTCAATAACTTACGGCGGGACGAGCAGCCCTATACCACGTGTAGCCACACTCGTCTGTCCTTTTCTACTTAGTTGGACAGAATTCAATCCAGAAATAGGATCTCATTGCCTGCTCTGACTAATGTTTTCACATAATAATAATCCATACACTTTGCTTAGAATCCGGAGAATCACAATCATCTAACCCAACATCTTACCTAGAGGAGATGCGTAAGCATCGGAATAAGATGGAGATACATACCTCTGTTTATGACTACAGTTTATGATAGTTATATCCAATAAACGAGTCGAGGTATCGGAAGACCATAGATAGATGGTGAATTAGCATATCATAGGATCCCGGAACGCCTAGATATGGGGACCGCCTGCCAGTTAGTTGATTCGGCAAAGAAAGCGAGGGAGTAGGGAAGGAAAGCTATGGATTCGTGGGGTTTGCTCAATTGACTACACTATTGACTATTGATGCACTCTATGCTATCTCCTTTATAAGTTTATACCTTTATTCAAGTCACCACTACACTACTCCAGTGGAGAGTTACTATCGACTTTCTCCATGTGCCACTTCTTTAAGGGAATGTGCTAGTAAGGAAAGCCGACTAAGAAGAAAGACAAGAACTACCCACCCTATTTACTAGTAAGGAAGCAAGTCCCTATATAAGAGTTAAGCAATGACCGAAAGCAATTAACGTGCCAATAAGAGTTCCCCGAAACGAACCACAGAAATACACTACTCCACGTTATCCAGCAAATACAACTACTCCACTAGATAATCCTTTCAGAATGTTCTATAAAAAATATCCTCTGGAAATGCAACTACTCTACCACTGGAAATATACGATTCCTATAGAAAAACAACTACTCTACCTACTCTATACGAGAATCTCCATTCCACTACTACACTAGAAACTCACTATTTACACTATTTAGTATATTAGTCCCATGCCACTATTTCCTCCTAAGCTATCACCTAGTCACGGAGTTTCACTACAGCCATTTACCCTCTGCAAGCAAGCTATCTAATAAACTGAGTAAGGTCAATGCACTACCCCATTTCTACTACAGCTAGCTATATACTATTTTTTAAGGAAGCTTTTTACAATATCTGCTTCAACAATCAACAAAAATAGACTATAACGTCACTCAATGAAATAGTGCCACTAGTAACTGATGTTATTTGAAATGGTGCAATATCTAGTGAAGCATTGGCTAGTCAAACTCCTGAACGTCCACCACTAGTCAAACTATTTACACTACAATCGAGTGTTGAAAACAAGAAGGCTAGTTACTTACTCTAATATCCATTAACTAAAGGCCCAGCTACTATAGCTTGAACCTTACTAGACAGGAGTGGAGGACTTTCACGCTGTCAATTCAATAAATAGAGTATAGTTGTCTGCTTATGCTCCATTCTATTTTCAATTGTTGTGAGGGAATATAGTTGTACTTTTTTCTTGACTCGTGAAAAAATCCACTCGTTGGTTCGAAATCATCCCGCACCACTCCATGGAAGGTTCCGGCGCGATCGGCTAGCAAAGGAAATTACATGAGCACCAAAGTCATCCATAAAATGGAGTGAACGAAGTCTCGAGTAGCGTTGGAAGGAAGCAATTCCATAAGTCAATCAACGAAGGCGAAGCCCCTTTCTTAATATACGAGAGATAGGCTTGATCTGTAAAGCAGGACTTCAGCTCACATAGGAGACTCCATCCCATCTTCCTAAAAGTTAATAAGTGATCCAGAGAACGAGGACTGACGCGGTAGTTCGAAGGGGATTCTTCTAGGCAATGTGAATTGATATAAGGCACCAACGTTTCGTGGATTCTGTAGCAAGAGATCCCATAGTGGCTTTCTCCGAACCTACATAAGACACCCCGCGTTCCTACCTCTTCCAATAAGTGATCAAGAAAGTGACGTCTTCAACGAAGTGATGGTCCATCCTGGTTTGTAAGACAACGTTCCTTCCCCGAGAAGCAAAAGCATGGTCAGAAATAGGAGAATGGGTAGCATTTCAGGCATCGCTGAGCTGGAGCACGATGTGGACAGATGCATAGGGAAAAAAAACTTGCATCCTCTCACATAGTTCACAGAGTCAAAGGCTTAGATAGCATCTCGTACAGATAGATTGAACTAGCACACATACATGCGATCCAACCCAGATAGCTCACTCCTGAAATCGTTAGCCTCCAATGGACTTAGCAATAGCGTATGTACACAGTAATTATCAAAAGAGGGCGCTAAGCATTGTTAAGGTTTAATAATGAAAGTGGTAGCGGGCTCGACAAACTCTTGTTATTTAGCAACAAGTAAGTAAGGTTATATAACTAACCAAGCTCGGGCGGTATCGTACCAGTCAAGCTCTTATTTGCCAAGTCCAATTGCTGTAGGACACGACATTCGGCCAGACCAGTCGGTATTTCACCAGAGAAGTTGTTGGTAGGTAGATAACAGTGCTCCAAGCTAGTTGCATTATTGCATAGTGTATCTGGTACTGAAGCAGAGAGATTGTTTTTAGATAACACAAGAAAATTGAGTTGGCTCAATTGATCAAACCCGGCTGGAACCTCTCATGTTCGATTATTTACTGACAAGTCGATAATTTCAAGATTACTCAAATTGGGGAGTTTTTGCTCTTTTTGGCTCGTAACGTAGGCATGTGTAGAGCCAAAAAGAGCCAGGGAGCGAGCGGAAGCCCGTCTGTCTGTGGATGGTAGGCTGAGCTCATGTTCAGTCGTATGTTCAGCTTGTTCATCAACTCCTTCCAAAACCGGCTTGTGAATATAGGGTCTCTATCCGTAATTAGACTTGAGGGTAATCCATAGAGCTTGTACACATGATCTAGGAATGACTGGGCCACATCTGCTGCCGGGATGACTGAGGGGTATGAAGTGAGAATATTTAGTGAATCTATCCACTACTACCATAATTACCTCTTTACCCTCAGACTTGGGCAGGCCAGTAATGAAGTCCATACTGATGCTAGTCCAAGCTTCCTCAGGTATTGGCAAGGGCTGCAGTAAGCCTGGTGTGTGAATCAGCTCAGGTTTGGTCATTTGGCAGATTTGGCAAGATTGAACATACTGATGCACTTCTTCCTTCATGCCTGGCCAATAGAACACCTCTTTAAGTCTTTTTTAGGTGGCTTTGACTCCTGAGTGGCTTCCTAGAGCTGAATCCTGTATTTATTTGAGTAGATTTTGTCGCCAACCTCCTACACTACACAGATTCTTTTTTGGTATCTACGTATTCCTTGGTGCTCTTCTTCGTGCTGTAGGCGGTCATAATTGTTAAGTAGGTTATTGGATAAGGATTATGATTGAAATGGTCCATTCCGGTACCAGTAGACAGTTCCTGAACTCAGCTGGTTAGGTGCTGGCAAGATCTAATTTCTTGTCATTTTCAGGTTTTTGTCTTGTTTCTAGTTTGGTGTTTAATTGAGCCTTTAGGTAGGGACCAAGGCGTAACTGAGGTTTATTTACAATGTCACTCCATCCAGAGCAGCAGCGAAAACCCTACATAGCATCTTATTTGGTACTAATATTTATAATTAGCCACTGAAGGGTGCAGCCGGTACCACTGGACTGAACAGTTGGTTATATTATATTTGGTGCAGTATTGTTCTGGCTTTTGATATGCAAAGAGGAGCCCAAGATCTCTAAACCCTCCATCTCAAAGGAAAATTCCTCATCTTCTTTAAGCCTTCTCATAAATTCAAGCTAGAAAGAAAAGATAAGTAAATAGCCTTATTAAAGTAAAAAAGAGGGTAAAGAGAGGAAACAAATGGCACTTTCAAATACAGAGTTTGTGCTATTGTGCTTTGCTAAGCATAGAGAACACGATGCTTCCTATCCAAATCTTGGTTTTTTCAAGATCTGAATGAATGGAAGACCCTAAATATAGAAAATTATACAGGACATGTATCAGCAAAATCAATAGAAAGCATAAAATGAAAAATTAAAGATTTTATTATTGCCAATTAGTGCATCGAGGCTGAGGACAACTCTACTTCCTGACGAATCAATTTGAAGTGGAATATCTTAAACTGGAGAATTTCATAGAAGATAAATCCCGAAAAAGTGTCAAACTTATGGGCATTTGCACAAACTACAGCTAAGTTGAAAGTGAAAAATAAAAATAGTTAGTTGTATTATTACCTCCTTTTTCAATTGAATAGAATCTGTAGACTTCTCCTCCAGCTGTTTGCGTAACACTTGAATCTCAAATTCCATATCCATTACCTAGAGGGACATGAAGGAAATGCATAAATCTACACTACAAAAAGGGTTTGAAACAAGGAACAAAGTCAAAAACAAAATTTAAGTTTGGATGGTGAAGCATTTTGCTTCTTCGAGCCTCTTGAAGTTCAAGCTTGAGTTCTTCCACATCCAGGAAAACAAAAAGTAACCATAGTTTATGTACAAGGACTTTTGAACCAGCAGCTAAATTCAAAAGAAGTAGAGTTCTTTTAATCTAATTAATTATTCAATTGACACCAATTATACAAATTAGCTCATATCTAAGCTGTCAATTGGACATTAGGTAAACTGTACCCTAATTAAAAACTGTTGCATAATTAAGGTTCAATTGTTCTTCAAAAAGCCAAATTAATAAGGCTCATTGAACTGACATTTTCCTCAGCTTAAACCGACCTAATTAGCCTAAAAGACCTTAAATTGTGCCAGATAAACCTAAAGATTGCTTCAATTATCCTTATTCTAAATCAATATTGTTTCGCTTAATTGTCTTCAAGTTAGCTCATTTAAACATGATACAATTCAACCAGAATTTAGCCTCAGTTGTCCCCAATGTAACCCAAATCAACACAATCAATACCCACTACACAACTACCACACAAGCTAAGGAAAATATAACAAACAAGTTTGTGTTTCTAAATGCAGTTTACCTGATTGTAAACCCTGCGAGATAGTTTATCGTTCTCTTCAAATGCTTCCTTAACTCTCTTCATGGCTTCTCTCGCATTTTCAATTTATACACGAGCATCTGACCGTTCTTCCTCAACTATTCTTTTTGCACAACGTTTTGTCTGGAATAGGATGTTGTTTGCGGTTGACCGAATTCACCTTTAGAGGCTGGTTAAGAAGTTTTGATTGTTTGTTTTGTATGTGTTGTGTGTTTCAGTTTAGGGTAAAACAAATGCCCCCCACTGGATCAGAGCTGAGGCCAACGCCGAAGGTTTGGTCCAGCGCCCCTTACTTATATTTCCCAGTAGTCATATCATACAATCAGAAAATATAAGCAAGCATTACAAGACATCAATTTGAAAATTCAACATGTCATTAAAGTCTTTTGGCGTCACAAGCCAAAAAATAGAACATTTCTCACACAGGGAAATTCCCAAGTTCTTCCATTGTGCTTCCCCTGGAAGGGGCATGTCAGATAAATATGTGTGTGCGGCAATTAAGCCATGTTCAGCCACACTCACATTAAGTAAAAGAATCTCCCCAATTTCTTATAAATAATATTCACAACAGGCACACATGATAAATAAGCAATGATACAATCATGTATGCATCATATCAAAAGAAATAGAACGAGAAGATGGAAAAAAGGAGATAGAATACCTTTAGTCTTCTTGCATTCCATCTTCGTTTTCCACTGCTAACCTTCTTCTGCGTCTGGGTACGGAGATAGGGCCAAAGCGTCTTTCTATGAAGACCGCCATATCCTGAAGTGTATTGAATATGTCCCACACCCTTTGCTCTTGTGTCAATTCCCTGCTTTCTCTGACAGCCATTTGTCCTCTGATTTCGGCCAATGTCGCTTCTATGTTGTCGAAGCGTGCCTATATTCTGTCAAGGCGACTTTGATGCACGTCCGTCCATCCTTGGGATGATATTATTATCAATGTTAGCAAATTGCCCCTGTAAATTGGCAAACTGCTCTGGGCCGCAGACCGTTCTCTGGTTGGCCTTCTTTCTGGGGGCTCCCTCCTGTTCTTGTGCTTGTGCCTCTGCGGCATTTGGCTGAGGTGGAGGAGGGTTAGGATCCCAGTATTTATTTACCAGGGCCCCCGGCTGATTGATCCATTGATTAGGCAAGAGTGGAGGATCAGGAGTAAAATATCCTTCTATTTATGTCCAACCAATACAGGGTAATATCCGGACAAGATTAGTAGGATTGACGGGCTTGAATTTGACTTCCTCCGGTATCTGAATGTCCAATTGCATCAGAATAAATGCAATCAAGTGAGCGTAGGGCAACCCATCATCGGTGTTCACGGTTGCCCTCTGCATATGCTTGAGAATGATGTAGGGAATGTTAAACCGGCGATCTCTCTGGAGCAAATGGCGTAGAAAGAAGACCGCATTAGGCCTCATATCATTCTCAAGGCCTACCTTGGGTAGAGTAGAAGAATGTTGTTGACGAAAAGGAAGTACAAGTCATGAAGGGACGGGAGAGAAGTACTGTATTGGGGAATACCTTTAACCCAGGTGGGGTCAAACCATCGCCGATATTCAAATATGTCTTCCGTCTCTCCGCGAGGCCAAATTCGGGTGAAGTCAATTTGTTCTCCCTCGTTAGCCAGGCCGAACCAACTGGCTAAACTCTCGAGAGTTTGATATTTCGACCAAACATGTATGAAGTAGCACTCATGCCATCTTCGTTAAAAACTAGATTGGCGTAAAAGAGTTGGGTTACCTCTTCATAATAAGGCGTCTGATTCCACTCCATGCCCATCCCCAAAAATCGCATACTGCGATAATCTGGATGTGTTCTTCAGAGCGAACCATAACGTCGTCCTGAGGGGATTCGTAATAGAAACACTGGGAAGGCTCACAGTCTTCAAAGCAAGCCCGATATCGCCGATATGCGGCCGTGTCCCGGAACAAGAAGCGATTTTCCGCCTATATTTCAGGGTTGAAGGGTACGGCAGAGGGCCTGTAGGGATTTGGGTTCCGTGAAAAGGATCCCCTTTCTCGAATGGTTTTGGTCTTGTTGAGCTCCGACTCATCATCTTTAAAAGAAAGGCAGAGGAAATTTTGAATAGGCCGTGAAAATGGCACCACAAACTTCAGCGGACTAAAGAGAAGACTGTACTGAAGTTTGATCGAAGTTTTGGTTGCTGGATTTCGCCGGAAACTAGAAAGTTAGATTACCGGAGAAGAAGGGTTTAGAATTCTGAGTAAAGATATTTTGTTCGCTTCGGAAGAAGTGAAGCAGAGAGAGAAAAAGGGGTTTAAAATTGTAGGAGGGAAAGGCGAAGCGTCGCGTCGGTACGGGTCGCGCCGCATTGGGTTGAGTGTCGCGCTGAGTCTAAACTTCGGATTGAGCCGGAAGTCGAATCGTCGCGCTGATTTAGATATACCTGAGCCGAGTCAGGAGTTTTGAAAACTGTGTTGAGCCGGTTGGATGTGTCCGGTCTAAGCTGTATTAAGCCGATTGTGTTTGCTACTACTGGAGATGCAAGGTGGAGTCACTCAGTGTAGACCCAAATCTTTCCTTAACTTACTATATACTGCTTTACTATATATATTAATTATGCCCTAGAATAGAAACTTTTCTAGAACAGAGCCTTCTTTCTCTCTTCGCAGGTGTGGGGAGCAGAATGGGGCCTTAGAACAATGGAAGACCTCCTGGGAAGCACTTCAGGGATGAGTCGTCTGAATGTCGTTTTGCTCCACGAAAGTAGTTCGATCTCAAATTAGGGACCTCGATTATGCCGTTGCGGTCAACCCCCAATCCCTACCTATCTGTTTGGAAAGAGAGCTGTCTACATTAGCCAAAATTAGCTATCTCTTAAGTTGGATCAATGCCTCTTGAAAATCTGCTTATTAATGGTTACTTTCCTTTCTCTGGGCTTTGGGCCAGTCACGAGGACACTATGATGGATGGCATTTCTTTCCTCGGGATCTTATGTCTCGGTCGAGGTTATCTTTCCATTTCTGCTTTGGCTGTCATTTGCGGATTATATTATACCACTGGTACTTTATTTATACATTCCGCGCCGGTCATCTCAACAGAGGCCGGCCCGCATGTTGGTGTTGCGCACTCTTTCCTTGCGAAGGGTCGGTTCTACACTATTTGATTATCTGGTTAAGGTACCATTACTTAAGCACCCACCATTGGATGAGACCCTCATGCATGCCTTTATCCGAAAACCTACCACCCCATTGTACTAATAGCCCCCAAAAGAACTAGTGACCGGACGCAGGCTGAGTCCCAGAATCAAAACCTCCTGCACAAGAGGTCAGACTTAACACAAAGCCCCTCTTTGAAGTAGCCATATGAATATTTTTCCTCTTTTTATTAAGAAAAGATACTCCATCATTCGGAGATAGAAAGTTCTTAGGTTCTTAGTTCTATATATGAAATTCCGATTTCCAATAGCTGCGCCTTCACCTAGGAAAACTCCGTTACGTTTGTGGAGTGAGTGGTTCCGCCCTGTTTTTTTTATAGTTTCGAAGCTTCATGATGCCTTAATGAAATCCCCTATGTTGAAATTCCCATCACCGATGTGTCAAAATTCTCTCTATAATAGCGAGGGCGTAGCGAAATCCCTGATAATTATGCATTTCCGGTTATTAAGGTGATTCATTATGGGTTATTGACTCTTATATTCTTCTATTATTAATAAGTAAATAAATGGTTATGTGGAAACAAGTTCAAAAAATCAATGGGTTTTTTTGTTGTGCTATATAGAGATCAAAGATCTAAGTGAAGGTGTAGAGCTACAGGATTAATTAGGAGTAGGAGGGTATATTGCTACAGTTGGGAAAAGTGTTGGTTTTAGCTTGCAATTCATTGAATTGGAGACATATCATCTTTGCAACCCATCTCACACTTCTTGTTCTTATGTGTGCTAGCAAACTAGATAAGTTCAAAACGTTACTTGACTATAGAAGTGAATTCTTTATGGTCAGTCGCTTCGGGTCATCTAAGCTCACCCAGAGTTCGAACGAGTGGAAAAAGGATAGAATGAAAGCTTGAAGGAGAATAAAAAGGAATAGCAGCACTGGCCAATGCAAGCTTTACCTACTCCAGTAGTTAGCCTTAACTCTATTGTGTTCTGTAGGATTGAAAAGATTTTCTCCTTATCAGTGCTTATCAATGATCTTACCACCTTTCTTCCCTGTCAGAAAGAGGAAGGTGGCGGAAAGAGGATGAATGAACTGCATACTAGCGAAGTTTTGAACCCGCATTCTTTAAAGCATAAAGCAACATCTTTATCATTCATTTTAGTAGATCTTACGAGAAGTAGGCACTGGGAGGGAGAGATCTTAAGAGGAGTAGGCACTGGAGAAGCAGCTAGTTCAGTAGTTCAAGTAGTTCAATCTCTTGCTTATTCTTATTCCTTGCTTATGGGCGTGTAGTTCAAAGCTTCTTTACCTTGCTTTTGACTAGTCACGTACCCGCGCGGCGCGCTGCAGCGGAATTACTTGTACCTAACCATGATTGCACTAAAGCTAAACAACGTTGGGCCTGCCTGTTCAGCACCACCCATGGGAATATATGGGTTTTTCGGTCCAGTGGGAGGAGAATTTGCCGGGAGGTCATTTTCCCAACCAATAAGTATTGGGCTCATATTCTTACCAAAACCCCGTAGCGCTGCTTTGCTCCTTTCCATTGATTCAATAGGAGCTCCGCGTTCTTTACTTGCTTTGAATGCCTATCTGTGACTTGCCTATGACTTCTTTCTAGTCCTATGCTCTTGATGACCGATCTCTTCTGTCTGTCCCTCACAACCCGGCAACCATGCTATACCGGTACAGACCAGTAGAATGCCTTTTCGAATCTCATCAGTTGAAATTAGAGCCATAAAGCCCCAAAGATTCCAAGTTAGACGCCCAAAACATACATTTAGTTACTGCCAAACTGGTATGGCTTTGGTACCGGTGATACGATGAGACTAGTCTTAACATTCCTGAAAGTTTTTCACTTTTGTACTCATTTCTTATTTATGGCAGATATTGAGAGACCACTATGTTGAAAAAAGGAGCTGGAACAATGAATTTGACCTCAATGAGTCTCAGATCGTGGCTGTGTTTAGTTGCATCTCATCCATGTATTGCAAGGAAATAAACCCAATCAACCTCATCTGGGGCCGGCCGGGACTGGAAAAACCTAAACCTTAAGCGCTTTTTTTTTTGCTGATGGGAGAATCCGGCTACCAAACGGTTGCATGTGCACCGACAAACACGGCTTTGTTTGATGCAACTCGCCTCAAGTGTACTGAGTCTGGTATAAGAGTATACATTAATTCAAAAGCCTTCTTTCTTTAGAAAGGAAACGTGATACTGTTTGGAAATAAGGACCGCATGAATGGGATGCACTCCGCCCGGGCGGAAGGCCCCTTTTTACCTTTTCCTTCACTGCACTAAATGATTTGCCGGCAGTAATTAAGGAACAGTACATACATAATAGTAAATATTAAAAGGGAAATGCTTTTGAACTGCAAAAGCCAACATATACCCTGTGGCGTGGTACTTTCCTTTTTTGACATATTCTGCACTTTCATGGCTACGCCCTGGCGCTTTTCTATTTTGCCTTCTTCTGGCCAGTTCAACTTTGAATTGAAACTTGCTTATACTAACTAGAAAGTGGGTTTTTGGTGATTGTTTTTTTGTCTCAAATCTCAAAGTATTTATAAGCCCTCTAGTCGATAGCGAAGAAAAACACTGTAAATGATTGTTTGATTTTCACCTCAACCAATAACCATAAGTTCCAAAACCGCACTTGGATAAAGAAATGCTTAAAGAAAGAAATTTCCTAAAGATAGTTAAGTACTGCATGTATTGTTAAAACATGTTACTTCTACAAAGAAAAATAATGGAATTAATCTAGACATGACTCCCATTCAAGTTAATTTATTAGAACTTGTGAAAATACCCAAAGGTTTCATATTATATATACTTAAATTGAGATGAATTAAAAAGCACTGGTGGATGATTTAGAGAGAAATTTCTTGATTCAACAACCTTGCCGCCATAGAACATCAAGAAGAGCGCGTCATTGGTGATATAATGAACCCAAGACCTTAAAAAAAAGGTAAAAAAAAAGGATAAAAAGAAATTTTTCTACTTTCTAAATAGAATTCTATTCAAAATTCTCAAAAAAAACTGAACTTTCACACTTCAAACAAAAGAAATGGATTTGGAGTGAGGGCACTGGCAAGGGTTTCCTTTTTATTCCCCTTAAAAAGTGAATCCAGAAGCTTGTGCAAAAAAATGGTCAAATGGGCGGCCAGTAGAGAAGACCAGTGAGCTACAAAAATCAAAACCTAATAATGAAACATCAAATACATAGCTTTTTATAGGGGATTCGCATCTATTCAACCATTATTTATATATATTTTTCCGTTGATGAAAAGCTCAAAAGTGATTTTATACAAATAAAGGAAAACCTTTAGAAAAAAAGAAGAACTTCACCTGAACGTACCAGATAGTTATTTAGGCAAAGCAACATAGGAAAGGGGTCGACACGAATCTTTCATTCAATCGGATACCAATTGCTTTGATGCCTTTGAAAGCCTCGAGATTAAAATTGTGGAAAGACAAGTTTTTTTCTTTATTTTAGGGCGAACGACGGGAATTGAACCCGCGCATGGTGGATTCACAATCCACTGCCTTGATCCACTTGGCTACATCCGCCCCTATCCCCGCGCACAGCTTTCAGTCTCTATCTACGATCAGATCCTTTCTGAACCCACGCGAACTTTATGTCTGAGAAAGAGTTTCCCTTCGCTTCGGCGTCAAGTGCAATAATCTATTTCGAATGTGCGCGCAAAGACCTCGATGCTTATTGAGAGGGCCCCAGCTTGGGAAGGAAGGTAGGTCTCTTGGTCTATATCCAAGCAAGAAGGTGTGGAGGGTTCTCGAGAGCGGACCATCCATTGGTTAAGTTGGGGCAGTTTGGGCCACATAGGTCAGGTAATGTTGGAGGAGAATAAAAATGAATTTCTCTATACTACGTCATTCTTTTTTGACATATGAATTTAGGTTCGTAAGTAGCCCGTTTCACTCGATAGTAGAAAGGGGCAGGCTTATTCTGAGAAGTAGGATCTCCCAGATAAGTATGCTTTTCTTCTCCAAAAAAAGAGAGAAACCAATCTGTACTGAGCTGTGAACTTGTTTTCCGAACCATCCACTCTTTCCTAGGGGCCTTATTATACATACCCTAATTAGGCTCTCCTCATTCAATTCTATGCACACCGGCTGATGTCATCGCTACACTTGACTGACGCTCACATTCTTATTATTCTTTCATTTTCTTCTTTCATTCCAAACATTACGAAGCTATGAATTCTACCTTGAATCGTTCTAGCTAGCTCACTGATCTTCTGAAAATACGATAGATTGAAGCGCCGGGCCCAAAGCACTTCTCTACTCTCTTAGAAGGAAAGTGAACCGATTTTCCTGTTGAGAGCAAACTCTCAAGTTTGCAGCTCTACGAAACTGGTTTCTCTGGATCCATACCAGTTTCAATGGGTAATATTAAATATTTTACTACTTTAGATCTTTCCATATGTAACTTATCAGGGCAGATACCCTCGTAAACCAACCAAAGCTATCTTTTATTGACTTCTCCGGAAATAGTTTCAGTGGTGCGATCCCTTCCATTATAGGTTCTAAAAATATCTCATTTGTCGATCTTAGTTCTAATTCTTTAGCAGGAGTAATTACTTTTTCATTTGGAACTGCAGAGCTCCTTTCCCTTGAAGAACTAAATCTATCCAACGAGTTTCTATGGGAGAAATTCCGGAGTCTTTGTTCTCTCTTCCTTCCATCAAACCCAAACTCTTTACCGGAAATCAATTTTCCGGTCACCTTAAACTGAGAGATCTTACACTTTTTCCACTCACTGACCTTTACCTAAGTAACAATCAACTGAAAGGTCCCTTTCCCAACTCTATATTGCGTTTCCGCAATATAAGATATCTTGAAAAACACTGAAACGGTTCACTAGATCTTACCTTACTCTTGATTATGGAGAATCTCACTGTAGTGGACCTTTCGAATAACCAAGGGTTTGTCAGTACAGTAACCGCAAAATAAGAGTTCTTTTCCTCTACATCTTACCCTGTCATATCCATACATTATGAAATTAACATGATTTTAGTTAGCAACTTCAGAAAACCAAATATTGGAAAAAGATAAATCCTTTCAACCCAATTTAGGTTTGTTCATACCAATACCGGATGGTACATACAAAACTTGTGCTCATACCTACCAGATGTGTAGAAGCTAACCTGTAGTAAACCACTGACGAACTTGTGCACGTTTGCCAATTCAGCAGCAGCTACAATCTCAGACTCTGTGGCTTTTCCGCACTTTCCATAAGCAGGCCGAATTGTTTTGTTGAAGAGAGCGAGCAGGTTCCTGGCACAAGACCCATTTGTTGCCTCAGCCACCTCACCGACCCCAATGTTCTTTTTCGTTGTAAGATCCTGAATAAAACAGAAAGTAGGTCAAAAATTAACTTGACAATTAAAGGAGCTTGTAATTCTGCGTTCCGGAAGAAGATTCAAGTTGAAAGGAACAGAGTTCTTAGGGAGTATCCTTCTTTTTAGGGTCGGTGCAGGTATTCTTGGCCTTGACGTGGGAAGGGCGTGAAAAAATCCTTTTTTTTCGGTAGTAGGTTGATCATAGAATCTTCTCTTCTTGCCCCCTTTCCTTCGATCAATTATATATATATACTAATATAATAATTAGGAAAAGCTCCTCACCCAAATATATTTTTACAGATACGGACTGAGTTCCCCTCGCACTCTCAAAAGTGCAGGGCCTTATTTTCTTTGAAAAAACTTATCCCTAGGCACAACTTAATAGAGTCAGTCAGTCTTATGCGTCGTGGCATAAAAGAGAAAAGAAAATCTACTTCTAGATAGAGCTCAACTCCTTCTTGAAAACTTGCTCCTCGCTCTCCTTTGCTTTGCCAGCGAGTAACGTAGGCACGAGCGAGTAACTACTAATGAGCTCGTAACTACTAACGAGCTCTACACTACTAATGTTACGAGCCAAAAGAGCAGAAAGAAGAGCCTTCAAGAGCAAAAAGAGCTTACTTTAGCTTAGAAGTAGGCATATGGGAAGTGACACAAAGATGACTTCGAGGTAAGCTTACTTGATTCTCGTTGCGTAAAGGATTGCTATCCAGCCTCCGGAACATAGTGCATAGGCTTTACAAAGTGACTTCTCGATGCCGGATTGGAGCCTCCCAATTCTCTGTCTTGCAGATCGATTCTTTGAATTTCCTAGGTCAAGTAGTTGTTGTTGACAAGGCGCCAGAGGAACCAAACATCGGAAACAGGTTGAGAAAACTCTTCCGAAAGGGCGGAACGTAGGTGGTAAGCTGAGAGGGCTTGCTCAGTAGGTATACACGAGATATTTATTCACGACGTCAAGCAAAGCAAGTAAGCTAGCATGTCAAGGTTTATGTATTCGAGGCTTGTGAGGACGGATAGGTTGAGGTATAGGTAGGGTTTGCTCGATCAGTCTAAGAGTAGCCTGGATAGGTCTTTTGATTTAGTATAGAAGCATGGGTGGGATAGTAGGAATCGCTATATCAGTCAAGGTAGGAAAGGGGGGGAGAAGCGGACAGCCTGTGTATTCTCGCCGAGAAAGAAAGAATAGGCTGATGGTTAGGTGTTGTATGCATTTGTGATATAGTTGACAAAGCAAAGAATGCGTAAGAGAAATGGGTGCATTCAAGGAATAGTAAGAAAGAAGGCTAGGTTTTGTAGTCCAGGAATATGCGTAAATAGGTTTTTTAGCTAGCTTAGGCATTTGGTTTTTGAAACAAGTCTAGAAAGAAGGGTATATAGGAAAGCAGATATAGAAGCACCGAGTAGATTGAGAGAAAGTAATAGTTGCATGGCACGGGATAGAAAAAGTCATTTCTAAATTCATGATATTTTATGACCGCTTTTTTTTCATAAAAATATTGATTGTTCGGACTCATCCATTGAGCTACGCCCTACTTGCCAAAGAAGAGGAATTGGTCGTAACCAGAAGTAAGTTTATTGGCTCGTTCATTCACTCGACTCTTTTGTTCCAAATAGCAAAGTAGAGAGAGACGGAGAGAACGAGAGTCGATCTGAAGGAGAGAAACGGAGAGAAAAGAGATGCGCTGTATAAAACCAATGAAATTTTGAGTAAACAAGAAAAAGTAGTGTAATATCGAAGGTAAGTATAAAATAAAATATGGGATGCTCAAGGGAGGATGTCCAGCCAGCTATTCCTTTTGCTTTGTCTTGTCCTTACTTCAAGAGAGAAGATGTAGTTGCACAAGTAGGGGGCTACTTTTGACACTTTTCAAATGATCTGTCCCAAGGGAAACAGTGAAGTATGCCAAAAAACACGGGTTTTCTAGTTTTTGGAAGAAGAAATCCACTCTTCCTTAGGAAAAAGTCAAGTATGCCTTCCGGTGTTTTATAAAAGTAATTCTAAGAAGCTTAGGTAGGGCATTCAGAGTTAGTGGGGCAGGTCACCTATCATCGGGAAAGGATGTTATATTAGTGGTCGTTGACCGTTTGACCAAGTACGCACACTTCCTCCCCTTGTCCCACCCAGCGAGTAACGTAGGCACGAGCGAGTAACTACGGCATGTGTAGAGCTCGTTAGTAGTGTAGAGCTCATTAGTAGTGTAGAGCTCGTTAGTAGTTACTCGCTGGGGAGATTTCTAGTTTTTAGAGAGAGAGGTCGGGAGAATGAGCGCTTAATTCTTGAACTGGGCTCGATTTGATAATATAATAAGGGACTCCGAGAGAAACTAACCAACCAAGTATCTCTTTCATTTCTTTCTACTCTTCCCTTGTCAGAGAAAACTGATAGAACGGAGCAACTAACGGAAAGCATCACAGAGAATATAAATACCGTCCCCTCGGTTTTGATTTATTCAAACAAATTAAATGCAACGGGCAGACTCACTCATATTTTTCACCCAGATCAAGGTAGTTGCAAGCGTACAAATAACCGATGAGTATAGTTAGGGTGTCGGTCCACTGGGAGCGAGCCTCAATTATCGATTCTACACTATTCAATTATCGTTGCAAACAAGTTTGGAGTGTTTTCGTTCCGTCTTCAAAACTCAGATTGAAGTGATTTAGTTGATAAAGGAAGAATCCTAGGGTTTCGGTATAACTACTATACTTAATAACTAGTTGATGCAAATTGACTTGAGTTTCACTTTCCTTATTTTCCTCTTGAGGGTTTCGAGTCCTATCAACGGATTCGTCCGCTTTCGCGCGGTCCGTGTTCAATTTCTTCTAGCATCCGCGCGCCTAAACCAAACCCTTTTTTATTTATGACTAGCCAAAACGTTTCTTTTCAGATTAGACTTGTTCTTTCCCAAAAGATGAAGTTTGATTTTGTTCCGGTTCTCCCTTTGACAAGTGTTGATTATAACCTAAGTTTCTATACATATAAACCCTAATTATCCTATGTTTAATCCGGGTAGCTAATTCCGAAGTTGATACCACAAGTCTAATTAAACTCATATGCAGAAATCTAAAGAAATTAATTCGAATAAGATAAATCAATGAAGTAAACAAGAGTGAAACGTTGAGTCAATTTACTTAAAAATTCATTAAGTATAGACTTGACTAACCCTAAGAAAGTGTGATTTAGTGGGACACCAAAAAGATATAAAGGACATAAAATCAAGGTCAAAACAGAAAGAGATAGATGTCACCCTCCTGAGAAAGACCTTCTCGTTGCATGCACCGCACTTCCTCGTAGTAACGTCTCCACAAGCGAACATTACTTCCTCTCTATCTTTCTATTTTCGCTCTAAAACCACTTGATTTCTAAAAGACTTTTTCTTTTTTTTGACATGCTCAGCCGCGTCAAGGTCGTAGAGGCTAGCGGGAACCACTTCCAGATCATTTTGCTCTTTCGCCTTGTCACCATTCTAATCTTAGAAACAGGACCGAGAATTTCTCATTTCATTAACGAGAAAAGCTTGAAGCTCTACAATGACGATATGGGACAGTAGTGAAAAGGGAAGAGAAATTTCTAACATTTGCAACATAATTGGAATTTACTTTACAAAAGATCTGCTCTCTATTCAAAAAACCATAATCAGAATTCACTGAGAATTCAGCTAGATTGAAAGAGAAGAGATCGCGACACGTCAGACTTCTCGTTGAGGGAAGATGCTTATGTGGATCTTAAGTTCGTTATTTCTCTTTGGTTTCTTCTCTTTTGAAGTTCACTGGTGCCTCCATTTATGACGAGTGGGTCATGCTCCTCTGTGTCCTTTGGGTCTCATTAAACCTTACGAGCGGGTCCCTCTTCTTCAGCCTATCTGTTGTCTGCTCGACGTCTTCCATTTCCCTTACTTCGCACTGGGTCCCCTTGCTCAGTGTCTCAAAGTCAAGTTCTTCCGTCTCTCGCGTCGTTATATTTCCAACCCACATGGGTCCCGTCCTGCAGAGACACTTTTTCTTCTCCCTTCTCCTTATTTTCTTCTTCTTTTGTCCTTCGTTCTTTCTTATTTATGAAATTTATGATCGCAACACGCCTCTCTCCCTTTCCCCGACTACCATGGCTGCTCCGAAGATGGCTTCCTCCAGCGACTACACTTTCGCCAGTTCCTCTGACTAATGCTCTAAGCAAAGGCGCCTCCAGCCACTACATGAGCTTTATGATTTTGCTTCTTGTGTATTGAAAAAAGTCCGTCCTTCCAAATTCTCTTGGGCCCAGATATATACAGAGAACGAGCTAGAGCAGCGAGCGAACAGACGAGATATTCATATGTCCTGATCCCTTTCTTCAGATTGTACTAAAAGGTGACAACTGAAAAGCCCACGACATTCATGTTAGATAGAACTTCAATGTGAGTTATTTTGGTTTTTGATTCGAAATTCATGTTATTTTTCAACTTCATGCTGCTGGATCAGTTAGACCTTGTTTTTTATTAACTGTACAATTGTCCTAATTCACTTTAATGCGGGATACCACTCCTAATTTGACTTTATCCTTTTTTCATACCAACCAATCCTTTCTTTCATAGAGTTTTAACCTGAGAATTCATGTGCTACCTACATGACCAATTCTATGCAGTCTTAAAGAAATCAACATGATTGGTACTTATCTTAGGTGCATTATAAAATAAATACAAACAAAATAGAACAAAAAAGAGAGTGCTAAAATATATGACTGAAGACTAATGTGAATTCTGGTTAACTTAGAAGTTTGGTGTGTGGCATGTTGGCCGGACCATCTTGAATATATAGAATTTGTGTTCATTTATGGTCCTTTCTTTTCTCAGTTGATCAATACTGCCGGATACATCGGATGCCTGAAAAATATGGGCATTTTGGTCCCAGTGGCGGAGCTAAAGAAAGGTAAGCAAAAGGGGGTTGAATTGCCAAATTGTATTGTATTGTTTTTCGCTGCGCGCGCGCCTTTCTCTCTTTCTTTTCTTCAACTAGAAATGGTAGTTTGAGTTAGGCATTTGTAGGGTCTGAAATTCCTAAAAATCTTGGTTATCAGAACTCAGATATTCTCTTTTTCTTTATGGCTATATGATGGTGCACCTCTTCTTAATTTTGTTGTTTTTGCTAAAGGCTAAAACTGAATGAAGTCAGTGTGGTGATTGTTTTTCTTTACCTTTTTACCGAAAGCTATAACAAGGATCAACAATTTGATTTTCATCAATCTTGCTTGGCTGTTGGACTGTGCTTTTTAAAGCTTAAGAAATGCACTAGTAGTGCTATAGTAGTTAACTAACTTGAAATTGTCCTTAGAATTGTGTTAATTAACATATTTATTAGTCAATATTCTCGTTTTCATTAAAAAAATATGATACTCAATTATATATTAAACAAGAACGATAAGAATTTGATAACGTTGAATAATTTACATGGACAATCCAAACATACCCTTCATGAATAGTTTACTGTCCTCTTGACTTGAATTTCCTTGTTGCTCATTTCATTATTGATTTTGTTTCACCCGAAAAAAAGAATAGTTAATTTGTTTGCTCCAGTTGAAATCGGAATACTTAATTAGTTCTTTTAATTACTGAATGTTGAATTTGAGGTCACCACTACCAATACCTATACCAATGCCACTACTATACCATAGCTTAAATGATTGACATTACTGGTGTGCTCTCAGGCTGGCACTGGCGCGGACAGGCGGCCGGCTGTACTGTTGGAACATCTTGCTAATTCAGAGACAAATACTGGAGATTTATCAGGTCTCACACCATCCATGGCACCGCTCTTCTATTCCTGTTAGTTTCCCAGTCACTTTTTTCCCTTTCGGTCACCACACATGTGTTTCTAGTTTCACTTTTTGCGTTAACAAATTCAAAAGGAAGTCAATGGTGGCAGAGCACTATTAGAGAACGGGCATCAAAGTAATTGGTGGTTGACATTCAAAGCATTTTATGGTATGATACTCTCATATGCAGCAATGGTTAGCATTAAGAAAAATTCTGACATTGGAATTGATAAGTATGCTTCCTATTTCGATTTTACTTTCTTGTTTGTGTCTTTTTTCAAAAAGAGAATGAAATAAGAGAAGTTATACCATATATAGCACTGCTACTCTAGTGAAACATAATGGCCTGAGTTATTGGTGGGGGTCTCATATATAGTCGCACCGTTTCTAGGCATAGAAAGATTATGGCTTTCTTCTTTTTTTACTGATTTACGTGTTAATTTGGAATTTTCATCTTCATTCAGAACAGTGGCTGTGGATAGTCTTTCTTCTTTACCCTGTATATTATTATTTGAGAATCTGTGTTTGTCTTGAGTTCAAACTTGAAACTTCTGAGATGTAATAAATGATCGGTGACAGGTTGAATTATGAGAAATTCTCAATTATTAAGAAAATCGTTATATTAATATTTTGATGGTTTACTTCTTTTGCTGTATTGTTGTTCAGTTCAACCAGAGCCCTAGAATCCATGTGGCTGTCTAGGTAAGCTGGACAAGAAGGATAGTTGCAGTGCTACCTTTTTGGGGACGGGGTATTATTATGTTGATATAAAGGTTCTAATCCTACTGTGTTTTAGTATTTTCATCTTCAACTTACATTTCTTTAACGATAATAGCATTTTTTCTCAAGGATCATGCCTTCTTTGGTGAGCTTATCAGTTGCAGTGGCATCTTTTCTGGACAGCCGTGGAGGAGCTATTATTCAGTTGGTACTAAGGTAGGTAATATTTCAGACTTGAGAAATGGTTTGATTTAGAGATTGGTTTGAAGCACAATACAATATGTAGTTCTTCAACTTTGACCATATATCATTTCATTATCTCATAACATACTGTAAAATACTGTATTTATCATCAGAATCTAGATTTTTGGAGGATGATGATATAATCGTGATAGACTTTCTTTGTATATTCTTTTTCTTTGTAAAGCAACTATCTTGGTATTAACAGAATAAACAGTTTGGTGCAAATGCCATTAATGGAATTACCCATTTTATGAAGATTTGTTTACTTGAATTTAGTAGTTAACTGGATTACCTGTTTCCTTTTTAGAAAGAAAACATAGCATCTAACATTTGACAGATTACATCTTTTCAATTCCAGAAAAACCAACACTGAAAATCGTCGTTGAAGACGTCAGTTGAATAACACCAGCATCCTTAAGACAGTGAAATTCCTGCAGAACGACGACACATGAACTCTAGTGGTTACTCGTACTAGTTCCATCTGAGGGTCAAACCTTCTTTGAACAAAATATGTATACTATTACTGGAATGGAATGATAATGTGTTGGTACACGAAAAGTGTCATATAGGATCTCCATACAGGCTGTATAAAAGGATCATGACTGAAGAAAACACATATTGTCTGCTTTAGCGGCCATGAAAAAACGTCGAACTAAATGACCCTTTAGCCACGTCCAAAGCTGGGTCGCATTGACAATGCTATTAAATACCCGTACAAAGTCCGCATTAACGACGGGCGGGGTGCAGATAAGTTCCAAGGCCAGCGCAAATGATATGCATCTTGCGACGGGAAATGACTATAAGATGCGACAGTGTCAATATGATAAGTACCGACGCTTAAAGATCAAAATTCCAAGTGCACTTTTTTGGAAAGGGATGAGAATGTTCGAAGCCGTCTTTTGCGACACATTCGGTTGACCCACGGCTACATAGAGTTCCCATTCCGACGCTCAAGATCTCCCGTTCATCATATTCCCTTTACCGATGGATACGTATAAGATCCGGTTCGTATGCTAATGAAACGTCGTACTGTTGAGTCCCGATCCCGATCCCGAGGTCGCAAGTCAAGTTTTTTAGACCCAGAAAATTTTATTTACCAACGCAACCCTCAGGAAATAAAATCCACCACCCGACGCAGATCAGATAACGTCCTTTTTCCTGACGCTCATGGAAAGGCCTTACATATGGTGCCCATTACGGACTTCTCGTAGATGACGTAGATAAGGACTGCTTCTACAACGCTGAAACTCTGTTGGATGTGCCTTTACGTACGTCAAAAAAATGTTGTAAAGGTCACTAATTCGGCTCAACATTAAAGGAGAATGGTGTTCCCTATGAAAGGTCACTTATCTATGGACAGTGAAAATAGCTCCCCAACGTTCAGTTTCTGAATTAGCAACACCCGAAAATGGACCTCATTAAAATTGTAAATAAGGACGCCCTTTTCTTTTTCAAATAAAACGTCCCGTCGGCTAGGAAAAATATCCAGTGAAATTGCAGCTTGCTACATGCGTGCCCACATCATAGCTGAATGAAAAATATGAATTCCATAACAAAAAAGACAACACAAATAAATAATTGACTCTTTTAAGGTGAAATAAATTAGAAGAAATTCTAGAACTAAAGCAGCAGCACTATGCACGAGGGATACTTTACTTCGTTCATGTTTTTCTCTCTTTTCTCTTATTGTAAGATTGAAAACAAGGAAGAATTCAGTCAAAATGGAACATCAAAATAAAAGGATTTAATGTGGTTGAAACTAACAATGCTGAAACTTGAAGCAAATATGGATTTTCTTGTTAAATAAAGACAAATCAGCTACACATCAAAACTAGACTATTCCATAATGATGAAATCCACATTAAGAATCCACTAACAAAAAAACAGAAAGATGATATGTCATTTGCTAACTGCCAAATGTTATCTGGGTAAAGAAGACTGTCTTAAAAAACCCTGAATTTTATGCATTAATTGTGAATGACTGAGCACCTTCAGTAAAGGAATGGTATTTGCATCTTACTGAATGTACTTGTTCTAATGGTCCAATACAATACCAAATGTTCTGGTGCATGACCTCCATTGTTCAATTATATTGCTCACCTTGCGAAGAACCAAATAGACGATCATCATAATAGTCGTACCACTAATTCCCGAGCCAGCCTACGGCACATACCGCATCGGCCAGTGTTTGATTTGATAATGAAGCTCTCAATTCATCTTTGATTTCTTCCATAAGCGAGTTGTAGAGATCTTTTATTTCTAATGTCTCTTCTGGTTCTTTTAGACTTCTTCTCTTTTTATCAACTAATAAATGGGTTCTTCTAGCCAGACTTTCATGGAACAGAAAGTTTGACATTATTTGATACGCTGACAATGATCTTATTTTTGAGGTTTATACCGATTGGCATAAAACAATGGTCGATGTCTTTATCCTTTCCTTCTTCTTTCTTGAGAACAGAGAAAAAGCTTAAACCCATCCAATTTCTATGTCTTGACATGGGTTGAGATTGGGAAAGGATTAGCTTACTTTTGACTATCCATGCCTTGGCAATTAACCTATTTATTAGAATATGGGCGAGATCAAACAACGAAGTTGGTCACGTCTCACTTCTCTAGTCAGATCGCTTGCTTGGCGTAGGTTGCAGGACTCTGTTCATTAGCTTATTTGGTGTGTCCGCTCTGGCTGGGAAAGGAAATGGCCCTCTTCCGGGTAGGCGTAGGATCGTATCCAACGTTTCAGGATGTCTCTGCTTGAGTGCTTTAGCAGAATGGACTACTTTGACCGAGCGAAGAATATGCTTGATTCTGTCGAGATAGTGAGGATTGAGGATAAGGAGCGAGCTAACATATAGAGTAAGCATATAAAAAGAAAGCAATCGTTATTTCCGGCAATGCTTTGGATCTCTACTCAAGACCTACTGAAACTGAAACTCTTGATCGATCAGACTGTCAAGTTCGGTACTCGTGATCGAGCGGTGCAATTGCCTCAGTCTTTCCTAGAAAATTGTAACTAAAGGAAAGGACTGGCTTCATTCAAGTTGAGACGAGTTCCATAACTACCTATCGGTATGAGATAACGAATGAAACTATAAAAAAGGATTTCCAGCGAGTAACTACTAATGAGCTCGTAACTACTAACGTGTAGAGCAGAAAGAAGAGCCAAAAAGAGCTCGCTAGAGCAAAAAGAGCGACTTTTTACTTCTCTAATAAGACGATTCTGAACTCTACAAAGGGGCCTTGAGGATACATATAATTGATTTTGGGATATAATATATTTTGGGTTTCAGTGGCCTTCATTGATTGAGCATTTGGCTAAGAGGTCGGGCCCCACTCCTAGGCTAAGGATCACTGGTATAGAGGTGCCCAAACCTGGGTTTCGGCCGACAGGTGGAGGAGACAGGCCGACGGTTAAGAGAATATTCAAATAGTTTTGGTGTACCATTTGACTACCAAGGCATAGCTAAAAAAAGGGAAACAATTCGTGTTGAAGATCTTCAAATAAGGCAGGATGAGGTGGTCATAGCAAATTGTTTGTACCGCTTTCGCAATCTTGTTGATGAGACTTTGACAATGGATAGCCCTAGGGGTTTGAAAAACCTTCAGGCGAATTAACCCACGTGTGTTCATTCATGCAATTGTTAACGGGTCTTATGGTGCTCCCTTCTTCGTGACTCGATTCCGGGAGGCCTTGTTTCACTACTCATCTTTGTTTGACATGCTTGATACAACAGTACCGAGGAACAATGAACAGAGGGGGTTGATAGAGAGGGGCATTTTTGGAAGAGATTTGATAAATGTGATTGCTCCTTTCTGCTTTTCATTCCTGCCGGAGAGAGAGGTGCTGGTCCGATGCTTCCATCGCTACTTGTTCTAAGCAATATGCCTCCCTAAATGAATGCTCATCGGCCTAGAATAGAATCGAGAAGAGCACTCATCTTTGTTCGAATTGTTCAGTCTTGTTTTGGTTTTTTTCTTCACCATTTGCAACTAGAAATTGCGTAAAGAGGAATCTAAATAAAAGAGAGAGACTTCTCCACCCGCCCTTCTCTCTCCTACCTTCGTAAAAAGCAAAAATGGTTACTTCTGGTCCACACATTTCTTAGAAAAAGCTTTGATCCTTCTTCTTGTCTTGGCAATTCCACCTAATTCTCTGAATAGATAACCTTTGAGCATTCTGGGTACCCACACACATGGGATTGTCTGTCTCTACGCCCGGGAAGAACCAACAGAAAGGAATTTGTTTTGCTTCGCACCATGATTTCTAAAAAGTCCCCCGGTGACTTGAGGATGTCAAAGCTCTGTCTCTTCATTCGGTAACCAATCCGTCTAGTCTAGTCTTTGAAGTCGTCCATCGTAGGTAAGGTAAAGCTAGAGCTTGTTGAGAAAGTAGCTTGATGGGCACCCTTTCACTATGGGTTTTAGGGAAGTTGAAAGCGATAGCAAAGACCGTAGGGAATAGGATCTCTTTCAACGTACGTCTACGGGTGCTAATTCGGATGCTTTTGAAACAGCCGCGTCTTCTGCTCGTTCATTCATTCTCTTCGATCATTGCAGATATCGAACTCCTTGGCGGCCTCGGCTGGTAAGGGCCCGCTGGTTATTTTACAGATCTAGTGCGAGCGAGTGCAAGAGCTTAAAAGCCGGTGAGCTCTTTCTTTAGGGACTTCTTCTATAAGAGAGTTTTTTGAGAGGTTCAAAAACAACCCAACCACTTTCAAAAGCTGTAAGGAATGCTACGGTATGTATAAGTGAATTTTCTTCCATGTGAACTTCAGAGAGATTCGTTAGATTACCAACAGAGAAATTAATTGGACCTTAACACCTATTTCCAAAAAAGTTCAACAAAACGTTGCGTTTAAGTCTTCCGATGGTACTAGGAATTCTTCCACTCAACAGGCAACGATCCATAATAAACTCAGTTAAGCCGATCAAATTTCCAATTTCTACAGGGATAGGCCGGTTATTCTTTCCGACAACAAATTTTCTCTTTTATTTTTCTTTTTTATTTCATACATAATAGAATAAAGTTCGTTTAAGAAGTTCATATTCCTATATAGATAGATCTGATAGAGAGAGGTGGTAAGTAAGCTTTCTTTGGTGGGTCGTCCTCCTTCATTATAACTCGCCTATTTTTTCACTTCCTTAGCGCTTCCTCTTTCTTTTTCTTTCTCAGCTATCTATCTTTCCCACCAATATCGAAAGGATCAACCCGCGCGAAGCTATGGTTTGGGACAAGTGTGAATTCAGTTTTGACTCTGGAACGGAAATGGGCGTCTACATTCTTCCATAGTAAACCCGGGCTGTTAAAATGCTAGAAATGACAAAATATTCACACCTCGTCTTTGCCTTACTTTTCCTTGCAACGTAGCTTCTCCTCAACCTACTATCGGTTCATGCCGCTCGCTTACTTATGCTTCCGCTCTATCCAAGTAACCAAGCCTTACTTTATTAGAATCGAATCGAGTATCCGGTAAATCATTCCATCAAGCCAGTAAGCTAACCCCAAGCAGCAATCCTTTCAGCCAGTAGTGACAAGCCTTTTGTTCCCTATCTCTCTTCCTTGTATGAGTCAGCCAATCCCCATCTGAGAGCCCTGAAACTTCACACTCTGATTTCTTTTCTCTGAGCAGGCAATCCTGTGTGTGACCAAGGGACCTTCGCCCACAGCCGAGGAGTACACATCGATGAGCTTAAGGAAGCGTTTTTTACTACTACACTTTTTTTATGCAACGACGTTGGAGGAGCGCCCGTTCGATTCCAATTGCTTTGGGTCTATGTTTAAGAAGCGTTCGATCTTTGTCACGGCCTGATTGCTTTTTTTCCTAGCAGCTGCTTTCTTTTTCTTTATATACGAGAATTTCTGATTCAGGAAGACCTGTGAATCTACTACTTTTTTAACATAATGATAATAGTAGGTCCGGTTGAAGGAACAATGCAAATTTGAAACTTTAGGACTCAAAAAGCCCATAGCATGGGAAACTCTTGCACTAGTTCTTTTATCGCATACGTAGGTTAATTTCTAATGTCTGATTTCCTTCTGCGGCATTATGGACTAATGGTATTTTTATCAGGACATATGTCTATAAAGGATATATAAATAGAACATGAAAGAAAGGCAAGGAAAACGTAGCTGCTGATGCATTTTTTTATGCGGTATGACATTTCGTACTTAGCCTCTGCTTTGGCTGCATAATCTTAGGGCTCCAGCCCAGGTACTGGTCGTTTCGGTCCTAATACTCTTTGGGGCCTTGAAGCCTTTTCCGCGGGTAGCTTACCACAGCGAGCGGGTACTGGGGGGTTACTTGGTTTGTGTATCTTCCTGTTTTGACTCGTGGAGTTTCTTTCTACATATCCGCCAGTTTCCGGATTACCCCGTCGGTATTAAGTGCCCTGTTTTAAAATTCCCACTCCTTTAGCCCATACCCCATAGGGATGCACTTTCAAGATCCTCACTTCGAACCATGGCCTAAGCATAGCTGATAGCGCCCCGCAATCCTAGTAATACGGGTAGTCACCGCAACGATATGAGACTGGAACTTGTGGTATCCACGTCGCTTTCCAAATTACTTCTTCATTAGTGAAGGTGTAAATCCATTGTGCTTTGCCAGATACCCTACCAGCGGTGGGCAACCCGGCTCGAGGTCACCTCATTAATCGCCCTGCAAAAGGAAGGATCCACGGGAGCTTCGTCGTAAGAAGGAAGCAGCTGCTCGTTGGAACTCCAGCTATGAAATGAGAAAGAGATCAGCCTACGAAAGAGATGCACGCGATGATGTTCGTCCATTTCCAAACAACTGGATTCTGGAGCACATACCAATAGATAGAGGACTTGCCCTTAGTTTTTATCAATTCACATCCATTCGTAAGAACAATGCCTAAGAAGAGTCAGGGATTGGCTCTTTCAAGAAATGAGTTGGATGGATGTGGTGTGTGGGGAGAGGAAGTTTTTCAGATGGCTTGGAGTGCAGAGCAGAAGAGCCAGCACCAATGCAAAAACTACCTTGTATCCCTGAGGTGATAGGTGAAGGAGAAAAGGATAGGGAGGTAAGGGAGACAGAGAGATAAGTATATAAGGTTTGCTCCAGAGGATTTATAGAAGTATATATAAGATCTGTTTGAAGGTAACCCCTTGCCATACCGCGACGGAGGTAAGATCGTAGTCTGGAATATGAAAAAGAAAGCTCTCTACATGGGTGGGATACGTACACATGTTTTGCTTTTCGAACCATATCCATTTGATCTGCTAGGTACTTCGAGGAGTGAGTTCGTGGGCGAAGAAGAATTGGGTTTCGCTAGAATGAAAGGGCCTTTTGTGGCAGCACTCCCTCTTAGGCTAAGCCAGTACCAAGCCGAAAACGTTCCAAGCGAATCAAAAGGAGAAGAGAAAGGTAGACTCCGGGGCTAGCCATGGGCGAGAGGGCGAAGCCGACCGTAAACTCATCCTTCAAAGCCGAGATTCCATATTTCTGGAAAGAAAGAAGGAGATCTTTGGCCTATCTTCCTTTCAAAGACCCCCAACTATATACGAAAAAAAAGCTTCGCTGTCAACTGAATACCCAGATGTGGTGGAATTGATAGTGGCTGAAAAAGAGCTAGAGGAGGGCTCCGACTTGACGGATCATTTCGTTCGGTAAGAGTTTTTCTATTCTTTTAGTTGTTCAGCCGCCCGTCTTCCTAAGGGTAAGGAGTAAGCCAAGCACCTGGATCTTCCCCGAGGTCGAGTTATTAGAGCTCATTTCACGTAGAATCTGCTGATGGGTACAGGCGAGTTTTAGGCGTCCCAAGGTATGGTTCAGCGTATCCAAGACTAGGTTGGTGATTGTAGCGGCCTCCTTGCCACTTGGTATTCCAAAGAGCATATCGTCAGCATATCGCTCGTAATAGAATGCCTTGGTTCCGTTCCTCACCATTATCCTCTCGAGCTCCAAATCCAAGTGGTGGAGGAAACAGTTCATTAAGATTGGCGACAGCGGACTGCCTTGTGGTATCCCCCTCACGGTGTTGGTGTAGCTATTTCCTCGTTTGTAAACAATGGGAGTCTTGAGGAAGACAGAGACGAGGTCCACTATAGCACCCCTCCCTCTGCTTTCCTATTCCTTTCGCTAGTGAGCGGACCATCCCATCAGGGATGAGCTATCAGATTAGGTACCTGCAGAAAAGAGCTCCACTACTAGATATTCTTTCTTCTTACTCTAAAAAAGTGAGAAAATGGATTCTAAGTAAAAATAAGGTGTAATGTCTCCAGCATTACAACCCCATACTTACTATGGAATACAATGAGTAGCCGTAATGGATAAGTATTATTTACTTATTGAGGTGCTTGCTTTCTTTGATCCTAAATAATCTCCGTAGCGCTAATTAAGAGATTTGATAAGTATACCTTTCTTATGACTGTTGTCACTTCCAAAGTCAGATTTTTATTTTCCTCCGCGCCGACCTATGACCCAGCCACTCTTAATAAGCCTGGTATCAAAGATAAAGCACTTGACTTAGCAGGAAGAACCTAGGCCGACTGACAAAACTCTTAGCGCAAGGATGGATTGTTTCTAATGAGGTGGATAATCCGCTGGGCATTGAGACAGATTCCAATTTCTCTATCTATTCACCTAGGTGGATTCTTTCTTTCTATAGTGCAAGTAGGGCGGCCCAGCAAGCGTAACGTTAGTGTAGCGAGCGAAAAAAGCGAGACGGATGTTCTTCCTATTCCTTTTCCTTTGGATAGTGAGCCGAGCCTCTACACTAAAGTTCTGCTTTCGTAACTCTACACTAAAGTTCTGCTACGGGTTGGAACGTATGTTTTTGCTTTTTTCTACACTATTGATTGTTAAGCTCGCCCGGGTAACTCAAGCAGCCTTCTGTGCGTAGGTGAACTATTGAGGGGAGAATTTTTGTCCCACCTTTTTTTTATTTAATAGTTCCGGCAGATCTTTCTTGTCCTGCAACCAATGATGATGAATGTCCCGCGGATTAACACAAAGAACCTCAAAGGCGAATCTGAGATGAGAAGTGCGCCGCAAGCGTTCGAGCAGATCAAAGAATGGTTATGAGCTTTGTCCTATCTCAAAATAGAGTCCCCTTTCTTTGACTGTACTTGTCTGTTAGAAAAGCGGGGCTGTATGTTAGCAAAGATGGATGACGAGGAAATCTATGGGGCTGTTTACTATTTGAGTAAAAGTATGTTTTCTTATGAGGAGAATTATTCTGCGATTGAGAAGACTGATTGCGCAATGTATGTTAAGAAGTGTCACAAGTGCCAACCTGCAACATCTACCACCTGTAGAGCAACCTTGGTCCTTCTCTACATGGGTGCATAATTGGTAAGGTGACGACTCCTTCAAATGGGCATGAGGTAGCGATTTACTATTTCACTAAATGGCTAGAGACAACCACTTAATTTCATTATAACTGTTAGGAGAAGAGCGAGCAGCTGATCTCACTTTGGCTACGATTCGATCTCTCTCAGACTTCATAAAAGGGGACTTACTCTTCCACTGCTACATGAACAATCCACTCCTTTTCCTCTTCTGCTTCTATATTAAGTGAATAGATCCTTGTGATTCAATCAATTCGATTCTCGTTCTCACCCTCGCTCGGTGAACTCCCTTTAAAGAAAGAAGCGCATCCTCCCTTAAGAACTTCGCTTCGAAGAAGGAGTGAAATGCAAGATTACCAGCACAGCTCCTATGGTGGTGATGATGGCTAACGGTGAGAAAAAGGTGACAGATACGAGATGTTAGGGGCTCATGTACAAGACGGATTTGTCGAAACCGAAACTGATGCGATGCAGGAATTGGCTTTTAATGCAAGAAGGGCAATTGCTTTTCTAAGAAAGGGGGATTAGGACTTAAGGTCAAGGAATTCCGATGTGTACTTACGAAAAATCCTTCCTCCATTAGATTCCTAAACTGGAACTCTAGTCCCATTAGCTGATCTGCGACTAAGTAGCCGGGGCTGTAGTGAAAGAAATTCAGATACAGTAGATATGCGACATGAAACCGGCGTCCTAGTACATTGAACGTTTTGGTATAGCTCTTAGTAAGGGGTAGAGCAGTAGCGGTCTTCACTTTTCCTTAAAAAGAATTGACTCTGAGCGCTGTTCATGGCACGGTTAGAATAGCGTTGAATAAGTTCGCTCTTTCGACTCTGTCTTTTGTTTCTGGCTCGGGAAAGAGAAAGGAAACTGAATAGGTTTTTCTCGGGTATAAAGGAAGAGCTGCTAGTAACAAGTGAGGGAAGGAACCTCTAAGAGCTGATTCAAGTGCTTGCGCTAGATCATCATTCACTCGCATCGCTGCCAAATCAAAGCAAAGTAGCCTCTCTATTCTTCTCAGCTGTTAAAGCGTATATTCCTTATCCTCCATTCAAACTCTAATCTAAACAATCGATATTGCGTAGTCTGGCAGTAGCCTTTTTTTCAAGCAGGGCGGAATCGAACTTAGTGATCCTGGGGAGGGGAAAGAAGAACCATGATCGGGATCATCGCCTACTTCTCATGGGCTAGCAGCACACTTAGCTATTTTTAGATATAAAACCTTGTAGAGGAAGGAGACCAGTCCAGTCTACGGAAACCTTTTTTATCATTTCTAATATGGAATTATGGTTAAAAGCTCAATCATCATTTAGGCTTTTATGAAAGGGGCCCACCCAAAGGGAGAAGGTAGCTTTAAGGTAAGGTCCCATTCCCCGTCTTGAAAGCGGCTGGCTTAAAGACTCAAAAAAGAACTATAGAGCAAGGAAATGAAAATCGATATCTACCACATCTAGATGCTGCAAAAAGAGTGACTTAGTGCGTGCAAGTCTTAGGTAGCACCTAATCCCATTACTTATTTAGCATAAATATAAGGGCAGGCAAGGTCGCTAAAAATTACTTATAGTCAGATGGAGGCTCTGTGCACAGTTCTTTAGCTCTTCGTTCTTGCTACACTTTAAAGGGGGTCTGGCTTTCAGCTAATTGCTTAGAAGTAAACTTACCCTTGCTTAATAAGATGGATGTTTTGGTTTTGGGTTATGATTTTGCCATTACCATATCGGATGTGTATCAGGGTGGCTTACCTGGTTGGCATTAGTTAATTCGATATAGATTCTATTCCTGTAGATCTATGGAGGCGATACAGAGATCCTGAGACTTACTCGTTGTTACCTACATATCGGGTAGTGCTGATGTTTTTTAACATTTAATAAGAAGGTTCGCTCTGCGGTCCGCCGGTACACCTACATTTGAAGATTCATTGCCAGCTTGTGCCACATAAACACAAGAAAAATCCCTGAGATGGGCTTCTTTTTCACTTCGTAATCTGTATTGTTAAGTTGACAAACAAAGGAGGCTTCCACAGCAGTCTTCTTCTCCAGGGAAGTTCCTCGTCATATTTTCGCTTGTTCTTTCTTCCACTCACTATTTTTTTGACACAGATATGGGGTAGATGAGAAGGAGTTCTATTATAGTAAGCACTTGCACTGATGATAAATTAGGATAGTAGCATGAGGGATACGTATGTTAGGAAGCGTGGGTGGCGTGTCCTTTGGGAGGGTGATCATATAACTTGCACCACGACATAGTTCATGTAAAAAGGATGTTGACGGTAGACCTAGTAAGTCGGGAGCATCAGAGACTACAAAGAACAAAACATATATGATGAAAAGAAAAAGAAAGACCAATTCTACACTATATATAAGTAGTAGCACATAAAAAAGAAACTTTAACTAGCCTGGCTCTTCTTTTTGCTCTTTTGGCTCGTAACATGCCTACGTTACTCGCTCTACACATTAGTAGTGTAGAGCTCATTAGTAGTTACTCGCTCTACACATTAGTAGTGTAGAGCTCATTAGTAGTGTAGAGCTCGTGCCTACGTTACGAGCTCATTAGTAGTTACTCGCTCTAAAGTAGTTACTCGCTGGGTGGTACGTATTAAAAATCGGTTTATACCTTTCTCCGACCTGACCCTACGATCGTACCGGGTACCTATGAGCTCTGTCTTGTCTCTCCTTTGCCTGGCACGGCACCATTAGGAGGTAAACTTGCTTCATTTTGAGATAAATCAATCGAGTAGTAGATAAGTTTTTTTTATATTGATGGATGGGCATTTTGACTTTGTTTGAACCATTTACCAAGGCACTTCGGAAAATACTATACTAGAGTAGAGGGATCGTTCTTTTCACATTGGGTATAGGTTCATATACTTACTTATAATCAAGAGTTTTCTGCAAGCATTAACTTGAAGCAAATAACTGAACTGAACGCCGAATGGAACATTTATTGGCCATAGAGAAACACGTGGGCTCAGTTGGTGAGGGCTCAAGAGGCCAAGGATGAAAGGTAGCCATGTTGACAACGTGATCGGGAAAGGCGCGAGGCTTGCGAGTATTATCCCGTGTGCGAGTAATCGTAGGATGAGTGGATTGAGTTGCTGAAATGGGGGCTTATGCTGTCGGATCAGTGGAAGTATAAGGTGCTGGAGTTAGTGGATCAGGACCAGGGGTCAAGGGCTGCTGTACTGGGTCTGCAGGTTGAGCAGGTAGGCTGGAACCTGAGGAGGTATAGCTAATAGTTTCCTAGTGGATAGTCCACAACCAGCTAATATTTCATATATGTGGAACTTTGGATCACTACTAGGAAGGAGCTTTTCTAGTGATCCAAATTTGTCTTGAGTATTTCTAGCTATGCATTATACACCATCAGTAGATCTAGCATTTCAACGCGTTGAACACATTATGCGAGATGAACACTACGGATGGCTAATCCGATACCTACACGCGTTCACAGCTTCATTCTTCTTTCTCTTCTTTTACCGGACGAGGACTTTGGATCATACAAATCACCACGAACAACACTGCTATGGTCAATTGGGGGTTTTATTCTAGTTCTAATGATGGCTATTGCTTTCCTTGGCCTTTTCAAGTTTCTATAATGTCGATCTATTTACTATTCAATATGCTTCTGTTACTCTACCTATTCTACCTACTTGACGTCTTCAAGAATTTATGGATAAGCATAGTATGAAACCTGTGATGGTATTAAAGGTATAACTAATCCTTCTACCCGCCTATCGTACACTTCAACCATTTTCTTGTATTTATATGATTAGTTATATATAAAAAGGAAAGTCTCATGTAGGTAGTGCTGAACAAGGAAATAGTTCTTTCTATGCGTCTGACCTATTTTCTCTAATGGGGAAGACACGAGTCGCTACTGTTAATAAATATGGTCTGCTTGAACCTAGTTCTAGAAATTTTACCAATAAAGTAGATGCTGCTACACTACTTCTCCGATAAGATTTATTATTATCTACAAACACTGCAGCCAGAAAAAAACACAAATTAGGGTGGAAACATTCAGAAGAAAGTATAAAGAAAATGCGAGAGAATTATTCTGAAGAACGTCGAAAAGGAAACAAACATACAAACTCTATCACAAGAAAACTCGAGAGCTAATCAGCTCAACGTTGAAAACCAGAATCACGAATGAAACGTGCCGTACATACACGACCTGTAACTAAACCAAATCTAGATGGTAGTAATTCGATCAGTTTTGGTTGTATGAAGGAAGCAAGCAAGGTTATTCTATGTAGTCCTAAGACGTGCTATAGCCAGTGATGGAGTAATGAAACGTAAATACCTAGTAACGTAACCTATTTATACATAAAAGACACACTGCAAAGTTATAATATAGAAATATATATATAGTCCTATTGTGTTCCCCTTTGGTTTCTGTATAGAGAATAGGGAACATAGCAATAGAATACCTCGGCAGGGGTATTGGATAGAATATCTCTGGCAATACGAGTGAAAACGGTCAACAACGAGAGTTATCACCTTTAAAGACCGTCGGTTGTATACACGATCGCTACAGACTGGGTCACTTGTGGGTGGCTGAATGGATGTTTGGACTGGCTGGGGTTGGATCCTATGCTGTCAGAATATATCCGGTTGGTAAGGAAGTTGAGCGATGAAAACATCCTTGCCGAAAGTAATTGTTGGTCTATGAGCGCTAGGTGTATCTATATTCTCCTAATTCCTTGATTAAGGTGAGCTTGCTTCTATTATGATAGAAGAGTGAGAGTGATAGAGCGGCTTCTTGAATCAATTACTGCGAATTCTTTCATTCAATTGCAGCGGCATCTATGGAACACTTGCTTAAAAAAAGGATTCGATTCTGAATCTTAGACTGAGTCCTTTCCTTGCTTGACCTTGTCCTCGCCAGGAAGAACTTGAATCCTTCTTGCATTCGATCTAGAGAACGATTCTTCTTCGAAGCATGAACCATCCGCTCCTATTCCTAAAAAACTGGCCTTTGAAGTCTGAGCTCGCGCTGCACTGAGGCAATTTCTCTTCTTTTCTTTGTTATCTTTCCAACCTCAATACTCACAACCTTCTCATCAAGGTTCCTCCGTTGAAGACGTGATGCATAAGATGTTTGCACAATTTGATGCAAAATTTAACGAGAGAGATGCCAAGTTAGAAGCAAGATTTCATGATAGAGATTCTAGATTTGAGTAAAGGTGCAATGAGAGAGATTCTAGGCTTGAGTCTAAGATTATGGAGGGACAGAGAGCTAATTCGCTACTTCACTTCCCACAATTGAATAGGTCCCGGTTTCACTTTTCAGCTATGGGTATGAAAGAAGAGTAGTTGCTATTGGAAAAGGAAGGGATCGGTCCGACTAGGCTTATTTAAGAAGAGTCCTTCCTGCAGAAAGAAGCAACATCGTGCGGTCTTACTCTTGATGTCTTTCCGCTTTCACTCTTCTATGGGTCTTATTGAATAGTCCTTCCTTCACTTCAATCGGGCGGCATTCCTATCCTCTCTTTATGGCCTGGCCCCCTGAACCTGGATGGAATGCTCGAACCTTACTGCTTTGTACCTAACTTATCACTTGATCTGCTGTCTTATCTTTTCAAGATGACTTTTTGGGCCTCCCTACAACAAGGATTGCCCGGTTCCCGAGACTTCCCGACTGCTCTACCAGCTCTCTACCTCTTGCTTTCACCGCTGGTTGCATTGGAAGGTGATGCGGCAGAGGCTGCCGATACCCATATCATATTGTTAGCCCGAACCTACCCTAGATAAGTCGTTTTTGGAACAAGGGGTGGAGTCATATAAGTCATGAATCCAATCTGAGGGGGGAGTAGCCAACCTGGTATTCCCTTTGATAGTCTCTGTCCATAGTTCCTTTTAAGAAAGGAGTGCCGGAGGTATTGAACCCGTCTACTACCCACGGGTGAGAAAGCTGGTTAGTACGGGGTGGTTTTTAAGTCTGGATTTACTTTTCTTTAGGGTCGGTCGAGATATTACATTGGACCTTTACTTTTCACTAAGATCATAAGGAAGAAAAGATCATCGCTGCCGTGCAAGGCCATTAAGACTTTTTTTATTCTTTCTAGAGCAGCGGCTCTAAAACTCATATTTCGTACGTAGTGGGGCCGCCAGCGATCAGGTTCGTTCGCAGTTCCATGCGAAGCCCTGCCATACACATCTGTACAAGCTTTGCTGAAGGGATTGCTTCTTCCCTTTCTATCGAATTGGAAGTTCTCAGCTAGTCCGTCGCGGGAACACCGGGCTTAACCCATTGCTGAAGGTAACACTTCGGTTAGACATTTGCCTACGACCCTATCTTTCTTCTTTCTATCCTTCATTTCCTAAGAATCTAGGTTACCTGCTTGCTTTCCCAGCAAGAAAACGGATGCGCGTGCTAACGCGCAACGGCTTTCGCGCTAGCGCTAGTGTGCTCAATCCGTTGCTTGTTGGTACTCACTCATTGCCAGCCCTAGTCAGTCATTCCATTAGACTTTTCCTCATATAGCCAGTTCAGTTTACATCAACACACCTGCTTGCCCATAACTTTTGAAAGAAGCCATCTCTGCTTATGTGGTACCAATTCTTCACTTCCAACTTCTCCTATTCCAAGAAATCGAGTCATATCTGCTATCCCAGGTACCTATATCTAGTATAAATTTCCGACTACTTTCGTTCCCTAGTGTACCCCCTCCCTAAGCAAAGACTATGGCAAGTAAGGGCCCAGTTTCCTTTCCTCAAATCCATGGATGGCGTAATTCTTCTCTATTCAAATCCATCAACTTATAGATACTTTGGTTAGAATTATTACTTAACCTGACCTCCTTGCTCTAGTGCTCTTACCTATCGTACAACTGCTCCTCATAGATATTCCGTACAATAAGCCCCAACTTACCTAACTTCCTTTCTTTCTTCACTTCTGCATTAGATAAGAGTTTTGTGAGAAGAAAGTAGAGTTATCCTTTGATACCTATCCGTAGAAGAGTTAGATTCAGGGGTAGCTTTCCCATAACAATAGAAAGAATCAAAGCAAATATACACTATCACTATATAGTAAACATCAGCCTACCTATGAAAAGTGAGATGATAGCTTAGTGCCAATAATAGATTAGAAACGAGTACCTCTCGACCAAGCCCAGGTAATTCATGCCCTATCCTTAGAACTACTTGACTTAGTGACGTTATACTTTCCCAACTGTTAATACCAATCCGGCAGCAATAACTACTACTAATGCATATTCATATCCCGAAGTCATCATATCTAGTAGACTTAGCAGACTGTGACCTAGCCAGCCTATTTGTGGACAACAGACCAGTACTATCCATCAATGCAAAGACCTTATACCTATATTTCGTGGAAGAACTCCTCCTCATATGATGCTTATCGAAGCAGGGCAATAAGACCAACTGCCCTAGTAAGAAGAAAGCAAATACATATAAGCATAAACGAATACCTAGCCGAGCCCTATACTTACCTGCTTGTACGGTCAATGCCCTAGTAGACATCAACTTGTGAATAAACTCATGCCTTATCTGCTGCTTTACTCCCTACTGCTAAGTTTACTACTAATACGTTGCTTCACCTACTACTATTTCCTATTCTGCTTTGCTTAGTGCCTATCTGACCTGCAGGAGTGACCTACTGCCTTTCCCTCCTTTCCACCCTACTGACTGTAACTGTTCTAAGCCCAAGCTCTAGCCCTAAGAACTACTGGTGGAGGGAACTGACCCACTTTCTGTGAATGCCAATACGTCGATTCTTTATTCACTTCCTCGTTAGCATGCTAGATCTGAGAATTGACTTTTATGTTTCCTTAAATAGTTTGGGTGACCTACTTTGCTTAGACTTCTCTCTGGTAGCTGACACACTTTAATAATCCGTTGATGTAGGATAACCTCTCTAGCCATTTCAACCCACCGCCATAACCGTACCAGATGGGGCTCCTAAGGATGCAAAGCATAAATCTCGTCTTCTTGTTCTCTTCTTATAGGTGTACAGGGCTTTTCTGGTGACTTGGCTAACTAAGCTATTATCCTACTAGATATCTACTAGAAAGTTAGTTGATTTGCTTCTCTTTTAATTTCTTTGATTTCTATGCCTATTTTCTAACTTCATGAAAGAATTAACTACTAGTCTTTCCTACTGTACCGAATGCTAAGCTGAAAGTCCAGCTTACCTGTTTTCCTCATCCGGCAGCAATGACCTATCCCAGGCTGAAACTCCAACGTGCTTACCCATAAGCAGCAGAGACTACTAGCTAAGCAAGAACTAATCTTTCCAACTAATTAGCTGACCTAGTAAGAAGAAATACCCAACTTCCCAACTGTCAGTGCCAATCCCTGCTGTGCTATACCCAATAAATGACACCTAGTGTCCCAAGCTCCATTCCCTATTTCCTATCCCATTCCGTACAAGAACCCTGCGTAGTAAGAAATAAAGGAATATCTAATATAGTTTGGTGACCTAGTGCTAGTATTTTGCTTATTTACAAGAAAAGCCAATACTCAGAGCTTCTTTTCAAAGTCCATTTGCTCTTGCCCTACTTATTCTTTTCCTCATCAACTCATGCATGCCGTAAGTAGAGGTAGCAGCTTCCCCTCCTCCCTAGTGCCATTCCTTAGTCAGAATGCATATTTGACTTTTCCTCATAGATAGTCGAGTTACCGCCAATAAATTACGTGTCTCAAGCAATACGAAGAGGCAGAAGTCATATTCGAGTAGCAGAGTAGTTGCTTATCGAGTAGAGAAGGACTTGACCTATTGTGGCGTATTTTACCAAAGAACCAGACATTCTCATCAAACTCTATTTACTAACTAGCTAGACCTGACATCCTGTCATCGCTTTTGATGCGCTATTGAAGAACATTCCTATAAGTGGTCAAACCATCTCCCCATCTGGAGTATACCTACTTCCTCTAGTGTTGTGGTTAGGCTACCCGGATAGGATAGTCGACTGCGTTTACTTTAGTAGTTTGAGGGTTCTTTCTATTCTACTGCTACTGGTAGTGGTGCTTTAATAGCTCGATCTGGAACCAACCTATGGTACTGTCTATTGAGGTAATGTTTGGCAATCTCCTAGCACCATCGCTTCCTTGATGGGCCCATGCAGGTTATTGATAACCATCTGTACTGCATCTTCCTCTTTTCTGTTCCATTTCCTCTCTAGCTTAGTTAGCAGCTTTCCCCAAGAAAGAACTCTTGTTGCCCCATACCAGGTAGCTTTAGCCCTATTTGACTTGACCTATACATATCTAGTCTTTCCCTTAGTTAGTGACAAGAACTGACCTATCCCTACTAGTCTTTGAAACACCATAAACTCAGTCAGTAGGTTACTTAGTAGAGGTAGCTTACCCACTTGACCCATATCCAACCAATGCAAAGATGCTACACCTGATCACTTATAGAACTTCTTTGACTTCACTACCTCTATGGATGCTTTCTCCTTTTTTTGAGAAGAGATGCTAGTTCAGAACTTTCCTATTCATGGAGTAATTCACTTATGATGAAAGTACTGACTTTTCAGTTGGGTATATTACTTTCGAGAATTCATACAAACCAATAGTAGGTTCTGGCTCATAAGACTATATTGATTGCTTCCGGAACCATGAATCAACTGACGAATGCTTCTTTGCTCGTTCAAAGGTGTTCGATGTAGATAGATTGGACTTCGTTTCTGTTTACTTTCAACAAAGTAAGGACTAAGGATACGGATCTGGTACAAGTAGTTTCTATTTGTGCTCAAAAGCATAGTGGGAATTGGCTTCCAAGCGTTAAGAACGAACTTAGATCTTCTCTTTTGACTGAGCTTCCATCACTTTATCTACCCCATCAACTCATTGTCCGCTTTCGCCTGCACAGGTTTATACGCGGGTTAAAGGCGAGAAGGAATCTGGTAGGGTCGCTTCAATAAGTGAAGAGATGCCTTTTCTCACGGCATTCTTCCGACTTTTTTTTTGCTCCTTCCTTTTTTTTTCTTTGACAAGAGCTAGTGAACCAGTGTTTGACCCTTTCTGTTCTGCCTTCTGTCGCACTCGATACTGGTAACTACTGTTAAAACTAACTCTTTCCTTTTTACATACAGACAACCAAAGTGAGTGAAGCGAAAGGAGAGTTCTTCCCCAAACAAAAGCTACTGGGCTTTGACTTTAGCTACAAGATTACACTTTCTTCCTATTGCTTGTTAGTAAGGGGGTGGCCAGCTTGCCTCTAGATAGGCGGAAGGTCTAACAAAGAGTTAGATCCCTAAGTATGGTATTGTATGGAACAAGCGACTTTTACTGTTGGTGCGCCGGAGCCATCCTATGACATTAGTCTTACCGCGGATGTTAGAATAGAGAGCTACACGTTACTTATCAGAGCCTATGAAAACTACTAGTAGTATTGCTAGTGTTGTTCTTTCTATTCCGCTATACTCTTATGCTTTCCTACACTTTGCATGGGAGTACACCGCTTCACCAGACTCTTTGCTCTAGACTACTTAATAGCTATAAAAAGCTATTCCTTTTTTGTAGGAGAAGAAGGTAAGGCATGTTAGTTGAGCCGCAGGCCCCCTACAGTGAGGTCAGCCTAACCCAGATAAGTACGAGTGCTTGCTTTTCCTGTGTCCGCAGACAAGTAGGAGTTCTTTGTTAGGAACAGCTCTCCTGTCAAAGTGGAGCTTGCCTATCACGCACGCCCTTTAGCTTTTCACTAATCTAATCTAGTTTCAGTGCCGTTGTATGGTACCGCACTCAACTACTGTTATTTAAGGGAGCTGCCCACCAGGGAACCCGAGCAAAACTTGTGTTTACCCAGAAAATTACCATTATGAATTACTATATAGAGTATTGTGCTGCATAACTATTTATGTCAATATGCCAGCTAGACTACTCTTCTTCGTTCAGTTACATACCTCTTTTTCTTTTTTCCTCTGACTTTCTGTTCTTGTTGTTGCTTCTTTTCCTTACCCCAGCCTCGCCGGCACAGTCTCGCTTTGAGTTTCACTTTGGTGGTATCTATCTCATATTGAATGAAGTAGTAGATTCCACTGCTTGGGCTTGAGGCTACTTGCCTTCCTTTCCGATACGGCACAGTCTAACTTATTCCTTCCTATACTTAGAAGTATCACATCTTCTATACTATACTTGCTTTCAGTCTCGCTCCAAACAAACTCCTTTCATCCGTCTGGCCTGCCTGGCCGCTTATCCCTTTCTTTCTTCATAATCATTCAGGATATGAGCCAGCTTTATACCAAGCTTTGTATTTAACCACCCGTCTTTATTGTCTTGCCCTTTCCTTTACCCAGCCAACAGCCTTGGTACCTGTCTGCCGGTAAGTAAATCTAGTCCCAAACATCATTCTTTTTCATCTAGTCCAACTCCTCTTGCATTGCCTTCTTCAGCCATTCCCTAGCATTCCCACCCGAGAGTGCATCTTGCAACATATCTCGGCTCAACTAATCCAGCCCAATAAGATGTATGTCTCTCCCTTCGATCTCTTCTACCGAAGCAAGTAGATTCTTTCTCAGGCGAAGGAACTCTTTCGTAAAGCTCCATATAAGCTGAAACCCCCCTCCTGCTAGGGAACTCTTTCTCCAAGAAGGAAGGTAGCATCACGCCACTCAAGAAGACTATCTATTATGCATTAATGTTGTCCAAATTAATGTTGTCCAAGCAAATAAAACACACTATATATATATATGAGAAAAAAAGAGAAAAGCAATCTACACGGCTATATGAGAAAACACCTACCGGGAAAATAGACTCCTATGAAAGAGAAAAGAGGATCAACGAACAGTCGTCTGCATACATGTCTTTCAATAGTGGAAGTATCCATAGCTTTCTTACTGGTTCTTTTGAGCATTGATCTGTTGGTTATAAGCCTTGTGGAGATTCATCTCATGAAGTCAAACTCTTTGAAAGCGAATCTGCAACGTTCAAGCTATTTATTCCCACTCCCTTCTCCAAGCTAAGGCATTCAATGGATTCCACCATTCATCGACATGTTGGGTACACTCTCACGTGCTGGGCAGGTATATATATTCCTTGCCTTAAAGAGTTTTTAAAAAGAAAGAAGAGAAGGAGAAAGAAAAAAAGAGCTCTGTTCATGACAAAGAACATGGAATGGTAGAAGTGCATATTCAGTACGAAGAGCTTACCAAGGAAAGATGGAGACTCAGTGAGCATACATAGGTTGCGGTAGGAGAGCGAAGGAAGGAGTCTAATTATCACCTGGAGAGAAGAGAGTGAGTCGGAGAACTGGGTGGATGGTAAAGAAGAAAAAAGCATAACTTGCTTCATATCACTGAAGATTTCTTTCTATCTAGCATTATTGTGGTATTCCAACTCTCGCATAAGGCGCGGAGCGTACACTTTAACAACTTGGTAAGCTTGACCGCACGCGCCTTTACCTGATCTTTTGCTTTCTTCTCTTTGTTTACAGGTCCACCACAGAAGCTGATCTATTCATTACGCCCCAGGTCTATAACTCTCAATTCCATAGCTTCCCTTCTGCTTTTCATTCGACTTGTCCGTCCAACTTTTTAGGCATTATGAGTATGAAGAGCAATTCAGTAGTGGTAGCGCTCGGCCTCGGTACTAGACGTAAGTTCTTTCTTGCTTTACACGATGAGATCCTATGTATACAAATACAAGTAATGAGACAGACGAAGCGTGAGACGAAGGCAGGGTGTTGACGCTGCGCGCCTTGCTTTGCCTTCTCTTTTAATTTCTTTGATTTCTGGTCGGCACTTACTTAAATGGCTTGTTACAGACCCGGGAGGACAGACTTGTACAAAAGCACAGACAGACATCAGATTATATTCATTGTATGTTTTGAAAATCGTAATTAGGTGAAGTGAAAGGCAGGTTAGGAGAAAGCTCTACTTATAAGTGGGTTCGTCCTTCCCACCCGACAAGTAGCTCGACAAAGGAGAGTGAAACGAAGGAAAAGCCTTATTTATAGGTTATCCTATTTACTTGATTTTTTTTACTTTCTTTCATTTCAATAGTCAGTCTCTATCAGAGGAAGTTAGCGCGGGCACTTTATCCTTCTTTATTGACTTGGCAGTCTGTGGGCAGTAAAGAATGTAAGTTTTCAAGGAATCGAGTAGTAACCATTTGCAGCAAATAATCTAGATAAGACCTCTTCTTTTTTGCCGCCCCTGGAAAATTAGGCTGCCAAGGACAATAACTCCGAAAGCCTGACGTAATGTAATGGGTTCGCCCAGCAAAAGCTACATTCAATAAGACGGATTGCCACTTCCTCCATCTTAGACGTGAGTAACCCGCTTCGCGCCTCACTCCTCTTTCAGACCACTAAGAACAAGAATGTAGAGGAAGGAGTGTCGTCTAACCTATAACTAGAACTAAGGAAAAGCTCAGCAACTACATTCGCTCTTTTATATCGTGATATGGAATCACAAATCTGAGATTCCTAACTCCTTGGAAAGGAAATTACCTCTTCTCTCTTTGATTTGATACGAGATTGAAAGATAGAGTCTTTACCCTGAAGGCATTCTTAACCCGCCCGCCCCGTGAATCACGAACTCTTGGCATGAGCCCTTCCTTAAGTGCTAATCACCCTTGCTACTGCAGCAATTCATTTCTCACTTTCTACCATCCAGGCAGTGAAGACGGGAAAGGAAGATGAACTCTGAGGAAAAGGAAGTGTTAACCAAGCAAGCAATTCAAATTAACTTATTACTTACGGAGAAGATAAATCCAATTCCTTTATATCGGAAAAGTAGGTGTGTACTTTTACGCTCTAGAGGATTTACGAAACGTATCACTCTTCCGAAACAAAGCACAAATTAAGCTTCCCTTGCCTACTGCTGCTATGACCTATCTTCCCTATGTTTGCTAGTCCTAAGGTTACCTCGTTATTCTTTTGAACTGAAGAAACGCATTTTCTAAGCAAATCCATGGCCTAATGAGAAGACATTCACAGAGAAGAGAGATGATAAGCACACTATGATACTATTCTTCCAATCAATAAACATTTTTGACTACTTTTGTGAAGGTACGTCCATATACCTATCATGCCTAACCTATTATATTTCCTATGGAGGAAGCCTATCTAGCCTATCCCAATTCCTTACGTACAAGAAAGCAGGTAGTTTACGCCATTCCTTAGTCGTCCCATGTTTACTAGTCCGAATGCTAGTCCTATGTTTCCTAATACGGCAGTTGAAACTGCTACTCTTGACTATTAAACGGCGTGCTACCCCCCTACTGTACTTGGCTAACTGTTCTTTCCTAATTACACCTACTTCACTACTTGACTAAGACCAAGCTTACCAAGATGCTTACCCAAGGCAATAAGACCCAAGCAAAGCTCATTTCTAGTCCCAAGCAATCCCAATGATGAGAACCCTGCCTGCGTAGTCAGAAAGTCATGAGAACTAGAAGATAAACTCATTCTTTGACACATTTCCTCAATAGTAGATCCCTATACCCCAGTGACCTGCTGTACCTAGTTAGTAGTCCTCTCTACCCAATGCTTGTACTCATCCGGCAGCTTCTTTGTGCACTACCACTCTCTCTGGGGTCTAGCCCTGGCATTTCTTTCTAAGTCCTCCATGCAAGAAAAGAGTAGACCATCTAGTAGTAGCTGAGTTGTTTGTTAGTGTAGTCAAATGAATAAAAGTAGGAGTCTATTATAAGTTCATTCAGGTAGTGTTATCAAGTTCATATCAAATGAAAGAAAAGCGAAGTGAGAACCAACTATGACTTTGCAAATTCAGTAAAGTAGGAAAATCAAGTGAATATCAAAGCGTTGTCTTAATCAGCAAGTTACCTAATGTCTTGCTAAAGTTCAAGAATAACCTCCTCCGTCCTTCCCGGTGGTTTTCTATTTTCTTCTTGTCACATAGTGAAATATCTAGTAGAGTTTTCTGCCCTTACCTTTCATTACTTTAGTTTCGTTCTTCTTTGAATAGATTGGAATGAGGTTGCCCTTACCTTGCTTGTCCTTCCTTTGGTTTTTTGCATAGGGTTTTTCTTCTCTTTTCCTTGTACTTTTTGCTCTAACTATTAGTCTTTTCCTTGTGCTTTTTGCTCTTTTTTCATAGGAAATTCACAAATTATTTGCTAATGAACAAATGTCTTGTCTTGAGTCTTATCTTGTAGTTGTCTCTTTCTTTTCGTTGTCTCGTCAGTCAATAGTGTAGTTGTCCTTCCTTTCGTTCTACTAGTTACCTTTCTTTTGATCTTTGCTGTAGTTTTATGTTATGGTAAATAGTGGAGTTTGTGTTATCTACTATAATGAATTTGGTTTGAACTGAAATAGTTTGACCGATTTGTCTGTGCTTTTGCATTCACCTTTTCGCTCCTCTTCGCCCTTGAATGCACCATACTTCTGCTGACTCTGAAATCAGGATAAACTAACACATCTAAATAAAGACATAATTCTTAATACGGAGATTAGGTACAATGAGCAACCAAAATTCTTTGAATACGACGAACATCCCCCTGTAATGAGCTTTATCTAGATAAAAGCCTTCTATGGAACCAGAAAAAAGGGTTTCTCACTAATGGAATTCGCCATTATTCCTCTTCCTCAAAAGGAGGTACATTGGTGGTGAAATTCTGAAAAGATCTCTAAGTCACTTTCATACTGCCAATTCAAGCAGACCCCATCTCCGCCCAAACACTCGTAACCTCTTTGGAATTGAAATGGCTAGCGTAAGACCCTATAACACAAAAAGGGCGGCGCATTAGGTAGCATCCTTACAAGGCTAACCAATCTATTTATTAATATTTTCAGGATCTTTTACTCATGGAATATGAGATTCAGTTTAGTGTTTAGATATCATGCATGGTATTGTTGATCATGCGCTATCTATATAGATAGCATAATTTTTATATACTCCCGAACTACCTACAAACTCTTCCCCATGTGTATGCTTTTATTTCATCTAATTTTACTAAATTGATTGAAGTAGACGGGGGATTCAAAACGATTGTGCATCCAGTTCTATCTAGATTGAATTAAAAGAACTAACTATTTGTACGAACCTCATCGTTTGTCCCATGAGCTACTATATGCTCTAAGTAGGTTGCATTTGTTCGACCACCTATCAACATGCATAATTAGGTTCTTAAAAGGTTGGGATTGTGGATACTCTTGAAAGGCCTACTTGAAATGTTAGCCCACTCACTACATAAGCCTTGTTGGATAAAAAGCAAATCTATTCTGCATCCGGACAAATTTGTGGCAAAAGAAAAGACAGCCAAAAGAATTTCTAATCTACAAAGCGGAGACGAGTCAAATACCATCAAGAAGTGAATTTTGGACCATACCAAGCGGGGAAGCTATTTACAAGAACGATCTAAAGCGTCTAGCCTTCGAAACTTTGTCTATTCAAGTTAACCTTGATATTGGCTTTTCTTTGTTTATAGGAAAGTGAGAAGAACGATCTAATCGGGCTTGAATTCGACCCGGCCAGGGGACAAGAAGCTTAGTGGAGAGTACATCATGACAAACCTTTTCGGGATCAAACTCGACCACTCGAAATGGCTAGACCTCGGGATCATGTTCGTCATACTATTTGCCTACCGCCTCATATTTTTCCTGGTTCTCAAATTGAAATAGAATGCCTAACCTCTATTCCGCACAGTATATGCCCAGGTAACCGCAAGGAAACTCATGAACAAGCCCTCATTAAAGACCCAATTTTTATCTACATATAAGAGACACCAACCTCCACACCCCATGGCAATACAAGAAGGGCTCAGCTCTCCTCTTCCATACTTAACAATAAGGTTTCTTACTTGAAAATAATTTGGCTTGATATTTCTTTGTACTTATTTCAAGATGGGAAATATTTTGACATGGTCTTGTTGGTAGTGTTAAAATAAGTGAAGATGCAATGTGCTTTTTGAATTACTTTCATATAGGATTTATTTATTGACTTGCTTCCTTATTGTGCACACACTGGCTAATGGGAACAATTTGGACAACGAATTGGCATGCCATATATACAGCATTTCATGGAGGTAATGAATTCTTAGTTGTTGAAGAACCCTCGTGCAGGTCAGGGATTTGTACTTGGTTTGACTTGTTTCTTTGATAGTACTTGAACCAGTACATGTCAAAATCACCATAGTAGGTGTAGAGTTTAGGTAGTACTCATATGGTTAGATTTGCTTATTATGACCAATGAAGCACTCATAATGAATTTGGAAAAAAAGTGAGGTTCCAAAGGAAGGTGAGGTTTTTCTCTTTGGATTAGAACCTGTCAACTGCCCCTAATATATGACGGATTCTTAATTAAGAACAAAGTGAAAGAATATGGCGAGCATTGACGACTGAGATGCATTATCTTCTAACATGTCCGTCCCTGCTCCTTGACTCTTTCTAAAAAGTTTCACCTACTTAATCTAACCATTTTGGTCTACTTAATGGGAGCACTCGTACATTCATCCTCCAACTCACCAAGGGAATTCAAGAAAAATACAACTGCCATGTTGGTGTCACTTTCTATGGAAAATGTTCCGTGCCTCTTCTAGTATGGCAGTATTGGTCAAATAGAAGCTCTAGCATAATACTACACAAAAGTTTGACAATACATCAATTTCGAAATACATCAAAAAAACGACATGCATTTATGTTTATGTACTCAACACGTATTGCTTCATGGAGAAATTCTATATTTTGACCTCCACAATGTATAATAGAAAAATCAACATGCATGTGCATCACGCCTTATTTGTTGAGCAGGTGTAATGTTAAGGTTTTGTTAACTCGAACACTTTCACTTAGACTTGAAGAAACTTGGCAGTTCCTACATTATGTAGACAACTTCCTTTCTATATATTTTATGAGAGTAGGTTTCTGTGTCTCTTCTTCACTGTACTTCCCTAAATGGCCCCTTTCAACCTCAACCAGCTTCTTCTATTCCTCCCTCTTTTCACTGCAACTCTCTTCTCTCTCTACCCCGTCTCCCTCACAAGCATAATCAATAAAGAAGGCACCACCAACACAACACACCTACACTTCTACCTCCACCACACGCTAAGCGAACCCGTCAGCCGTCCGTGTCGCAGGCCTCCACCCCAACGCCACCTCTCTCTCCTTCGGTGACATAGTCGTAATAGATGATCCCTTAAGCAAAGAGCCTGATCTCAACTCTACTCTTATAGGAAGAGCACAGGGAGGGCTTATACACGCATGTGTCTAAAGAAGATTTGAGGCTCATGATGGTGCTTAATTTGGTGTTTTTGGAGGGGAGGTTTAACGGAAGCACACTCGCCTTGATGGGTAGAAACTCAGTTTTAGAGGAAGTCAGAGAGTTTTCCATCATAGGTGGAAGTGTTGTGTTTAGAGGGGCAAGGGGTTGTCCAGGCCTCAGCAACCAAATCGTGCAACTCCTTATACTTCAACCAATATCTTTCAAATTTGTATGGCAATTACATCTCTTTCATGCGGGTAAAAGGAGTTACGTAATCCGCATGTGGTGACTCTGCTAGTATCAATATTCTTGACCCGAAGTGGGTTCCCAAGGAGAATTCCGGCCTTTAATCGAAAGCGGATACGTCAGGGTGGCCCGAAGGCGGCACCAATATGTGTTCATGGTCCGACTCTACTTGACTTTCTTATCCTTTTATTAAGTAATAACTACTAAGCGTAGACTGACCTCGGAGTGGATCGACGCGGTAAGGGCAAAAAGTCATACTCTTGTGACTGAACTCTGTCTCTGGCTTAGTGGTATGAAGTGCTATAGAATAGAATCTTTCTTCCGGCTTCCATGGTAGGTAAGCCGATGATATTTGTTGCTTCTGATTGTAGACCCACTCACTTCTTCCTCAGGTCCGAATACTAGTCTAGGCGAAAGGCTTTTCTAACATCAAAAGAAAGACTTCGCTTCGTTTTACTGGTATGGTATGGTGCTTGCTATTTGTGGTTGAAAGAATCTGTCAAGGAATGAGATACTTTGCTAATTAGAATTTCCACAGTACTCTCTTGCCTGACGCGTCACTGCTTTCATACCTACTAAAGCGGATGGGCGATCTATCCTTACCTGTGCACCATCTTTCTTGGATCAAAAGCAGGCAGGCCTTTGCCATGTTCACGAGTTTGAAAGAGGCACTCCTCCTTAGGCCAGTACATTATTGGCTGATGGATACGCTAATACCGATGGATGGGAACCTTTCTTTGACCAGTTGAAAGCGGCTGAGAGGTGAGAGGCTTTTCGATTCAGTCTGGATCTAAGGTCACGGACGGACTCTTTCCCTATGAAGCTTCGCTCTTTATGGGGAAGCTGTGGGCTCGCCAATTCTCAATATACGGACTTCTATTGAGGTAGGTACCTTCTGACGAGTGGGGTGAAAATCCCTCCCTGCGAGGAGTCCATTTGCGCTGCCATATTGGCTTATGTACGAAGATAGGACGGACAGTATAAGTAAGACCTTGAAACAAGAACTCTTAGGCAAGGACGGGGCTAGGCCTCTTTCGAGATTAGAATAGCGTATATCAAGAGTAGTCAGAGGCAATTCGCTAATATGGAGCTCTTTATATCGGCTTTCTTTACTCTAGCATTCTCTCTGATCTGAAACTACAGCTACAAGCGTTAGTTCACAGTTCGGCTAGCATAAGCTGGAGTTGTAGTAGGTGCCTTCCCCGGTAGGGATGGATAACTTTTGGAAGATTTGTTAACCTGGAAAATCCGCTTGCCCTATAGTGAAGTTAGGCGGAGATCACTTTTTTCATAATTTTTAATCGATTCACTAAGCAAAAAGGCATTCAGGGAGGAATGCAAATTCAAAGATATGGGAAGTCGGCCTAGCGAACTGACAGTAGTCATCCCGAAGATCGGGGAATAAGTAGTGTAGTAGATCAAACCTCTCTTTCCATGACCAGCACTATACGCTTAGAAACTCCCTGTCTTCCTCTTCCCTGGCAGAAAATGAACTAACTTATGCTCTTCACTGGCGATACTCACCTTACTGAGCTACATTGCCAATTCTTTGAGTCGCTTCGAACCTTTACTTGAGGTCTTTTTTGAATCTCTTGCTTGCTTCTCAAGGTTTCAGCATCCCAGAGTGCACTCATTCCCTCTCATTCCGAAAATCAGGTCAGGAGTCTGCTCTTTTTTATCGACGAGAATGAATCGCAGATGTTGGTAACGCTCGGGAATTCCTTTTTAGTTACTTTGGTTGTTATAGGGGTGAAAGGTCGATAGAAAAGTGGACGGACGTATGGTTTATGAGGGTATGGAGAAGGTCTCCTCTTTCTCCCTTGATGAATGTCCTGTGCCACTGTGCCTTTGTTCCATTGTCAGAGAGTATATGTGGTCTACCTTACTCTCCTCTTCTCTTCGTCCTTTACTGAGGGAAGAAAATGCAATTCCGTCAAGGCAGACACATGTAGTTAACGACTTATTTCTTTTTTGAGGTCGAGGTGAAGTGTAGGACGAAGGACTTTGTGCTTATGATCAAGGAGTGAGATAATTGTCATTTCTCTTCCATTCGAGGTTTGCGAATTCTCCAACAACCCTTTATTTTTCCTTTGAATTACACTCATTAAAAGTACAATACCCATTTATTTTCGAGTGCAAAGGCTGATGAGGAGCAACTATGAACTGGATTTAGTTGCTTGTACTGGGGATTGGCTTAGCTGAAAGATTGGATATGATTCTAAAAAGGCAGATGAGGAGCAACTATGAACTGGTTTTAGAGTGAATAGTGAAGATGGACTTAGTCAGCGCCTAAGCACAATGAAAAGACTGGGATTGACGGATTTGGTATGCCTAGCTTTATGTTAAATCAAATAGATAGAGTAGATACCTCTACCTTATGAATTGGATGGTTCATTCCAGTTTTTAGTAAGTCAAGGCATTCGGGAAGCAGGAGATCGATCTCAAAACACTGACCTTTTTTAGGGGACAGGTAGATCTGTACCACTTTACGGTGCAAACCCGTGACGGAGATAGGCAACTAGGATAGACAGGACAAGTGCAAATCTCTCGTAAAATGATGATAGGATACGACCAGCACACCAAGGAGGATGTTGAGCAAATACAACTTGCACTCCAGGAATCGACTAACCTTTTTAGCGAAATGCATCGCTCCTTTATTCCAAAACCAAAGAAACCTGGGGACTTGGGACCACTTATTAAACCAGCCGACAAGGATAGATTAGTACTGGATGCCTTAGCTCAACTTCTCAGTGATGGATTAGATCCAATCTTTTCAGAGCACTCACATGGCTCTTAAAAACCCGCAGCCCGTGCCTAAAAAAAAGCACTCTTTTTACTATATATAGTAGTCTAATATGAAATCCGCTTTTTCTCGATTCCGGTATTTCTTCAGAAATGCAATCCTGCCCTTCGTGCGATCCTGATTTTGCGTTTCCGGCTGAGGGTAAAGTGAACGTACGCATTCCAGGTAAGCGCTGGAGAAGTAGACTGACAGCAGAGGTTCTGGTAGAGCGGATGAAGGAGGAGGACCCAGGGTAACAACAAAGGAGAATCTTATCAGCATAGAAACTCCTCTATATTCTCGTAAGTAGTGATTCGATTGAAAAGACAAGTAAGATCTTCGATTCACTAAAGTAAGTTCTTCGGTTCGCAGTTTTCCTATCATTGCTGTATTGGATTCTTATCAGGGTCTCGTTGGGAAAGGCCAGCCCAATGGTCCCTTCTTCTATTACGTACGCACCCGAGGGTCTAGTGCGATTGCTGTGTCATACGGGGCGATGGTGCAGCAAGGAATCGTATCTAAAATTTCATTACAAAGCTTCTAATTTGTTTGACGTATGCGGGTGAATTTTAAATAAGACTAATGTGTTTAGTCGATTTCGATAAAGCAGAAAAGAGATCGAGACTCTAATTCTAGTGCTCTTGCTGCAATAATGCCTTCTTCTGTAGCAGTCGTAATGCCGCATCGTGGGATAGATGTCACATCAACAAAATCAAAGATCGATCTTATTAGCTTAGGTGCCGCGAAGACCAAGGATAATTTTAGAAAAATAGGCATATGCAAGTACAAAAACAGGGACAAGGCCACTAGAAGTTAAAGACATCTGAGATGAGAAAGAGAAGATAGAGCACATGGAGGAGTTTGAGAGGAGAATCCGAAAACGGATTTCCAACAAAGAAGATCACTGCTGCGGAAGGGAATGCCCTTTTAGCGGGTTATTAGGAAGAAGATTGGCTCTTGTGCCCGAATCCGCAGCTATTGACTCCGGTCAACGCCAAGGCCGTCGTCTTTGATACAAATCCGATTATCCCATTGAAGAAGATTCGCCGAAATTAAAGCATCGTTTAGCATCCTTTGGCCTCGAGCTGGTAGTAGCGGGAAGGGAGGCAGAGCTCGCCCCTTGTAAGCGGGGATGGAGTTTCTCAGACTTGACTTTTGCATCTTTCTTTTGATCTTAATCAAACTCTTATTTCTTATTTCAACGGTCTGGTTCAAAACACGGCTCAGCTCTGCCAAGAAGAAGAAGTTGGTTCGGAGAGCGTTCAAGCTAGGACACAAATAACTTTGGAACCTTTTCGTTCAGAAGAGATGGGAATATGCAAATTCCAAGATTCAAAGATGATGATCCAATTTGCTGAAAACAACAACAATAAAAAAAGAAATCATACTACCCCCAAAAAATCCAATAATAAAATGGAATAATTTCATGTTTAAGAATGAGTTCTACCGGAGCCCTTCGTTGGCAATTGGGAGAACTGTGAACTAGTTAATCACTGAACCTTTTTACTTCACTCTAGCTGCTTACATACCTTTCTATCTCGGGCTTACACATACACCTAGTCCTATACCGGTGCTTCTGCCTTGTAAAAATGCTTATCCAGATTTCTATTCCGCATATACCTATATTTGTAAAAAACTCCTATCAAATCTTTACTTGCTACTCCGGTTATCTCGGTTATAAGTTTACCGCCTATCTTGATGCCTATTTGTAAAAAACAAACCTAGCTCTACCCTCGAATGCTTTGTACTAGCCTCCTACCTATACTTGTCACACTTCCTATTCCGGCGGTGACTTTTTCCTTTCTTTCGATTCCTTGTTTACCACCCACCTTCGGGTAGACTAAGGGAAGGGCTCTCTCATTAAAGGAAAGAATAATTCAGATTCTATTACGTCACCGGTAGTCATCAAATCAAAGGCTTTTCGCCGGCTTGCTCTAAGACTATAATCCCACGATTGACAAAGCTAGAACGAGCAGCACCTTCCTTACCATAGAAAAAATACCTTATCCACTCTGACTCAACGCTCCTGCTTCTAAACACCACCTACCTATTCACGTCTGTCTATAAGCTATTCCTATTCCTTGCTTACCGTGCTTTGTTTACTCACTTGGCTATCTCTACTTTCAAACTTCGTTCACTGCTCCTACGTTGCCACATGCACTAGGTAGGCAGAACGAAAACTATGACTGATCGAGACGAAAGGAAGTCAAGGAGGCAAGATGAGTATGAGACTTCCTTATAATGCGCTTTTTAATGTTTCTACTCCAACTCCTGCGAGAAAGGCCCTCCCTACTATAGACTAAGCTAGGTGATAAGAAAGAAGAATTCTCTCTAATACAGATAAGTAACTAGAAGTACTGAACGTCAGCCTTTATCTAGTAGTTTGATTCTACTCCTCTATGCTTGACTTGGGAAGAGTAATATTTGTATTCCGCTTGTATTTTCGAAGAGAAGTAAGGCCCTACTCGCTTGCTCATTGACTATAGGCGGGAAACTATCCCAAGTCTTGATTTCCTATTCTACCAGTCAGTTGTCAGCTTCTGAGCTTTGGCTTTAGCCCATAAGAAAGTACGCTCCCCGAAAGCAAAAGAAAAGGAAGTTCAGTAGGAAGGAAAAAGCACATAGAAGAGGAGTTTTAATAGGCCAAAGGCAAAGTAGAGAGTCAAGATTCCCTTTCTAGTTTAGGAAAAGCAGGGGCAGGAAGAAGAAAAGAAGTGCCATCAACTGAGCGTTAAGTATTACTTTTGACTACGGCTGGCATAAAAAGTAGAATATTCAAACAGTCTTTATTAGCGAAAATGGCATTTATGCCAAAAAAGTTCATTTTGAAAATTAGGGAAAACTGGCAGTACAACTTTGACACATAGGGGTTTCATAAAAAGTTGAACTTTGATTGGTCACTTGCTTAGGCAAAATGGCATTGAGCACTTTTGTCGGTAGGGGAATGATACAAATTGATCTTTTCTCAGACACTCTACTAGGCAAAACTGCAAGTATGCCAAAAATACGGGGTTTCCTAAATTCAGTCATATGAAAATGGACTCTATTAGGGTAAGGAAAACAGCCTTTAGGACTTTTGACTATAGGTGAACCATACTATTTTTTCCTTTGATCGGTCACTTCTTTAGGGAAAACTGCCTTATGTACTTTTGCCCGGATCCTAAGAGTAGCACTTCGGAACTACCTGCCCCAGCTAGGGTGGTGTTTGCGCGGGCGGGCGAGTTCCGTGCTTGCGGATAACAATCAGACCTTTCCAGGGACAGGTACTTAAGAAGGGCAGGCTAGGGCTTTCCAGATCGACTCACAGAATTCAAGGAGTAGGCGGGGAATAGGCGGCTGAAGCGGAATGCCTTTCGAAGGAAGATATCGTGATTTTGACTCTTTGCTTTGTTGGAATGGGGTGGTGCTCTAACTGTGCTTTTAAATGCTAGCAGGCACAGAGTTACTGTGCGTTCTTCTCATGCTTAAACTCTTTAGTCTGTGGACTTTGAGCAGGTACAGATATGCTGGGTCTTAACTAGAGGAATTGGCTTGAGGTACGTACCTCAAGTCAATTCAGTGTTGTAAGCTAGGAAAGACGTTGTAAGGGATTCAAGGCAGTAAGAAGAACCGAATGGAAAGTGAAGCTCTATAACTGAAGCTACTGTTACAAGAGATTATCGGAACTGGCATTTCCCTGACTTCATTCCTTATCTTCCTCTCCTATTCTGTGATACTAGAGCCGAATCGAAAGGTTAGCAGTATTGGTTCGTGCAAGCCCCGCAGGGCAGAGCTACTTGTCCCAGAGTTCATAGCCTATTTACTATCTTTGAAAGGTTTCGGATCCCGGAAAGAAAAGCTGTAAGTACTTAGCTACTGATATACTTAAGAAAGATTTAGTGGGAAAAGATACTTATTTTACACAATCTATTAAGCAGTACTCTTTATATAGCTTAGTAAGAACGTGCCCTACGTCAGTACCATCTTTCCTTTAAATAGACAAATTAAGAACATTGCATCTTAGTAGGTAGGGAAATAACGTCTGTCTATCTGGCAATAAGATCTACAGTAGTAAAGCACTAGGCTAGTTTACATCAACGCAACTTCGGTTCTTTTTTCTTTCATCTATGTTACTCTAAGCTGTATAATACGGCTATAGTTTCAGTAAGCCTCTTTCTTACCAGGATGGACAGATGATGTGGGTACTTCTTATTTCTAAACGAAAAAGAAAACCAACACAAATCTTCTCAAGTAGGGCTTGAACACATCATTCATGAGTGCTTGAAACGTTGCAGGAGCATTTGTCAGCCCAAAAGGCATCACATTGAATTCATAGTGACCTGGTTCTGAATGAAGTTTTGGGCTTGTCTTCCTCTCTCATCCTGATCTGATGATAGCCAGATCTTAAGTCAATCTTGCTGAAATATTTAGCACCATGTAGCTCATCCAATAGGTCATCCATGTGCCGGAATTGGGTATTTCTTCTTTACTGTACTGGCATTCAGCTGCCTGGTTTCAATGCACATCCTCCATGTCCCATCCTTCTTCTTCACTAACAGCACAGGTGATGCAAAGGGGCTAGTAGAGGGTTGTATCAGTGAATTCTTCAGCAACTCAGCAATGATTTTCTCAATTTCCAATTTATGGAAGTAAGAGTATCTATAGGGCCCTTGATTAACTGGTTTAGCACCAGGCAGGAGAGGGATAGCATGGTCAATTTTACTTTTTGGTGGTAGTGGCAAAAACTTCTTCAAAGTTCTCAATTACCTTCAGCAATTCAGGTCTCACCTTTTTCACTTCCTTCTTTTCAACTTCACAACTGAATATATGTGCTAGCTACGCCCTCATTACCTTTCTTCTTTTCTTTCTCCAAGTGGATCTCACCTTGATACATTCTTATCTCAGCTACCTCTTCTTGAACTTGAAGCTTTACTTCTCTCTCACCTTGCTGAAAAGCTCTACTTCCTTTGCCCCAATCCACTGTCATAGGTCCCAAGTAAGCCAGTAAAGACCTAAAATGAGGTCATACCCTTGCACATCAATTATTCTCATATCTTTCTCAAATTCAATGCCTTGCAAAGAGAATTTCAATGCATCACATTTACTCTCAGTGACCATTTTACCCAGCGAGTAACTACGGCATGTTACGAGCCAAAAAGAGCCACTAACACCACCATAGGGGTAGTCTTGGTAATTTTAACTGGCAGCCTTTCTATAACATTTGAGTTAATGAAGGAGTGTGTACTCCCACTGTCTAGCAAGGCACATATAGGCACTTGTGCAATTTCACCCTTGAATCTCATGGTTCTCACCTTCTTCCTGTCATTTTCATTGCACATGGAAATTCTAGCTTGCTCAATCTCTTCTTCCTCCTCAGCTATAGCCTCTTCAAACACTTCTTCCTCTTCTTCTTCTTGCTCTTCTACCTCATGACCACTCAGCACATTCAAAGTTTTGCTAGCACTTTGGTGGGTAGTATTTCTCATTGCATTTGTGACACAAACCAAGAGCTCTTCTTTGCTCATAGGTAGTGTTTCTGTAATTACTGCTTGGCTGCCACTGTTTTGCACTGAATTTCTTGCAGGCTCCTTCTTTTCAGCAATTTGCTTCTTCTACTTCTTTCCCCAGAGGGAGGGGGCCCCGGGGCATACTTCCTACTTTTACGTATTGATTGAACTGTATCCTGGGCTTCTTTGGACCAACGCACAAGCTATTCTTTAGGGTGCTCAAAGCGGTAGGCCCTCTCCCTACCTAGTGGGCGCTGTGTCCGGGGTAGGGTTCACATTCGACACGGGACCCACGGGCACCTTAGATTGACCTGGAACAGAGACTTCGGGCTGGATTCCTCCAGTGTAAGCAACTCCACCATCATGGTGAAAGTGGGCCCTGCCTCAGTAGATTCGGGAAAGCCAAAGAAAGGCTCTAGTAAACGGGCTAGAGCTGATGAAAGCTACGGAGCCAATAGTTTAGACGGACGCTGCCAAGCCAAACAATAAAAGTTTTAAAAAACTGGTAATATCATACATCGGATCTCATGGTTGGCCAATAATACCCAGCTCTGAGTATCCTGTTAGCCTCTATTAAACCTCAATTGTGCAATCTTCACCTGGAAAAAACAGAAACCATGGAGAGGGTATAAAAGAGTTCCCTTACTAAATGCAGAAGTTGTGCTCCCTTTCTGTAGAAAGATTTTCCAGGATAAGAAAGTTATCCGGTCGGTGAGTTCGGTTGATATCGAATTCGACGACGAGGTTACTAATCTTGCTATCTTCCTTAAAAACAATCCCTTATTCGTTCGAATAAGCAAAAAATTGACTTTTAGTGCGAAACCAAGTTCAAAGAAAGAGGATCATCATTGGGGACAATATAGGAAGGAGCCAGGGCCATTCTATCCGGGAGTTATTATGCGAGCACTTCTCGACCTCCTGATTATACCTTTTTGAAGGTTATTGGTTGTTTATGCTTTCCTTGTCTACGTCCTTACACAAATCATAAGCTTCAAGATCGTGACCCTGTGTTTCTCTGGGTTATTCTCCTAGGGAGACAAGTGTCTGCATCTTCCCTCCAAAAGGATGTACATCAGTCGACATGTGGTGTTCAATGAACAAGTTTTTCCCTCCCATTGTTGCTTTTACTCTCAATACAGGTAGTTTGATTACTTACTTATGGGTCACTACTTAACTGCTTTCCTGGGAACAACTTTTGGTGAAGCTACTTCTTTCTCCTAGCACTTGCCTATTCCACTATGAAGCTTTCCTCGATACTCTATACTACTGTGAGTGAAGGTTGTCCGACAATGACAACTACACTATAGCTTTGACTTACACTTGTTCGGAAAGGAATTAGGTGAGCCGAGTGCATTACGCTTTATGCAGACCACTACTCTTCAGCTACATGTATGCTCTAACCGCTTGACTCTCTATACACTCTTTCTATGAAAATGAGAGGGAGTTCTTTTGTACAGTTCTGTCTGTTGTTTAAGCTCGGAACTACATACAGTTATTGCTATTGCTTATTATGTTGTGGCTTTTCCTTTCTTTGATCTTTCCGCCCTAACTATTACTTTACTAGCTGGCCTATTGTTTAGGCTTACCCTTAAGCTTGGTCACTACATGCATATTTGGTAGCTAGGTCACTCTTTACGTTCTGCGAAGCCTATCTATTCCCTGTGCTTTCTTTTCTTCTTTTTGCTCAACTCACTACAGTTTAGTTCTTCTCATATGTTTAGTTCTTCTCATATATATATGCTATAAAGAAAGCTCTTTTCTTTTGCTTACCCGTTAGTAAGTGAGTGCTTTCTGCCTGCCTCCTTCATGAACTTTTGGGTAAATAAGCACTCAAGTTGTCCGCTGCCTTTACTACTGCTTTTACTGACAGCTAGCTTTCTTTCCTGGAATGTAAGCTATGACTCTGACAGCGAACCACCCTACTTGCCGGGTAAGGCCCTCTTCTTATAAAAGCAGAACTCCAGGAAAAAACTAGAGCATAGTAGGAAAGGAAACTAACTCTACCTTTAAGTATGGGACCTCGCCCTACTACAGTGATAACAGCGACTCTTTCTTTCTGTTCAGGGAGTCTTACTACTTATACTTTGTTTGTATTACTTAGCTTAGCGAGCCTATTCCAAAAAAGGATATCGATAAACCCAGACTTGACTTTTACTTTAGTGTTTCGGAAGGGGTAAGTTCAAGGAGCCGGCAAAGCAGTACTTTAAAGTAGGACTTTTGACTACTTTATACATATATATTAATCCGCCCTTTTGAACCCATGAATTTGACTGACTTTTTAGCGGTTAGTAAGTTCAAGGGCCTATCAAAAATGTCAGCGTTGCCGGATGTGATGACGCATACTATTTAGTCAACCTTTGGGAGTTTACTTACTTTTCCCATACAAGAATTTTATTACCCCAGCCAGAGAAACATACTTCTAGAAAGTAGGTCAGAACCAAAAGAGACAGGTGTTTAGAATACTTTGATTTCGACATCAAATTCTCAAACTAACTACGATGCGAAAACTCAGGCCCTTACCCCAATATTCACGCCCTTACTATAATATGCAAATAAATGAGATTCACAAATGTCCATATACTACTCCCACCATCAAATACACTACTACGATAATATGGGCCATTTGAATGGTAATATTTCTACTACGACGATAATATGAGCGAGCGTAACTAAATCACTTTTTCTTACTTTATTTAAAAAAATATGTAAGGAAAAAGGTAGGAATGTAGGTAGTGATCGTAAGGAACTTATAATAAAGAGTACCATTTTATAGTGGAACGAAAGGGATGTAAAGCGGTGCCGGATGTTAAGCGAGCCTACTTCTTTAGCGATGCCGGATGTGTTCGTAGCTCGCCCATTACTTTGGTCGGTCAAACTTGCCAAAAGTCTAATTTTATGGCATTTTGACCGGGCTTTATTACTTTTTTCAGATAGATTTGTGTTCCCGGTCAAACCCGAGGTAGGTAAGGCAAAAAACACGGTCTTTCATAAACCAAAAGTCTAGTAGTGTAGAGTTCCGATGATATACATGAGTTCATGGGCTATAATCTCTATTGTTGGCTGGGATTGTCCAATCTACGAGATCTGTCGATTTGTATCGGTTAAAAACATCGTCCATTCTCAAGGAGCTATCTATATATTATTTTTACTGATCCATTATACTCAGGATATAAGTTAATGCCCTCATATATTTGATTCCACCGAGGTAGGTATTTTTCAGGTAGAGAATTTGATCTTAAAGATTGCCACATCTATTTCTTTTGCGATATCTTTTTTTGATCTTAAAGACTGCCACATCTATATCTTTTGAGAAGAGTTTGGAATTTTACCATATTATATAATACTTAGAAGTCCCTTAACTTAGGAAGTTTCGTTTGGGTAATGACCACCCAATTTGTTTAACATACCACGACATTGATTTGTTATTAACATAATTAGACCGAGTAGCCCTTCCCTTATTCCAGCCAACCCGGGCGCGCATTGATTATAGTAGGATGGGGAATCCTTTCTTTAGTACCAACTAGGATATTTTCTTCCTTGACTTGCTGCATCAAAAAGTAAATAAAAAGCTATCTTAGTAAGTAAATACAAGAGTAGGAGTTTTCACGCTGTAATATGTCTTTAGGTTTGTGCCTTTTCCACCGGTGCTAGGACTCGATCTCTTTCTTTTTAGTATACCTTCTAAATGATGAACTCTTGCTTCAAGCATCTCTTCCAAATGGAAGTTCCAACATCTTATTCTCATTTTTTCTACTTCTTTTTGAAACTAGAGAGAGCTCGTATCTTGTCTTGTAGTATGTATGGGCCCATTTTGTCAATGCAGTAACCGTAGTCAAATCCTTCCCAGCCTCGTTTTAGGGCTTTCCACCAATCAACACGACCTAGTAAAGTAAAGTAGCTTTTTCTTGTTATTTCTTAGAATGGGATGATAAATCGCTTTCTTTCTTCGGATATGAAACTTTTAGTATGAAGATAGGCTGGCTATTGTATAAGATTGCCCAATAAAAGATTTATTCATCCTTTAAGGACGTACTGCGCGTTCCCCCCGTAATAATCCAATTAACCCGTAACATTAGACATTGCATCTTTTGAAACCAACACCTTTTACTTGACATATGATAATCTCGATATGCCTATTATTTATCTTTACTTCTTATACGTTTGTTCCAATCCTCAAAGCTCCTTGTTCGGTTTATTGAATCAGTGAGTGTAAGGCGCTTCGCAAATCTTTTTGACTTTTGTAAGACCTCGCTAGATTTATCTTTTTCATATAGAAATGTAACGAAAACATCTACTTTCATAAAGGATTATCCCATTATGAGCATAAGCGGTTACGCCTGAAGTGAGCAGGCTAGCTGATCTGAGAACTCAGAAGAATACTGAACATTTTAGGGTTCGTGTTTAAATAGAAATACTCGCATTGCCCACCGCAGACAGAGTCTTTTTTGAGGTGAACCCAAGGGGAAGGATTTTTATTCAGCTTTTCCAAGATATGAGGGCTCTCTTTAGGTTAATCCAGGATATCTTTCTTTAGTGCCGGAGTCTCTGGCTCCTTCATTCACATTACCAATTATCCTATTTTACTATATATTCAATAAATGATCCAATGTTACGACACTCATATTTCTATTGACGTAAGCTACTCTACTCACTATATTCACTATACTCATGGACACTATATATGAGGAAATGGTAATTTTACAAGCTCTTTACTTTAATACAAAAAGATGGAAGAACTAAGCTGGGAGGTAAAGAGCCTACATCTCTTGTTACCACTGGATCCATTGTTACCAACTAACTAACCTGGTATTGAATACGAAGGGAGTACTTTTCTCATTGGAGTCTGCGGATAAAGTCTACACTATGGGTCAAGCTTCACGTAAATGCTTTATTATCTTAGTTGTGGAGTAATTAATTGGATTATTATGAGGGAAGGCCCGCCCATAAATTAGTCTACGGCGAAGGAGCTTCATTCACTAACCTTACTAACCCCTTCCTTTGATTCCTTCACACCCCGGCCCACTTATATCTATACTGCGAGGGTGGGCAAAAGACAGAGACCAAGAAAAAAGAGTAGTCGGGGCGGAAACAGGTAAGTAATAGTGCTTCACAGAAAAGAGCACTTCAGGAGTTACTCGTCAAAGTAAGGGTCTTCGGCCATAAGCATACCACACTTTCTAATCGCCTCTTACCATACTGGCACCTTTCATTTCAAAAAGAAGAGTTCCGAGTCATACCTACATTCCTTTATGGAAGCTGTCTCCTTCATTCACTGGCCAAGATATGAGTTAGAGCATGGTAAGATCAAACCTGTGGAAGTCAACTGACACCAGTAAGACAGGAGTAGACGAGCAGACAGATAAGAAGAACTGGGCAAGCTTGAAGCAGAACTACTGAAAGAGGAACTACCGGAAACTTAAATCCGGGAAAAGCAGGAGTCACAGGCACCTCCTCAGGAGCTGGCTGATTCTCTGTGCCAGAACTTGTCTACTCTCCACCTAGAAGCTGTTTGAATTCGAAATTTTTGATGCTTTTTATTTAAATAGTAACTGGTATATCTTAGAGCTAAGTCATTCTTACTTTACCAGTTCCATTAGTTTTATTTAGGATTTTGGTCGTATTTGCTTGCTTCATTGCCTGGGAGGGAAATCCAATAGTAGGAGAATCCAGCTGTCATCAGCTCCTTATATGAAAGATCATTTGATTTTCTGTTTGATTCTTTTGGCACTACAGTTACTCATGCAGATCCAATAATGCATCATTCACTTCATATAATATAATATACGGTTTTGTTTGGCATAATCTATTCTTTGTTATGGGTTTGTGGTAAACCAAGTCTATTCTGTTCTTTCTTTGGCATGCCCGCCATTAGCGAGCGTACTTTATCCATGGGTGAAACAAAAGCAAGAGAACACATTTAAGACGACATTCTTTTTCTTCCAGCAAGAATTAGTAAAATAAGAGTAAACAACTGATACCTAGCCACTTTCTTCTCAAAACAACTTGCCCTATTCCCCTTTTGCCCTTGCCCTGTCTGCTATTCTTTCTCGTCTCAAACGCTTCTTTAGTCCTGCGCTCAAGCCGTGGTAGTTAGTGCTTTTCACTTGTCTCATTCGTCAGCACCATAGCCGCCAGTGTAATCTTTTTATACTCTTTAGCTCCCTTCCTTTGATCTGATTTTCACTGCTTATTCACGGACTACTTGTTCTCCCTCTCCACCCATCCATCGCCAAGCATCCTCACAATCAACTTTCCATTACTCCTTCAACCTATTTAATTCTACAACCTCATGTGCACTACCAATATCATTTAACTTGTTCTATAACACTTAGTAAACCCTGCCTTCTTTAGATTAGATTAGCTTTTATGTGGCGCAAGCACCAATGGTGAGCATGACCATCATCCGGAAAAATACCCTGTGCACTCCTTATTCCCAGAGAATCGATCAGATATAATGCAAACTTTTCTATCACGCGTAAAAAACTCCTTTCAAGAGCGAAGCACTCCCAATTATTCCCTTTTTCCTTATCACATATAGCAAAAGCTAGCCTAGTAAAGGCCGAGAGCAAGTCACGCTGCCAAGTAAGCAATTCATTCCCTTCTTTCGTTTTCAATTTACTCTCTCTCATTCGGTGCCTACTTTCTTTTCAGGCAGATATAACTTGATGGATTGTATCACCCTGATTTGCCACCTCATCCTTCCCTTGCTACCGTAGAGTCGGACCCAGCGAGTGGAAGAATGGAGCGAGAAGAACGCTTTATTAGAATTGATTTGTTTTATACCCAAGTGAATGGAAGCATTCCGGTCGATCTATGAATCTTCCATCTATAGCGTGGATGGATAAGCCTGAAGGTGCTACTAAGTGGTCTAACTCTAATCCCCTGGAATGGGTAAATGGGAAAGCTTTCCAGGCCTTTCTTCGGACTCTTCTACTTGGTTGGGACTTCTAAATAAATAGTGGATAAACTGCTGCTACAACTCTATTTCCTCGCTGATGGATTCTTTCCAATCTGGGCGGACGAGGGCGTATGCGTGTGAACGCTTGCTTGGTTAAAGCTCTTCACATAGACATGATCGGAAGACTCGTTTTTATACCGAAGCGATTCTTTGAACGGAGTTCTTTCTCTCTCTTTCTTGCGAATGATGATGGTTGGATTCAATGTTCTGGATCTGGTCGGTCCCTTATAGCTTGATTTCAACCTCGTTCTTTAAAAAAAAGAACTACATTCAGTCAGTGACACAGCTGAGTCAATAGCTGCGAGCTTGATTCCGTCTCAGTTAATCTAAAGAAAGGGAGGGTGCGTAGTCCTTTCCTCTAGCTTTCCCTCCTCCCAAAGAAAAACTGGATGAATTTAAGGTTGGCCCCCTCTCTCCTATCGCTCCGCTTTCTGCTTCAGTGTTTTGTGTCTTCTCTCTAGCTGGGTCCCATTCGTCAGAGTGTATCAGATCAAAAGCAGCATTGGTAGTGGAATTGCTTAGTAAAGCATGTTGTTTGGATCAATTGCAATCAATACAACCAGAGGATTTGAATGTAACAATTAGCCCAGATTCACAAAGTTGCCCAACAGATAGTAAATTCATGGACAACTTTTGAATAAAGAGAACTTTTGGTACAGATCACCTCTTTGTCATAATAGATCCAGTGTGGGTAGCAACCGTAGGTGACCCATCAGCGGTATATATCACAGAGGGAGAGGTCTTTGGTTGTGGCTTGTGCAATCAAATGTCATTTGGTTTGAGGCACCTGAATCTAAGAGCCCTTTACCATTTCGCATACCTGGGAGGGTAGCATTCATTGGAGGAAGAAACTTGACCAGTATTAGGGAGAGTCTGCCGAATCATGTTCTTCACATCATCCACAGTAAGAGGCGATGACACCACACTTGATTAAATATCTTGACATCAAATACTTGTGGATGTGGGCACAGCTGCGAATAATGAGGAGAGGGTGCTAATACCGGAGCCCGCCCATGGTACCAAGCACAGGTTAGTCAAATGCATATTTCATCAAGCAGGATGCGTAGGAGGAATATAACTTTCTAGAAAAAGTAGTTGAGAGCTTTCTCTAAGTTGCTTTGTTGTTTATTTATCCAATTTAGAGTCCGGCTAAAATGGAGGCCTCATTGCTCAAATGCTGGTCAGTTGAGACTTGATTCCACTCGCGGGTTAGCTCTACCTTTCTTGCTCAGTCATGCACCATACTAGTCCTTGTCATACCAAAAGATACTTGCCACATCTTTTAACCGGGTGAAAATTGCTTGAGAAATGGGTCCTTTTTCAAGGGCCTTACCATTAGTAAGAAACTCACACGCGGGGTTAAAAACCTTGCCAAGAAAGACCAAAGTCCCCTTTAATTAGAAGTGTTAAAATTTTCCCATTTGTTAAAGTGAGATCTTGTAGTAAAAGATCAATACAAAAAGTTGTTAATACGCTAGCTCCGTTTGGACCACAAGTGATTGATAAAATGCACGCTATGAAGTCACCTAAGACCCATGACTTCCTCTCAATGTCCAGTACGGATCAAATCACTACCAGAGAACACCTTTTTCTCTTCTAGAGAATCTTTTCCAGTGTACTCGGGTTGCTATCTCCGCTGAACCAAACCCGGAAGAACATGATGAAAGCAGCAGTCTACGTTTTCTATTTATTCTTTCTTTATCTACTTCATTGATCTGGCCTTACAAGTAGAAGGGAGGACTACGTGATCCGTGAAACTAAAAAGAATCTGATCTTGCTCTAAAGAGAAAAAACCATTTAAACGTTGGTAGGTTTTGTACCCTTGTTGATGACTAGTACAAGGATGCCATATCATACCAGAAAACTACTGTACCATCATTCTATTTATACTGGTCATGGCAATCAAAACTTGGCAAAACCAAACCTCCTAGATTTATTCACTTAACTAAACTGGTTGCCATACCAATACCAAGCAAGTGGTACATTACTCAAGTTGGGGACAGCCATTCTGTGGAAGCTCAGTTGAGGGAAGAAAGAAAGGGATACGAAAACCAAGGAGGAGGATGCTTGCAAGCAAAGGTGGGGAATTCTATTCTAAATCGATTCTTTTGCTCCTCATCATCCTCCATGTCACTCTTGAAAAGATCAAATATAATTCACCAACATCCATGAGAACACCTTAAAAGCAATAAATAAATAATGCAGTAAGTATTTCAACTGAAACGTTGTACTACTACAAGTGAAACTATGTTGGTTGTGCATTTTTTGATTATTTTCAGTTCTCAAAGTTTTTTCTCAAGAAATGAGTTTAGATGGGAAACTAGAACAACGAAAATTGAACGTTTATGATTATGAGATCCGCATGAAATCATGGTTCAAGAGATCGTAGAAGAAGCATCAATCGTTCTAAGGGCAAGCAAAAAAACCAGCCTAATATGTTTCATCTGCATAGAGTAGTTTGTGTTTCAAAAGTAATAACTCGGGAGAAGCAGGAACCAGCAACTCTATTGTCGTCTATTTCCTCCATGCCCTTCCTCCAGAATCTCAATGAGACGCCTAACCTTACCTCACCTTTTGACAAGGAAAAGGAAGATCTCGCTCTGCCAGAGAAAGGGATAGTCCTTGGAGGGTTGGATGCATAATAGAGTTATTTATGTGTTCAGGCAGGTTCAAAAGGAAAGGTAGTTAGAGAAGTGATCACGTAGCTCCAGGTCATCTTGCATCACCATTTCCAACAAGGTAAGAATTCTAAAAAAAAAACTCAACAAAGAAAAGAAGTTCATGTAACAAACCACTCGAGGTACTACTACTTTGAAGAAGCAACGGTTATATTATTAAAACATTCAAAACTACGTTCAATGGACTAAAAGACATGTATGAAAAAACAAGAAGAATACCCTTTCTCTATTGTGCCATGGTTCTCTGCCAGAGACATCCCGGTGCTGCATATGGAGTAGAATATCAATGACCTTCATTGTTCATTTACACAGAAACGAGCGAGTACTTTTATAGACTGACTAGTGAATAATATGAGCAGTAAATTGAATTTGGCGTGTAATAATAAATACATCATTTTGCTTTCGATAGTTTGAACGATAACTACCATACCAGTTGCTCAAAAATTACTACACTGCACTTCTCAATTTGAAAGTTACAAGTATTCTTGCTTGAAAGTAGGGAAAAAAAAATAATCACATTGCCATTGAGTGCCCCTACCTTATCCTGCTCTGCTTTTCCTACTCATAGCACAGGATGAAGCTACGCCCTGGTCTTTACTTTTTTCAGATTATCTTAGAACTTCAACTTATCCAACTGGCACTTCAACTCGCTGCCCAAGTCCTATATATACCTTTTCTTTCACAAGCCGGGATAAGGCATTCTTCAATGAACTTACTTAGTTAGAAACTCTTAGTCAATATGAAAGGGGGCGGATACTCTACCCTAGATCCCTTTTCAAATAGATACCCGGGGCCAGCTCTTTAGCTCAGTATAAAGGGTATTCAAGTCAAAGTAGTCCTTCCTTTATGTATGGTTGTACTGGTAGGCCCTCTTTTGAAAGATTCCCCCTTCCTTGGCAGAAGCAGAAGAGTTAATGTCTCCATAGCTGTAACTGTAGGTTAATATCCTTCAATCTCTAGATATGAGAAAGCTTGAGGTGGGTATAAGACTAGGCTAAAGTGGATCTGTGACGGTGACAATAATACTAGATTCTTATATCTAGCTACTCTTATTCATCTACGAAATAATCGTCTCACGTCTTTTGTTGAACCTAGTTTGAGAAATAGGCCTTCCTTGTTCCCTTCTTACTTACATTAGTATCTCAAAAAAAGAGTAGAATTTTTTATGGTGAGTACTTGAACTTTTTATTAACACAAATACTGGTAAATCCAAATGATCAGATAGCAATCATCGGAACATTTGAGTGTGGCGCTTCAAATAGAAAGAAACTCTCGATATTTTCTTTTTTTCATACTAATGAGTATCAGTTGGAGCGCCAGTACATTAATTGGACAAATGTCGTAGCGTAGAAATTACCAAAAGGTTTAAAAACATGAGGAGAACCCATGCAACAGGGGCACATCGATAAAGTTCATCAGCTACCAGTACTCACTCGACTAGAAAATAAAGGAAGAGTGGGATTCGGCTGTCAAATAGATATTTACGAGAGTTCTTTCTTCAGGGATGAATAAAATCACTTTCCAATCATCATAATCTTTTAATAGAATTCAAAAGCCTCCCTATTACCTCTATATATAAGAGAGATGAGGTGGTGGAAAGGCTTCTCTCGGTACAGCAAGGCGGGAACCCAGCCGATCGAGAAATGTGTGTCACAAGTCGTATGCTTAACACATGCTGGAGCGAACGAATTGGGTCCATAGACGAACTCCCTAGGGGATAATAGATTGCATGGAAAGCGAGAGGTCCCTTTCTTTTAGTAAGTAGTTGTTTCGTCCGTCTTTCGTTCCTGCTATTGGTGTTATATTAGAGACTTTTTAAAATAGGAGAAATCGTTGTTGGGCTTAATGAAATAAAAAATAATAAAGAAGGCAAGCGACCACTCTCCCGAAGTCATTGATACTAAGAGGGAACGCCCTGGGAAACAAGAACGGGCAGCAACTGGACCTGAAAGCCAATCGACTGAGTGACGGATGCCGGACGATCCAGGGGCCACTCATTTCCCATCAATGCCAGCCAAGCTTTGCCACCTCGAGACGTTGGAGATGAATGCTCAGCCACTCATTCTCCGCTTGCGCCTTGTCCTAGGTATGAACTTGTAAGGCCAACTGCTTTTGGCACTACTTTATCTCTGCCGCTTTTCACTCACGAATTGACTAGTTAGCTCGCTAGGTCTCAACCGCTAAGTCTGTCTGACCGAGAATGATAGGATTCCAACACTACTTTCTTTCAAACAATCGAATAGGCTCGCTCTTGTAGCTCGCTCGGCGGGATAGCAAGGGCTTCAAACAAAGTCTCACTAAACACCAGGAAAGCGGGCGGAATCCATATGAATGCTTTTGGTATTGAAGACTAGAAGGAAATGAAGAAGGATGAAGTCTTCATCCTCCTCGAGTAACCTTAGTAATCCGTGGGCTTGACTAATATATAGGTCAAAGCTAGTGGAGCAGCGAAGGTAACCTTACCACTAACTAGAAAGGGCATACAATGAAGGGGAGGAAGATTTATCCAACTGCCCAAGGAGTTAGACTCTAAGATAAAGGGTAAGGAAGGCTATCAGCTATTGAGGTACATATGACTTCGTCCATGAGCTTTCGGTTAGACCGACCTAATATACCAAAAAAAGAACATATATATATGTACCTTCTTTCAAAGCTAGCGCATCCACTTATGCATTTAATACAGATCTAGCTGGTAGCTATCTCGATCTATTCGCCCTCTTGTTCTTTTTCTTTGCCTTTTTCTACTGATGTAGTTGAAGCTAGCTAGTCGTCCAGTTTTAAAAATAACTTCTCTACTGAATATTGGATGCGCGTAGTTCCCAATTCCAGAGAAAGGGAAAATCGTTAGGCCATTGGTTGGCTGGCCCATTTCTATGAGCTTTTCATCGTTATAAAAAACGGGCTTTGGGGCGAATCCATGCCATTCCGATTGAATTACCTGAGATAGATAACGTAGGCAGGTTCCATCTAGGCTTTGCTTATTAAGAAACCCGCTTCTTTTATTTAGTTTCCAAATCTGATCCTATACCCTCCCACCAAGCTATTTTTTATCATCGGTTAGGAAGCTCCGGCCGGGATCAAGTGGAAAGGAAAACCTTAGACCAGCTGTTAATACAGCCACCACCTGTAACCCAAGAACATTCGCATATAGTAGGCTACGGGTGACACGTATACATTTCATAGTTGATTTGCATATTAATATATAGTTTGAGATCTATTTCTTTGGATTCTATCTGATTCAGGATATTCGTACCAAGGAGATTTTTGGGCGTGGTACTACGAGGAGGGGGCTCTATTATGTGGATGATTTTACCATAGGCTGTGCACACAACATGAATCCTCCAGTGGACAATAAAGAGCGGCAGATTTGGCTTTGGCATGGTAGATTAGGGCACCCGTCTTTTGGGTATATGGAACATTTATTTCCCAGTTTCTTTTCCAATAAGTCACTATCTGATCTCAGATGTGTGGGGACCTTTTCATTACCAAACTCAGACCTATTCCGTTTAGGGAGTACTAAGAAGTAAGTAAACTAGCTCAGCTAGCCGCATTGAACTTAGCCCGAGGAAAAGGTTCAAGGAACCAACCCCTCGATAAGACGTCGTCTGATCGTCTGCACCTGGCTTAAGCCATTACCTCGGAATCACTTACGAATATGGAACACAAGGCACTCTATAGGGAAAACAGCTAAATGGTCATGTGAGACGGGACCTTCAAACTCTTGTTTGAAGGGCTTGACGTCGATACAAGGAAGCCTTAGAAGATTAGGAAAGACTTACCTACTTTATGATTTTGAAATCGAACTTCGCCTCACTCCCTTGATTGGCACCTTACGGAGGTAGACCAAGTCAAAATTTTCTGTTCTACACTCAATACGTAACTATGAATGGTTATTACCAGTCATTCATACTAGGCGAGGCGGGCGATGATCTATCCGCAATTTCGTTGGTTGATCCATTCGCTCATCCCTCCTCAGAACGGAATGATGTCCAGAGAAAGGAATAAATATATTACACAGAAAGAGAAGCCGGATTCTACTAGATCCCTAGTAACAATAATAGTACCAAGCAATGCTCATCCCTTTCTTTCTTTACCAAAATGCAAGTAGGAGCTGAGGACTAATAACTTAACGAATCCGGCACTTCTGCCTTAACTTCCTAATATCCTATAAAAGTAGAGTGAGATAGTGACGTTAGTATAGTTTGGTTAGAAACAACTACTCTTGACTATTCCCAATCAAGAAAGAAAGTCTTTATTTACTACTTTGGTTAGACTACGCATAACAATAGAAAGAAGAAGAAATAAGAATAGAAAGAAGGGCCAGGTTCAAAATTGCCCTAGTACTCATACCTAGCTAGCCGCCCCATTCACAAGTCCCACCCACAAAGAAATCAACTTACTTAATAAACTCAATAGTAGCTACCAAGTCCGATTACCTGCTTGACCTACCCTAGCACCATTAGACTTTTCCTCATACCAGTATCGAACTCTAAGACATGAAAACAGAAAACACATACCTAGTGTTAAGTTAAGTACTCCCAAGCCTTATTTAATACGTTGCTTCTTGCTTAACTTCTAACTCCGCCTGTGTAGTTTCTGCACAGCCTGTCCCAAGCCAGGATAAAGGAGGAGGGTCGTGATAGGCGTGGCGAGCCAACGATAGACCAATGGTCGAAAAACAGCCATTCTCTCATGAAATGAAACCCATAGATATTTCGTTGGGGCGTAACCCTCATAGCGACGCGCCATATCGGAACCCGGGTGTGGTGTTAAATGAATGAGCAAGGGCCGGGTCGTCACCTCATTAGTGGCGCGCTACATCGACGCCCGGATGTAGTGGTAAATGAGCAAGGGTCTTCGCACCTTACTCGACGGGTGCGAGGGGCAAGGAAGCTAGCCGAGGAAAGTAGGATTCGTTTAGGTAGTTGGAATGTAGGGTCCTTAACAGGTAAGTTAAGAGAGATAGTTGATACTGCGACTAGGAGACGTGTGAATATCTTATGCGTTCAGGAGACTAAATGGACGGGCCAGAAGGCGAAGGAGGTGGAGGATACAGGCTTCAAACTATGGTACACGGGAAAAGAACGGAACAAGAATGGGGTGGGCATCTTAGTTGATAAGAGCCTCAAGAACGGAGTTGTCGACGTTAGGAGACAAGGGGATAGGATCATCCTAGTTAAGTTGGTAGTTGGTGATAAGGTTTTGAACGTCATTAGTGCGTATGCCCCACAAGTAGGTCTAAGTGAGGCCGCCAAGAGGGAATTTTGGGAAGATCTTGATGGCATGGTCAGAGGTGTGCCTAGTAGTGAGAAACTTTTCATAGGAGGAGATTTTAACGGCCATGTTGGTACAACTAGTGGGGGATTTTTTAGGGTGCATGGAGGTTTTGGATATGGCGATAGGAACCAAGAAGGAGAAGAGATCTTGAATTTCGCCGTAGCCTATGACCTCATGTTAGCTAATACCTTCTTTAGAAAGAGACAATCCCATATAGTTACCTTCAGTAGTGGCCAGCACTCTAGTCAGATCGATTTTGTCCTTACTAGGAGAGAGGACAAACGAGCTTGCGTAGATTGTAAGGTTATACCTGGAGAATGTGTCGTTTCACAACATCGGCTTCTGGTATCCGATTTTCGTCTTCGGATACGTGTTCGGCAGGACAAAGGCGCCAGAATTACAAGGACGAAGTGGTGGAAGCTCAAAGGGGACGCCTCACGGGTGTTTAAGGATAGGGTGATTGAAGAAGGGGCATGGAACGTAGAAGGAGAAGCAAATCGCATGTGGGAGGAGATGGCAAATTGCGTTCGTAAGGTGGCTACGGAGGTGTTTGGAGTGACAAGAGGAAATAAACGCGAACCTAAAGATACTTGGTGGTGGAACGAGGACGTGCAAAAGGCTATCAAAGAGAAAAAGGGAATGCTACAAATGCTTGCATCATCACAGGAGTGAGGACAACATACAAAAGTACAAAGCGGCAAATAAAGAACGCAAAGAAAGCGGTGAGTGAAGCAAGGGGTCGTGCGTATGAAGATCTATATCAGAAGCTAAGTACGAAGGAGGGCGAAAAGGACATCTATAGGATAGCTACACTCCGCGAGAGGAAGACGAGAGACTTCAACCAAGTTAAATGCATTAAGGACGAGAATGGTGGACTTCTGGTGAAGGACGACGAGATAAAGAATAGATGGAGAGCATACTTCGACAATCTATTCAATGGAGAGGATGATAGCACCACGATCGAGTTGGATGACTCTTTTGATGACACCAACAGACGATTTGTTCGGAGAATTAAAGAGTCTGAGGTAAAGGAGGCGTTAAGAAGGATGAAAGTAGGCAAGGCGTTGGGGCCTGATAACATCCCTATCGAGGCGTGGAGATGCCTTGGAGACGTAGGGGTAGCTTGGCTAACTAAGTTGTTCAATAGCATTTTCAGATCAAACAAGATGCCTGACGAGTGGAGGAGAAGCATATTAGTACCAATCTTCAAGAATAAGGGAGATATTCAAAGTTGTACAAATTACAGAGGAATTAAGCTTATGAGTCATACAATGAAGCTTTGGGAGACAGTCATCGAGCATCGCTTAAGAAAAATGACAAGCGTTACGAAGAACCCATTTGGTTTTATGCCTGGGAGGTCGACCACAGAGGCGATTTTCTTGACGAGACAGCTTATGGAGAGATATAGGGAGCAGAAGAAGGATTTACACATGGTATTTATTGACTTGGAGAAAGCGTATGACAAAGTACCGAGGAATGTCATGTGGTGGGCTCTTGAAAAGAAGAAAGTTCCAACAAAGTACGTTACCCTCATCAAGGATATGTACGATGACGTTGTGACTAGTGTCAGAGCATGCGATAGCGAAACCAATGACTTTCCTCTTAAGATAGGATTACATCAAGGGTCAGCTTTGAGCCCCTACATTTTTGCCCTAGTGATGGACGAAGTTACAAGGGACATACAAGGGGAGATCCCTTGGTGTATGCTCTTTGCTGATGAAGTGGTGCTAATCGACGAGAGTAGGATAGGAGTTGATAGGCAACTAGAGTTGTGGAGACATACTTTAGAATCGAAGGGTTTTAGACTTAGTAGGACTAAAACCGAGTATATGAGGTGCGAGTTCAGCGGTGTAAGGTCAGATGATGGAGATGTCACTTTGGCTGGACAAGTAGTGCCTAGGAAGGACACCTTTCGATATTTGGGGTCGATGTTGCAGAGTGATGGTGAGATTGATGAAGATGTTAGCCATAGGATACGAGCGGGGTGGGTCAAATGGCGACAGGCATCTGGCATCCTATGTGACAGAAAAGTCCCACAAAAGCTCAAAGGCAAGTTTTACAGGACGGCGATCAGACCTGCGATGTTGTATGGTGCAGAATGTTGGGCTACTAAAAGACAACACGTTCGGAAGATAAGTGTAGCAGAGATGCGTATGTTGCGGTGGAGCTGTGGCCATACAAGACGGGACCGCATTAGAAATGATGATATACGTGACAGACTTGGGGTAGCACCGATTGAATAGATCGTCCAACACCGCTTGAGATGGTTTGGACATCTCCAACGGAGGCCTCCTGAAGCACCGGTGCGTACTGGAATTATAAGGCGTATCGAAAACACAAGGAGAGGCAGAGAAGACGGAAAAAATTAGTTCTGGCGGTCAATCATCCGGAGCAACTGTAAAGATCACAAGTGGTACCGATACCGCCGGGTCCGGAAAGACTGAGGTGAGGAGATTAACCCCGAGAGTGATGATTAGGAGATTCAGTCTAGCCTCAAGAAAAAATCACCAGAGGCGGCTACGGAAGCTGCAGACCCCTTACCCTTAAAGTCAGATGGGGAAGGATCGGCTGATAATAACCCTTATATGAGAGTCTTCAGAAATGAGGGTAACTTAACCTCTTTATTCTCATGTATCTTATATCCCTTATCTCATTTATCATCCTTCCGACTTGCTTTTGGTTTACGGCAGGCGCCGGGTAGTATATCCTTTCTCACTGTCGAAACTAAACAAGAGTTTGCGACAACTGAAGCAATTAGTGAAGACCCCCCTAAGGATGATGCCCCCACGGATGGTAATGACCCGTTTTCTTATTCTCATTTCACCATTTTCCTTCTATTCCCATTTTGATTATCCGACATTGCACTATTTTCAGGCCCCCATGCTTCTAGAGGCAAAAAGAAATTGGAACGCCTTGCTTACTCAGGACACGGCAGATTTGTAAGACTCGCCTTTAGTGGACTTTGATGTGAGAACTTCTATTCTTGAAAAAAGGGGCATTCTAGTCTTTTATCCAGTTGAAAAACGAGGAACCTTTTGACGTTGTTACAGTTCCTTAAGCATAACCAGTGGAGACCACTGATCTATATCCAGCCGATACGAGGGTTACTTTCTGACTACCTACAGTAGCATATCCAAGTATAGATCCCTATAGAAGAGAAGCAAAGGTATAAGCCAAGACCAGTCAAGCCACACACACCAGCAGTCGATCCAGCTTTTTATATAGGCTATGCAATTGAGGATGTTATTGCACCACCACTAGTTGACCACCAATAGCAGTTGTTAACCCAGTAGCTCTAGATTGATAGAGCCCTACAGGACTTGCTTCATTAGTGACATATCCTTTTCCTGAAAGAACTCCAGAAGGTGAAGATCCAGCAGGAGGAAAGGTGGTAGCCTTTCTTTTGAGAAAGATAAAGCAAGCTGTGTTCCAGGCAAGGAACTTCTTTCTAAGTTCCATTTCCAGGGCAGAGATCTTGATTGACCGGAAAAGAAGCAAGTCTCTATGTCACAAGCAGGGTTTGATGTCACCCGCTACTCTTCCCGAAGAGCTTCTATTCCAATAGCGAGCGGATTTTTTCATTCCAATCTTCGATAGAATGCGAGCGAATTCAAGAGCATGGCAGCTACAGAAGATGGATTTCTATTTAAAGAGAGTAGATCTTTTACAGAGTTTTCTCGGCAAAGATGGATTCTCAGGTTAGTGACTTCCTTCCGTCGAAAGATCGGATTGGTGGTTTCGCTAGGGAGTAGTACGCAGATTTTCATAAGTTTTTATATTTTACTACTTTTTTTTCGAAAATTTCCGGAAAGAGGTTATTTTCCCTAGTTACTATATATCTAAAGCTTACCGAGATGTCACGCAAAAGAACAAGAAGAAAGAGCCCGCCTCTGACGGATAGGCTTAAATTATAGGAATGAACTTGAACTTTTCACCTTCCCCCCTTTCCCCCAGGTTCAGTTCCTTACCTTAGTCAATAGAAAGGCTAGGAATCAGTCTTCTCCTATGCCTACACTACTACAACCAAAGACCACCTACTTTAACGACAACAGATGCGGGCGTATGAACTCGCTTAGCTGCTCGGTGAAAGGCTTTCCTGGAATAAAGTGGAAGACGACTTATAAGGAACGTCTCTCTCATCTTCCTTATCACCTGGAATAGGGCGGGAACTCCAAGGCCACAGGTCTGGAAAAAGAGCTAACTTTCTGATTACTGCTAACAATCAATCAAACCATTTGGGTGATTCTTTAAAGAGCCAAAATTCCAAGCATTACTTGAAATACATATTCCAGGCACATTGGCTTTCTTTTAGTAAAAGACTGTACATGAGCTGGTTCTTCTCATCTTTTTTGGTAGTGTACTGCAAGACACCAACAACACTGCGATAGAGGGTAGGATCAGCTACAGGGTCACCATAATGCATAGACAAAAGAAGCCCGGCTTGGAGAGGGCAAGGCTTAGCCCCATAAAGTTGAGCTTTCAAAAGAAGAGTATGAGGTTTGAGAGAAGTGAAAACCCGAATCAGTACGCACGGCTTCAATGCCAAGAAAATGCCAAGAAAGTAATGAATAGAGCCCCAGAAAGACTCTTTTTGAGTCCTCCTTCAGCTCTAATTTTGACCCGCTCTACTCTCCTTTCTGACGGATAGGAAGGCCAGTATTTCTTTTCTTTGCTGATTCCTCTCAATGAAATTGGCCATGTTGCACTAAGTTACTTACGGATGTATGCATGCAGTCCGGGAACACTTTGGGGTGAACACCCATCCGAACAAGTGGAGTCAATAGTTCAGCATTGAGTCCATAAATTTAGAAAAAACCAATCTTTTACCCAACAAGTGCTCCCCGAACCAAGCTAGATAGTCTCCTATCACTAGGCTCACCAACCAACCTGTACTTTGATTCTTTCTTATTATTATTCTAATCGGATCTCAAAACCATCAGGATTGTTTCCAGCCATGAGTTCCCATATGACATATGTGCTCTTGGTTGGGGCGGGCCATCATTCGCCGCCAGGTCATTGAGTGCCCGTCGTACCACGGGGTTGATGCACTAGAAACTCACTCCACTTTGAGGATCTGGGACCTGGGCCCGACTCGTTCTGCCAGTGAATTGGGTCTCTAGGTCTGGTCGTACGTGGTATTTATGTTGGGGATTCGTACAAAAGAAAGGCATGGCGTACATGAACCTTCCTTTATTGGGCTGGGCCATTCTATCAAAGATTGGAGAAGGGACCCAATCTCGTATTTGATTGTCGGCGAAGCAATAGGCTTCGCTTCGTAGACTAGTTTCCCGGCCGTTGCAAAGACTTCGCGAGAACGGTCAGGGTCGGCGTGGGGATGCGATTCGCCAAGCTAGGGAAAAAAGCCGGCCGGATGAAGAATGCGAAGGCCTTTTATTCGAAAGGAGACCCCGGAAAAAAAGAGCTATGCTATTGCCCGACCCTTTCGTAATGACTTCGAATCAATAGGCCTATCATTTTCAATGAGGCGGGCCCAATATAGAATGAAATGCAGAAATAGGGGCGCGCCCTTTTCTTTTTTTTTTAGGGCTGCTTACTCGCCCGCCCTACTTAAGTACCAAAGGCTTTCGGGGCTTCCACTCCTACCCATCGAATGTGAAGCGCCAGTAGTTGTAGCTTCGGGTAAGGCCTCTCGTTAAACTCGCTTCGGGTTACGACCTCCTCCGGGCGGTACAAAGTAAACCTCTTCCAGCAGGTAGTAACCTAACTTTTCAACAAAGTGCCCAGCCCTAAACTCTATCAATGGAAAAATCTTCGTGCGTGGCGTTCCTAGAAAAGCTCGATTGAGACTCCCCTGTTCCACGAATATCTCTACTATCTTGTCTAGTCCAGTCAAATAGGAATCCCCCGGTCAGCGCGCGTGGGAGCAGCTGACCAAAATAAGAGTCTTTTACGCTCTTCTTTCTGGCCCGGCGGCCCGCCCGTCTGCTGCTAGGTCCGGGAATGGCGCCAGGCGAGGGCGCCGCTACGTACGCCCCGAAGCTGAGCTGCGGCCTACAGGTATGAAACAAAATCGAGGCCGGGGGGGTGGTTATACCCCGCCAGAAAAAAGGCCGCCCCTGGTCCTTATACCTTTGTTTTATTCCTTAGGCCGGGCATAAATGAAATCTAATGAGACCCGCCCGCTATTACTACGAAAAAGCCCAGCCCTGGCACCTTCGCTAGACGGGGAGTCAGCTACTTCTATTAGCACTGGACCGTCGAGTCGAATTGATCGTGTCATGTGCAACGTCCATCAATGATGGTTCATTAAAGTCCATTGATTTAGACTCCTTCCCTCTGACCTTATAAAACCCAAGATTGGGAGGGGCCTCCAAGAACGGAAAAATAATTAGACTCACTCTCGTATGGCTCGCCCTCGATCGAGCCCCGGGCGGGTCGGCCGGGTCTTTCCCTTTTTTATGTTTCCGCCACGATCAAGACGCACGGAAGAGCTATGGTATGCCCAGCGCGTGGAGGATCCTTTAAGAGTCTCCGTTGTCTCGGTAGGGAAAAGTACCTATTGTCTTGATTTTTGCTCGTCTTTCTGCTCTTTTGGCTCGTAACATTAGTAGTTACGAGCTCGTTAGTAGTTACGAGCTCGTTAGTAGTTACTCGCTGGGTAAGTGCTACGGTCCTTTTTTATCCACTATTTACCGGAGCCCCTACTGACTGCCACCGAGGTTCGACCTGGTCCTTGCTTTTCGAAAGCTCCGCGGGGCAAATTTGGCTTGCTAAGTGTGCCCCCTTTCGTCTAGTGCCCCGCCCGGTTAACTGGACTTTTGGCCTACCAAGCAAGCACTTGCCCGCTGCTCCTGCCGCCCGCCAAGCGGGCTCCGCGCTCGTTATCCTTACTGTTCTCTCTGTCGGGGCCCCCTCCTCTTGCTCTAGCCATAAGCTACGGCAATTCCAGCTCGCACCCCACTCTGGCCCGCCCTGCGGGGCCAGAGTTAGCTCAGCGGTAAGACCCAGGGGATCTTTCGCTTTTGCCAGATCTATGAGATATTACGAGTCCTCCGCCCCAGATTCCCTCGCCGCGGCCATCTGGTTCACCGGTACTACCAAAAAATCTCATGCTTACGTTACTTTTACTTATATATAAGTATGATCCCGGACCACGAAGACCCCGGTCGTGCTTCAGGTTTTCATTCCCATCATCCTCTTGAAGGAAACTCCTCGTGCTCTGCCATAAGAACTCGGAGTCCGTATCATGGTGAAGGTAAGGTAACGCTTTTATTCTTGCTCAAAAAACTGACCGAACGCGTTCGAGTTATTGGCTCGTCCGACCCGGCTGCATTCATGAGTCGCTCGTTCAACTGTCCCTCGGAGACACGGTCGAGAAGTGCCATGCATGGTCGCCCCCCGTCCTTTCTTTCTCTCGGTCCCACCCGGCCCCGGGTCAAAAAAAAATGGATAAAAAAGGGGACTTATGCTACGGGCTATACCCCCCATGACTTATGAGGGAAGTAGCATCCGCCCCATCGCAAGCACCTACAATGTAATGATCACATTGGTTTACCCTTTTTTAGTAGTTCAACGGACGGTCGCCCCTCCAACAAGAAAAGGTAGAAATATGGAAACTTCTCTGCCATTTGGATCGGAGAATTTATGGAGGAAATCGGGTTTTAAATTTCCAGAAACCGCACGATTATATAGCCAAAGGGAATAGGCCGCGCCTAAAATCATCCCAAGCGCTGCTAATGTGGCTACTAAGCTATTTCTTTGGAAAGCTCCTACTGAGATTGGAAATTCCCCGATAAAGCTGCTAGTGCCAGGTGAACTCATATTGGCCAAAGTGGAAGATAAGAAAATGGTAGAGAGATTCGGCATGGTGCTCACTAAACCCCCATAATATCTAACAAGTCGAGTCTTATGTCGGTCATATAGAACACCAACACATAGAAAAAGGGCTGAAGAAACCAGTCCATGACTTGACATCGGTAGAATGCTACCTCCAATTCCCTGTATGTTCGATAGAGCCTAATATTCCCCCGGAGTACGCCGATTACCCCCCAAACTGTACAAGATAGTTACCACCTATCATACGGCTTTCTAACTCCACTTCTTTTTAAGGTCGTTCCGCTCTGTCGGATCGATGGTAGTCTCAGAGATCTTTCACCCCCAACATTTTTGACAACACGTTTACTGCAGGTTGCGCATCTTTATCCTTTTCCGGGGCATACTAGAGTATCACATCGTACCACCCCAACTCTTTCTTCCTTATAAGTGAACCGGAACATAGTGCATAGGTACTCTTCGATGCTGCGACGAGGACGAGACGAGGAACCTTACTAAGATCCCGTACAGAAGTTATGCCCTTCGGCTCGGCATATGGAACCTCTAAACTGCCCCTTTATGATGGGGTCCTATCGGTATAGGTGGGCCCCTTCCCTCCGCCTCAGGCATCAAGTAAGTTTTTCCGCTTACAAATAGAGGAGTTAAGACCGTACAAAGGCACCGGCCCCAATGGGATTGGGCTTTACTTATCTGCGCGCGCACTGCGTCAGCACTGGCGAAAAAGAGGTCGGCTTTACAGAAAAAGAAGGGCCGGGTGCTTGCGGGCCCCTCTGCTGCAAGTGCTTGTTGGACCCCACTCCCCTTTCCCGGGAGTGGGCCGGGCTTTGCTTCGTGGCGGCAGAAAAATAAAAAGGGTGGGCTCGGTTCGCCTTGGATTGTGAAGAGATAGCTTTTCATTATCTTCTAGATAGAAGCAGCACGGGTAAAGGCCCAGTGAAGCTGCAGGGAGCACTGAGCAATGGGGTTATGAGGGCGACTCCGCCCATGGGTTGGACCACACCACAGGCGGAAGTCCTTCCACGAGGGTGACCGAAAAAGAAAGGTGAGCTAGTCGTAGTAGGGAAGAAAAAAAAGGGTATCGTTCCGTGCGACTCCAGAAGAGTACGCGCGCTACAAAAGGAAGTCCGCTTCAAAACGAACGCTAGCTAACTACTTGAGCCTTATTTAAACGTTTGGTTGCCTACGCTTGCTCTCCGGCGCGCTACGGCAAAACCTTGACTCTTCCCTGCTTGCTTATTTCTCTTCGACCGACGCGGAGCTCGCAGCCTCCACACCCTTGCTTAGCCTTACACTTCCTGGAGGATTTTGATAAACCCACGAGGATTTATTCTTTTCTTTCATGTGAACGGCCGTTGTAAAGAAAGGTTTGCTATAGACCACGTTGAGAAAGACCAACCAACAACACAAATAAAGACCGTACTTTTGGTACCTCGAAAGGTAGGTGCTCCTTCTGATGCGAAGGCCGGCTGTCCGAAGTGCAATGAAGGACTCGGATAGGATAGGATTTTGCGTGCCGGGCCCTTCGGGTGTCCATATTTTGGCCGCGCGGCCGTCATATTTTCTTCCACCGCCGCCCGGTTCCACACGAGCTCCCGTTCTGCGGCGTGGTGGCAGGACCGCTAGGGGATTGGCTCCGGGTGTAGGTAGGGTAAAATTTGCAGGGGTCATGCAAATACATAGGCCCCTTCCCTTCTTCCTACTTTTTTATAAGGCGCTTTCCGTTCAACGCTCGGAGCGAAGGATTAGGCAGGTAGTACGGGCCCTCTGACTTCCAGCTATGTGCTGTGTGCGACTCCCGCGAAGCGAATGAAGGTAAGCTCTTCGAGCTTTCTCCGCCAGCGGCTTATTTAGTGGTCGGGATTACGTAGTGCTCCGACTGGCAACTCAAAAAAAGCAAATGAATTTCAGTTCTTTTGAAGAGTTGCCCCAGCGAGTAACGTAGGCACGAGCTCTACACTACGGCACGAGCTCTACACTACTAATGAGCTCTACACTACTAACGTGTAGAGCCAAAAAGAGCCAAAAAGAGCAGAAAGACGAGCCAAAAAGAGCAAAACCAACTCCATAAATATAAAGAACATGTCGTGAGCATGGAGGTTTGGCCAACTACTCAACTATACTATGGGCTAGGCTACTTATAACTTATATAGTGAGTGGCCCTGGGGCTTTGGTGTTTTGTATTGTACTGAATGGAACACATATAAATGAAAGGCGATAAAGTAGTTAAGGCGAAAAAAAAGCCCCTCCTTTTGACTATGATATAGAGCCGTCCGTCTGCTTCTTGCCAAAGCTTCGCCCTGTTGTGCACGAGTAGGGGTCGAGTTGAAACTAATTAATTTAATAGGCCCCTGGTCGCTACTGTTTTCTTGTATATTTTGTCGGGTGAAGCTACCACTTCGTAGAAAGCTCCCCTTCCTCGTCTTGCCTCTACTTTGCCTGTTTGCGCGAAGGAAGGTGGAGAGGCCATTCGCTTCGCGCGCGGGAAGGCAACGAAGTGAAGTGAAAGAGACCGCAGCGGAGTGGAGAAGCCGCGACACGAAGTTCCTTACCTTAGCTGGATCTCGCTGGTGCCACCTAAACGGTAGGTATAGGCGGCGTGTTACGTTTGGAGTTGTCGTTCGTTCACTTGTCCCCAATAGAAGAATGAGTAATTCCTTCCCCTGCGGGTCATGGCCTGACCACTCGGTCCCCGATGGTAAGCGGGGGATTTAGGTATAGCAGCTCACGCTCGTTTGCGCTGCGCGTCCCCGCTGGACTGGACACGTGTTAGCTGTAGGAAGTATGATTACGAAAGTGACTTCGGTTCGCCAGTTCTGGCTCAACTCCTCACTTGACGTTAGCGGACCTACGGGTCGGGCCGGGGCGGAGCGCTCTTTCTTTCTGTGTGGGACGATGCCGGTGCGCCGAGGCTAGAACAAGAACAAGACAACTAACTACATTTTATTTTTCCTGTCATGAGATGACATTGGATTGGACCGATGGAGAACTGAGCTGGCCAAAAAAGTGCTTGGGCGCTCTACATACGATGTAGACTCCATAAGATACATATCGATTTCTTTATGATGGATCCAGAATAGTGCGATATCTTGGTTGTCTCATCAATAGATAGAATTAGGTGGGTGCGCAGCCCCTGATTATTTAGAGATTCCCTCTTCTTTCTATATCCTTTCCAACTCTTTTGATCTATCATAAGAGATAAAGCCATCTATAAATCTGCTTGCTACTTTAGGCTCGTGCATTCACTCACTCGTTGGGTTGGGTGAATCTCGCTTTTCGTTCATGCCACGCCCGCCACAAGAAGAAAAAAGCAAGCGAAAAAACGTTCTAGCTAGAAGCGCTCGCTTCGCCGCGCCCGGGAAAGCGAAATAAGATTCGATTCGGACTTCGTACGTAGAGCCGGTGCTGCTGTTGTCTGCGCATAGGGCCCCTCCCCACTCCCGTTCCGAGGTGCTAAGGGCTTTTGTGGAACAGACGGCAGTGTTTTGCTGACGCCTCGAATCGACGCTTTTGTTGCGACATGCTATGTTTTCTCCCCTATTGCTAGTAGGTTGATGGGTCGCACGCCCGGCACACATGTTTTGGCCTTGCTTGTGTGTCCATAACTCCAAATAGGTGACCTAACGGCCGCCGCCCGACTAAACATACCAATAGTCACCAGATTCATATGGGCTACTGAAGAGTAGGCAATGATCTTCTTAAGATCGATCTGTCTTAAAGTGGTCAAGGAAGTATATATTATAGCAATCGCGCTGAGAGTATAAATGAAAGGAGTGAAAAAAAGTGTCGCTTCGGGAAACATGGGTATTGAAAATCTTAAAAACCCGTAGGTCCCCAATTTTAAAAGAATTCCTGCCAAGATGACGGATCCAGCCGTAGGTGCCTCCACATGGGCTTCTGGTAACCAAATATGAACTGGTACCATAGGCACTTTGACGGCGAAAGAGGCAAAAAAAGCAATCCATAGAAGGATTTGGCGCCGCTCACTAAATTCTGTGGTTAATAAGATTTGTAAATCGGTGGTTCCTGTTTGGAGAAGAATCAACAGAATAGCTAATAGCATAAAAACTGATCCAAGTAAAGTATATAGGAAAAACTGATATGCTGCCTTGATCTTTCTTTGTCTCGAACCCCATACCCCTATAATGATGGTAGAGTCAGGGGTGGCCCCAAAGCGGAATTGACCGGTGGTGCTTGGTCGAAGCTCCAGTGGGTAGCCACTCCCTTCTCAGGGAACCGTACGTGAGACTTCCGCATCATACGGCTCCGTCCCGAGCTTCCGTCGTCGGCCCTTGCTTGTCATTAGACCTCTATGCTTGTCATTTCCGCCTTGACTCTCGAATCTTTTGCTTCTGGTGGCGAAGAATGCTGCTTGCGTAGCGGCGGGATATGCCCGTAGGGCCCGGCCTGCTTACCGCCCGAAAGAGGGCTAGCCGGAGGGGGCTCGTAAACCTGCCTTTCTTTCGAAGCAGCGAGTGAATGAAGGAGCGGAAGAGCGAGCCTACCCCCAGAGGGAGGGGCCCTGGGTGATTGAGCGCGTTTTTTCCTTTAGAGCGAGCACATGCCACGCATAGTTGGGTTGCTCACGCAGCGGATCTATCTCTCGAACTATCTATAGATAGAGAGAGATCAGTGAAAGTCATTGCCTTCTTTTATGGTTGCCCCCCGACTGACGGCCTTTACGCAACTACGACTACTTTGATGTGAGCGGTTAAATTGCTTTTATCTTTCTGGCCTCCACTTGTACGAAGATGCATAAAGAGACCCGCCCCTTTTTCTTTTCTTATTTTTCTTTAGAAAAGGACCCTACCTTCTTCTGCTGAGCTCTACCCTGCCCGCATTTCTTTTTTAGAGTAGAGGGCCGGCCACCTCCACCTGCTTGCAACAGTCTTTCTTCGTAATTATACTGAACGGGTCGATCCTCCCCTCCGTTTTTTTGAGAAACTTCTCCTTACGGTCTCCTCGCCAAGAACTCACCGGCGACGACAGAGGAACTCACCTGCCTGCTGTGGCGGGGCGGCTTTTTTGTTCAACAATAAGACCTGGACGATTATCCCTACCCTCGGTAGCTTACGAGTTTACGTCCATCCCTGGTCGGGTCAAGTTTCCTTTCTTGCTTCGCCCTAGTAGCCGTTACCCGAATTCGCGCAAGTGTGTCCACACCCCCTGACTTGACGAGGAATCCATTCCCGCGAACAAACACACCTCCTACACACACCTAGGGGCACCCCTTCCTGCATATCCATACAAGACCAGAGTAGGCGTGTTGAGGTCCGTAGAGGTACCCATTACTCCGAGTACCCTCCCACAAAAAAAAGATGTGTGGTTCGGTGGTTCGACCAGAAATGCTATGCTGACGCACAAGACTACCCCTTCTCCCGAAAGCTTCGCGGGCACCTTGACTACTTCACGACGACGGGGGACCGCCCGTAGGGGGTTGACTGCACAAGGCCCCTGCAGAGGAAAAGCTTGATCCCAGCGAATATAAGATGCTCAGCTCCGCACAACATAGGGATTAACACGCTTTCGAAAAAAACATAGAATAGTAGAAGATCCAGCATGCAGAACACTGCGATCATTAGAAATTCACAAATTAGAAATGCTATAATATACTCTTTCCCATTACTTCTCATACCAGACCAACCCACTAAAATGCAAATTGGGATCAGAAATGTCGTCAATATCACGAAGAATAATGAAAGACCATCTAGACCCATATACAAATGGATGTTTTCATAAGGAAGCCATCGAACGCTTTCCACAAATTGAAATTTGGCCGTAGAAGGATCAAATTTGATCCAAAGAACAAGTGAATACAAAAAAGTGAGAAGAGAAACGCACAGACCAATCAATCTTATAAGTCTTATTGATGAATTTGGAATAAAAAGAAGAATAATGCTTCCTAGCACGGGACAGAGAATAAGACCACTTAGATCAAAAGAGCTTTCAAAGAGATTTTCTAACATTGAGTAGATTCGAACATGTTACAGATTAGTAGACAACAGTAAACAGTTAGAAATCAACCTAAACATTAGGGGTCTCTCTGTGCAAGTCTGCTTCACACCGTGTCAGATGAGTAGTAGGTGGCTGAGGTTCACCTCTCCTACAGTAGGAAGTCTTGAGGAGAGTCCCCCCCTTCCCTTAAGAAGAAGTTGTGGGGAACCCGGCACGCCCACGTATGCGCCTTTATTTAGATTATCAACATTATACTTGACTTCATCCGGGAATCTTTCTAAAAAAGAAATCTGGCAAAATTCCAGGTAGACCTGCTTGGTGACGCCTATTCTGCTAGGTAGGGGGGAATTGGTCATAGCCGAAGTCGAAGGCAAAAAGAAGGTAATGAAATGGATAAGAAAGAAGTTTTAGAACTAGGCCCCCTCTGGCAGGGCTTTGAGTGAATGAACTCGCGTTCAGGCTCGCTCCTTCGCTCGCTCTTTTGTACTCGTTCCACTTAGGTTTCACTCGCTCTTTTGTACTCGTTTCATTTCCATTTCACTCGCTGGGTAGCAATTGCAAAATATTTCTTCTTCTCAGCATAGAATATATTTTCCTTTATAGAGAGGGGTTTTTGTTAAGCATATGCCATGTTCTCTTTAAACCTGGCGCATGATCATACTTGAAACCTACAGGAAGCAGATCCGCAATGAAGAAAGGATAATATGGACTTAGCCACTCTATCTAAGATATTCAAAGTTTCCTTTATTCAAAGGCTAGCTTTATAGTCTAATGCCATTATAAGTGCTGAGCTTGTCGGCCTTTGCCGTGAGATATATGTTTATTTGTCAGATCGGGAACCTACACCTCGACAGGTATCGCAAAACCCAAATATCTTTTCTTAGTAGCGGAAAGTTTTTCACGCACTTTGTACCAAATGTCCTGAAAAAAAAAATCTAAATCGATTTGAAGATTGACTCCCAAGTCTCTCCAAATTAGCAAACCTGCCGGGATACAAGCAATTCCAGTTAATTAGCGGATCGCATTTTCTCGTATTATTTCTTATAGTAAAAAGCGCCGTGTCATTAGTTAGCACTGCTTTTCACGGAAAATAATATCATATTTAGTTAAGGGCGTGTAATTAGTTAGCACGGCTTTACGGTCCTGGAATAGAGCGTGTCAGAAGTGAGCATATCTGTTCTCGGTCCCATGGTCTTTATTTGGTTTTCACGGTCTAGGATGGTTGGGGGGCCTTGCATTCCTACTCTTTTTTTAGTATCCCCCCCTCGTTCGTTACTATTGGAATAGTTTACTTATCGGTATTTAGCTGTGGGTATTGTTGCTTCATAATGACTTGGATAGTTGGCTAAGAAATGTTCTTTTCACATCCCTTGGGTTTGTTGCGTTATATGATCAGAGGTGTCATTCAAATAATGGTTTCAGGCATGGATTGTCTGCCACGGAGGGTACTTCTTTTACTAGGCCCTATTCCGACTAGAAAATAGAAAGGGGAAGAGGTGGTAATTATCTTTCTTTCATTCGCACTTTCAATCTTTCGTTTCGAATGTAGTTTCTAATGTTAGTTAGGTTCTATCAAATGTTCTCTAATTGGCTTTCCTCCCATCACTCATAGTTAGTGTATGTGTTTTCTGTCCATGTTTGGGAGGACGCATATTACTCTGATGGTGGGTATCCTTGCTTCGCATATCTTAGTACTCATTCCAAATCCGGCGCATTTTGTACTTGTTAACTTTACGTTTCAACTCTAAGAGTGTAACCTTCCTTCACAATTGGAGAAAAAATGTAAAGAGAACATGTGGAGTTTGTGCCTGGGGCTGAGAAAGGATTGGATTCTCGGGTCAACGAAATTGCTATGGAAATAACAGAAATGTGGGGGAGTACCGCTAGCTTTGAGAGCTTTACTTTAGGGAGTATCATGCCAATGATAGTGTTGATGAGTGGTCGGCTGGTTTTTATAGTGATATTTGGGAGTTAGGCGATGTAGGAGATCAAGAACTCGCATCTCTAAGGTTGAGCTACTTGCATTTGCCACCCACGAAAAGAGCGAGCCAGCTTTGGAGTGCTTTACTTACTGTTCTATTTGAAAGGTCAGGTGATCCACAAACTAGAGCTGATTGGTCAATGGATAGCAGCTCATGGCTTAATTTCATTACCCGAGAGTAAGGGGGCAATGGAGGACAAGGGAAATGAATAAAAAAAGCACCTGGTGAAAATTAAGTTCCTTAAAAACGTAGTTGAACGTAAAGATTGAGAAGTGACATGCAAGATGCATGACTTGGTTCATGACCTACCTAGCTCGATCTATTGTTGCTCATTAGTTTTATCAGTCGGGTACGGAGGTAACAACAAATATTGATAATGGCTGTAGATATCTGTCTTTGATTAAGTGTTAAGAGAAGGTGGAAGCAACCATTGCTAGAAGATTGCGAGCACTCCATATTCATTAAGGTGATTTCCTTCTTGGAAGAAGTTGCTAAGGCAAAAAGTTTGCGGTCCCTTGTTTTAGATAGTATAGGATTTGATACATTACCTATCTGCTCCTTTGGTTCATTTGAGGTAAATTTCCATTTCAAGTGGCACATTTACGGTGCTTCCCGAAGCTATTCCGCAGGCCTTGCATCTGAAAGAATGGTTCAATACGTCGGATTTGCCAGAATCTATAGGCAATCTGCCCTGCCAAAATTGCATGTTATGGATTTGAAGTTTTCCAAAATTGAGGTGCTTCATTTGCGCATCTGCAAGCTTGTAAACCTAGTGACTAACGATCTTGGTAACTGTTTGGAACGTTGAGAGCTGGAAGGGTGCTTGGGAGAAATGAAGAAACTCAGGTACTTTTATACAGATTGGTGCCCATTGGTCGGCATGCCAATTGGTATTGGTAAGAACACCTCCGAAGGTTGAGCACTTTTGGTGTAGGCGAGGAAGGAAAATATTCGTGCACCTCCGAGCTAGAACATCAAAATTTGCTTAGTGGGAGTCTTTTAATCTATGGATTGCTTTATTTGAATAACCCAACAGAAGCTGCACAGGCAAACTTGAAGCAGAAGCAAGATCTAGCCTGGATTAGAGGAGAGTGCACTCCTTGTGTCCTGGAAGACAGTTATTTCTTAATAAAATAATTGCTCTTTTTTTATTCCATAAGTGGGGATTTATGTGAGCTGAGCGTTGGTCAGATTTCCACAAAGCAATTCCAGATTTTTCTACTCTCCAAACTGTCTGTACCCAGCGAGTGTAACGTAAGTGGCACGAGCGAGTAACGTAGGCATGTGTAGAGCCAAAAAGAGCCAGGGAGCAACAAGAGCAGAGTTTCACTACAGTGAAACGAGCCGCAAAAGGCGAGTCGTATGCTTTCTTATCACTCTCCTATGCGGGTTACTTTTCAAACGTTACGTCGGTGCTGGTCCTCGCCCGGTTGAAGGAGATGTGTACTCGACTTCCTTTAAGTAAGTGGTGGTCCATAATAGCTGATCTATCCCGGTCCATGCTCGGCCGGTGCTTAGCCCCTCCCTCTGTCAAGCTGAAGAAGAGACTAAAGGCCCATCTGCGAACGTGGAATCAAGAGGTTTTTTGAGAGATGTGGCAAATCTATCTCAAGCTGAGGTGAGAAGTGCAAGTGCCAGCACAATCATTAACTACGCCCGTCAGAGCAAAATAGAGCAACCCAGTAGGTAGGATTGACTCTACATTGTCTATTGCTGAAGGGGGGGCCCTCTACAAATATTGAGAAAAACATCGTAGAACATCTGGGCCTGATACTGATGATTGCTTCGACGTTCAAAGAACTAAGATGCGCCAGACGGGAAGAAGGAAGAATTTTCTTAAGTAAGGTAGCTAACCTCTTCATGATAGGGAGAATGGAATGGTCAAGATAGGAATATTTAGATGTGGTAAAGTGCTTTGATCGAATTGACCACGAGCTCCTACTCAACCAACTAAGGGAACAGTTCGGTCAGGAAAACGAAGGCTTCGTGGCACTAGTAAATTGCTTTCTCAAGACTTATATCCTTGACCGGGACCAGGTCAAAGATGTCCGTGCTCTCGATCGAATTCTCTTGTTCATAGATTAAGGAGAGAGAGGCAAACCGGTATTGAACAACCTGATCCAATTTCGCCTTATTTATGTATGAGGGTGAACTTATGTTTCCTGATCGTCATCTTCTAGTGCTATACTCCACCATCTGTTCTTAACAGAGGAGGCGCCATCCTTTCTACTTGACTTTTGAGTTGGTCCCCGGTTTATGGAATATGGGAGTAAGTAAAGGAAGTTTTCCCGGGCCAAGAAAGGAACTTGAATTGTTAGGAAGGATTCTTCGCAGAGTTTGTTTGATCATTCTCTCCAGCGTAAAAAAAGAGGGAGGGTTTTTTCTTCGAATCGGATTGATGTCTCCGACGCGAAAATAAAAAAGTCTTTTTCTTGTGGTGCTATCAATTGTTATTTTATTTGATACATTGTGACCAAGAACATTGGAGAATTCAAAGAAACGGAAAGAGAGGGATTCGAACCCTCGGTAAACAAAAGCCTACATAGCAGTTCCAATGCTACGCCTTCAACCACTCGGCCATCTCTCCTCAATTTTATATTATTATTATTATATAATTTTTTATATTGTATCTAATTTTTATATTGATAAATAACTGAGTGAATAGCGAGTTTTCATATTACTAAAGTCAAAGTCAAACCCACCACGGGTTCCAGATAAATAATACCTTTCCATCCAGTTTTCTTTTTTTTGAACTAAAAAACCTGATTTTCTTTCTTTGTTCGCGAGCTTGCTTGAAGAAGACGTGCCTTGGAATCGTTCAGAGGTTTCTAAAGATCCCCCTTGGTACGCAAGAGATTAAGTATATTCTGTGAGCTCCATCCTAACCTAATAGTACGTACAACAAGGCTCGCATCAACCTTCCTTTCCTATTGGTGCCGCACTCGCCCGAGAGTCTGTTTGGAAGGACATATTACTTTGTCTGTTTTTAAGGTTGAAAGACAATAGAGAAACTCGGATACATATATAAAATAACACGATCTCCTAGCAAGAAAACGGATGCGCGTGCTAACGCGCAACGGCTTTCGCGCTAGCGCTAGTGTGCTCAATCCGTTGCTTTTTCCCAGGCAACAACGATTTCCCCCAGCGAGTAACGTAGGCATGAGCTCTACACATTAGTAGTGTAGAGCTCATTAGTAGTGTAGAGCTCGTGCCTACGTTACGAGCTCATTAGTAGTTACGAGCTCTAAAGTAGTGTAGAGCTCATTAGTAGTTACTCGCTGGAAAGGAATAGAGGCTAGTAATCATACCAAGAGGGAAGTGCGCTAAAGCAGTGAGCTAGTAATCATACATCGATGGTCGTCAACTATCGATTGAAGCATTATAAAGGGCCTAGAAAAAGATAGTTCTAGCAGGTAAAGAGAGTATGTTATGTAAATCAAGGTCAAGATGGCCTACGTGTCTTATTCCAAGCTTATAGGTACCATGCTCCTAGGATTCCGATCTAAAGGTAAGGGATTCTCATGAATATCCTTCCTTCGCCCGTTATCTGCTAAGAACTAAGGTCTTCCTTTCCTCTTCGTCTCCAACAGCTTTAAGGCCACTAATCACGGTAATCTGACTAACAATCTGAAGCTAGGCTTATCGATCGAATGCAAATGGTGAATTCTTCTTAACGGAAGTCTGTCTTTGATTGTTCTTCTCGGTTCTTTAAGTCAATAAGGGAGTGAACATTGGTCATAAGCCCATTCCGTCTTTCTTTTAAACCAATAATCACGGTTGAGGTTTACTTCAATTTCTTGATTTCCTGAGGTGGTTGATGATCTGTTCACAGGTCTGCTCTGTCGAATGTCCTCTCGTCTGGCTATTGAACGAATCTCCTCTTCGGCTCTGGCTATTCTATGTGCATAGCCCTTCGGTAATCGGCAACTAAAAAGCAAAACGCATTACCTCGGGTTAACTCGTCTGGTACCGTCACTTCCATCGCAACTGGATCTCTTCCACAATCACCGCTGGAACTGTGCCCTCGCTTTGCCTAGTACCGGGTCTGTCTAGAGCCTTATGGGTAACATATCTCTCATACAACCATTGTAGGCCTAGCAATATGTGAAAAGCATCCATTGGTGCAACATCACACCACACCTCATCCTTCCCAAGAGCATAATTAGAATGGTGGAACAGACCTTGGGGTCATTTATTTGGAAAGGAAGTGAATGGAGTAGAGGCGGAGCTAAGGTCGAAAGCGAGGTGGAGTGAAGCACGATCGGCAACAGCTAATTGGCTCCGTAAGCTTATCGACAAACTAGAAATGCCGTAGTGAAAACGAAAGCAAGAAGAAACGAAACATGACAAAAATAAATTACACTATATATGATAATATGCATTTTCTATTCCGGCTGCTTGAAGTCTTAGATTCTTCCTTTTCCTTTCTATGACGACCTGGTGAAATAATTTAGTGTTGGCGTCTCCTTCCCTCAACTATTGAACTTACGCTCTTTGACTCGCCTGTATTTCCTCAAATTTATAGATCTCATCTAATCCATGTGGCCCTCTAGTGTTCCAATTCATGAGTGCTTAGCTTTTTCTCTTCCTGCATTCCATCTAATAAATGCAGCACTTGTAACAGTGCATCTTTCCTCCTTTTATCCTCACCATAGTAATTAGCACACAAACCTCTGATCTTCCTCCTAAGGAACTTCATTTTGTTTTTCCAGCTGTTGCCAATCTCTCCTCTTAATTAGAATTCACTCCACCATTTGGAAATAAACTCCTTAAAACCCTCCTTGGAAACCCAGGATCTGTCAAAGCGAAATAGTCTCTGAGTCTGAACCCCTACTCTTGATGTTAATATCAAAGGATTGTGGTCTTAGGAGTATTTAGGCAAGGTGCCAATCTGAGCTCCTGTGAAGTGTTCTTCCTAGTAAACAGAGCACAAAAAGCGATCAAGAAGAGCTGTTGAAGTTGAATTGCTCCAAGTGAACTTCCTCCCTATGGCTCTCAATTCCATGAGCTCCAATTCATCAAGGAAAGAATTAAATTCTCTGCAAACTCTTTCATTAAAAGATACTCCTAGTTTCTCACCATCCAATGGTCAAGAACCTCAAATTTGGAATCTTTTATACTAACCAGAATACCCCCAGAAGCACCTCTAGCTTTCAATTGAAACCAGGTATTGATGGAAGTAGAAAGTGCATGCAAAATCCTAATACTAAACCCCTTTTTCTTAGTGTCCTGAATACCCACCAAATCGATCTTCTTCTAGGACAGAATTTCAGATAATCTTCTCATTTTAACCTTTTGTCCCATCCCTCTAATATTCCAACACTAAACACCCATGAAGATCCAGGAGGAACCTCTGAAGCTACAGGAACTGAAAACTCTTCTAATTTCTAGAAAGTTTCCCTTAATAACTGCTCAATCTCCCCAATTTGCAATTCCTTTCATAATCTAATAGTTTGGACTCTCTTCTCAGTAGTGGAACCTAATGAGATATTTACAGCTTCAAAAATCTCACCGAGTTCTACCTCTGAGTGACTGATTAAGGAAAAAGAATTGAGAATGGAACACATACCTGAAGGAGGGTAATCCTGAGCTAGCTGAGAGCTCTCCCTGGCTAGTTGTGGGCCTGAGGAAGGCAACTTGGATTGCTTCTGAGATATCCTCTTGCTCCTTCTTGGAGGGGGAGCATCAGTTCCTTCTTGATTTGCCTCTTTAGCCGCTTTCATCCCTGGCTCATCCACAAATACCACCACTAGCTTGGCTTTCTTTTTTTGACCCTCTTGTGAAATGGAGTTAGCTGGCTGGTCAGCCTTGACTGGAGGGTCTGAAATGGAGAGGTCTTTCAAAGGGGAATCAGCCTCCAAATTGACAATATTGCCCTCCCATCTTTCAGGGATCTCAGACAGATCAGATGAGGCCACCTCATGGTGCATCATGTTCCCTTCTTCACAGACCACTAGGACTTGCTCAGGTCCCTACCAGACCACCATTGCCAGTACATTGATTTGCTCAGGGACACTTGGGGCTTTCTCCTCTACCCTGACCACTAGGACCTGCCCCTTAGCCTGAAACGACTCCTCAACCACCTTCTCACTTCCTTCCTCTGCTTGTGGGCCAGACCTCCCGCAGATAGATGTTTTTGGCTTGGAGCGGGTCTCGATTCTCTTTATTTCATATATAAACAATGGTCTCTGAGCGAAGGCTTATCGTTGACAATTGTTTTTCTAAGGTAATGCAAATATTTCATATATAGAGATGAACCAAATAAGTTTCAGGATTCCCGTGATTTGCTTTTGTCTAACCAAACTATCGCATGAGTTTCTTGAGGAAATGTCGTCAACTAACTATGAGTAGGTCAAGTAAACTAATAGCTCATTTCTTGGGAATTAAGTAAAGGAAACTAGGTCACCGAAAGTCTCAGATGATTCAGTAAAGACAGAAAGAGTAGTTCTTTTATGTAGGGCAAGTCCTTCTTTGGACAGTGAGTACAGTAGTGCTTGTTATAGGAAAGAGTGTAAGCTGAGTCTAACTCACCTATGGATGTTGTTGAAGTGACGTACGGTTAGAAAAAGCTAGTGCTTAAATGAAAAATAGAATAAAGATAGGAAGTAGAGGAATAATGTACCAAACACTTTTTTGTGCTTCAATAATTTAAGTAATGTTGAAAGTACCACATAGTAGGATAACTGCTAGTACAGTTGCACTAGAAATTAGCCCCTAACTGATCATTTGAGCAGTAGATCGTAGTGATACAAGGAAAGCATATTGAGGCTGACCCACCAGCAAAGAGGATACCGTATACTCCAATACTTGATAGAGCTAGAGAGTATAGAATACTTAGTGCTAAGGTTGATAGTGCTAGACCTGGTCCTAGAGGAATGAAAGCCCACCCTAGAAGACTAAAGAGTGGAGGTTTCGGAAAGATAGAATGAGTCACTTCAGCAGTCAGCGAGGGGTTCCGGCTCGCCAGGTTCGATTTTGACACGTACAAGCTTTTACGTCGGAAAAGGTACTGGTTTTTCATGGAATTTTTTTTATCTTTGTTGGGTGTGCTGCTTTGTTTTGCTGTGGAATGAGTTGTTATTGTGTTAGCAGGGGTCTCGGGTTGAGGAGGCCTGGATGGTGTAGCCCACTTTGTTTGGGGATTTTTGTTGCTGGTATTGGTGACAGTAGTTGGTTGCTGAGATCGCTTTTTAGTTTTTCTTTGGTGCAGTTTGAGTCGCTCGTGTGGCCGGCGCTTCGTGATCCGTATCTGTTGCATGGTTAATGTGAAATAAGCGGATTATTAACGAAGAGACCTATGGTATGGTTGGGGTTGATCCATGTTGAGATGGATGGGGCAGAGAGGAGGAAGTAGTGGGTAAGCTGGATAGGCTTGTGATTAATAAGCAAGATATGCATTTGCTTTTGCGAGTCGGAGGTCTAGTTCTTGGAAAGAAATGAAGGGATAAATAAATAAGTATTCTGAAGAAGCAATGGTATTTCATGAAGTAGTCAGGGGCAATTGCTACCCGTGGGAAGTGTTGGTAAGCTGAGTTACCGATCTGGAACTTGTGGAAAGACCACTCTTTTGTGAAGCACTTCATTTCCGTTTTGTGTCATAACTTTCTGCTTGGCGCCCGGGGCCCCCTCTGGGCAAACTGAGGAGTTCTTCTTGCTAGATCGCTTGTTTTCTGCGGGTACTAGCAGCTTGCTATCTACTACAAACTACGTATAACTTTTTGATTCGGAAAAAAACTGCCCCAGCGAGTGTAACGGAAGTGAAACGAGCAAGAAGAGCAACCAAGCATCCTCGCTTAGACATAGATCTCCAGTCTCTAAGGAAGCCTGCCCGAAGTATGCTATTTTGGAAGTACCTTACTGGCGCACTTCTCTTTCCATATAGAATAAGTGAGTCAGAAATTGACAGACCGTGCTTTACTGAGGCAAGCACGGCTAAAGTATAGAAACAAGGACCGAAGTCAAAGGAGAGTAAGTCCCTTCTTCCGGCGCCCCGGTTACTGAACTCGCTTTCTAAGCAGCTTTTTTTTCACTCACTATATCTATATTAAGCATAAATTTCTTTGACTTGGAAGTAAGCAAGCAATCTAGTTTCATGTGACCAATCTGCCTATGAAAGTTGGAATTGAAATAGTAAGAAGAAAGCAGTAGTAGTAGATAAGAGCAAGACTAGAAAGGTCACTCCGGGTAGTAAGTAAGTTCAAGTTATCTTTCAAGCAGAAAATAAGTCTTTCAAGTAATGTAGTGAAAGCAATAAAGGTACTGCTCAAAAGAATATGCGATATAAGAAATAAGAAATAGCCTGCGATACGCACCCAAGTCACAGGTTTTGGTTAGGGCTCACCCCCTTGCTTGCCAAGCTTGTTGCAAGAACTCGAAGTGTAGTTGTCTTTTTACAAATCTAATAAGCAAATAAAGGTCCTTTCCATCTTAGATCAAAGCATTCAGAATATGAGTACAAGAAAGTAGTAAGGATCAAGAAGTTAGGTGAGTTTTACAGTAGTAAGTAAGATAAGAGTTTTGGGAAGGAGTTGATAAAGAAAGTACAGGAATAATAGTTTAATACGAATAACATAATATGCTAAGCTGTTTAAGCAAAGCAAGAAGAAAAGTAGTTATATCCATAAATAATAAGTTAGCATAATTAGAGTTATCCAGAAACGAGGAAATCCATTCCTTGCTTATGTAGTTAGGTCTTTCATTGCGCTTATATAGTAATGTTTTCCCTAGCTTTGTCTTCTCAGTAGGTAAAGCCACAAGAAGTCAGTTCTATTACAAGCTTGTTTACGTTGCAAGTTGTTTCGTCAAAACAAGAAAGAAAAGGAGTTTCAGTTACTCATTTCGGCAAGTTCAATCCTTATTGCCTAGTTTACTTGCAAAGTATAAAAGTTCCAGTAGTTTTACCGTTGCTTCTGCTTCACGAAAAAGTGCTCAAGTAGAGTAGTTGTCAATTAATTTGTTTTTATTAAGAAGAGGATTGCCTATTTGACGTTTATGCGTTAAAGAAGATAAGATTACATATGCGTTAAAGAAGCTAGCTTTCCTTGCCTATGAGTTGTAGTTCAATCTCTTGCTTTTTGACTCAAAGTAGTTTACGCTTGCTTGTTTGTAACGGCACGCATATTCAGAATAGAATATAGGAAAGTGGGTCAAATCCAGTTCTTCCTTGCCAGGAAAGTAGACAGAAAAGAAAGCAATAACATAAGAAGAATGAAGAAAATAAAAGGTATGCTATGAACTCGTTGAAGCCGTAAAGTACGTACTTATTTATTGATCGCAATCATCTTTTAAGCTTGGCTGCGGCGCTTCTTCTTATTTCAACTATTATTAGGTGATGTGACTCGGCTTTTTATTCAGTTCTTTATCTTGGCAAGTGTAGTTTGTCAAAGAAGCTTGCCAGCAAGAAAACAATTGATAAACTACGGCACTACACGACAAAACTCAACTACTGCTCAAAATCCACTACTTGATGTTAGAGAGTGTCGAGACTGGCGCGCGTTCTTTATTTAAAGAAGCAAGGTATTGAACTAATAGGACAAAAAGGGGATTTAACTAAAGTTCTTGCTTTTTTCATATTCCTTTTTTCATCTTCTCTTCTGGTTGTTCGACAAACTAGATAAGTAAGCAAGAGGTGGTAGGAAAGAAAGGAAACTACCAAGCGAGGGACATATTATATACTTCTGAACTTCCAGTCAGTAAAGTACTTGTTTTTTGAGTTAGTAGTGTGCAATACTGTTTAAGACATGCATGCAATCTGAGACTTCTGAAAACGTATACTTGAGTCAAACTACACTAGAATAGTAAGTGAAAAACTACACTGAATTTTTTTGGTCTTTTCCTTGCTTTGCTGGCAAAACAATACGTTCACTTGCTGCATATCGCTTTCCTTAATTCTTTGTTAGCGCAGGATAAATATTGCAAAGCTAGAACTCCTTACATAACATATTTCAGCGTTAAAGCAAGGCATCTTATACTGGAAAAACTTCTTTCTGGCACTGGGTGATCTTCAGCCCTTGCGCCTTCCTTTCTCTTCTAGCCGAGCTGGACGTCAAATGTAACTTCAGCTTATATTCGTCTATATGACAAGCAAGAAACCTACTATTGCCGTAAAAAAAAACCAAACTCAACATTATTAACTATATTGGCTTTCCTATTCAAACTATTTGCCTATAAACCATGATTTATATACCCATTTGAACTACTACTTATGAAACTTAACTATTGACTTATGTCCTTGCTTCTTCTTCTGTTCTTGTACGCAGAAGAATTGCTGCCGTGGGTCACGTTATCTTTCCTTAGAATGTTTATGAACCCGCTCAACCTTGTGCTTACCTTATTCTAGACGGAGTTGGAAAAGGCCTTCTGCATGCTCTTTTCCTTCCCTTTTTCTAAGTATAAATTAGACATATTTGCTTTTCATTTTCGGAAACACGGTTCGCGGCTAGTCAAAGTTGACAAAGTGGCCCTACTCAATTTCAAGATATATCACCAAAGTGAGTCATTCCTCATTACCTGGGTGTCATCCAAAATGAGAAATTGGCGAAGCAGTGCATTGCTTTAGTGCTATCTTGAGGAGCTGCTTTTCTTTCTTCCTCCTTAACTACAAACGAAATCAAAAAGACACTATTGAATTTACGTGAGAAACTTGCTGTGCGAAAGAACTTGCTTGTGAGCATATTATTTGCTTTATTTTATTATCCCTCTTTTAGAAAGAATTGCTTATTGTCGAAACTAACACTTCTTACTTACTTATATAAAGATATTTCTTAAATCTTTTGTTCTAGCTTAATTTGTTTATTCTTTGCTTTCCTAACTAACGTGAACTTAATAAAGAAGCGACGGAGTGAATGAACTTCTCTACTTGAGTAAGGTCAAAGTACTACTGGATTTGCTACTGGAATCAAAGATTTTGCCATTCTTTCTTTCTTTTCTGGCGTGTGCTGATAATAGAGATTTAGTCAATTGAAACTTTCTTTTCGTCCTCGTTAGCGCAACGGAACCTTTGAATGGGATAGTAAAAAAGCTTTGAAGGGGAAAGACGTCAAAACTTTCTCTACTCTAAAGTACTTAGCCTAAACTACACTATTTATAAAGCAAGTAAAGGGGCTCATGCAGGCTTTAACGCTAGTTATTCAAACTCAAACTTTCTACACAACAAACTACACACTTAGAACTTCTCTATTTGCTTCAGCTGTCTACTTTGAATTGAAGGTATTATTCTGAACGAAACTGCTTGGTACTACACTTCTTTAAGTACTATATTATACACTAATTTATAAACTTCAAAACTTCTGCTTCAGCACCTAGCTTTCCTGTTCTTACAGTAAGAAAAAGCGCCAGAAGCTAGATGCTTAATATACATTTTAAATTCATATTCTGAAGTGAATTCTTCCTTGCTGGAAAAGCAAAACTAGCTGATAAACGAAACTGCTTACTATCCCTTGCCCGGGTTTGCTTCTACTACTTGAGTTGATAAATTTCTTCGAGAAACTTCTTTCTTGCTTATTTGCAGTGACGAGTCTTGATTGATGGAAAAACATCTTTCTCCTTACTACACGCCAGTGCCGCGCCAGTCTTGTGCAACTAACAGCCTGCTAAGGCGAAGAAGATAGGGATTGCCTAGCCTAGAAGCTGAGGAAAGAAACTACTTTATCAATAACAAAGGTAACTAGCTAGATAAGTGAGAAAGGACACTAGTAGATAAACTACTGTCAAACCTGATTTCATTCTTGCTTATGTTCTTTCTTTTATTGCTTACTTGCGAGCATATTGCTTTTGAGCGGTAGTTGCTGGAACCTTTTTTCATATTCTCTTTTTTCATCTTCTCCTCTTGCTGTAAACACTTCTTTCCTATTATTGCTGGACAAAAGAAGCTAGTAAGAACTACACACCTTTACATAGCTAGTGTGCTTGCGAAGACAAAGAAAAAGATTCAAAGAACTAGCTAGTTACTTACTACTACTTAATACACTATTGACTAAAGAACAAAATCCCTAGCGAAGGCTAAAGAAAAAGAACTTGCGTAGGTATAAAATATGGTTTTTTACATTATACGGTACGGTCAACTTCTTACTTGAGAATTTATAGCTGCTACTTTTCAACACTTGCTTTTCTTGCTGTATTTAACAAAACCTTGCTTAAATGAAGAAATGAAATGGAAACTCCTATCCTAACAAAGGAAAAAAGGAACTACTTAATACATGACTTCTCTACTTGCTTTTATGGACCATTCTTCTTCTTTGCTTGTTAGCTTGGGATTTTGCAAAGGAGTCAACTCATACTTAACATACTCAAGTCAGCAAGGCAGGAAGGCCGAAAAGAGTTGATTTCGGGATTTCCGGCGTGCGCTAACAAACTGAGTGAAAGAAGCGGATTCAGTGTTTAAAGAAAAAGCTAGTTATTGCCCTTCAATTGCCTCTGCTCACAACCCTATTTCCGACAGTGGCTAAGAACTCACCTCTGATCCAAGGCCCCTGACTCTGCCTTTATATATTGTGTTCCGCCAACAGCTCCCGTTGCCGCCCTAACTGCCTCACCCACCGCCTGCTTCCCCGGAGAACTCCATAAAGGGATGAGCTTTTCTAATTGATAGGAGTTGTGTTTCTTCTTCTTGTATATATAGTAAGGCGCTTTTTTGAAAGATGCACTGGGACAGGTAAACTCCGTTTCAATAAATGTCTTTTAACTACTAAATAGTACATAACTCTGGTAGCTTAAAGAAGTCATCCTTCCTTTCCTCAAACTCGATAAGTAAGAGAGACTTTGATTGGGCAGCTATTCGCTCGACTTTTTTGAAATCCATTAGCAGTTGGTTTTCATCATCATTCATTCGAAAGTAGAGAGGAAGCATCAGCTTGGACACGTGAAATTAAAGATACAGTAGAAGATGAGTTTGATGAAAATCTTATCAAGAAATTAGTCAATTTAGCAAAAGGGGCTAAGAACCCCTTCCAATTCATTTCTTGCTTAATTAACCTTTGCAAGTGGAATATCAGCCGTTTCACTTATGGGAACTTGCCTATTAGTATGGATGCTTCCTCTAGTGCTTACCAAATTATGTCATATTTTCTATTGGATTATGAACTAGGTAGAAGTACAAATCTTCTGAAAGATAAGGTAATACGCGATCTTTATAAAGATATTCTTTATGATATAAAGCCACATCTTTATAAGACATTAGGTGAATCCCTCTATGAGATTGTTGAACCTCATCTTACCCGTAAGCTAATGAAAAAGATATATATGCCTATTGTCTATGGAAAGACTTTTTTTAGTGCTATTAATGATGTAGAACAAGCACTAGAATACAGTATTTCTCGATCTGATGCATCCAAAGTGGCTGGTGCTCTATAAAAATACTGGGAAGTGAGATATCCAGCTATAAATAACCTTATGACACTAGTAAACGAAGTTGGTTGGTTTACTTCATTTTTAAATAAGCCTGTTCGCTATCAGTCTCATTATTTAACCACTGTTCAGGATTACATCAGATCAGATAATGTTACTACTACTATCTATAATAGAGCACTTAAGAAGAAACATAAGATTACCCTTGCAGTTCCAACTAAGAAGAAAGAAGACAGAGCTAAGGCCAGAAGGGAAGGGCCACTTTTGCTAACTTCATTCATCAAAAGGATGCTGCTATAGCTGCCCATGTTGTTCGATATTGTATGATGAATTAGACATTCAATGTGTATACGGTACATGACTGTTTTATAGCTCCAGCTCCTAAAGCTAAAGCAGGAGGTCTGAGTTGTATTTACTGTGTGTGTTTAGCTGATATGATTCACCCGCATAATCAAGAGATTGCAGGTGTCTAATTTATTTACTTATAGTAAACTCTTTCATAGGTATTATTTGTCTAATCATACTACGTTTTCACTATTCAAAGGGTTAGTTGATAAGAAAGATAAAGGATTGTTGTTCAAGCCAGGCTCGCTCCTTCAATCAGGTAGATTTAGTTGTTTTAATTCTAAAGAATTGAAAGCATACATGGCTAGCTTAGAGCCAAAAGATCTATCTACAAAAGATAAGGAGCTGTGGGATGCACATGTCCTAGCACTTATGACAGCCTACGCTAAATATGCCATTCGTGTTATGGAATTAGCGTCTTATGAACGCTTTAAGGAAGGTTTATTAAACCATGCTACGGATGATGATTGTCGAGCTCTTCTTCCGAAATAGGAGGATTGGGGCTACCATCTACCTTTCACTTACGTAGTAGTAAACCACCTTAAATAGTCTTAAGATCTCGTAGATAGATGGTCAAATTCCATAGTTTCAGAATAGAATCAATAAGGAGGATGAGATAATAATAATATCCAATAATAAGGTGTCATAGTGATTGCAATGAGGTGTCATAGTGGGCGATAGAGATCAGCTGAAAGCATAGGAAAGACCCTGCACACGTTCTCATTATGAAATGCAATGCAGGGCATAGGCGAGTTATGAACAGCATGAGATGGTGGCTTAATAGCCCTCTATTAGTTCTTGCAGGAAGTATGATGAAGGGTTTCCATATATGAATGGAAAAGAAAAGTATGGTGAGGAATGAGCTCATGCAAGAGTGCTTTCATAGCACACATCTCCTTCCTTGCTCAGTGTCAAGTTTGTTAAGAAGCAGGAAGTAGGGCATCATCTATGCTAGGCTTTTGAAGACAGAACTGAGATATGCATTGATCATTCCTTTTCTCTATTCAGCATGCAATCAACGTATTAGAAAGTGAGCGCCTCCCTCACACTATGTCTGATTTCACTTCTTCTTTCAAGCCATACCGCATCCCTTCTTCTCTTCTGCTTTTGGCGAGTATTTTCTTAGATAATGTAGAATCAGTGGCATCAAAAAAAGGATCCACACTACAGAAAAAGGAAGATATGGTTTGGATTGGATGGTGAAACTTTTGGAAAAAGGGCTACTTTGGTACGTAAAGAAAATAACTAGTGAGAGGGCAAAGAGGGGATTGGAGTTGACACTACCCATGATTGACAAGTTCGTTGACTACGTGGATGCACTATGGGTGGCCAATCCATCCAGATATCCTTGGCGTCATGAGCAGGAAGTGGAGCTAATAAAAGATGCTTTGAGACAGGGGGCGGGCGTATCAGTTCAGTCCGATGTATAGGACCTTGATTCCTAAACCGAAGAAGCCAGGTGAGTTTCGACCAATCACTCAACCTGCAGACAAGGATCGACTGGTACTCCACGCCATGGCTCTCGTACTTAGAGATGAACTGGAACCCGTCTTTCTTCGTGCATCCCAGGGTGGCGCGGGGCACTAAGACTTTCTTTCAGGACGTGATGATGAGCTGGCCTCCGATGGATTACCTCATTCAGTGCGATGTGGTGAAACGCTTTGATTGCATTAGACATGACCTTCTTCTCCCAACAAGCAACGGATTGAGCACACTAGCGCTAGCGCGAAAGCCGTTGCGCGTTAGCACGCGCATCCGTTTTCTTGCTGGAATGTTTCGGCCCGGAGAATGAAGACTTCGTGAAGCTCATCCAAGCCTTCCTGACCACGGAAATATTTGACAAGAACGGCAGGAACTATGCTTGCCGCGAGGTGGGTATTCCTCAGGGCAGCCCAATCTCACCAGTGCTCATGAACGTGTTCCTTCACCAGCTGGACAAGCAGCTATTTGAGTCCTTCCTCGGGGTGCCAGGGCCTGAGGGGGTCGACGAGTGGCAGGTCAAGATCTTTTACGCGCGGTACGCAGATGACATTCTTTTTGGCATTCAGAAGCACCCGACATGCTCAAACTCAAGGAAAACCTGCGAACTGTCAAAGGAGTTCCAATGTTTCGCATTGGAGTTGGGTGCGGATATCCCGTTAAAAAGATACATATTTTGTAACTAGCAGCTTATTATAAAAAAAAATGAAGTTATGTTGTTCACTATTATGAACAGGATATTTATTCTATCATTTGTGTGGTTACAGGGTGGGAAGCAGAATTACAGCAGACTTAGAGAAGTTGAAGCAAACAACACCAGTGGCCCTGTGGGTTCAAACTCTTTTACTACTAGTCCAAGCCAGCCGCCTTCGCAATTTGCAGAAGCTGCAAGCCCCAATAGTGCTCAAACCTCAGAGCTTGAAGATACAGAATCAGGTACTACTGTTTCTTGTTTTAGGGCTCAAGTAAATTGAGCTCCCTCTAACTTCTTTCTGCATTATATATTTGCGACACACTTTTAAACATTTCTGGGTTTTTTTCAAGTTATCCTGTAGGTATTCATAGTTAGTACCTCACTGTAAAAGCCTATCCTGCTGTCCATAGTATATAAAAATAAAAGAGCCATAAGTACAACCCGGTTTCGTAAATCCTCGACCACTACACATAACCAAAATTCTGATATGGAAAAGAAGATGTGCAATGACGCACTTCAGAAAAGTACCTGGCTTGCATGTAAATTAGTAATAAAGTAGTGCATGACTTGAAGGAATAGAATTGACTGATGCATGGACCGGGTCATGCACCGTTTGTGTTTCCAGTGTATCTAAAGAGAAATTCGGTGCAGCAGATAATTCCCTGCGAGCAAGAACAGGGACCCCAACCAGTGCCACCGCTGGCGCCGGACACCACCCTTTCCTTGAGATGCGGCAGTATGATGCTGGACCTGTGATGGCCAACTCCCTTTTCAACCGCTCTGTGTCTGCGTATAACCAATGTCAGAATTTATACCCCTTCGACTCTTTACTTTCTCTATCAAAATTGAACTATCATGCATTGCAAAACCGTTTATCGTATGCACCTTATCATATGACAATCGACTATAAAGTTTCTCCTAATTTCCACAAAGGTACCCAAATTCATCCTTTTTTTTCCTCACTGATGCAGAGATTGCCAGGGAGGAAAGTGTAGTTTGGGACATGTTTGTAAGTAGATGGGCAAGTTTGGAATATTGTAATTTTTTGTTAACTAGTTATTCTGTTTTATAGGGGTATGTTTCATATTTGCTAGGGTTCGTTAACACCTTAATATCTTTGACCAATAAATGGTTCTTTATTGGAAATGAATTGATTTGTTGTAGTGCTGACTCATAGTGCTCTTGCTTTCGTTCTCAACCTTTTCAGGTTCTAATGGGGAAGTGAATCCATTGACCCCTAATTCAGAATTTGATGGACTTTCTCAGCAAGATATTTATAGGGTCCTTGACGAAACTGGGCTCGATTTTGGACTAACAGTTAGTGGTTCACGAACAGAGTCTGAGCTGGCTCCGTGGGATGAAGTACTTGAACAATCTTTCAGTAACTCTGGGTATGCTGCATTAACCCCTGAAGAATCTTTCACTGCTGGTCTCAATCTGAAGGAAGCTGAAAACAACAGTGCTGAAAGTGCATTTATGTCACAGGTATATTTCCCACAAAATAAGTTATGATGTGCATAGAGAGAGGGATTCCATGGTTGTTATGAACTCAGATAGAGAGAAAGTAGTCTTGTGAATTATTACTGCAGTCAGAAGTTGATCAAACCTCTCTAAAAGGAGTGAGATTTCTACTTCAGACATGCTAGAAAAAAGCAAATTCTTTATTTTCATTTTTTTCACCGCTTGACTTATACAGAACGACTTTCTGGTTAAATGTTATTACTCGAGGACTTGTTGCTTTCCTTGTTCTTTTTTTTTTCCTCTAAGGGGAAAGAGTTTGAGGGGGAGGTCTTGAATGGTATTCTCTTTGTAATAGCTAAGTTTCTGGACAGGCCTTAGTTTTTGACGGAGTTGCCCTTGTCTTATTGAGTGAACTTCTTTTTGTGCAGCTTGGAGACTCTGATATAGGCTGCCTTGTTAGATCGAGCAAGCAGGCCAGCTCCAAGGTTTCTAGGGACGATGCCACTTACAGCGCTCTTACGAAACAATCATCTCTAGACCTATTCAAGATAGAAGCTGACGGTTTAAAGAAGTATGACAGCTTCTCTCGATGGATGAGTAAAGAGCTTGGGGGAACCATTGATGAGCTGAGTGCGAAATCCAGTTCCGACTTGTACTGGAGCACAGTTGGTGTAGATGCTGATGTTGTAGGAGAGTCTAGTATTACCATTTCGAATAGTGATAATTTGGATACAGATATACTGAGCCCTTCTCTTTCCCAAGACCAGCTTTTTAGCATTATTTACTTCTCGCCAAGTTGGGCATATGTAGGATCTTAATCTAAGGTATAATGGATTTCCATATGGATCCTTGCGTGCTTTAATTAAGCAACTTACTAGCTGTAGTATAATGCTGAAATTAAGAAATTGAGGATGAAGAAACATTACAGAGCTGCAATTACAAATTAAAAAGGGATTCTTGCTACTCATTAAAACACTTTCTTTATCTTTATTTGACCACCCAACTAGATACTAAGACTACAGTTGTTTGTTTCACTTCATAATTAGTTGCTGCGAGTCTTGCCCTCCTTATTATGTTGCATATGCTGTGCAGGTTTTGATCATGGGTACATTCTGGAAAAGAAAGGAGGAAGTAGATAAATGCAACTGTAAAAACTGATTTAATTCTTGCTTATTCAGGTCCTGCGGTGCCAGATCTGGCTTATATAGAGACAGACCCTGTTGAGGAGGGGGAGATCCCTGAGGCTTTTCCCGATCGTCCAGGTATGCCTTCCTTTGCATATTCATACTCATTTACCCTTTTGGGATAGTTCTTTATTTTCTTGTCATGTTTTAGTGGCAGATGTGTTGGAGCCCGAGCCACAGGAGGTCGAGGAGGATTTGCCACTTGACCCCTACAGCCTGGCCATAGTTCCTCTCGAGGCCGAGGAGGCAGCAGCCGATGAGGATCCGGAGTATGACCCGGAGGAGGTATTTCCCGATGATATGTCATCAGAGGGTATGCATTTCCTTTACGTTTATGCTTTCTTCTACTTATGTTTTCAATTTCTTTACTTGCTGGTTTTATCCCACCTTTCCCCTTTTTAGGTCTTACTGCTTCAGCCGTGCGGCAGCGATTGGAGGAGCTCCTGATGGCATGTGCCCGTACATGCGTACCTCCTCCTTCCCTTGAGTTGAGAGTTTTCGATCTTGTTGCTCTGGACAGTTACTCTATCGAGCTTCAGGAGATTGAGCGAGACTTGATATCACCTTGCATGGAGCTTCTATCGTCCATCTCTTGGGAGAGGTTAGCTGCCGAGTATGATCGTGGGCAGAGGGACGAAGTTGAAGAAGGAAAAGAGTAAAAACCCGGAGGCTCTTCCTTTGACCCGGAACCGCAGGAAGAAAATCCCATATCTATGAGTTGGACCAGGATCTTTACTTTTTCTCTGTGCTTTCAGAAACTACTATCTAGTGTATGTATGATTTTGATAGTGTATGTATGATTTTGGGTATTTGGAATTGGTTTTTTCGCTACGTCCTCTTTTTTCTCAATCTACCGAGTAGCGAGCCGGAATCGAACCAGCGCTTGATTGAAGCACAGCGTTCCATCTGTTCGCCACTTTTGGTGACCCGGTTCGACACTCATGTGGCTACGTCCGGGGAAGGGGCAGGTGCCTACCAAACGCCGCGACGCCCCTGCTCGTCAATAGGCCCCAGGAGAGGCTCTCCCGTAAAATACGAACGAAAAGCTTTATAGAGAGGGGCCGACCTACCTAGCGTGGTCATTTCTGTGATGTTATTACTAATCTGCCCAACTAAATGGGGGTTTTCTATACTATAAAACGGCCTATTCTCAAATGGATACAAAAGAGTCGGTACGTTATAATTAAAATCGTTTCCAAATAAATGATAATGAGTTACCAGAAAATCAAAAGCGGTGCGTTCCCCCCCCACCGCAGAAAAATACTCCTTCACGCGGGCACACTCAGAATTCGCAAGTTCCACCAGGAGCGTTTGCGCTTTCGCCTCCTGCTCTAAAACTTGCAATTGAAAAAATTCAGCGTGAAGTGCACTACGATAAGCAAGTGGATTTCCACCACGAAGGGAAGATATTACTCTATTGGAGTACCCCCCCGCTTCGTTTTGAGGTGGCAATCCATAAATATTTTGAGTTTCCAAAACCCTAACCCGTTCGCTGAAATCCGCTTCCCAGAGTATATCATACTGCGGAGCGCAATAAGCTATGGTCAACAGAGGGTAGTACATGTGAGCCCACTTAAGGGCTAAACATAAACATAAATAAAATAGGATGTGGAAAAAACAGCGTGCGACACCTGAGGTACCTAGTACAAGTAGGAACCGAATCCAAATGCGTAGAAAAATACATAGAATAGCAGCAAATAACATCTTGATCTCTTTCATATCCTTAGGAGAGCCCTTCCTCTCCGCAACGTAACGTGCAGTTCGAATAAATAAATAATAAATAAAAAACAAGTAGATTCGTATATGATTTGGATCATACACTATATATGAGAAAATTTCAATCCAAAATCACTAAAAAACTACACAATATATGTATTTTTTTATGCAAGCACAGAGCAAAAAGGAAAGATCATTCATATTGTCAAAAAAAAGATTACCCGGGCACATCTTATTTCCACTCTTCTCTCTCTACGTAACAGGAACTGCTACACGTTTGTACCAGTAAAAGTACCGGGTACTGGTATCAGGCAATCTCAAGAACTCATTGTCAACCCTGGATAAAAAGAATTTGAATGAACTCAAATAAAAAAGAAGCAAAATAACCATCCGATAGTGACTTATATTCAGGACCAACGCAGAAATAGATAGACGAAGCACCTTAATTTAGAGAGAAGAGAAACGCCAATTTGGTTTTGGCGAGAAGATCAAGAGGTGCGCCAGGAGAAGAGGAGTGAGGAAAGCTCTTTGAAAGCCGAGCGACACTTCAGAGTAGTCGTGCCAACGGTACTAAGGTCTGGATTTGGAACAAGAAAACATATAGATTGGGAAATAAGGAATAAAAAGCAACAACTAAAACATCAGAATTGGAAGATGTTTATGTCTTATTTTGAGACGTTTGCTTAGAATTTGGTTTATAACGACTCGAAGCATCGAACAAAACTTCCCTCTTCAGGCTTTAGTTTACATAAACAACTGATTATACGGAACAACTCGAACCAGCGACTAACCGAAATCAAAGTAAAAAGAATATCCATTGAACTTAAAGAGAAAATAGGAAAAACATCAACCCAAATTTGACAACCAATTGGCAATAGGACCCTTACCTCCGCTAGACTACGGCTTTTGAAGGCCATCGTCTAAAGGACCACAGGGGGGAGATGCCAATAGAAAGCCCTACTGAACTATATACATACGAAAGATAAGATGCGCATTCCGACGAATATCATATATATAGTATGTTATCTCATGGCATCGAAACCCAAGGGATAATATCATATCTAGAGAGTTTCATTGCATCAACACCCAGTATACGCAAGTTCTGGCTATAGTTGGAGCCTAGCAGTGTTATGGGATAGGGGGCCCTTCTTAGTAGAAGTTGCTGTCGGTATTGTTGCTATAGTTATCTTGTCGGGTTCAGTCAGGAATCATCCTATTCATGCGATTGGAATTATAGGTTTTCTAATTGTCATGAAACCAAGCCTTTATTTCACTATATAATAACGTTTCGTAATATCAATATAAGGAAGTGGTGTAATAGTAGGGAATCGAGGGTAGATAGAAGCCATCGGTTGTATGTATACTTTTGGTATAGGAAGAAGGGAATCTCCACTTTGAACATAAATAGCAAAGATGGTGGGAATTCCTTAGAAGGAATGGTGTAGAAGAAGTGTGAGTTGGGTAGGGCATATAGACCGGGAAGAGATTCTAAGTTGTAAGTCGAACTCCTATCCTTAGCTCTATCCAGCTGCAAAGTGTAAGTCAATAAGGAATGGTTTCGCAAATCTCATCCCGAATCGTCTCCCGTAACGGGAAACTAGCTAATCCTATCTAAATTGTCGGTCCCTGTGAAGGGAATGTTTTTTCATGGGTCGGAAAGAAACCATAGAAGACATTTTTCTAGCAATAAGACTTTTCGCCTCTGTCAAAGAGCTAGCATAGGAAGGATCAGAAGATGATGTAAACCGTGCACCTCTATCTATTTGCCTCTAGAAAGTGAAGTGAATAGAATGGGTGTGAAAAGAGATCTGATTTTAAGTAAACCGATATCGTCCCAAGTTCTCACCATTAGTAGTGGATGGATAACCGCTGATCCAAACCCAGATCTGTTATCCGATCAAATCTTTTCCCTCAGTTATTAACCTTTCTAGCTCAGCATATCTGACTGATTATGTTGGGTATGTAGCAGATGTGCTTCTGTCTTGAATTTTCTATTATCCAGTCTTAACGAGAGGCCAGTCCTATTTCCTAGTGTGTTCAACCGGCAAAAAAATGACACTTAAGAGAAGCCATTCCACTAGTACTCGGGGCTGGTTTTTTCGTTCACAAATAAAGAGTGAAAAGTCAGGTCACGGACAGGTCAAATCTGCCTACCCATCATCAACAGTGGGAGATGCAGCTACCTTTTCAAGCAATTCTTCGGTACATTTCCATGTTTCTGAGGGGCTGTGGAAAGAGCTTAAGGGCAGAGAGGTGCCAGGATGGGTAAAGGGGTATTCATACATCCAAGCTGCGGCTGTGAAAGCAAGAAGCTGGATCCAGTGCTGAGGGTGAAGAGTTATAAGAAGGCAGTGATGAAAAAGAAAAGTTAGTGAATCACATAGAGGCCATTCAGTAGGAGGAGCCTGAGGATGAAGAAAACCTAAGTTATTGGAAGGAAATGACAAATTTCAATGTTAGGGTAAGATCAACAAACAGCCAGTGATTATGCTCTTAGATTCTGGGAGCAACCTAAGTTTTCTAGATTCTTCTATGGCTAAGTAAGCTATGATACCCCTCCTAACCAAAACCTAACCTATGATGATTACTGTGGCTAATGGAGAAAAGATGTAAAGTGATGCAAAATGTAAAGGAGTTAAGTGGGAGATGCAAAGGGCGTAGCATAAGTTGACCTTTGATTTTCGAATTATTGAGATGGGGGAGCATCGAAGGCTTGGTTTTGCTCATGCATTTCTTTTTCAAGTCTTCCTTAAGTCAGCTTTCTCTCTTCATTTCTTTCCTTCTAAGTAGTTAAAAAAGTAAAAAGTAAAAGCTCTTCTTTACTCAGTAGGTAGCGCACAGGTTGCTGCTTTGGGCATATTGAGGCCCCGTTGGTTGATAGGAAAGGAAGATGCCATAGTACTTTATGTTTTCCGATACTCTTTTCCTTTGTTAGATGAAAGCTTTTGGTGCGAGCACCCCCCACCAAAGACTCGTAGACTAAACCACTTCTTTGTAGATTGTAGAATCTCTTTCTCTTTATCTTACGAGTGTCGACGGGCAGACACTGCTCATGAAAAAAAGGATTTGAACAAGAAACCCCAGGATAAGTCTTTCTTGCACGGATAGGCTTATATTAGTTAGAATAACCTCTTTTTCCCCCCCCCAAGAACAACCCCAGTCTTCTCAACTTCAAAATAAAGATAGGCTGTCCCACCCAATGCTTCAAAGAATAAATGGGTACGGCTTGCTTGTTCAGAAGTGATTGATCAGTTCTATTCTACTAGAACTCCCCGCGCCTTCAAAGTAGATTTTACCTTTCTTTAGATAGAAGTAAGTGGGCACGCCGCTAATGGAACTGAACTACCCAAGAGCCCTTTTTTCCTTTCAAATAACCAGCTCATCAGATCTTCTTTTTTTTCTGCTATTCCCTCTCTTCCTTACGTGCTTGATGCATGGTGGTATGTCCTTGTTTGCCTGACTTTTTTCTGGAATGGAATTTACGGAAACTGCTTTCCCCAGAAAAGAGAGTTCTTAATGCTGATGGATGCTCTATTCATAGCGTTCAAGGTGTCATTACGAATATGTTAGAAAAGAAAGGCACGAGAGAACCGAGGAGCACTGAGTTGATTTGAGGGAATAAGGAGAAGGCACGGACAGAAAATGGATAGGATTTAGAGAAAAAATAATGTGAGTGCACGGGAACTAATTAAGGACAGTCACTTATTTATTAGGTACTATTTTGCCTCCTTAAATACCAATAACCAATTTGATTAACCATTCATTTGAGTTTTTTCTTGTCTTGACTATGTTAATGAACAATGGAGTTTTTTTGGACCAAAATTGAGTTATTCACGTGAAATTGAAGCACAACGTTGCTTAGGAAAAATTGGGGCTCAATCCTTTCCCATTAGTTCTAGGAGAATCAAAACCTTGGCTTTCATTGGTCTAGTCCGGTCATTGCTTATCTCTTGAAACTATATCGGTGAATTGGATGAAGGAAAGAGTGCACCAAGTTTCAAAAGCCTTAAATGGGGAAGTTTCTCCGTTGGCACACGCTGGTCAATCCAGTACGTCGCTTGAGTTCTTTCCATTCAATATGCCCTCTCCTCCGGTCATACGTCCTCCAGCCGCCCTTCTTGGTGGTTTTTAGTCTTGCCAGTGCGAGTAAGCAGATCCAAGGTGTATTTAGTCTGAGTCAAGTATCTCTTTCATCACGTGAAAGGGAAACTTTTATCGAATCAGCAATGCCACATCTGGTATTTCTTTCATCACGAACGAAGGGTCTCAAGCAGTGTGTTTATGGTTAGAAATCTACATATGTTATTTTATATACATGGCTATACTCATGTTAAGTTATATTCATCTTACACTACCGGTAATAGTTCTGATGACCCTAGCGTACATAATGTTTCTGTACCTAACATTTCTAATACTTCTGATGCTACCTTTGAGTATGATACGAGCATTGAAAATGAGTCTTATGAAAGCCCTTATAATAGAGGTAGTGATGGTTTATTTTATAAATATATAGATAAACGACATGCTATCTATAGTCCCAAGGAATCGAGATGCTTAAAGATATCTTCTATCAGTCATGGTATCGATTAGATGCTATTATTAAGCGGGAGTATTTATCGGATCCGCATCCAGGGCTTAGAATCGCTGTGGTTGAATTTACCGAACCTTATCTAACGTGTAAGGATACTACATTAATAGCTTTGGCCGTAATGAGACTACTCATAAAGTACGTTTACAATATAGGATTTAAGTATGGAAAGTTTACTATAGGGTATACTATGATAACCCCAAGGGGTGATCCTATAACCTTTAGCATAGGTAAAGCTATTGAATTGATAGATGAAAGTGGTAATGCTGTTCCTAACATGGATGTATATCTTAAGATTGAGAAATATGTCATACAGAAAGCTGAGGAATATGATAAGAATTTATTAAAAAGTATATATGTTCGAGTATACATGCTTGATAGGCTAGAAATCTCAGACAAAGAGTTGCCTAGCTCCGATGAAATAGCCAGCATAATTTGGAATTTAATAAAAGATGGCATAGGTCGTGTAGAACCGCAACATGTTAATCCACTAACTATGGGTAAGATTCGTACTGATCCTCAGTTTATCACGGCTTTGAAGTCAAATAGATTGAAATGTGATCCTTTCATTGTAGCTGATATTGAGACTGTTTTTGTCAATAATGTTCATGTACCTTATGCTGCAGGGCTCTTAGTGGTTAATCCTGGTGATGATGTGGCTGCAATGGATGATCTAATATACACATCTTTTACAGAAGATTAGAAATTTAGAATACCTGCGTTTGAAGAAAGAAGTATTAAAATGTTGGTTGATTTTATAAATCGTATTGCTGCCCTGGGATCTACTATCGATGGGGTTAAAACCGTTTACTTTCATAATTTCTCAAGATTCGATGGTATTCTCTTAATGAAGTTTTTAGTTAATCATATGGGTGATTACAAAATAAAACCGCTGATGAGGAACAATACACTTTACGAGCTATCTGTATATAGTGATGATAAAAAGGGGAAAACAAAATTGTTATTCAGGCTAAGGGATTCATACACTCTCCTTCCTAATAGTCTAGATACATTGGCTAAGACATTATGTCCTCACTTAGGTCCAAAAGGCTCAATAGCATATAACGAAGTTCAAGTATCTTCTCTTCAGGAGAATAGAGCCACATTGTTGGATTATATGAAGCAAGATATACGTCTTTTAGGTGGTGTTATGCTTAGGGTCCAAGATATATATTGGACTAAATATAATGTAGATATTGGTGAATGTTTAACATTGTCATCGCTAGCTATGAGAATATTTAGAATTAAGTATTACGATCATAAAGCTTGTCCTATCTATATACCCTCTAGTAAGCAGGATGCATTCATTCGGCGTGGTTACTATGGAGGTCATGCTGATACGTATAAGCCCTATGGATAAAATTTGTATTATTATGACGTGAACTCATTATATCCCTTTATAATGAAAACATTTGCAATGCCGGGTGGTAAACCAGTCTGGCATGGTAATTTGGATGGCCTGGATTTGGATAATATGTGTGGATTTATGGAGGCTTATGTTGTGTGTCCTAGTACTATTACTCGACCCTTCTTGCCTTATAAAAATAGAAAGAAAACTTTGCTTTTCCCTACAGGTAAATTTGTAGGAGTCTACTATAGTGAAGAACTAAAGTATGCCCGCCAATTGGGTTATTAGATTCTACCACTTCGGGGTTACCTGTTTGAGAAGATGAGTAGTCCATTCGAATCATTTGTGTCTGATATCTTTGCGAGTAGACAAGAAGCTAAGAAATGTGGTGACGATGCTATGGCATATGTTTACAAGATTATAATGAATAGTCTATATGGTAAATTTGGTATTAATCCTGAAAGTACTATAACGGAGGTATGCCAAAAGGCTAGATATGAGGATTTGCTCCAAAGGAATAATTTTATATCAGGAAACAAGCTAAACGATCATTACTATTTGGTCAGTTATCATAGCCACACAGGACATGATGATAACTCATCAGACTTCAAACAACCTACTAATTCGGCAGTTCAGATATCAGCGGCAATTACAGCTTGTGCTCGTATTCATATGTATAAATACATATCAAGACCTGATTGTTACTACACAGATACAGATTCAGCTATTCTTGGAAATCCTCTTCCTGAAGAGGAAATCTCATTTACTGTATTGGGGAAGTTAAAACAGGAGCACATTGTCAAGAATGCCTACTTCTTAGCACCCAAATGCTACACATTACTAACCAATACAGGTGATGTAATTATAAAACACAAGGGTATCGGTAATGAGTTGGTTGATTATGAGTGGTTTGTGTCACAATACGCGGATATATCAAGAATTAAGCAGGGAGTCGTTGAATCTTCATTCAGAATTGATTGGCATACACTCCAGATTGCCAAAAAATATTGAAATGTTAATCTAGGTATTAAAGTAGATAACAAAAGGGTTCCTGTGTATGATGAAAATAAGAAATGGATTGATACTGAACCTAAGTCAGTTTTAGACTTTGGTGGTGAAGATAGCACGATTATCAAATATGAATTGAAGAAATTGCTGCATCAAAATGCTTGTATGCAGTCTGAAATTGATATACTTCAGAGTCAAGCAAAAGAAAGGGATGAGCTTGTAGCTCGCATGGTGTCAGAAATGGCACAACTGCATCTGAAATATCATGAAAAAACTAAGCTTATAGCAGATCTAAATAATAATATAGATCGTTTTGAGTCCATTATAAATTCACTGCGTGATTCAATTATATCGAATTCAATTGATAACCATCCTGAGGAAGCTGTGAAGCACCCACCAACGGTCAGCAAAGAGGGTTCCAACTATAATGCCAAAGATTCTACATCTATGACCCCTAAATACAATGCAAGCATTGATGGTTATAAAACTTCTAAGAGGAAGAAAAAAAGGAGGAAAAAAAGATAGTGCCCGGATCGATTTCACTGGTTACGTCTTAGTGCCCTGATAGTTATTGTTTTGCTAGCTTTCATACATGGCGTGACTGCTACTTAACCAAAATATAGGGCGGGCTTGAACAGACCACCAACTCCACCATTATCCATCCAAGTAAGACTTTCCTTGCTTCGTTGCTTTCTTCGTTGCTTTCTTCCTTTCAGAATTAGGAACAATAACTTCATCCTTCTATTGTCTTCGGGCTGATTCTCGAACTTAGTTATTCCATTGGTTGGTTAAACCATTACATGGGTTTTTGAGACTCTGGGGGTTCCTTTTTATCTTCCTTGTCACGAGGTCAAACATACCCCTTCTCTAGGGATTTATCGGCATCGCTTAACATTGGAGGGATGGAGTGTCAATAGAACCTAGTTCGTTCGGATGATGTACTTTTTTTCAGGTGAGGGCGCTAAGCAAAGAAATTGAATGATGTCTATCCAAAAAACTATCTGGAATCTGAACGTATGCTTTAGCAATATGATATTCAACACTGAGTTGGTCAATATGCTCAGAGAAGATGGGTCTTTATTGCAATTTGCATATTGCTTGACAAATATTAGCAAACCAAGTCAATAAAAGCATGCATCTAAGTCTTACTTAATATAAGAAGCTGTAAGGAAGTAATCTCCTTTATTGAGCATTTGGTGTCTTTTTTGCCCTTATTTAAGTGTCCTATGATGTGCCGATCTGTGTCAGATTTGACTTGTCTTTCTGCATATCGCAATGCTAGGGATGAGTGGCAGGTTATGAGACCTCCATGTTGAGAGACGACTAATGTGTGCTTCTAGCAAGAAGTGTGAGCTTTCTCAAGATTTCTTATAACCTTCTTTTCTTTGACATTTGCACTTTTTATTGTAATTGGGTTGGTGGAAGGAAGGCCACCAACAAAGCTTTGTGCATGAAACACTTAGCAAGGAGGAGCTCATCACTATGTCTTTACTAACTGTGATGGACTGGGTTAAGTAAGTAATTTTGTTGATTAAAAACTTAGTACACTTGCACTGTGATCGGCACCGAAACACAGGTTCTTGCTTTGTTATTACTAACGTGTACGGGCAACTGATGCGTTAAAGAGACCTTTCTTGCAAGAACTACTTCTCTTGGCTCGTTGCACTGTAGTTACACTCGCTGGATACATGATACGACTGCCTTGGATCCTTGCGGGCGGCTACTTTAATCTAGTTCGATGAGATATGGAAGCCGTTATGGATTTGATGATGTTATTTAACGACTTAATCCGTGACCTTGCTCTGAATGTAGACAAAGGACGGACGTAAGAGCTGCTCATCTATCTACTTTTATTAACAACTACCTCCATTTCATAGTGCTTGCTTGACTCAGAGGCACCGATCGACTCTAATAGACACAACGATCGAATAGATGTGTGTGATCTTTTATAGATAGCTAATGTGGTTCGACAAGAGGACAATACAGGAAGTCTATGGGAGCCCTTGTCTTTCTTTCCCGGTGGATCTGAAGGTGGTTATGCGATGATGGCTATTCTGAGAGTTTATCCTTCTTCGAGGTGAACTTGGCTCCCTTTTACTATCTTTATTCCTCCGTTCTTTCTTTTTCCACCCGCGCCTCACTTTTCCTTAAATATTCTAGTCGTGGCAGACGGCAGATGGGATTCCCCTTTCCTTTCTAATACTTCTTTTTATTCTCTTACTGTTTTTTCTTTTTTAGAGATTTACTTATATTGTGATGCATGGTTGATGTAACTCGAGGAAGAGTGCAAGCGCTTCACACATGTTGGGGCTATACCCCGATCTTCGCCAGTCCAGGCACCTGGGGATACGTTCCACCCGTAGTCTCGGGGCAAGCTGCCCCTCTTGCAAGCAAATAAGCCAGGTTTTTCCTACCAACCCCCATCGGGTTATGCTTATCTTTCTACGTTTGTTCCGAAACCCCAACCAGAGTATTTTCAGCCGACCACATCCGTTTTTATCGAAATGAATTATGTAGCCAACGTCAAAACCAGGGAGTAAATCTTATTTTACCGAGGACAAAGAGACTTTATCATTCAGTACCAAAAGAGTTCAGCCTTATGTTGTTCTAACTATTTTGATAGGGAATCGGAGCTATTGAAAGGGACGTAAGCCAATTCCACTTCCAACTCTCAAACGCGAAGCTAGAGTAGCAATCTTTCTATCACTGACTTTATCCACCAATCATCTACCACTCAGTTCCCTATCACGCAAAATCCATCTGGCACGGCATCCAGTGAGCTCGTCGCCTCCGTCGTGCATTAGCAAAAGGCTGAGGGCGTTTAGGCTTAAAACCCTTATGACATGTGTACATGGCCCTATTCCTGCTGAGAACACTAGTACGTCATCTAGATATAGGTAGATAGGTAGAGACATGTTACCATCTTTTGCCACTTTTCTGGAGATAGTTCAGGATGGTCTGTGTAAGGTGGTGCAGTATTAGCTACCTTTCCAGCATTCTAAAGGCATTGATTTAAAAAGAGCAATTTCCAAATCTTTCAATGTCAATGCGCCAGGAAGGCTGCGCTCCCTGCTTCTTTCATTCTGACACTCGGTGGTATACAAAAACAAAGAAAAAATAGAAATTCAAATCAAAAGAAGAAAAAAGCCCTTTCTCCCTTTCCAGTTCAATATTGGATTGCGAGCACTTTGGTTGGCAGTAGGATCGGGAGCGAGATGTGTCAGCGTTGGGTATTTAGAAACTTTGGTTGCTAAGAAAGAGGCCAAAGCAAGCCAGGTACATCAAAAGTAGATAATCTGCAAATCTGTTTATCATGGGCTGATATTCCAAATTGATAGTTGCACGGAAAGGCAAAGTGGAAACTTATTACACCGAAAAAAAGTATGAATTCTAGTCCAGACAGTTCGGAATTTTTTACGAAGCGGTCGCACCTCAAAACCATCCAAGCAAGCTTTAGTTGGAATGAGAGAGATTCTATGGTTATGGAAATTTCGAAAACATTTTCGAAAATGTAGCACTCGAAAACCCAAAATCATGAAATTAAGAAGAAAGTGAGAATAATAAAAGGAACATGCATACCTCATGGACACAGTGCTAAACAGCAAGCAAGGCGAGCAAGCAAATCTGAAGAAGTTTCTAAGGAAGAGTCCCGGAGGGCGTCGTGGGCAGGTAATGGGCCATAAAAAGATCCCATCGACTTCTTCAGTGATAAATTTACAGGTGCTCAGTCTCGGTACTCGACATATGATGCGGAGCTTTATGCAGTCGTGCGAGCTTTGCTACATTGGGGGCACTCACTACCTGCTGCACCAAGAGTTTATTCTACACCAAGATCACGAGGCTCTTAAGCACATTCGGAGTCAGCCTAATATAGAGTAGTACCTGATATATGTTCTTACATGCCAACACAAGATGATCATTCTGAAAGTGAGCCTATGCCCTTGGTATTTGAAGAAGCAGAATAAGCCACATACATACACAAAATGTTCAAACGATGAACTCCTCTTTTCTAAAGAAATGAAATGACAGAACGACACTCACTCGAAAAAAGAAGAAAAAGACAAATCGGTGCCACTTTAGCTTAAGACCGAGGCAGGTGATGGATCAGCTGAATCCATCCAATGAAATTCACTCGGGTGGGAAGGTGACTGGGACACTGAACTTAGAAAGACATGAGGCACAGACTTAACTGATACACTTGCTGCTGAGGTTTGTCCCCTACATAGATGGCTATGCCAAACTCACGGTGGGATACGAGCTGACTGTATCAAATGATTCCAGTTGGTTGGACAGCTTTTTTGCTACGCTGGGGTCGGCAATAGCATTCACTAATGAAGAAGGAAGATCTGGTGTGGGTGAGTTCCCCTTATTTTTTTATTTGGTACTTCACCTTGAGCTCGTACCCCTTCGACCAAGCAGTTGACTACTTTTTTTATATAGGACTTTTCCAACTATTAAGTCTGCTATCCCAACCAATCGACCAGGATCGATACTCCTTGTGGGGCGGGTGAGTGCACGAATCGCTTTACCTAGGATTAGAGAAAGGGACTTCCTTCAGAGGGCATAGCTTCACGCTTTCCGTTTGTACCCTATGGTTTATTCTCTTTTTGATTCTTACCCTTCGGCCGGCTTCTTGGGGTGATTTGACAGAGTAGGTTGTTCCTAAGAGATTCTGTAAGAGTGCGCATCACTGCTTCCTCAGCAAGCTTAGCAGAAGACAGAGATCTAATCTCTTCACGCAGGCTAGCTATACTCATGCTCAGCTTCTTTCTTTCCCAGCAAGAAAACGGATGCGCGTGCTAACGCGCAACGGCTTTCGCGCTAGCGCTAGTGTGCTCAATCCGTTGCTTGTTGGTACTCACTCATTGTGAGCCCACTTCTCTTCGCCAATACCAGACCTGTAAACCCCGGATGCTTACCTATACCCGTAGTCTCTGCTTGCTTACCTTTAGCCCGAAAGAAGTTTTGACTTTGACTTTTCAATCTGGGGGAACAAAGGAGCACTCACTGCCCTTCTGAGATAAATAAGAAGTAAAAGGGGTTAGTTTCATTGGATTTTCTGCAACCAGTGGCTTATTTTCTTTCAACCAGATTTGCACTACTTAAAGGAGTTTATTTAATAACTAACTTGATTTTCAGTAAGCCAGCAGTAAAGTAACCAGAGTTACACTACTTAGTGAGGTATAGTTTTGATTTCGGTGCGGAGAGGAAGAGAGAGTAGAATGTGTTTGCCAGTATACAGTGGCTAACAAAAATTTCTGAAAATGTGAAATTGAGCCTATATTTATCGTCTGGTGAACTAGAATCCTCACCGAAGGAAACATTTAGACAATAAGCTTCGTAAGTGGGGATATAGCTCAGATGGTTAGAGTGCTGGTCTGTCACGCCAGAAGTCGCGGGTTCGATCCCCGTTTTCCCCGATACTCCTATTTGGTACTCACTGGAAGCTTCTGATACCGGTGTAGCATTAAATACCATTACGATTTCTTCGATACCAAGAGTGAACCATGTGGTACTAGTCTTAGTTTTTATGACTGTACGTGGCACTAGTCTTAGCTTTTATGACTTTACTTTTCTTCTTTTTTATCTACTTTAGCGGAACTACTTCACAGCCTAACTACTGAAGGCTTTATGCAGACAAGAGTTTAACGGGAAGCCGAACGTAAGTGAAACTTACCTATTCACAAATGGAAGCTAAACGGATGGCATTAAAGCCTAACTACGGCTACAGGTAAAATAATTACTCGCTTAGGAAGGTATGTGAAGCGTCACTCTGAACTGCTGCCTTTTACGCCTAATTACTAGGTATAAGAATAAGATTACTAGCCCGACTAGCGTCTTTCTGTAGTACCCGTAGAGAAATTACTAGAATTGGATGTTAAGCCTAGCGTACTGTCTATTTGAAAGAAAGAATGCTCTGTGATTGATAAGACAGACCTTGCTTCGTAAGGCCCAGTTGTTGAAGCTTGACTCTTTCTTACAGTGCCTTTCAAAGCCGCGGGGCGATTATCTCGTCACTCTAGCTTCTACTTCTTACTATTGTCCTCTTTGGGAAGCGTAAGGCAGAATCCATGGAAGATTATGCTCGCCTATTCATGACTCCTTTGGAACGTAAGGTCAGTTTGTTCGTTCAGCGAAATGTCGTAAAGCGGGGTAACTATTCAAATATAACCCTATTGATAGGAAGGGGTACCTATCACGCCCTACTAGACTAAAGAGCTATTCCCCACTGTCAGTAAAACTGGGGTTGCTTTCTCCACTTGAATGTAGTGAGCCGAGTGTATGGTACCGAAGACAACTACTTCAACTGTCTTTGACTGAAATTGCCTACTACTTCACAGCAGATAGATATTAGTTACCCGTACCCAAGATATGATGAGCCGTAGACCCAAGCCAGACTGTCCTGTTGCTGGATGTGAATCCGTAGTCCTGTCTATTTTCCTGAAAGACTTGGCTCACTCCCCTAACTAACTCCTGTGGATTAAGCTTGACCCAAAAGAGTTTGATCCTTACCTTATAGTGTTTTCTTTTATTACTTTTACCACAGGACAAGACGAAGCACGCTAACCTTATGTTATGCCAAACTTTTTAGTCAGTCTCCTTACGAAGTTTTCTTACTTTGCCTATTTTACTAGTACCAAGAAATATTCCCTCTTTTTTTTGGTATGTTTTGGGTTAGAAATCGTGTGCTTTCTTCTTTCTTTTCTTGACGAGATTCTTGGATTGTCTTTGAAACGGATATGGGCGGAAATAACTAGGGGCCCCACCTTGTGACCACCTTTATCCTAGGCTGGGTACTTCCCCTGTTATAGTCGTTGAAGGAAGATAGGAAATTGAGTCGAGTCGAATCAGGGTTCAAAATCATACATGTGCTTTACACAGTCGAAGTCACTTTCAAATTTATGTTGTTTAATGGACAGCTAGGTTGCATCCCTCGGCACCCTGACAATCTGATCTATGTTCTGTACCAGTGTTCATACATACTCTTTAGACTGGTTTCTTGATCGATTCAGTGTTCCCGCTTGACTTGCAGTTTGCGGCGGATGAAGCAACACCATTTTGATATAGCTTGACGATGAAAAACGTATTATACTAAAACATTTGGCTTAGGTTGATATCAGCTGAGCTTCCCTATATTGAAATTCAAGAATTACTGCTAAGGGCTTTACTAGTACTTACAGGTATGTATCTTACCAGACCTCTGACCGGTAGCTTTATCTGACCTGCACTGGAGAGATTTTCATTATATCTCGTTTGTCGTTCTATTTGTAAGAACCAAATGTTTGCAACATAAATAATTAGAATCTTGAATTTAAACTATAAGCAAGCAGAAAAAATGCACGAACAGCCCAAAGACCATACTGGTACTAGAACTGACTGGTCTGGAACTCAAATAGCTTGTTCAGAACTCCAATCATTTATTAGGATCCTTCTTTCAAATTTATACCTAATGAAGTGGTAACTGCAGGTGCGGATATTCACTTTGCTAGATGAGCCCATCTTGGAGTCGCCAAATCCCTATTCACAGAGGCAAGGAAAGATGGCATTAGTAGACCAGCAGATGCTCAATTTTCCATATTATCAACTCAACTTTATAGCGCCCAAAGTGGCATGCACTACCCATCAGAAAAACCGATTGAATTCCTTGTTTGTGTTTTTCTTGATATGGTTTTATTTATAATTAACCAAACATTAATTCTGTCGGGTGTTAACGAATCGTTCAAAGCGCCTCGGTGATAACCTTCCAGCTACCTTCTGTAAGCCAGACGTGAGGGCGGGCGATTCAAAAGACTAGCCACCCTATCCCTAGTTCTTACTCCCAATCAGACCTCCACAGTTGTAAGTTTCCTTCGGATCGAATGCCGGGTCGACACGTACGTCGGCTTCTCCTACTCCTTGCTTCAGCGTGGCCCACTCTTTCATAGAACGGGCAAGAAGTTAACAGAAGCAGAAATCAAAGTCGGCCCAGGGAGGGGAGAAAGTAGACCAATCTTAGTTCAAGGAGTCTTTATTTGACCAAGCCAAGTAAGAGAATTAAATCTGTCTCACAACCGGATGCTACAGATGAGACCACTCCCGCAGCGGCTGTAGTCGATACAACTAATGTTGCGCGGGTTATGTGGATGATCCACTTTCTGCCACCGAAGAGTCTTCCACACCGGATAAGAATATCTTATTCTTAAAGGGATAAGGGGTCTGACAGGAGACCAGACTACCCCTAACCCGAAAGAAAGAAAATGTAAGCTACCCTTCTGCTTCATCGGATGTTTCCTCTGATGTATGTTGGCGTTGGCCGATCCGATCCATAACTATAGAACACGAGTACTCAATGGTCAGTAAGACATCAAGATCCGTCTCCTGACTGTTCTCTTCTATCTTTGAAGCTTTTGGCGAAACAGAGTCTGCATCAGCTGTTTTCCTTTAATTTTGAACTCTTATAGTGTTTGTAACTGATACACCTAGGGTGTATAGTTTATTGAAGTGGGACAGGACCTTCTTTTCTCTTTTTTTTAATAATATCCTTCCATTGCTACATCTCATGCATAATATTTATTCTGGTATCTTCCATTTATTGGAGGCATGGGTCTCTCTCCGTTTTTGTCGATAAGCTGATATGCTCCCCCTTCGTAGACTGTTTCAACAACATAAGGACCCGAGGTGGGCCGACATGTCTCCCCAATATGGGCCTTCTAAGCACAAGGACCAGTTCTCTTTCATGAAATGTTCGAACCCTGGCTAACTTGTCATAAGCACGTGTCATCTGCGCTCTATAACTATAAAGCTCTAGATTTTGTTGCGCATTGAGCCTTACTTCATCTAGTGCATCCAACTCCTCGAGCCGTAACTGTGCCCGCTCATCTGCTGAAAGTTCTTCGTTTATTGCTATTCCTAGTGATGGGATCTCTACTTCCAGTGGTAGGATGGCTTCTGTACCAAACACCAGAGAGTAGGGCGTGGCTTGCGTAGGTGTCCGATATGTGGTTTCGGTATGCCCATAACGCTTCCTGTCGCTTTTTCATCTTAAGTAAAGTCTTCTCCGCTTCCTCTCGCTGCATTTCCTCTCGCAGCTCTCCTTTGCACCTCTCCGGACAGGTGTCTTCTTCTCGACACGCCTTTCCTCTCCTTCGTACTGACAAGGTCTCTCTTACAACCTCCTCTGTCTTTGTTTTGTGAAACATCGAATACTGCATCTACACGGCCATAATGGTTGTCTTAGTGAAAGAGGCCAGTCCCCTTTATGTGTTCGATAAGATGACGTTGAGGTGTATTGTCTTGGTTACACAGGCCACTCCCCTCCATGTATTTGGAAAAATGCCTATGTCAAAAACTACTAACACTATCGCATATTCTAAATGGTTCTATTGCCCCGAGTCTAATTTGGAGTTTTTGGCGTGGTGTAGCCTCTATCCCTCTTTGTGTGAGGTTGAAGCCACTAACCTCTCTCTGTATTTCCAAAATAGACTCAACTACTAGCTTCTCAAACTGTTGTTGTTGTAATTGTTTTTGAGCTTGAAACTCTTCACTCTGTTGTTGCATCCGTTCGGCTAGATCTGCTTGGATCTTATCCATGGATTCTCTCATAGCTCTAACTTGCTCCTCAAGTTGTCTGGGTCTTAGTTCCTTCGTTTGCCATGATCGAGGAACAGCACGGGGAGTCTTAAAGAATTGTATACTTTGCTAGATATGCGGATGACCGGTATACCGATAAGAGGAGTTGGAGTAATGTCTTGAGCTTGCTTTCTTAAGCTTGAGTCTACACTTGACCATATGTCCAATATACTGAGATTGGGGTTTACACGTGTTGTAATGAAGGGTTGGCGGGCTCCTGTTGAACCAGTTGGACCTACCTAGGAGCTTGCTAGTGCTTGGGTTACTTGTTCATTTTCAATATGAAGATGGTTCGATTGTTGTCAAGATACCAAAGGAACGAAGGTTCAATAAGTTAACCGTTGATAGTATACTCACCTTTATGCAGCGGGACGTGGACCTGGCTACTTTCTTGTTTCTACTGCTGGAGTGGTGCAGGATCTATATACTCTACGCTGCACAATTCACCTGCACTCCCGAGCGAGGCGCGATGTAATCAAGTTCTTCCAATCTGTTCTAAGAATTCGGGCCAAAGGAGTAATGTATCAAATCTTTCTTATCCCGGCGTGGTGCTCCAGACAGGTCATTGAGAGAAGTCATTAGCCTATGTGTCAACGCAGTCCCTCCAATGTTAAGCGATGCCGATAAATCCCTAGAGAAGGGGTATGTTTGATTGAGATCTGCTTTCGTTTTTGTCACTGAATTTGGAGAATGAAAGTGTGGGAATTGTACTGGTTATAGTAGGGCTCGCTTTGTTCATCTTTTAGGGCAACTAGTTGTTTCGGTCGGTGAGCCTGGAAGTGGACTTGTCCAATCTAAGGCCCGTGAGCCTAATCAGTCAAGTAAAGTAGCAAGGGTGGAGATGGAAAGAAGGGTGTCGAGTTAAGATTTAGCCGTTGCAGGAACTGTGATAGTGGACATCTGATCAAAGAACGTCGAGATAGTACGTAAGTGGCCCACGCTTATGTGAGCATTTCTTTCCTACTGGAGTTACATAATAGTATGTAGTTTTTCTATTGGCTTTGTACTGTGGATTGCTCAACGAATATAATATATACGAAGCTTAGCTCTAGGTAGTGAAGTATTGGTGTAGTACCTCATGGCCGTGTATTCATTTGCCTTACCCGTACCATGCATACTTTTCCTTCCCTGCTACTCTGTTCATGTCTAGCTCCTTGTCAATTGATGTTACATACGTTATACTTTTTCTTAGTGCAAACAATCTATCTATATTCAACCGAACAAAGAAGAATATAGGTCCGAAGCAATGAAGCACACAAGTCCGGTTCTCCTATTTGCCCTAGGGATCGAGTGGAGGAACGAGCGAGTATTTACCACTTTGACCTCTCCACTAAGGATGCCATATCCTATAGTATAGTTAGGGATAGAAAGGTATTCCACTTCCTCTTTTCATCCGACGAGCTTGGCTACCTAAGACAGCCCCTACGTTATCTCACTTTCAACTGGAATGCAAGTCTCATCCTTGGTCGGTGCTTGCTTTGTCGAACAACCTGGCGGCTCGTGGACCGGCTGGTACTTATTCTATTTATAGTCTTTGACGCGACACTTCCATTGTAAATAGCAATGCTTTCATCAGCTATTCGCTTGGACTCCGGCTATCTCCTACTTTAAGGTAAGGTTTCCCCTTTCAGTGGTACTCCTATAGACGAGCTTGACTCTCTTGGCTCGTAAATAATAGCTTACGAGCGAGTTGGGTGGTAAGATTAGCTCTTCATTGCTTTGCTTCTCTTTTCCTTACTTTGCCTTTGCTTAAAAGCATGACTTGCCTACTCATGACCTATCCAGTGACTTGAGCCTGAAACTACAATTCCACTAAGTATAAGCTGCACATAGGGCTACCACGTCCTCTAAGCAATGCAACTTGGGTCAAGCTATTTCTGCTTTGCTTTTGTTCCTTGAGTTGACGAGGCACACGAGCATATATATGCTACCTAATCTGCTCTTTCCTCTGTCTTTCTATTCCTTTCATGCCTATATTCACCAATTTATGTCTTCTCGCAACCATTGTAAACATCTATTATACCAGTGCCGAATACTACGTCCTAACAAATTCATAGTCATCCTACGTCATTTCTTCCATTAAGTTGTCCTATCATTGCTGTATTGGCGAAAGAGCGTGTTTGTCTGGGCTACCAATCATATCTCTATCTGTGGTATATTTCTCTCCTCTCTCTCGTCCCTTTCCTTCCTTTCATCGGTTGTACTTTATTCTTTTCCGCCCGCATCTTCGTTAACTGGTTGATTCTTGCTTCCAATTCTTCCTCTTTTGAACACGCAGTCCTCCTACACAACAGACCTCTCTTGCTTATTCTGCCTCCAAGTGCAATAGCTTATGACTTCTCTGACGTTCTGTGTATTGCCAGTTGCATATGGTATGGGTTTTGCATTCATACTCTCCCATCTATCTCGTACTGGTGATTGGTTGAGTAGGGAATTTGACCGGGGTGGTATTTGAAGACGGTTTCAGCCTAGTTCGGTACAGATTTCTATTAACATGTGTATTTTCACCTTGCATTGATGGGTAATACTTCTCACTAAAAACATAGCCATAAAGCCCGAATCCAATTCGTGATGAATTAGATGGTGTCATCCATGCAACGCGCCCATTGCCTCTTTGTTTGGATCCTACATCTGGGTGGGGGAGGATGAGTACACTAAGTTCCTTCAGTATCAAGCAGCAAAGCTTTAATCTGTTCCTACAGTATCATTCGCCCTACCTTTCGGCGGGCAGGGATACGGTAATAGGCGAAACCCGTCTATTTATTCGTTTGTAGCTTAATTTCTCTTATTCGGGTAACATTCATTCCTGCTGTTTGTGGATAGTCTTCTCGGTTTATCCTCTTTACTTTAATAAGAGGTAAGAGTAGTAGGAGCGATACCGTTGTAGCTAGAGCAGTAAATCCCTTTCTCGAGAAAGTGGTAATGAAGGGTCTGTAGTAAGCAAACCCAGTAGCTGCTCTTAGTAAGACCAGTCACAGGGATATCTCGCTAAAAACCAGAGAAAGGCGGACTTCTATTTCAACTGAAACAGGCTTGGCTGGAAGATCTTTTATTAAGTAAGACTGGCTAGAAGCGCTATAGACTGACCGTCAGAAGTAATTTCTAGGGATGTTGAACACTCCCTATTCCATCTCCTTTCTAAAGGAGATCTGAGTGAGGATGTGCCGGCCCATAATATCCCATTCGCTTGATTTTAAGTTTAATCTTAGGGGCCTGATTGAGGGGCTCCACATAGGCCAGAGTGTACCTCATCCATGATTTATTTTGCTTCACTTGATGACACACATTGTAACCACATCTGGTCATAAGACCTTCTATAGAGTGTATCATTTGCGAACACAAATCGAAGAGCTCTTCTTTGCGTTAGTTGTTCCTGAGTGGACTTGTCCTGTGGTAATTTGCCATGCTTCAAGTATTCCAAGAAATGTTGCCTCCAATCATCGAAAGAACGTTACGAATCCGTGAATAAATTGCCAAGAAAGAATGTGAACAGGGCCGTGTCTTTATGTCCAAACTCCCAACGCAATGCCCGCTCAACAAATTTCAGGAAGAGTGGGTGGAATGAAGAATTCAAGAAAGAAAGTGGAATTGATCTATATAATCAAATATGTCAACTGAACTTGTTTACATATTATGTTAAATAGACAACTATTCTTGCCCATTATTCATTCTATCTTTCTTTCATCTATGTTTCCCAGGCACTGATAGTGGAACAAGAAAGCTGCGCCCAATGTGTTCGTATTTAGTGCCTCGAGGGGTCTACGAACTGGTCTACGTTCATGCCTAAGTTCCTATCTTCAGTCTCTTGGAAGCTAGATGAAAAAAGAATTTGCTACACTCCAACCTGTAGCTAGCTACTTGACATTCCTCTCGTTCCCTGGGCGTACCCTACGATGTAGTCTGACCGAACAGTAGCAATGCAAGAAAAAATAGGAAATAGTTGGTTATTGAAAACGTTTTCCCTAGCGTTAGACTTTCTTTCTAGAATTAGACAAGCTATTGGAAATTTTCTTTTAATTTTAATAAAAGAATACCGAACTCGTCATAAAGTTATTTGTTGAATCTGGCAATACTACAGCTTGGGATGACCACCAAGATGATGCTTCTTCGAAGACCACATCTCGGGATGTATAGCAAGGGTTGGTATTCGGGTAACAACACTTCCACCCTTTTCGCTCATTATCATATCCAACGAATATACATCGGATAGCTTTCTTGTCGAATTTACTTCGTAGATGACTGGGCACAAACACATAGCATACACAACCAAAAAAACGAAAGCGACTTCCTAGTCTGGGGGTCGACGATTCCATAGCTTCTCGAATGGTGAGATTCAGCTTTAAGGGAGGAAGGATACACGAGATTTTCATCCTCCACTATTGTCATCCACCACTCAATATAGGAGAATACCAGCTGTAAGGAAGGTAAGAGGCATATTGGTTCGAAACCAATTCGTGTATCAAATTAAACAAACAAATTATCATATAAAGAGTAGTAGTAGTGAGCTACCCTTCGTATGTTAACAGGGTGGTCTATGTCTTCGAGTATAGCTGTAAGTTCTTATTAAACCACCAACCCGGGTAGAAATCTGTGGCAAAGTAGTAGACCTTGCTTGACCTAACGTTTTAAAAGCAAATATCATAGAGAGTGTGTGTTCCAGTGTATTCAAAAGAATATGGGCTATGAATTTAATAGGTTGTAGAGTAGTTAATATCGATGAGAGTTTCCTCGGAAAAGGACTGTTAACTTCTTATTTTAGGAGAAAAAGCCTTTTGTTAGTTCAATTCTATGCTATTTCAGTTGTCACCTTTTTCCCATGATGCATATCAATTGGTTTGATAATTCAAGGATTGAGTCTGGAACAATAACATAGTAAAAGAAAAAGACTCGAAGGCAAAAAAGGCTTAGTCATTATCCCAAACGTCTGTCTCAGACTCTTTGATGCAAACCCCTGATCCAGTTTATTCATGCGGGCCGTCCTTTCCTTTCAAGACCTCGGGACGGGGAGAAAAGCGATCGTACTAACTATTTGGAAAAACTACCTCTCTCTGCTGAGGTGGGAAAGAAGCTGGTCTTTCTAGCTTTTCATTCTCTCCAATTCCAATATGAACGAACTCACAACTCCCCTTCTGGGAAGCAGCACATAGGCATTTCTTGTCTTGTTCAGTAATCAAGTTGATGTGCTGAAATAGAGGCCCATTTCATAGGCTCAAACTAAAATACCAAAAAACAAACTCTATAAATAATATATGATAAAATGACCAAAATAATTAAGGGAAGAGTAATATAGTAGAAGAAAACCAAGGAGAGGGGAAGAAATAGAAAAATTCACTACTAAGTCCATCAGATGTGTATCAAAGTTTCTTTTATCACACTCGACTAGTAAGAGTAGTATTTTCAACCTCCCTGGACTTCCTATTCTGAAGTCTTATAGATAACAACTATCTTACTGATTATTTCAAGAAAGCACTATAACAACAGGAACCTTAGCGACTCCCTTGGCGAGAAATAAAAGAGATAACTAACATTACTACGCCTTACTAGTCCGTAGGTAAATAGGCAGCTATATTGAATCCTGCCATTCGTTTGCTTTCCCGGATTTTGCCATTCTATTAGCTAGCCTGCCCATGTTTGCCTTCCTTTCCTCCTCGCTTTCCTTTGCTACTTACCCCGAGGTCCGGTCTATGACCAGGGTACCCTCTGGAGATAAGGGCTAAGAGTGCTAATGGGCATAGCATAGGCTGGATCAAAAAGCATAGAATTACTACCATCGCAACGAGCGGTTAGACCGAGACAGCTAGCTCCAAGCCCAGCTTTCAATGCACGTGCAGCTGCTGCTTTCTTTCCCTTCTAGCGGAGCGGTGTAAGCTAGACTAGCATCCCAAGCATGCGAATCCACGCAAGCCATTGCATTGAGAAAGCACATTAAATAAATAACCGTGTCGTAAAAAAATCACCCAGCTCGACACATCTCACTTATTTATATATATAGTTACGCATATCATGCTCGGTAAACATGCACCTCGTAACACCACCCACCAGCTTGAGTCAAAATAGTAGTAATCTACTTCTTCTGTGCCAAACCGGCATACTCTTGAATCGAAAGCTGCTTTTTCGGTAGCTCCCGATGGCAACGCATTAGCCTAACACTATCCGGATATAACTCATAATGGGTTTCTGGCCAGAACAGCTACCTTTCTAAAGACGATCTCGAACAACAATACGAGCTCGGCAGCCCGTTCCAACTACACCACGGTGGTTACGAGCAAAGTAACCTTCCTCATCATTTCGAACCAGGACGTCTATTTTTTAGACAAGAGAATGTGGCATCATACTTCAAACCATCCCATCAAAATTTGCCACTGACAAGCCATGCGGCACATAGGCCTTTAGTATTGTATTTTGAGTAAGATGCTTCGGTGCGGCTCAGAGGCTAGCAGGAGAGATAGTAATGAGATTTTGGCTGGAGCCTGACTCTATTGCTCTATTATTTGTACTCGCTGTGCTTGATCCGTCGGAGGAACTCTTCCATCTCCTTTTTGGTGGGTGGGTCCTTTGTTACTGAACCCTCCACAGGCGATGAGGTTTGCCTAGATCTTTCAGCTGTCTTGTCTTTTGTGGGTATAACTCCTGCCACTTCGAGTCAAACCACCTACCCCAGAGATATCTAGCACGGCTTAAGCCTCCGCATTCTGAATATAAGGGAATGATTGTACCAATAGTGTCGTATCTCCATGGTACTGCCTTATCTGTATTGGTTTATAATGGTGCTGGTGGTATCAGAGTTACTGGCTTAAACTCTTTCGATGGTTCTCCAGGCTTGTTCCCATTTACGTCGAGTCTAAGTGGCTCGAACTTCCGTCCTCCACATTCCCTTGCTAGAATCTGTATAGTTGCTTCCTCAAGAGGTTAGCTAGTCCCCTTCTCAGGACTACCCCTATCCGCTGGTTGATGAGAGTCTTTATTGAGCCTTACAGCCTTTTACTCTCTTTTTTTTTCAATTATAATAATGTGGGGCTTTTTCACCAATTATCCTCTCTTCCTTCTTCGCGAGTCATCCATGCCCTCCATGATGTTTCTTTCTTTTTTCTAGTGAAATCCCTGGCTCTAAGTAATGAAAATGATGAATCCCTTTTTCCTGGCGCACTTCAAATAGAACACCACACTTGAAATCCACTTATTCTGAAAGATAAGATGGTATACCAAAACACGAGGTTCGAAGAGTCACATTTCCTTCATGTTTGAGTGAGTGAAGTCGCCTATCAAAAAGAACATATGATTTCTCCTTTCTTCCACTATAGTATGGAATGAATTGGGATCTATCTTTTTTCTGAGAGTCCCTTTCAACTCCGAAGTACTTCCCAAAGTGGGAAGCGGTAGGTAAAAAAGAGTCAAGAGTGGAGAGAACAAGCTCTTCAAGCTAAGCTTCGGCAACTTTTTCTCGAGAAAGCAATTCCTTTTGTGAGGAACCAGCCACTTCTTTATATACGTCACCATTTGACGATCTGTCTGTTCTGGCGGGTGCCACGGAAGTTAGTACGGAATCAGAGAAGGGGGAAAGCAAAAGACTGAGAGAAAGGCGGTCTTTGATACGTTTGTTTTGTGAACTTTACTTCTTATTAGCTATTTTGATTGATATTCAACCTTGACAAAGCTTTCCTCCATTCCACAAACAAGAAATCTGGAATAACCGAACTACCCCTATGAAATACCTGTCAACTTATCCCGCCCGTCAAGGCCATAGCCATATTTTGAAACTCTTTCGTTATTAAATGCGTACTCCGAATAGTCAGCTATTTATGTCCTCACCCCACGCAATGATCCTCACTCATCGGCGGGAAGAAGCACAGTCGTAAGATTACCTATTTTATAGATTTGAACATAGATAGTAAGTAGACTTTGTTCGAAGAAATAAATTCCGGAAATCGAAAAAAGGAAATACTTACTTATCATCGTCCGGGCACATCGTGCACATTGAAGAAGTAGAAGTAAACTTCTCTCTCATATTCCTTGCGTATCGTGGACGGAAAGGATCGAGAAAAAAACAGAATTGAGAAACCGGACTCTGGGACAAAGACAAAGAAGAGACGAAATCCGGGAGTATATAAAGGATTTCCTCCAAGAGAAATCTCCCAACGACCTCGCGAGCCGAGGCGCTTGGGCGAGAAAAGGCGTTCTTAACACTCTATGCAGAGTTTAAAGAAAGCCGGGAAGACTAGTGTTTATTTTTCAAAAAGGATGTTATAACGACTCTTCTTCCTTTCACTATATACAATACGCGCGTAATAAGTCAAAGATATAACATTACAACCAGAACTACTTTCTTTAGTAAAAGCAAGCACATAATGCAAACCCGGGATCTCACCAAGGTTTTATAATACCTGAATAACCTGATGCAAGAATTGAAAGTAGCCATGAAGTGTGCTAGGTGTGGATCAGGGCTGGCCATCTTAGGTCCTTCGCCAGTGAACGTCTTGAACTTAGGCACGGTGTATCCTTGCGGATAGGGGAGAACATCAAACGCTGAGGGATAAGGTCTCCCCCCTCCCTGTCTTCTTGAAAGGTGGAAGACCAGAGCCCGCGCCGACGGCTTGGAGTTGGTTAGATATCCACTCTTGAACTTCTCTTTTTGTCAATGTTTGTGGTGTGGTAGTGTGTTGAGGACCGGTCTCTCGCTGTTGCCTTGTCCCTTCTTCGCCTGATGCTGATCCTTGGTTGGCAAAGAATTGCTTCATCATGTTGAACATGGTTAAGCTCTCGTCTGCCTGCTTCTTCAAGCGTGCTAGTTCTTGGTCTCTGAGTTCTAACTGTCTTTCTTTGCAGTTGCAGCACCATGTCGCCTTCAAGCAAGATTGGCTCCGGTGCCTTCAGTGGGGATTGGGTCTATCTTCGTTTAAAGCCTTACCGACAGATTTCAGTTGCCAATTGCGCCACAGCCCTAGGTTCTATGGACCGTTTGAGGTACTGGAAAGGATTGGTGAGGTGGCATACCGCCCTTCCAAGTGGGTCCCTAATCCATCCGGTGTTCCACGTGTCACAGCTCAAGGAGAGGATTGGACGTAATGTGGGAATTGCTCCTTCCCTTCCGTTAGTGGGTCCAGATGGGAAGCTGCGCGTATCGCCCGCCATTAGAGATACTGGATCGCCGCTTGATTAAGCGAAACAATGAAGGTGTGATGCAATTACTAATTAAAAGGTCCAATTCGGCAGATTCGGATGCGGGAGGATTACGAGCAAATCAAGTCGAAATTTCCAGAATTATTCCTTGAGGACAAGGAATTGGCGAAGGAAGGGGGAATGTCAGGCGCTGGAAGGGATGCGTGAAAATAGCCGTTGGAGGCAATAGAAGATCTGGTAGCCGTTCCGTTAGAGGAAGCACTGACAGCTGGGACCTTATTAAGGCACTGGGTTTATAAAATATACCGCAACTGGTGTAATAAAAATATGAACTGGAGAGGATAGCTTATGTTGCTGAGGCGTTCTTTTTATTTTCCGTGGTATTCTGTTAAAGGGAGGATATATAATAGAGCTATGTACTGTAAGAAAATAAATGAAAGAAAATTGAATTCTTTTCTTTCTCTTCTATTCTCTCTTTTCCTCTCCTTCTCTCTTTGAATTTGTGTAAAGTGGACTTTTTTTCACACACACAATCGAAGAGGGATTGCTTTTCTAGCTAGCATCTTCCCTGGTGTCGTTTCCAATAGTAGTGGGGTATCCTCCCTTTCTCTCATTTGTGATCTTGTCTTATAAGTGAAATGGTGGATTATTACTTTTGCCCATGCCCATATAGTGATCCTACTTTTAGTAACTAGAAGTCTCCCGAGGGAAATGAGAAGTAGGGCTTCGGTCTTTCCTACTTTTTTGATCTGGTGTAATAGGTTTGTGGAGGGGAAATTGACTTGACAACTTTGACACATAGATAGGTCAATCAAATCCTACCTAGTCTGTGATGCTCCTATTTGAATAGGCAACTCTTCTTTTTGCTTATAGTTGATGACTAGCCCCGCTCCAACAGCTCCAATCAAATGTTCCTTTCGAGGATTCCTTCCAACTACATCTTGATTCGCAGACACCCCCCATCACAGATTTGGAAAATGCTCCCACTCCACACAAAGGAGACAAACTTCCAAAGAAGCCCCTTCTTCGATGCAAATGATGTCCTTGTCGAGTGCGTCGACTCTCAACCATTTTATCGCCCAGTTGCTCGTAAGTACGAATATCCTGGACGTCCAGAGCACACCATAGAAGAAATTGACAAGTGGGTTCGATCAAACATGAACCAAGATGGCATTGCATTCCGCCAAAATGATGTTTTTGTCAGCACCGAAGAAGCTAAGATGCTTCTTTGGGGTTCTGATCTACCAGATCAAGTGAGTTCTCCATTTACAATTTTTCTACTTCATTGTCAAATTCCTTACTGTGATAGTAAATGATACATGAAGAAATTCCTAATGCTCTTCCTACTCTGCAGGGTGTTAATGCACTGATGTTATTTCTACTCCAAGGAAAAGGTAAGGACAATGGTGATTGTCAGTATGTACCTCCACATCTAATGGTTTGTGCTATTATTACATATACTTTCATCAATTGAAGGCAAGCAAATGAATGGTACTATCTTCGTGATTATTATTAAATACTATGCAGCATGTAATACCTTTCTACCGGCCAACACAAGGTGCAGCAAGTTCAAGTGGACCCCCCCGATCGGTTCTGTCGCTTACGATGGTTGTTCATTCCTTTATTCATGGCGTCTTGGAAGATCTAGGAGACTATATCTATTCTTAAAGAGTCGCGTTTATACCTTTTGTTCAGGAGGCTTATTGCTTCCATCCCCTAGGTTTTGATTGGGTGGATTAGGATCCGTCACCACCCTTCATAGTTTAAGCTTTCATAGTTTAACATAGTTCTCTCAGTTTTTGAAGCTTTGACTCAAACTGACAAACCATGACACACATGTGATCAAGTCTTGGAAGGTACAGATTTAGGCTATGCCCTGGAAAAGGCGTCATCCTTTTGTAGATATTCATGAGCAACAAATCCACAGCTTGGGATTGTTCTATAGTGCGATCACAACGGATGCTCAGGTTTATCCGGTACTCCTAAAACAGATTCTCCCTTCCATGGCTTTAGTGTTTGCCAGGTCAGCAATTCCTACTCGGTGACTTGCGACTGCGAACTAGGCGCGGAATGCGTCTATCATTTCGTCCCAGGACTTTATACCACCGTTTTCCTATGAGTAGTACCACCGCGCCGCCTAGACTTTGTGGTAAATTGTAATAGTAGCAAAGCCTCATATCCTGCGGTGTTCCCACATGTAGCTATAAAGTGTGCGGGGTGCTGATCAGGGCTGACCGCTACATCGCCTGTCAACTTTTAGAACTTGGGTACTGTTTACCCGCTTGAATATAGAACTGCTTCAAACACTGGGCCTTCCGGTTCTCTAGAACGGGCCCTCGCCAACGGCTTGAAGTTGAGTTGTAATGATGTATTGTATGTCCTTCATAGTCAACGGCTGTGGTGTTGGAGTCGAGTGAGCGCCAACTCCTTGCGGTTGAGGTGGTACAGTCTCGGATGTAGGTAGATCCTTGGTTGTCTAGAATACTTAGCACCTCATCGCTTGACTTTCATCAGCCTGCATCTTTAGATGATGCAGCTCAATATCCTTTCCAATGGTCGTTGAAGTTGCAGGATTAGTTCATCAAGACTCATGCTTGATCCGCCTGCGTGAGCTTCCTCGTTCTTCAGTGTCATCTTCAGCCTCAGGAATTCCTTAAGAAACTCCTTAGCCGGTGTTGTTATAGCCGGCCCTGCTAGTAAAGTAATGCTTTCAAAGGGTCTAATAGAACTACTAGTAGTAGCGTGTGATCGCGAATGCTTGATTGACCTGACAGATGTCAGTTGGGCCTTCGTCTCTTGGTCCTTCGTCATGATAGCTATAACGTTGCATTATGTTCGAGGGCGGCCGGTTGTTCAGTGGGGGCAGGACTAGAGATGTTAGGGAGTCCTTAGGTTGTGTTTATTGTTGAGCTGAGGAGCAAGATTTAAAGGCAGTGTTATCAAGCAGCGGTGATGGCATCTATTCATTCCCCTTAGCATTTTAGAAGTGAGGTCTGGGTTATCATCTGTAAATAGGTCTTATTATCAATGACGTGGTCCGTTAAGGAGTGCTGCTGGGGGAAGGGGCTATATTAGGGTGTTGTAAAAGACGAACTGGATGAGTAGCCTGCAGAATAGGAGCCCTCTATGTAATAGGGGGAATGAGAAGATTCTCCTTTGAACATGATGGTATGCCTTGAGGGGGGAAGTTGCTGAAATACAGATGCATGAGAAGGTTAAATTGCTACAAGAACTTATGGAGGGAAGTGAGGTAATTTTTGCACTGATTTGATCGTAATACCCTACACCAACCATTAAATATAAAAGCTTACTACATGAATTCATGGAAGTGTTTGAAGAACCACATGAATAACCCGGTTTATAGACCTTAAATACCGTTGCTACCTGATGCCTAACCGGTGAATCAAAGGCCTTACCGGTACAGTCACTTTCAAAAGGTGGATATTTATATAATATTCAAATAAAAGTTGAGACTAGGATTCTAGCAACCCGCCCGTATGCCTCTACAGGTCTAGAATATGGACGGTACATGGGCGTCTGTGCATAGATTAAAGACTGTTTCACAAACAGTCACTAAACCCCTGTGATAGATGACTTACTGGAAGTTTTCAAAGGGGCTAAATACTTATCTATAAAGGATCATATCGCAGGGTATCACCTTATAAGGATGAATAGCTCGGATATTAACAAAACAGCATTCAGAACTCTCGAGGGGCGAGTATACAGTATGACGGGTTAACAAACGCGCCTGCAACCGCCTTAATGAATCAAGTGTTTCAACGCTCCGCGCCTTGATATCTTTGAGGACAAAAAAGGTATAAAGTACCTGTAGGGAAGATCACTAGCTACGTCTCCTATGAACCATGGAAGTGCTGAGTGATAATCAATTGTATGCCCAAATGGTGCATATGTTAATTTTGCTGCAACACCCTCCAAGGGCTTATTATCTCAGAGCTAGGAGTGGCAACTGACCCCTCAAAAGATGGCAGCAATGATTAACTGGAATTAACTCATAATACATTATTGAATAGAGAGGACGGTAAGGATACTACTGAAGATTCCTTTGGAGGTATGGGTTCATAAGCTAGCCTCTTTCTGAACTGTTTAAGAAGAATGCTCTTATTAGGAGTCCAGCTGCTAATCAAGCCTTTTAGTTTAGCCTAAAACATGCTATGGATTCGGCCCAGGCATTACCAGATTGACCCAGAACAATAAACTGATGCAAGTGATAATGCTATAGGAGCTGTACTGATGCTAGATGGAAAGCCCATAGCATACATGAGTAATGCTTTAGGAGTTATGAACCTAGGGTTATAGGTTTATTTCAAATAGTACCTAGCCTTACTGACAGCGGTACAGCGATGGAGGCCGAACATGAGGGCCTTTTGTCATTAAAACTGATCACATCAGCCCTGCCCTCCTATACCTGCTAATGCAGAGACTGCACCATGCACTACCACATAAGGGCATGTGTATGTAAACTCCTAGGTCTTGATTATACCATACAGTTCATGAAGGGGGGGCTTAGATCAAGGCCGCAGATGAGGCCACCTAGACCGCTATGGTTACCCATCATAATAGCTTAATGTCACCGTGCCCCGGTAGAGGAGCATACTGATAGTACAGAAGGGGAGCCCTATAGCTCAAGAACTGCTCAGGATATAAAGAGTAGTCAGAGGAAGCATTAACATTACTGCAAGGGGGAATCAGATTTAAGGGAAGACTTAATGTAGCTACCAGGAGACTAAAACTTATAAAGGAGATGCATGACAGGTGGGCACTCAGGAATGCTGGGAACATACCAAAGGGCATAACAGGTATTATATAGGGCATAAAAGAAGAGTGATGTGGCTGATTACTTCCTGAGGTGTGAAGTGTGCCTGCAGAATATACAAATAAAAGAGCCCCGGGTTGCTGAGAGGAGTAAGCATTCCTTTCAGCCCCATCCTTGCCTAGCTTCTAGCATGAACTCCTAGTGTAGTAGTCTTTTACAAATATCATATATGCTAATAAGGTCCATTCCATCAATGAGCAATGCATTCAGAATATGAGTACAAGAATGTAGTATGGATCAATAAAATTGGTGAGTTTTACTGTAGTATGAGTTTAGGGAGGGAGTTGATAATGAGAGTCCTGGATATATGGTATAATATGAATAACATAATATGCAAAGCTGTGTAAGTAAAGCAAAGCCTGAATAGTAGTTATATCCCACTAATATGATGTTTGCTAAATATGAGTTATCCAGAAACGAGGAAATCCATTCCTTGCTTATGTAGTTAGGTCTTTCATTGCGCTTATATAGTAAAGTGGTCCCTAGCATAGTATTCTCAGTAGGTAAAGCCACAAGAAGTCAGTTCTATTACAAGCTTGTTTACGTTGCTAGTTGTTTCGTCAATACATTAATGAAAAAGGGGCCGCTATGGTTACTCATTTAGGCTAGTTCAATCCTTAATTAAGGCCTAGTTAACTAGCTAAGTATATTAGTTCCTGTAGTTAGAGCTAAAGCCGTAGCATCAGCTTCACGAAAAAACTGATCGAGTAGAGTAGTAATTAAAGGATTTTGATTATGAATAGGAAGGCCTATTTGACTAATATGCGTTAAAGAAGATATGAAACCATATGTGTTAAAGAAGCTAGCTTGCCATGCCTAAGAGTTGTAGTTCAATCTCTTGCTTTTTTAGACTTAAAGTAGTTTACGCTTGCTAGTGAGTAACGGCACGCATATTAAGAATAGATTCTAGGAAAGAGCCGTGGGTCAAATCCTGTTCATCCTAGCCTTGAAAGTATACTTAATAGAAAGCCTTAATATAAGATGAATAAATAACATCAAAGGTATGCATGAACTCGTTGAAGCCGTAAAGTACGTACTGATTTCTTGATCGCAATCATCTTTTAGCATAGCAGCGGCGCATCTTCATATTTCTAACTATTATTAGGTGATGTGACTCGGCTTTTGATATTCAGTTCTATATCAAGGCATGTGTAGTAAGGAATTGATATAAAAGTTTAATTATTCAATGTTAAGTACAGCTCAAAGGTATAAGCATAAGCTTCATCCATCCAACAAACATGTATAGGTAGCTTCTAGCTAAGGACGATGCATTGTGAATAGAAACTAGCTCACAAGAGCTACTAGTAAAGAGTAGTATAGGCAGGCAAGAACATATCTCGTCCAGGCAGAAAAGATAATAAGTGTAGAGAAAGACAAGTACTTTCATTTCATAAGCTTTTTCTTGAAACCTGCCTATGGTGCTTGCTTTGGGTTTCTTTAGTATGCTTAAAATGATGCTTCTTGGCAGGGCAACTTATAGCATAAAGCACCGTTCAGATTGTTAGGTATAAATATCTAAAGCAAAACCCAGTCTTGGACTTTTTATTAAGCAGGAGGCCCTAACTGCTCCTACCTACACTTGGCCATCTTTACTTTAGATCACTTTCTTTTAGAGAGGAAGAAGCGGGTTTGGTGATGGTAGAGCAAAAGTAGATTATGGCGGGATGGCTGGGACAAGCTTTATAGTCAATTAATCAAGGGTCCGTTGAGTCAAACGTTGAAATACACCTATATCGCTAATACTTATACCTCTCTCGGCCGGATCCTTCCTTCTACTTATTTTCCTTACCGACTACTTCTCTTTCGTCTTTGCCTACTTTTGATTGTGGAATTCCTATGTTCTGCTTAAAGCATGCATCCAAACAAACTATTCCGGTGCTGACTTGACTTAGCTATCTTGCCCTGCGGCCTTGCCTTTCCTCCTTAGGTAGTTGCTATTCCCTTGCTTCGGGGAGAATGCATCGTACTTTCAATTCATAAATCTATACATCTGTTTTCAAATCTATAAAGCTTTACTTTCCATTGCCAAATACCTCTGCATACGTTCTGGCTATTCCTTCGCTAAACAGGCATAAAGTCATCCTTTGTTTCAAGCATATCTTCTTTCAACCTAAAGCAGCATATCTCCTCTTTACTACTAATAAATAAAGCCGTCTCCTCAAAAATATACCTATTGCATCAAAGCCTTGTCTTTGCCTGTCTCTTTTCGAAGGTAAGGCGCCCCTTGCTTTCCTATGCTGCCGGAAGAAAGTGCCGCTATAAGCGAGCCGACCTTAACAGACATCAAAAGCATCCCTTGTGACTGAACTAGATTGATATTTGTTCATAGATTGGCACGCACAGTACGTTCACTGGCAAAGTCAGCATTTACAAAGGAAAAAAGAAACTTAATATAAATATTGCTTAGAAAAGAAAGCAGCGTGGAAAAGTAGGGCTACAGGGCTTGTTTCTTAGTCACAGGCGGTATGGTATCAAAGTAGTTGTCACGGCGCACGCACTGGTAACGAAAGATAGGGAAACAAGATCAGGTATGCATTCACAGAGTAGTAAAAAGCATGAACGGGTTTATCCGTAGTGGATTTGGTTGTAGTAGTAGCTTACATAAATGACGTAACTAATCAATATGCATCCCGTGTGACTTACCTAGCCTACTACTTTGATACAGACAGGCATTTCGTCGACTCCTAACAACCTATTCCTTGATCATACCTATCCCATGCTTTCCACTCACTTGCCTGAGAATACATAGTCCTATACATGTAAATCAACCTATAAAATATACCTAGATAGGTAGGCTACCTCTGTGCTATCTGGGGTGAATACCTGTCCCTATTAAGTAAGAAAAAGCCTATCCCGGTGCTTACTCGGCATTTGCCTATACTTTGACTATTCCTGTCCCATACATGCCTATCAAATATGCCAAGCTCACTAGCTTATAAGCTGTTTACCTTTATAAATAGGCCTAGCTAACGCCCTCAACCTACTCTATGTTATGCCTATTTCTATCACTAGCAGAAAGCCGTTCATTCTTTCCCGTAATCTCTTTCCCCTTTTCAGTAGAGCTTGGCCTTTACTTTACTGCTGTAGGGAGCGATGCCCAGGTCCTGGAGTTCAGGGGGGTCCCCCTCTTCTTTCTTTACTCTATTCCGGCAATGTCTAGGCTGCCGGTAGCCGGTTATCTACTATCACTGAAAACAAATATATTAGAAAACCCCTGTGAACAACTCTTCAAATTCCAATGTCCCAAATAAGTATAGCAAGATTAGTGCTTCTCTGACTCTATGCATTCTTCATCCATATAAATATCAAATAGGCTTAACGGACCAGTCTGTGCTGCTACAGCTACCACTTCATTACTATTTTTTAAGGCCTTTAGCGACTACAGCCACGGAAGGCATCGTCAATGTGCCAGGTCCTCACCTTGGACTTAGTTGGAAAGGTAGGTCTTCGGCATGTCCCTTGCTTGCGAACTTCTTGAGTGGGTAGCTTTGGAGATACCAAACCCCACGTTTACCCTTGTCCCCAGACGTCGACTCTTTGAAAACTTTTCGACTTTCGGTTTACCTGTCCATGTCTCGAAATGTGATCCACCGATTCACTGAGTGAGTCTTTCTTTTATTTAGTCTCAATTCATATGTCAAAGCCCCATCAATCTTTATTGACAAGTCCAAAAAGTAAAGTAAGCCTATGAGATCATTCCCCAGTGAAGCCAGAGACAACACACCCAAGAAAGGACTACGGCTTTGGAACTATTTCGAGGAGGAACAAGTATTGGAAAGTCTAGGTACATCGGGCTAGGCTCTGAGGGTTTGGCTAGAAGTAGCATTAGAACTAGTAGCATGCCTTCCGTTCCTTGCTTGCTTATGCACTTTTTAAAGACGACCTTTCAATTAATTATTGACTGGATAAAGTAGTATTAGTTAATACACGCTGATTCAGACAAATGACAAATAAGAGACAGTCTTTTTCTATACTTTATGCTAGGACAGACCAGTAGGTGAGCACAAGCACAGCCAGCCTTCCACCTCTTTATACTTATGTTTAGCAGTGTACCTGGTCTTACTTCCTTCTTTTTTCTATCTCTTCTATTCCTATACGCGGCTACCTAGTCAAGCACTGTTGCCACTTATGCTGCTACCGAGCATTGCCCTAAAAGGAAGGAACATGATCTCAAGAGAATGAAAGAAGAATTTAAGCACAAGCAGACAACTTTAAAGCGGTGGACTTATATAGCAAAAGTAGGAATGCAATTAGTTAGTATAGGATGAAGTTTGCAATAACTGCCTTAGAAGAGCTTTTCGGAAGTTGGCTTGGGTGGGGGATAGAGCTAAGTCAAGGTTGAGGTCAAAAAGCAAAGCATTGACGAGGCATATTACTTTAGTCGGATAGGACTTGCTTGCCTCTCCTTGGAATGCTAGTTTTGCTTGCGAATCGACTGTTTTCTCCGGTGAGTGAGTCTTACTATTCCCGATCAGCATCTGCCAAAGCCTAAGCGAAAGAAGCAAGCCTTCGACTCCCTCCACTAGCTAATTCCCAATTCAAAGAGAATAAAATAAGGGATAGAAAACTTCCCAATAGAGGGAATTCTGGGAATGACACAGTCCATATTCCTCAACCCTGTGAATGGATTCAACAGCTATGACAGGCATAGCATATAAGAATAGGGCTTCGGGCTATGGAAATGACTTAAATAAGAAAAGTTTTGGGCGCCCTTTAAATCGTTTTTATTATTATGGGATGGTGGTATCTTTCCAGGGGTGGAGGGATACAAAAATCAGTCGAGGAAGGGTATAATATGATAGAGAGCCCATTTAGGTGCTTGACCTATGAAGGAGGTTACTGGCAAGTTCAAGGAAGAGAAGGAGCTGAGGTTTTTCTGGAGTACGGGGGGTTTTTGATGCGCCAGAGAGTCGTGGCGATGAAAAAGCGTTCTGATGCTACACAAGGTGAAGAGGAGTTCTGGGCTGAGGTGAGTGTGATCGGTCGAATCAAAAAAATGAATTTGGTTCGAAAGTGCGGCTTCTGCTCTGAACATCAACACCGACTCTTGGTTTATGAGCACGTAGAGAATAAGTCGCTTGACATGCACCTTTTTGAAAACGATACGACCCGAGAGATATTTCAAAGTGCATTGGGCACTGCCAAGGGGCTCGCTTATATCCACCACGAGTGTTTAGAATGGATCATACATTGTGATATGAAACCCCATAACAACATTCTCTTGACAAGAGATTTCGAGCCAAGCGACCTTCAGACTAAATAACTTTTAAGGAGACTAAAAGTAAGTAAGGACTCGACGGTTTTTACTTTCTTCCTCCCTTTTTTAGAATGAATAAAGGAACAGCACATCTTGGGAATTCCCTGGGTGCCATCAAGCTAGTGGAGAGAAGGGACTATCCAAAGATAGGAACGAAAGTCGCTATACTGGAAAGTATAGGAACGAGCGGAACCGCTTCGCCCCTTATCACATATCACATAAAAAATGCAATAAGTCAGCAAGCAGCAAGAAGGCAAGACCCATAGAGAAAGACTACCATGGAGAAAGCGACAACATTAGCGAGTGACTCACCAACTCGGAAGTAAGAAAGAGGAAAGACAGGAAGGGATAGGTATTAGAACCAACCCGCACAATCGGTTAAGGCAAGGCTGCTAGGAGAGAGCAAGGGGATTTATACGACTTAGCTAAACGACGAAGCCAGGAGCGGAAGGAAGGCAAGCAGCAAGGCAAGAAGGCAGAAGCAATTGAATCTGCAACTGGCTCGCAAACTCAAAAGAAAATGCAGACTTGGGTGGCCGGCACAAGCCCATCAGAAGCATCACTAGACACAGACTCAGACTCGTCATCAGACTCATTTTTGAAAAGGGGTTACAGTCCAGTTACGGTAATCTCCTATGGCATCCACTATCAGCAGGGAGTAATCCACGGCTCTGGCCCATCATCATCACAGCAGCGTCTTGGCCCCTCCCGAATTCGTGGTCAAACAGTGATCCCAGGTCAATCTGCCCCAGTATGTAAGCCCAGTCTTTGGCGGCCTTCTTGCTTGTGACAGTTGCTGGTGCCATCTCATTCTCATCCTCACCATCAGACAGCTGATGGTTGAAGAAGATTTAAAGCCCTGGGTGCCTCCCTCATAGCACAGTCCTATGGCTGCTTAGAGAAGGGAGAAGCCACTCATAGCAAGATTCAGAACTGCAAAGACTCTAATCACTGGAAGCTAGGCAGGAGCCATTCAAAGCTTCTAGCTACCTCAGCTTGAGAGTGCTAGAAAGAAGGATAACTTAGCTCTATCCAACATTCGACTAGATACCTGTCTTGAGATTGCTCGATAGAACCTATTCTAATCTAGTATTTTCTAACCCGTAGGAACTAGTGCAAGGAACTAGGGAATAGAAGAAGCTTAGACTCCTTACTCAACTAGTTGAAAGACAGGAAATACATCCTTCTTCCTTTTCCTTGTTTCCATACCTTTGACTTGCTTATCCATCTTGAAACCTCGGGAAAGAACTAAAAGCAGACAGCGGAGAAGCATTTTGAAGAGAATAGGTAGCTGCTCTTGCTCTATCCTACCTCTTTACTTTTATCTTTTTGCTTCCCGTGTATCGAGTTCGGTTCGGTGGAAGATGACAAATGCGTAGCCTGTCAGTGAACTTGGGGATTCTCTAAGCTTTAGGTAATCATCATTCGAAGCCCCCTACCACTGGCAAGTGAACCGAGCCATGTGTTCTAAGGCTGACACATTGCCTTCTCCTGAGAGCAAGGTAAGCTCCGGTATAAAGCCACCTATAGGAAAAGTATTTTCCCTATAAATATGCTCGGGCTAGGCTTTCCTATAAAGTGGAAAAAAGAGTCTCTCTAGCCTAGAGCCAACCATCTGCTCAATCAGATTAGCCATTCAGAGTCCTTTAAAGATATTTTTAAAGACTTATCCCCACTTTGGTAAGTCTGCTTTGCTGCTCTTCCCCCCACCCAGGCACTGAACTCAGTAGTCCCACTGGTAGATCTTTGGGTTAGCTTGTCTTAGTCTTATCAGGGTTTGCTGCTTTTGCTCTGTCTTCTTCTTAAGAGAAAGCGCTTGCTCGCCCTCGAAATGCGTATAAAATATTCGTCTTTCAGTACTGGCGAATCGTTTGATTATGATTATGCTATTCCTTAAGTAAGGAATAATTCATCTTCCACCGACTCAGTTGAAAAAGCCAACCAATTAGAGATTCTTTATTAGGCAAGACCAACTCTAATTAACAAATTCTTTCGATACTGAGGTGAGGTAAGATCTTCACTTTGCTGCGTGTCCTAGCACGGTACTTTGCTTTCCCATACTTATCCTTCTGAAAAGCTTCATATAATGCCTATCTATAAAGAAACACTTCTTTCCTATTCTGTGCTTTCCTATTCAGTTTCTTCTTTGCTTTGGTCTTTTTGCATTCGATAAACTACTTTTCGAAACTATTTACTACAAAAGCTTATTCAACTCAACTTATTTATCTATATGAAAAAACAACAAGCTTATTCTTTCACGCCTACCTAGCGCACCACGAGATTGCAAGGTTGTTCGACAAAAGAAAAGACACTACCAAGTCGCGTAAACTCATTAGCAAGGGCGGCTTTTCACCTAACTACTTTGCCTAGACAAAAGCGACGGCCCTGCTTTCCTCCTCTTTCAACACCACTTCTTATGTCTACTTTATTGTGTTTTCTATATGTTGTTTTGCTTAATTGACTTTGCTTTGTCAAGAGCTAAGAGTAGGCGAGTAGTACTTGCTGTCCGAAAGGAATCTATGGATATTTGGAACTAGGGCAACCTCTGTTACTTTAAGAACTAGCTTTTGTTATGTCTTTAGAACAAAACTGTCTCTCTCTTGCTCATCTCAGTAAAGAGCTAGGGCCTTGTTATACTCATTTTTTTGAGAAATCAGAAGCAAACTACTCAAAAAGTCACAACTTTTATTGGGTATATTCTCGTTGGTTAAGCGGGCTGAGGCAAAGTAAGTAGCTTGTCGATAATATCAAAATGAATGAACAAAGGCCGCCAAGGTTGCGCAAATGGAAAGAAATGCTCAAGGACCAGCGTACGGTACGAAATGCTACCGCTAAATCTCCCAAACGTTTCAAAAAAGTACATACATTCATTTGACTTTGACCTTTCTCTTTCGCCTTGAGAACACATCAAATAAGGCGTGTAAAGCGCACATCTTTCTCTTTCTAAGAGAATACATAGGCCTATCCGGGGGCCGGTCTGTCTATCTGGGGTCACGTACGTTGTTATAAACAAAGCATTTCCCTGCTTACTAAAACTACATTTTTTTCAAGAAAAAGAAGGTTCCGAAGGAAATTCCAAACATTCAATATGCTTTACACAGCAAAGGTGGTATCAGGATACGGGAGCTTGCTTTATACCTTCTTAAAGGGGACATAGCCTAGGTGGACTTACCCTCTATAGGACTAAAGTGCGGGAGCTTAACAATACCTCACCGTCACCAGTTGATATAGCTTCTTTGATTAGGAAAGAAAGCTAAACGCAGCAGTTTCAGGTAAAATATCTTCCCGAAAGAAATAAGTAAGAGGGCTCAACTCCATTAGAGTTTTCTAATAAGACTCTGCAAATACATCAGCTTAGCCATAGACTTTTATTTTTCCGTGGGCTCTGAATTTACCCAAATCTTTCTCGGTTACTTTTGATTGAGTCGGCAATACAGACAATCTTGCAATAAAGATTGGTGTTTCTTTCAATGAAGTAGGTCAAGCTTGATAATATCCCCGGCCCATTGGAAAGATCGAAAATTACTAGGATTCTTTTCGGCAATTCACTGCACAATGCTGCCCTTGGTAGCGGTTCAGTAGCCTTTTCCCTGCTGCGTCAAAACCCTTCACTCTCTACACTGTAAGCTTTCCGTGAAAATGTCTTGCAAAGCAGAACAGAATCGGATTTATTTGGTCGAGGAGTTGATGCTGCGCTTTATCTTTTCAAGAGTTGGAGAAGCTCAGCTTGTTGGGCGGGACACACTTTCTTCATGCTGCTCTACATTGATTTGGCACCGCTCTAGCTTCCTTTTTCAAGTATTGAAAATGGTGGAGTGTATGGTCTTGGGTCCGACTTCACCTTTCTCCTTCTCCTTTCCGGTGAGAAAGGTGTTTTTTCTAGAGTTCCTTGGGTTGTAAAGTGCGCTTCTGCTTTGTATGGGTCTTACACTACAGTAAGGTAACTTGGCTTGGAAAGCTAGGCTATTTCAGTGATCCTTCCTGAATCAACAAATGACGTAGTAGAGTTGTGAGAAAAAGGGGTACTCTTCCCTGCTATCTAGAACCATCTGTGCTTGAAGCATACATAGTTTTTTATTTTTGCTTAGTATGAGGTTTGTTCTTGGTGCTTTATCCCCTAAGGATTCTACCGCTGTTGGACTAGTCCTCTTCTTTCTTTCCTATGGCGGCTGTTATTAAGTGAGTAGGTAACCATCGTTCCTTCTTCAAGAAAGCTAAAGAAATATCAGCAATTTTCGTACTTTGGGACTCATAGGAGAATCTCCTGGCCATGCTTTCTTTCTATTGGCTTTCTCAACTAGAAAGTAAGTCCGTCCATTTATTTGTGTCCAGCTACTTATATAAAGAAAGTCAGTCCATTTGTGGCCAGCTACTGATATCTTGCAAGAAGGTCCGCGCCTACCTACCCGAAATCCATGTTACACCCGAAGATAGATCGCTTCCAATTCCTCGCTCAGCAACTGAGCCATTGCATACAAACCAAACTCATGCTTGGAAGTAAATACACTACTATAACTAGACTCCTATTCTACGATAAAGCCTACTCAACCTATGCTAGGGGAAAGCCTACTCAATCAGGGGGAAGGGGATAAAGTACAACCCCTTCCATTTAAGGAGGTACTCCAGACGAAGGGCTAGAACTGAATGGGATTGATTGGATGTCGGATTGGCTAGAACCGAACTCTATCTACATCGAAAAGGTGGACAAAAGGTAGGTATAAAAGAAAGCTGTGACTAGACCAGACTGGCGTGTGCCTTCTAGAGTAGAGTGCCTACCTTATATGTCCAAAGAAAGACCCTAAGGAGAAAAGAAAGCACAATCCGTAAACGTATATTTCTTGGATTTCCTCACATGCCCCCTTGTGGAGCCCTCCATCTGACCGCTTGCTTACACCCTCATCGAAAGAAAGAAGTAAAGTGATTTGAGCAGAGCCCGGCCTACCGGTGCTACGGCTTTACTAGTGAACTTAATGAAGATTTTTTACTACATGTTACGGCTGACATCAATAACCTTTCCACTCCCTCCGTATACACTGGAAGAAGGGATCAAATCCATATGGTAAATGACAAACACAGGGAATTTATACACTAAGCTTATTAATCCCTTATTCATTCATACACCGGTTCAGACTCTCTCTTACCAACATTCTACATGTATATGAATAGCTTAAGACTCTCTATTACCACCAAAATTATCCATGTATGACATACTCTTACCTCAACCTTGCTGAGCCTTGTTCTATTGGTCAAGGATAATGGTAAACCAGTGAGTGTAATGAACCTATTCTTCTTTTTTGGTTAAGATAAGGTACGAGTTAGAAAGGAAGTGCTTCTGCGTGGCATTCAATTTAGCTCGTCTTTTTTTACACAAAGAGAGCGGAACCAAAACCTCTAGTTGAGTATGAGTGATCCAAGAACTCGGTTACGTGATAAGAGTAGTAGAAAGCAATTTAATGTAGCCACATACTAATGGAATTGCCCTTTAGTTGGAACGGAAGGCATTTTCAAACTATGACTTTGACTCTATTCTATCTTTTTGCTTGAGTTTCACCTTAGTGGACTATCTACGCTAGGGTAAGGAAAGGTAGTTCTTCTTAGAGCCCATGAATGACTCGGAACAGATGGGATGTGTAAGTAAAAAGGGAGTTCTTTCACGATATGAGTTAGTCTGCTGATGGATCCTCTTGTATGTAGGCTGCCTTGCCCTTACCTGGTGTCCTACTCTCCTTGATAACAGTCTTTTTAGATAGGGGCACTCCTTACTTACAAGGGAAGGCAAGACTCGTGCCAGTAATGATAGGCTCCTGGACTGACCATTAGATCAGCATCAACAAGGACCTTCGGCCCATATATATGGAGTGGGCAAGTCTGTGATCAGCGGTATGATATTCTCCGTAATATTTCTTTTTTTGTCTTCAGGACCTAAGGGATAGATAAAGCTTAGCAATAAGATCCGCTACCATACTGCTTGACTGACAAGAATAAATAGGCTTGCCAGCTTTAAGTAATCCTAGTTTAGTAAGGAAGTCCCGTGAGAAGCCTTTAAAGTTGAGGCTTATACATCCCCCCTCTTGAAAGCAACCGTCTCAGCCTCAGACCATATATAGATAGTCTAGGCTGGATAGGCGGAGTTATCCCTCTCGCTTACCTTTGCTCGGTAAGCATTCGCTCTACTTTGATCAGCCGAAGCAGGCCTTTCACCTAGTAAGGTGCAGTACCATATTCACGAGCCAGACACAGAAGAAAGCCATTTATTTATGCGTCGGACCCAGAGAAGAAGGGAACTCCAGTCTCCTATACCAGCGAGACTCACCAAAGGAAGTCATAGTTACAGCAGATAGATATGAGTTAGAGGGATGTGGACCAAGGAAGCACAACAGAAGGAAAGCGAATGGATTCCGCAGACTAACTACTGAAATGAAAAGCTTGACCCAGCGAGTGAAACGTAAGTGGAACGAGCCAGCGGTAGGCTATTACCTTTTATCATAATATGTAGCGAAACTACTAAAGTTTTGTCTTTCTATTGTTGGTAACCAAGGTGAGTGGGAACTCCTTTTGTTGGTGAAACTACACTCAAGACTATTTATTGCAGCCTATTTATTCCAAGATAAGGAAGGTAAGTGTTAGACGGAGTGGACCTCCAGGATTGATTAGGCGAGTCTATTTGACTACACGGATGGGAGACTAAGCACTCTTCTGCGTAACTGCAGTTTTTGCTCTTGCTTTAGTTGAAGGTTTCATTTCTTTATGTTATTTCTCTCCATTATCTCTTATCCTATTGAACGAAATCCGTTATAGTAAGTATCCTGGTTCGCTCCATTCTTCGTTCTCAAAAGACTTCAAAGTTAGGTTCTCACTTAAGAGAAGATAAAATAACAATTGAAAGATACAACTATCTACTATAGGAAGGAGAATATGTGGCTAGGTTTCGAAAGATGTAACTAGATAGTGAAATATGCTCAGACAAAGATCTAACTGTAGTTATGACAAAAGAAAAGTGAGCGTAGTTATGAGTGAGCCAATCGGGTGGGAAAATCACGAATGTATTGCTCAGGACTCAAACAAAACGAAAACCTTTGGCATGATCGTTGCTTAAAACTAAAACGCGGTTTTCACACCTTGCTCGCTTCCTGAAGTGAGCTATTCTCATAGTTTCATTTTTTTTTCTCGATAATTGACTTTTCCACGTTGTGATTGCTTAGGTCAAAGGTTACTACTTCAAAGTACTACTCGAGTGACTTATTATTCTATTATTTTAGAGATTTTTTTGATGGCGTGTGCAATATAGATCAATTGAAACTACAACACGAACGACAAAGCAACAAGCTTCTTCTTATAAGCATATTAGTGTAGACTTTCTTTATTGGTAGTACACTTCTTTCTGTTCTTAACTAGATAGGAAAGAAAAGCTTATTCTTCTTATCTTAAGAAGCAAGGGAGGGATTGTTAGCTAAAGCCTGCCTAACAAACTTATTCGATCGATACGCGGCTGTGTACACGATAAATGACCATTTCCAACTACCTAGGTCCTAGCTTTTAAGAAAAACTACTATATTAAGTGGATGTCCCTAACTCACTTCTTTTTTTCTTTCTCATAAAAAAACTACACAAATTACTCAAAGTTCAAGAACTTGCTTTCTACACTACTGTTCTAGCAAAACTTCTTCTTTCCTAGCTCACCTGCATTAGCCTCTTCACTTGCTGGAAAAAGAATAGTCAAAAACCAGTACAGCTCGCTTTTTTCCTTGCTTAACAATTTCATTCACTGTTTTATTGCTCGTTTTCTTGCACTTGCAACAAGCAATGGAACAAGCAAGAGCAAAAGACTTCAATTCAATATAGTTGAGCTCTGCTTAATATATATCTATCTGAGTGGGGAACTATCGGTAAGATGCGAACAAGCTGCCGGATTTTTCATTACTACTTTAAAGGCACGGATTGAAGTCAACAACTTAATACACTAAAAAGTCTTCTTCTGCTTTCCAAACTACTGGATTGTGTACTACCTTTTCTACTTGATAAACCTTCTGCGTTGTCTAGTAAGCTGCCTTTTTAATATATTTAAGAAGAAAATCGACAAATTGAATAGGGATTGGTGAATAAGATCAGCAGGAAAGACAATGGATAGGGCGTCTCAAACAGAAGCAGTGTTGCAGAAAAAAGATCTTTTGTCTTCTTCAGTTAGTACAAATTCGGTTGATATCGACAATCCAGGCAGGAAGGAGGCCTAGTTCCGCTCGCTCGAGCCAAAAAGAGCAAAAAGAGCCCAGTGGCGGTAGACACTTTTCTTTTACTTTTCGGCTGGCAGGACACATAACCATGTGGTTGCAGCATGGATTGACTGAAATCCAGTGGAACTAATTGGCTTTTTTAGGCAGTGAAGCAAGTGCAAACGGTCAGTTTCTTCCTTGGTTGCCTATGCCAGTACTGACGAGAAGGCTACCTTAGGGGCCATATCCGTCTATATAACAGCCCCTTTTGATGGGTTTACTGGTAATTCTATTGAACCTTTGGATTAGTTTCATTCCCCTTGAATTTGATGAAGGAAGAAGAAGAAGTGCTTTTCTTATGTGAATTGAACAGTGACCATCTGCTTAGAATGCAATAATTGGTAGACCAACCTGAAAGAAACTCGGGACAATTCCGGGCCTATCTATTATATTATTGAGAAGTGCCAAGCGGAAAGTGCACGTCAAGGTTCTATCCGCACCCCATTCAAATGAGGGTAGTCATCAGTCAAGTGAAAAAGAAACAAACAATAGGTTGATTGATCGCTAGGGGGACAATGGAAAAGATCATGCCGAATTGATCCCTATTAATCTAATGCTCCAATCCTATATCGAACGCATTCCTCAACTTATAAGAGAAGAAGTAAAGGAACTGTTGGAACGAGGCGAGAGCCCACCTGACCCAGAGGAGGGAAATGCTGACTAGGCAAAAGGGACCTCACAGAGAAGTGACCACACCAAGAATTGACAGGCGAATTATCATAAGCAACTCCCGTGTTATCTTGGAGTTTGACTAAATATTCTGCCTTTCTCTTTCAATTGAGGTACTGCCCGGAGCGTCAGGCCCCTTGATTGAAAGCCATGATTCTATTTATACTTAGCAGAGCTTAACACATGCTTCGACCATAAAGAAATCCCCACTTTGGAAGCTGAACACAGGATATAATAGAGAATTCTGGTCTCATTATTTATAATATTCTCTTCATATTGCTTGCTGTTTCTTTATCATGCTATCTGTATTTACTTCCATCATTCTATTCTATTTTTTATTCTTTGTCGAGGTAAGCTTCAGCTCATAGTGGGAATAGAACTAAATCCTTTGCTTAGCCTACTCCATTTGTGAAATCTTGAGAGAGCCCTTCGGTTGGCGTACTTCTGTATATAAGCACCTTCTTGTCTTTTCGACCTTTCCACGGAATGAATCCATGACCTTTCAATAGAGAGGAAGAATACGATGGGGCAGATTCACAGCTAGCTCCTCTCTCTCAGGTGAGGAGAAGACTAGAAAGCAGATACCTTCGTTCGGTCATTTAGCACGAACTTCACTGCCCTAGCGGTCAAGGCCTATGACTAAAATACCCTAAGAAAAAGCTCTTCTCTTTCCCGGTGAATCCACTAGTCAAGATATCCACGCAAGGAGCTCGCTCCCCTTAGCAGTAAAGCTTTCTTCCGCCTCTATAAGAGAAGGTAAAGGTACCAAGCCCTGCGCCATCCATGTTTATCTTCTTTTAACCTTTGCCACCCGGCTATTCCTATCTCTGCTGGTACTTGTCTGACTTTTATGTCAACACTCAACCTCACTGCACTTCTTTCCAACGAAAAGAGAAGAGAACCCAACATAGCTTATCTCTTATATAAGTCTCTTTGTCATGAATGAAATCACGGTTCATAAATGCCAAGTGGAAATCCCAGCCCAGACTTCAATTCACTCGCGTAGGAAACTGGTCCCTATCAATTAATTGTATAAGAAATAGGTAGCTAGTACAGTAGTTGAGTGGCTGTGTTCATTTCAACTTGTTACAGGATTCTTACCTCTAAACTACTCTTCAAGGTAGGCCATACACCAGTTCGTAGTAAGATTAAGGTCGACAACACATCCCTACAAGACTGATGGGGTTATGACAATGCCACTATCTATAGATTTTGCAATCCCGCTAGGCTAACTCTTCTGGGCTCACTTGACTAGAAAAGCAATGAAGAATAGACTGACAGCATTTCAGCCCGCCACACAAAAACCAAATCATCTGCATACATGAGGTGGCAAATCTCGGTTACCAAAGCCATCAATGCCCTGGCACATGCATGTTCTTGTTAAGAAGAAAAGAAAGCAGTTGATATGCCCGACCAACTTAAAACGAAATGCAATTTCAACAAGTAAACTACAGTTGTTTTTTCCTGATTTAGACATGCTTGGATTGGGAGTTGAAAATAACGGTAGGTATCGGAAAGTAGATCGAAGGGACGAAACCATGTCAGTTATCCCATTATTACTTTCTTAGACTATTAAACATTGTAAGTCAAACCTATTCAATAAAAAAAAGCAAATATACAAAAATCTTCTAATACCGATTTCAGCTTATTTAAGGAAGCGCCACTGCTTCATTTTGGATTTGAATAGCTCTATCACTAGTCTATCGATTCGGTTGTGTGAACTAGGAGAATCGATGGAAGGCTGGTATAGCAAGTTAAGTGAGTCGAGGGATTGCTCTTACTCGGGTCAGCCCTCAACTCCACCATCGGAACAAGTTCTTTCTATCTGATATTCCGGGTTGATTTCGCTTTCTGGCTCGTTTCATTTCCATTACACTCGCTGGGTGGGGATGTGTTGATCCCACCACCAATAAAGCATACGTCTCGCCGCATTTTGTCTTTTATGAAACATCATCATGGTGGTATATCGAGAATGTAGTGTTGCCAGACTCGGAGAGTTTATACACGAGTATGCGAGCGCAGTTACCAGAGCGGCAGGAGTCGGGAGCGACTCGGGACCAGTCACCAAAATCGAGTTCACGAACTGGCCTTTGAGTCCGGTGCGAGGTTCATTCAAAGTCCAAAGCCCATAAGCCAAGTCTCAGAAGGTCTTTTCGGATAAATAAAGAAGTCTAATCCGACCAAGTATATGCAGGCCGACTTTGCACTGATCGTTAAAGCAAGAAAAGCGGGAAAAGAAGCAAGTGGATCTCAAAGAAGAATAAATGTTTCTGCTTGGATGGAGACACTCGACTTGCTTCTTTTGTCTTCACTCTGCTAGTGGACCTTTCCATCCAGTGAAACTACTACTTTATGTATGTAGCCGCCCTCTTAAAGAAGCACCTTCTTTTCGTGCCACACCAAGCTCCTCACGTTGGTCCCCCTTGCCCTTTCTTCTGGAAACTCCTTATATTCGTCTTTTGCTTCGAATCTTTATTTAGATATGATACTATGCACCTCACCTCGCCGCAATAGATTCTTTCTTGTAGTTGGAAACTAATATCATAGATAGACTGAATGTGAGGTGCGCGCGTAGGCAGCAAACAGAGGTCACTACTAAATACAGCTCACTAATGAGAGCCCATAGAATGAGCCTTGACGTAGGAGAATGAGACGAGACCTTCCGCGGATTGATTCTCAAGCACCTACCGCTCCTTGCTTTCGTTGGAGCCAGCGAGCCTCCGGTAAGACACCAAGATTTGACTACTCACGACACGGATGGACTGACTTATAGAGTGCCCCCTCTCAGGGCTGCTCTAGTTCGAACTACTGGTATGGCATGCTTCCTCGGCCCATTCCCCACCTCTTCCTCGTCGTGGCCCTCATACCTTGGTCATGCTGCCTGCGGTCACATCAAATTGCGAGCACGGAAAGAAGAAAGGAGCCTTCTCAGTAAAGTAAAAAAACAATAGGTAAAGCAAAAAACAAGCTTACTAACTTATTTAACTGAAAACAAAATCTATCCCCAATTCACATAAAAAAAAACTTGGAGGTATGGCTGAGTGGCTTAAGGCATTGGTTTGCTAAATCAACATACAATCTTATTGTATCATGGGTTCGAATCCCATTTCCTCCGGCAAGTTTGACGAGCGTGCGAAAGACTTGGTTGGATGAAATATCTGAGCTTGTACCCGAAATGAACAGGGAGGAAACTAGACCTCGAACATCGCCAAGGTGGTCGATGCTGATCGAGATCAGTTAAGTCTTTTTTTTCAGACCGGAACCTCAACCAGGATGTGCAAGCTGCAAAGATGAGTCCCTCTTGCCCGTTCCATAGAATGAATAATCCAAGCCTGGAGACCTTTATCCCTGATCGCTATGGAAAAGGTCTTCCATTGCAGGTGCTGGTTTGATATTTTCTTATATCATATATGGTTATGGGAAATGAAATGATGATTGGAAAGCAATAGGCTATGGCACTCTGACACTGCTTTATTTATAACTTTTTATATTACCTAAATAGGCAGGCTTTTTGAAAGGCTTTGACTCAGTTGATTTACATACATAAAGGAAAGACTTATAAACAGAGTATAAGCAAATGAACAGTAAAGACAGTAAAAGACTAAAAGGTATACTATGTACAGTAAAGCAAACTATTCCCGATCGCAACTTTATGATATACCTTGGAATGAGTAGTTATTTTTGATTCAGCTAATGGTTAAGAATCAAGAATTCTCGGTAACCGTCAACGGATCCGATTCAGATTGATTGGGCTTTTGCTCTTTTTGGCTCTACACATGCCTACGTGTAGAGCTCTAAAGTAGTTACGAGCTCATGCCTACGTTACTCGCTCGTGCCTACGTTACTCGCTGGCAAAGAAAGCTTCAATCCTTGCTTTCGCAGGCTTGATTTCGTAGTGCTTATGAAAGCCAAGCCTTAAGGCGAGGAGCTATATCTATCTTCGATTCGTGCACCAGGGGAGATATCCATAGATCCTCTCTTAAGTATGATCATATATAACCCGGAGCTACAACTCCTCTCTTTCTTCATATACGATCAAACTAATGGCTTTGAAGTAAGCTTTCCCTCCAGGGGCTTTCTAGTCTTGTCCAGGTGAATAGAGCACTCGCATCGGTGAATCTACTCCCCTCGCCTTCCGGCCCTATACTCAATAATAGGATCACTCCGGCGGCCAAGCCCTAATCGTCAATGATGATTCTATCACTACAATACTAGAAGAGGATATACATATTACCCCTTTTCTTGGTCTTGTTCCTACAACTGAGAATTCATAAGCTGGCGACAGAGGAATCTCTGTTTTGGATCTGCGCACTAGTCAATATACGTTGATATCAATGATGACTCTAGTTTACTTGAAAGGTTATTAGGTATATATAATGGCGATGAAACTAAATCAAGGTATTGCTCTTTCAGAAAGAAGTTCTTCTTGACTTTAAGTTTCAAGAAATCGATTTGGATGGGTGAAGAAAACTAATATTTGCTCGGGTGAAGCCACTCCCATCCTAGTCCCACATGGGGAGGTGAGCCGATAAAGAAGCTATTGCTAGGTGTGAAAGAGAAAAGTCAAGTCAAAAAGCATTTGTGTGCTTTTGGCGAAGGAAAGTGAATTCTTCTTAGCTAGTCCCTTAGGCAAGTGACCCAATAAATAAAGGAGTTAGAGCAGCTGCAAAGAAGCTAGGGAAGGATCAAATTGCTTTCCTATCACCAGCTCTAGTATATAAGCTCGAGACTCTTATTAAGAATAAAGGAAAGAAGAAGACTGAGAATGGAACTTGACAAAGCTGGAACCAACGGAGTGGAGTAAATAAAAGGGAATAAGATTCTTCTTATATACTAAAAAAAGGTGGGACCGGACAAGTCGCTAATTGAAGGTCGAGCTGCTATCCATGCTTGCCCTAAAGGTAATGCTTTTTTCTTGCTCTTCTTTATGCCTAATTTAGTAGAATGCTTTTTCTTGCTCTATTATATATAGTCAGGTTTGTTAATAAGTATTTAGTGTATTGGACCCGCTCTTCTGTGAGCGATAATGAGAAGTGCTATTTGCCTGCGGCTGCGCCTACGTTGGTTTATTTATGCCTGCCCTAGTACGAAAAGTGAGAAAGCTGGCTCTAAGTAACTCTAGCCAGTTTATATTTCAAGAATGAACTCGAAGTATATGAAGGAGAAATACTTGACCCATAGGTCCAGAAATGTACAATTCGGCTGTAATCAATCAAATCCTTCATACTATTTACCACCTAGGATATCTGCACAGTTGCTTTTTTATCCAATTTAGTGGCATTGAAACTGAAGCCAAAGAAGAAAAAAAATGAAATACTACAAGCTATGAGTACTTTGAACTGAATAATCTAGCACCGCACATATCTCTTAGTGTACCCCAGATCATTTCAAAGTGGTACTTCCAAAGCTTTCGCCATTTGTCGTTCATTTGCCACCAATCTGCTTTTAAGCATAAAGAAACATAGTACTTGATCACATTGTACATGTAGAGATATTTCCAAGGAAACACCACATGTTCTATTTGCCGCTTTAGTTACATCAAACATGTGGAAGTCGACTTACGAGTTGCATGTGGTTTGTAAATCCTGTGTGGATAGATTGCAAGAGGATGCATTTCGACACATGTAGCAAAGATTGACTAGCTGCCACCCTCATTTGATTAGGTTTTAAGAGGATCTTGTTGTTGAGCATAAGCCAGGTTCAAATCATTACTCTTGTAGGTGCTGAGAGCTTCCAGATCTTTGCAGTGGTTGTAGAGACGGCAAGGGAGTTGGAGAGAAATCGATATGCTGACCTATAAGTGAAGAGGTGGCTATTTTCCCATTTCCAACTAATAACATATTATTGCTCTGAATGTAGGACTATCTCTTGAACTTGTTGGTGAAGATGGTAAAGCTAATCAAAAGCATCTACTAAGATCGAGGTCTGAGCTGATTTGCAAGTCCCCCCTGTAAGACTCGCACGGCATTATGTGCTCAGCGAGGTTGGCCGGCTCAAAGCTGACTTCTTGAATATTATGAAGAAAGCGCAACAGTCGGGAGTAGACTTGCAGAATCTTTAATCTCATGGAAGCTATATTCTGAGCTACTACTTCGACACGAGTGAGTATGATAGCGTGCTGGAGTTTCTGGGTGTCAAGAATGTGAATCCCGAATGGTATGCAAAATGCATTGAAGGATCTCATCTTGTGAAGGAGGTTTACGAAGAGGTTGATCTGGAGCTTCTGTCTTGAATTGCTGATAATGGGTCCGCCTGCTTTGCCGGTACAAACATGGAGTCCATTCCCCTACTGAAGTATGTCGATTCAAATGGCAGCCTGTCTTTCTGGAGCATATCTAGAGCAACTACTTGGAATGATAGATTATGCATTGCATCTTAGAAGAGTTGCATATCATGGCTTATCAGCTGGAACCGAGATCGTATACTTCCAACTGTTTCTTTATGCCTCTGTATACCTCGAACGCTTTATACTTATATAAGGGCAGCTCTTGAAGATTTCTCGAAGAAAAGAAGGGCAAGTCATGGGCTTAAGAAGCATGTGAAAATGGATGTTGTCACTCTCTTCAGTTATGGCTCTGCTGTTGTCAAATCCCTGAATGACCAAAGGCCTTTCATTGTTTTTGCACACTTTCTGTATCATTCGTCTAAGAAGGGTTACATATCGGCGGGGTGGTCCTGAGATGAGCAGTGTCGTGTAATGCCTGCTTGAGACCATATATTGAACGGCGGAGTTTGCAAACTTTTTGCTCCTCCCCGCGAACCACAAACCCCTCAGGTTGGTTCATATATATCTCTTCATTTAATTCTTCATTGAGAAATGCAGTTTTCACATCCATTTGATATAGCTCTAAGTCCATGGACGATACAAGCGCTAGGATGAGCCGGATAGAGGCAAACCTCACAACAGGTGAGAAGGTATCCCCGTAATCCACTCCCTCTACTTGGGTGAATCCCTTAGCTACGTTGCGAGCTTTGTATCTCTCGATTGAACCATCTGCCTTGCGCTTAATCTTGAGAATCCATTTATTCCCAATCGATTCATACGGTCTTGTACCACATGGCATAGTCTAGCATGCCACTTCAAATTAACATTTCCATCACATGAAACGTTAAATGCAGAAGAATAATTGAAAGAAGAAACTGTAACTTTATCTAAAATCATAAATCCATCGTCCATTGCCAATGAAATTTTCATTAAGATACAAGTTGACACTATCACTAACAAATTCAACTCGAAAACCCAGTTTTTTTTTTTAAGAACAAGTACAGATACAAGACTACGCCTAACATAAGAAGCATACAAAACATCATGAAGTAACAACTTGTGTCCATCTTTGAACATCAATTCGCAGGTGCCAATCCCCAGGACGTCAACACTGCTATTGTTTCCCATGAAAATTCGCTTGCTGCCAACGGCGGCGATAGTCCGGCCGTCCGATCTCGTGCTATATGGTCTGTTACGGCTGAATCTACCGTCCAAACAGGTCAAGTTTCAGCAACCATGCAACAACTTGACACAAAAATAGCAGATCTAGACAAAAGGTCCATTACTTTAGGCATCGAGCATTCTCGAGCGTAATGACCCAACTGATTACTGATTACAGTTGTAACAAGTCACCTTAGACTCGTCTTTGTTGCCTTTCTTTTTCCATTCAAGGAGCTCATTGTACTTGAGATCTTTCAAATCTTTGATTTCAGTCATTTGTTCAGTGATGGGCTCGAGCATTTCCTGATCCTCTAAAAGATATTGAATCTTGCGGTGCCAAACATCATAGTTATGGTCACCCAGTTTCTCTTCCGGTCAGCGATTATGCCTTTATTAGCCGACATCTTCACTTCAAAGACAAAAACAAAAGCACAAAGTGTATGCATGTTAGCACAATCATTAATTTGACATCACAATTCAAGATAATTCAGAAATGACAATATCTCTACTGCATGACCAAAAGAAAGCCTATGGCAATCAATCAAATCTACAAATAGAAACATGTCATCTCTAACCAACTTAATTGGAGCAAAATTTAGAATATGGACGAGACCGCCTCCAAGCCCAAATCATTTAGAATATGGATGAGACGGTTTCCTTTTGGACCAGTGACTCTTACACACGAAATCACCACCAGGTAAGTTCCCAGGAAAGTCAGGGGCCACTAGGGACACTCTACGAATTCCTACTTTCCTAGACAGAACTTTCCTTAGACATTGTTTTATTCGTACGTAGTATCGCAACAGTTCTTAATAGATCCTCTCAAATCCACATTCACCCACTAAGTGCAATTTATTCAATAACAACATAAATTTAGATGAGACCGTCTCAGCCTCCCAATCCAATTCATGTACTATTAAATGATTTGGGAAAGCATCACACAAGCCCTTCAACCGAATAAAAGGACCGCTTGTCCCCTACTACCGAAAAACTTATAGCCATACAACTAATAACTAGGTTCATACAACCTAATTTTCAGAATTATCGTCTAGATAACTCCATTACTGTGCAATTTCTGGAAAAAATTTGACGTGGTGGAATCATACCGTATCCAGAATCTGGACAGATTGAAATTCTCTGCTTAAAACTGCCATATCTTTCTCTATACTCATCCAATCATCGAGTTCTTACACGGAAAGCTTACATACAAAAAGCTCTTCAACAGTTATGAAGACCTCAGATCGATCCAGACTAAGATAATAGACGAAAAAACAGTTACAAAGCCAGAGAAGTAAAAAACAAACGTCCAATTCGGAAAAATAAGTATTTCTCCAAAAATTTCTCTCCTTGATCAAAAATCCAAACAAACAAACCAGAAATAGCACAAAAAAGAAATTGAAACGAAAAGCAACGGCTCTGATACCACTGTTGGTTTGACTCGAATCATAAATAAAAGGTAACATTATACCTTGCAACGGAAGCCTTTTGAATCGAAACGGTTGCTTTCACGTTTGTTGAATCTACACGCCCACCAACTCGAAGCGCACCTCTCCTAACCGTCTGGAGATAGACTACGGTATGTGCTTGCTGGTAACCATAACTAGAAAAAGACAAGATCCAAAGACGGGAATGACTAGAGCTTAGTAGTATGAATGCTTGCTAATACGTGTATTTTCACTATATGGTGTGTGTATAAAAAACAACATTATTCTTATTATCTTTCTTTCACTAACCTAGCATTGTTCTTACCTATCCGGAATGACTCAAAATAGAGAGCATGTGTTGTTATTGTGAATCTCCCTGCCGTCAACAAAGAAATTCAATTAGGAACATTTCTGAGTTTGAAGCTTTACGTGCTTCTATTTTGCTAATAGAGATTAGACCTGGCCATGCACATGAGTCTCAGGGCTATTCTGGTCAGCCGCCCACTTCATGAACTTCAAGTTATACCTCTAGATTCCCCTGCCTATAAACTTTCCATTCATTCCAGTCCCTTCGGGCAGTCATTTCATTTCCTCTGAATTCAACTACTGGCTTTGAGTTGAGGATTCTTCGTTGAGCCAAGAAGGAGGAAGTCACTCGCTATGTAAATGCATGCGGTGTGGCGGGTTAGCTCCGAGGAATTCCTTTTCTTTTAAAGTGTCTTTCATTTTATAGAATCCCTGCTCTTTATTCCACATCGTCCTCCATCGATATCAAATTTATCTGACCATTTCTTTGGTCTTTTTTGAGTTATATACTCATCATCATCCTGCCGCTTACTTGCTTATGAGAAAAAAGGCTTAGAAATAACCCTAAATAAATATATGCATGCCTGGCTCGCCGCTTAAAAGCAAGCCCTGCTCGCTTCGCAACGCCCCTTGCACAAATCTAGCTAATAGCAGCACTGCCGAGTTTTGTTACTGAGTAAAGAGATTTTAACAACAACGCGCGGGAAGTCCCATATTCTATGCCTCGCCTCACCTATTTTCCTCATAACGAGATCAGAATGAGATAGAATTGGATCGAAAGTTTGAGCTAGATCTGGGCTACCATGTTCCCTCCCTCAGACAAAACAACAGAATACCTAGGGGGGTGGGAGAAAGAAGCAAGCAAAGAGACTCACATGTTAGAATGTAAAGAAAGACGAAAGAGGTACTGGCACTCTAATCTTGACTATATGCATTGCTTTGAAAGGCCTCTACCCCCATCTCGTAATCTAAAAGACATCGAGACTTGCTTTCTATCTGAAATACCTGGTACAGCCGCTACACGTATAACAGCCAATACACGGTTCCCGCTTTGACACGTGCGTGCTTCGTTCATTCGTACAGTTGTGGTTTCGTGTGATACACCAGCGTCTACGCCTATATCCGCAGTTCTCCTTTCACGAGTGACTACATTGGCTTATTCAACCCCAAACTAAGAAAGTTTTTTCCTTTGGCTATATGAAATCCTTTCAGGGTACGCTTTTTTTTGAGAACACCCCAATAGAAAGCAAAAGCCTCTTCCTTACCTAGCTATCTGGTGAAGAGAGTACCGAAAAATACTTTATTAGACTTACTAACTTACTATGGGGATAATGGCAAGTTTTTCTCCATGGAAAAAGTATTCACTACTGCTTACATGTCATTTACTTGTCTTGCCACTTTAGAACTGTTTAGCGGACACGTGGAGTTGAACGTATCTCTACAATTATGTGTAGATAGACTGATTCTAGTAGGTGACTTTCTCTAGTGGCCGGTGAATCATTGATCAAAGAGCGAGCAGCCGCCAGGTTTAATGATAAGAAGGGATCCACAGATATAGTGGCTGATGAACCGCTTCTTCTATAGAAGGAAGATCAAACAGCCAGCCAAAGACCCGCACCTAGGATTAGTACTATCGGCCACGGTGTGGCATATCTATTAGGCCCTCCCTGAGGAATGGACATAATCGGCTTCATTCAGTTTCATGTCAGAGCTAATGAAAAACCTATTCTTTGCTTTCTTTAGAATATATATATTTCTTTATGTTTTTTTTCTGCTATTCTCTCTTGCCTTCGTCGATTGCAAGAAATTGTCCCGTCTAATTAAGATTAAGCATAAAATAGGATGCTTATCTTCCATACGGATCTAAGCTCTCTTTCCTTAACATGAGGCCAGGGTCTAAGTTTGGCATCAGACAGAAGTTTTAGGTTCCAGTGCAAGGAAATTTCCTCTAGAGTGAAAGTTCTTCTCTGCAGCCTCCTTGCCCGGGTCTTGCTGCACATGGTCCTCCGCGGGCTGCTGGGTAGGTGGATAGCGTCGGATTGGTCTGTCGTGAAAGAAAAGACGATTCCTTATGCCCTTCTTTTTCCTTCTTCTTCCTTATTTCCATCGCTTTTGTTTTATTAAGAAAATCTTTGATTCTACGAATTGTCACTGTTCTTTCAAGAAAATAGCACTATTAGGGTTTTGGGTTCCCACCTTACCAACGAGGAAATTCGTTTTGGGTAATTCTTCCTCTCATTTCAACATTGTGCTGCTATAAGAATTAATGAAATTCAAAGTGAGATTGGAAGTCAGAGGAGTTGATATCTTGTCCTTGTACCCACCAAATTAGGGCATTCCAAACTATATTGTTCCGGTTCATAATTGATTCACAAATGGTCAAGTACCAGGTACCTTACAGTTTGGGACCCAATACCTGTTTTCCTACACCAGTTCTGTTTTGAACAGTTGGATTTGGGTGGGTATCTTATTGTGGTACGTATACCTATACCAGTTTCTGTTTGCATTTTGAAGTCAGTCTTACTCCTACTTTATTGAAATGTTTCCTAATAATTCCAGGTCTGTTCAGTACAATCTGTTGCAACCAAGAATTACGTCAAGGTTCAATAACATCACTCCTACCAAAAGTGAGTAGCCATTTCTTATTCCGCCCTGACTTGCTGCTATGCTAAACCAAGCCCTCTGGGCACCTTTGCTTGGCTTGCTTCCTTATGAAAAAAGACTGCTTGATGCGTGGGTATGGCGGGAGGTGTAGGCAAAAAAGTAAGACCGAGGCCATCCCGGTTTCCCAGAAGGTTATTCGGGGATTCCGGGATGGGCGATAGAGTGGGTAAGGGGCTATCGCATGGTGTCTTTCGATTAAGTGTTTTGCCGGAGAAGTGCAAGTTCTGGGATCTGGGTTTGAGAAGAAGTTCAACTGGTACAAATTACTAGGAATAGAGCTTTGGATCAGCAATTCCAGCTTCAGTAGAATATACTTTTTTGTGCAAAGAGGACTCGGAAAAGCTTATGAAGAAAAAGTATTCGCTGGAAAAGTGGGATAGTAAAGATAAGCACCAACGAGAGAAACTAGTCAAGCTGGATAAGCTGGTTTCGGAGGAACCTATTCTGTTGGCATGTAAGCACGGACTAGTGGATAAGTAGCAGAGTAGGCTTTTGCAGCAAGAAATAGCGGAGAAGCTTGTTCTTGCCGTTAAGAAATAAAACTAGTTTAATACTCAGGATTCAGAACAGAAATGACATCGCCCACTTAAGTTGAGAAATGTTAATAAGCTAGAGTAATAAGTAAGTCAATTACAGCGTTGCGAGCAAATAAATAGGCTCTTGTGGAATAGGTTGATGGATACCCCTTTACTTATAGGTCACAAGGGTAAACTACTACTGGGGCAAGGCGCGCAGCGGAATAGGCAGTCACACAAGATGGGTAAGCAGGTGCGAAGCATTTGAAAAATAGGCTTCTGGAAGGGCGAGTGACTTAATAGAAGCATTGGCTAGAGAAGTACCCAAATATTAGGCCAGTAACTAGGGCGTTAGCGAGTATTTCAAAGTAGAATTCCCTGGCCGGGGTTAGATCCATTACCAGCTAACGTTTTCTAGGCATATGCACGGATAGTCGTTGTTACTGCTTTAGGTGAATAGCCGTATGCTAGTCTACTTGAGTTGCGCCTGAGGATTTGACTTTCTTTCCTCCGGGACCAAGATTGACAGATGTCAGAGTGATAGAGAAGGCTGTGACTGTGTTTGCTTGTGGTTGGGTCTCCAAAGCCCAAGGAAGCAGAAAAAATGCCAGGGGCGCAGCGACAGCGTCGAGATTAACCTTTGCAGGACTCCGTGGAACTGAAACGCATCTTGGAGTAGGTCTTTCACTAGAAAGAAGAACTGGTCTAGCCACGTGAGAGAGTAGGCAAGCCTCGGGACAAAGCGTCAGCGGCTGCAAAGGAGAAAATAGTAAAGTAAAAAGATAGGCCAACAAAGCTACAGCTCGACAAAGTATTGGAAGGGAAAGTAGTCCAACCAACTAGACCGAAGAGTAAGCGACTCGAAAGTAATAGAGCACTGTAACTGGTCAAGTTAGTAGCTCTCCGTTAAAGGAGAGTCGGTTTAGGGCTAGGTAAAATGGGGAGAATAGGGAACCCGAGAGACAGTAGCAAAGAAATAGGGCTTTTCGATTGGACTTAGCCAAATGCATCTCTCGAAAGGAAGGGTATCTTCCTTTCAGCAAAGAATCATAGCTGCGAATAGAGGCCGGGCACGTTTTATTGCTTTACACACGGATTCAGTTGGTCTATATCCGTGGATATTCCGTTTGTTGTTAACATCTAAAGTGCGGGGTATAGCAATCAGAAAAGAAAATAGGGGTAGAGCCCTAAGGGTTCTGCTTAGTCCTCTTTGACTTCGGTGAGACTACTAACTTGACTGGCCTACCTCTTCGAACTACAACTGTTATCACTGACCAATTCCCCTGGAATTTAAACCGGGATTTTCTCCGCGCCGTCCTTTACCTGATCAGTTAACATCAGCCCTTCCTCTTCTATGACTTTATCCTTCCTATTTATGCTTCGGATAGAAAAGAGGCTACCAGCTCAGAATGATATTTATGTGGGTAAGGCGCGAAGCGGTAACTATTTGAGTAAAAAAGCACCAGTACGCCCCCACCCAAAAGATAAAAATCTTCTCTTTCACGGGCGAGTGATGGTTGGTTTTCTTTTCGTATCGTTTCCGCTAGTCGGAATGACGTGTTTCCGCAAGTCGGAATGAAGTGTTTCCGCAATTCGGAATGACGTAGTTGCGATTTCGGAAGGCGAATCAGCGAACTTGCAACTAGAGTCTTACGTAGCACTATCACTTTCCACATTCTACCATCAAGCTCCAAGTACGGACTTTCCTTATGTCCACGTAGTAAAGAACCCTCCCTAGTTATGGATTTCAAAGCCTTTCCCTCATAATCAAAGAAGCCTATCCTATAAAAATAAGTTAAGATGGAGTTCTTAAAGTGGGGAAGGATTCCTTCATGATCAAGGCTAAGAACGAATAGGAAGTTTGGCCAGCTTTCGATACATCTTTTTTTGGTCTAGTTGGCGCAGTTGGAAGTTGCTTGGGAGGATATGTGCTGCTTGGAAGGCCTTCGTTCTTTATTTTTTTCTCTGTCGGTGCATGACCGGGGACAGTGGTCCGATTTTATTCTTGGGAGATGTTGTACCGAGGAGGGAATTTCATTTGCCATTCCGTATTGCACAATCCTCTATCTAGTCGTTCGTAGGTGCCATTTCTATGCCATGTGTACCTCGGGCCCTTGAACCCCATGTCGAGAAGCTTACATTCGTCGATCCAGTTTTTCAACTTCATGCATTTGCCTGGACTGCCTCGGTCGGATCGGCATACGTGTTCCAATCTCCTGCAAGTATCCACGCCCCTTTAACGCAACCAGCTATTTGTTTGAGGCCGCTAAGGTCTGATTCTCTTTGGTTTTCGCGTAGACGGCTGGGAAGAGGAAGATGATAGGTATGATCAAGACTATCATTACTTATCTGAGATGGATGAGAAAGAGAGATATATATAGAGATAGAGCGGGCGCGGAAAAGGCGGACATAGGAACTAGGTGAATAAACAAACATATAGCTCTGGTGTTCATTGCGAAGTAGCCTACAAATTAGTATTCATATCCGGCTCTCACTGCTAGGAGTAGATCTGAACCATGAACTGCTATGTATGCGGATCCGCCTGAACTGGTTTGTGGATCGTCCATTGATTGCTAAGTGGGATCACCAAAATGTAGCTCTTGCTTTCACGCTAGGTAGGTATATACAAACATATAGCACTGGCCTTTCACCGTCTTTCATGAACTGTCCTATAGATCAGCATCAAACCGCTAAGTGGATCAGCCTGCGCATTGTTAATTAGATCAGCCAGAGCTATGTGATCAGCCAATAACTGCTATCTATGTCTCTAAGCCTAGATGGTGTGATGTAGATCATCCATCCCAATCACTGCTAGATCTGCCATAACTCAATAAAAAGACCCGTTCTATCACTGCTAAGTAGATCAGCCTGCCATATAGACCAATAGGCCAATAGGTCAGCTTTACCTGATATCTATGCATATAAGCCCCCTAGGTGACGGTGTTGAAACAATAGCATTAATTGGTGCAACCAGCGGTATTGGAATTGGAACTAGTTGAAAAGGCGCGAAGCGAAAGAGAATGATGCCTTTCCAGAAGTAGTCCTGTGCATCCGTATCCAGCCGGAATGCCAAATAGGCTAACGATAGCTGTTAGACTTGACACTTGAAATTGAAAAAAGAACCCCTTTTTGTTTCGCTCCGCCCCTTCTGCTTTCCCTTAATCCGTACGCTTTCGCACTAACTAGGCCTTCAACACAACTGCTTTACCGGTATTTTCGTATGGATAGAGTTCCTTTTTATGTTCTTGCTGATTCACTTCAACTCTTTTTAATTTCGTGGCATCAATCCGCGGATTGCGGCGTCAAAGAATAGGTGTCTGACTACAAAAGAGAGGGATTGATTGAACTACACAACTTCAGTCACTTAAGCAGCTTCCAACACGTCTTCGCTGCGCGCCTCTTGAGGTCTCAATTTCTATGCCCATAAGTGCGTGCCAAGCCTGACTTACTAAAAAAGGGTTGAGTAGAGCCTGCAACTAGTTATTAAGCATCCGGTGCAATCTCCTTTCTATTGACTTGAGCATCGTGGTGGTCTAAGCCGGCTGTGCACCTTCTCTTTCCGCTGCGAAGTAATGCCCTTCCTTCTCCTCTGACGTGTTCTATCCCTATTAAGTCTGTCTTTTCTTTCAGGTTTTGAAGCATAGGTGTCCGCTAAGTCCGGTAGTCTTGCATTCATTCACTCATCAGGTTAAGTTAGTTGGTGTCATATCCCTAACAAAAGAAAAGAATAAGACTTCATTGTATCGGCTGAGCCTTCGCATCCTCGTTGAATAGCTGCTTGCTGGGTTTGGGAGACAGTTGTCAACAGGTCAAATCGAATATAGAGTTGAGGCAGAAAGCACTTTGAAGAAAATCGTTGAGTGGAGAGCGGGTAGAACCTGACAATTAGTCTAATTAGATAGACAGGGAAAAAGCAGCACAGTACGAATCCTAGTAGTCCGTAGAATGCTTGCTTTAGGCGTGTAGTTCTGGAAGATTCAATTGGAAAATTGAGGAGGGTGAGAAAAGGAGAAAGTCATAGCCAGCGAGTAGGGCTATAAGAGAGGTTGCAACTCTTTCAGTTACGGGCTTTCGGGGCATTATTACTCCTATAAGGTCTTTCAGTCAGTTTCCTCTGCTGCGAGTACGATCTTCCGCTAGAAGAAAGAAAAGGTCCACCTGCGGCCTCTTCTTATAGAGGAGATTAGCGAAGTACTTTTCACCTATCACTTGAGTACGCAAACTCACTGGCTTCGGTCTCTTGATCAACCCTGTCATCAAGTGATGTTCCAGCCTCTTCTCATGTACACTGGCTAACAACATTGGACGATTGCTTTTTCGAGAACGAGAATTGAGAAAGGCTTTCTACTACAGCTTTTCAGCTTCGGTTTAGCAGTCCGCGTTAGCAAGCAGTCCAACTAGGGGAGCATCCCTTAAGCTACTGTTCTCAGTAGTACGCCTAAAAAAAAGACAGGTGGTATAGCGATCCCTGCCAATACGACTGGATACCCTATCTCGTCTTCAACTCATTCCGACACTGTGCTGTGAGATCCTAGGGTCACGCCTTAGTCCGAAGAGCTATAGGGCTTTTGGGCATTATTCATAAATGTAACTCTCCACCTATTTAATTCTGTCTTTACTCTCCTTCTGCGCTTATAGTATATAACGTCACACTTTGCTTGCTCCGAGCCATCTTGTTAAGTTAAGGATAAGCGGCTAGGATCTACCTTTCTTTATCATCTGCTTTCAACCTCTCACTCCTTACCTGTACCGACCTTAAGATTGAACTCTTGGCAAAGCTCTGCCTGACAGGAAGAAGTTCCGCTACTCACCTGACACAGAACCAATCGGAAAAAGGAAAGAGAAGACAAACTTGAGAGGCGATACTTACTGCATCCGATTGCTCTGCACAGCCGTCTTAAGCAAATGAACCCCTGGAGAAATAAGTCGTTTTTCAGACCGATCTTCTGCCGAGTCCCCCCTTCTTTCTTATTCTATCGAAACTTAGGTTGAAATTTCACCACCAAGGCCTATGAAAACCCTACCTACCATTCCAACACGTTCCCAAGTCTTTCATTCCTACTGCCTCCTTCGTTACGAATAGATTTGTCGAAATAGGTGGTTTAGTGGTATAAATAGGACTAGCTAGGATAGGCAGCCAACCTACTACTAGAAAGAAAGAGCAATGTGCATAGACCAACCACTCATACAAATAATAGACGCTCTACCTACTTAACGACATAGCTTGCAAAATTACTCCTTTTGCTCCTGGGCTATAAGCAGCCCTTTACAGCTCTTCTTCCCGTATGTATAATAAATTCTAGCAACTAATAAAGCTTCCGCTTCAGACTAATAAAGCTTCCGCTTCAGGTAGATGGGAGCTCGTTCTACTTTACCACCTGGCTACTCTAGGTTGTGGAGTAGGTCCTCAAAGTATTTGGCTTTGGGTCTGAAAACAAACAGAAGTTGATGCGTGATAGTTGGCAAGCGAAAGAGAAGAGGCATCTGCTATTCAAGTAGTTGTTAACACAGGATAGGTATTTGGTAGCAGAGGTAGACAACCGCATGGGCATTTGCTATTTAAGTGGTAAGGCACGAGTCCACAAAGTCTAAGTATTCACATAGGAAGGTATGCATAGTTTATTTTGTACAGTTGTGAACAGAAGTCAAATCCAGTAAGCAAGTTCGAAAAAGAATAGTCAAAAGTGGTTGATGCGGATATTGAATAGGTAAAGACAGCACAAGCTAAGCTGCTTTTGTGGTAGCACCCGACTCACTGCAAAAAGTGCTAACTTGGCTCCCCATCCGACCCACTAACCATGGCAGTTATATAGATGCAGATAGCATCGACAGCTCTTGCCAAAAGTGTATTGCCCACTTTGCATAGACGAAGGAGAAGACCGCAGATGCTTGGCGTGCTACAACTGTCAATGGTAACAACCTGATCATGGCAGTGGTAAGCCATACATTTAAATCGACCTACATATCAACACAATTTAGGTTACACCATCATAGTAAAATCACTTTCCATCTGCATCAACCTACAAAGTAACTGCTAAAAGGTTAGAATCAAACACCTATATCAACTCAACGAAACTTCTTCTTCCTCTATATAAATGAATGCTTGCAGCAGTCTCACCCTGACCTTCTGCTTTGTGTTTCACGGGAGCTTATCTTTGATTTGAAGCTATATGACTAGGAGATTGATTGTAGGGCAGCTTACAAAAACAGAAGAAGCATCATTCGAAATTCATAGAAGACGGTTACGGGACATTAAATAAAGGCTTGATGAGCCTGTAGTTGTGGTGCAAACCTAGGCTTTTCAAGCGCTCTGACAACATCTTTCTTTCAGTTATGCTAGGCACAGTCAAGCAGTAGTCGATGAGTGGTTGGGTTCATGCAGTCTTTCTTATCAGCAGTAGTAGCCTATTCTTACTGTTTTGTTAGCGAGATTGACCACCTAATTGCTCGAATACAAAATGAGATAGACAAAGCTAGCTTCCTAGCTAGTTAAGTATTGGTCGAGCGAGTACCTCCTTGTGTAACCGTGTATTCATTTGCTTATATAAGAAGTAAAATCCTAGAAAAAGAGCTCTAGTTGCTAGTCTCAGCCCTATGTTCTCGCGCGGACGTCGACATTCAGCCACTCTTAGATAGCTTTTACTACATCTCTAACTCTTTGCTCTTCTTGTCATCCATTACTACTGCGAAAGCAATAGTTGAGGCCAGGCGCGTAGCGATAGATTATGCTAGATTTCGATTGTACAAGGACCTTAGAGGCTGAGCTTGATAAAGACAAAGTAAACCACCAGCAAGACAACACTCGCCATTTGCCTCCCCATCTTTATAAAGCCAATCCAAAGGGAGAAAGAGCCTGGATCTGAGCGAGACGTTTAGGAGCAAAAGCATGTCTCAATTCCTTATGGGTAGAACATAACCTATTAACTACTAGCTAAACTGATGATTTACCACCAACTAGCCAAACTACTACTTAGCTATTATAACCCCTGCTGCCTATAGAGAGATTCTATTCACTTGCCCTATACTCAACTAAAGAAGTGGCTTGCGCATTTGACTGACACCGGCTTCCACAAACCAAAGCTGTTCCAAGAACATTAGACAGAATCTTCCAAAAAAGAAAGAAGGAAAGAAAGTCCAACTGCCTTGTATGAACCTATTCCCCGTCCTTTCGTAACTCCTACTTTTTTTTACTATCCCACTTCCCCTAGCTTTCACTCGATCGAAGGCAGAAGGACGAATGGCACTATAAATGACTGCTACTATGTACACTGGTACAAAGGGTACAAAGACTGTGTGGATTGCGGGTGTTTCAGGCAAGAAATTTTGCTAAAAGTGAACCGCTACGCGCCTTAATATAGAAAGAACAAGAGGAAAAGGGAACGCTGATTCGGTGAATAGAAACTCGATATAGGAAATCTATGGTATTTCTATGATACTATATTACTCAAAGATCCTTCCGTCAGCCGGTTGATGACCGGCTACTCGTAGAAAAAAACCAGTTGTTTACAGTGTTTATTTTTCTAGAGAGTCGTTAGATTAAGAAAATCAACGGACATAAAAAGATATATGAGGTGGTGGGAGGATTAGAGTAAAATTCTAGTAAAAGAACTTCTGAATTATAAGGTCCCGGTTCGCTAGTGGAAATATTAATAAAAAATGTTCAAACAAAGCAATAGATTCGAACCGTAAACAGCATGCGTATCTCTCCAGGCCATAAGACTTCTTTCACACAAGCTCTATACCACATAAAGCAAGTAAACTCAAGGAGCAGTATAAAAAATGGATAAGATGAAACTCGTAATTGACTGACTGGTAGTGTGAATGATATTAGATTTTTTTCTATTTAGGTAGAGTCATGATATTCGAACATATATAATGCATGCCCAGCAAGATACGTTGTATTCTCGAGGGCCCCATTGTTTAGTTGTTAAGTAGAGCTTATAATAACTAGGACGAAAGTGTCATCTTTGGTAGAAGGTGTGATCCTTGGTAAGAACTTTGACATGGAAGGTGCGTTGAAGAAAATAATGTTGTAATAGCGGGATGTATTGGATGAAAAGAGCTTTAAGCTTGCTAAAAGAGAGATAATATCACCAGACAAGCTCTAACCACTCTCATTACATGACGTGTAAATAAAAGCTATTTTTTAAGAGAATAGGAAAGCTTCACCGGAGGTCGGATCTTTTATATCTGCATCTTTCTTGCTGGAATACACTTCGCTGCGTGCCTCATTGACTATTGTAATAACTTAGCGGGGCAATAGACTCTCTACCGAAAACAGACAGATAGGGTAATGCAGTCTACTCATGGCCAAGCACATCTACTTTCATTCCTTGATATTCCATATTGTTCTTCATCGTACCTGCGCTTCGATAAGGCTTGCTTGCTTCGCACACTATTTCTGAGAATTTGACGTGGTGCTTTCATAGCTCAGTTTATTAGGGAAGGTTTGATTAGCTTTATCCCTCGAAACTAAGTCTGCCCGTTTCTTTTGTATTATGCAAACTGCCCTTCATGTAATTGATTAGGTACAAACGTAAGATATTGTTTTTTACTTATGTATGTCTCCACAAATGAGACTCTTTCTCGTGTTGTGCTCAAAAAGAAATAGGAATTCTGCTTGAACCCTTCTATGCATTGTCTAAATTAAGCCAACCCTACGAGCCTTTTTACTTTACCTTTGAAGTTTTCCCACACTTCCTTCAAACTATACGGGCACGAAGGCTTTTGCTTATCATATCGTAGATGTAGTCAGACTAGACCTATTTATTTCATAGTCAGTCCAATCCACGGAAGGCAGCTTAAGTGTTGGACTCATTAACCAGGGACCCTAGATTACATCATCCATCGGCTATGCCCTGGCATCTCACCCTTCGTCCCAGTGCTTGCATTTTCTATATAGTGATACCCTTTCTTGCAAGTAGGATTCTCTCTCTCTAGTTATGCTCTTTTACTTGTTTTCATTCACCCGCATATGCTGCGAGTGCTAGTTCTCAGCCAGTAGGCAGGTTGGTATAGCCAACTCGGCTTTCAAGGTAGCTCTTCTAAAGGTTTACACCTAGATGTAAGCAAAGGATTTGGAATGAGGATTCTTCGGATTGCCTGCGTTCTCCCAAAGCTTTTAATAACTGGTGTCGTGATCATAGTGAGTACGGAAAGTTGTATTTATACTCCCTTTGTCATTGGCTTGGGAGACACAACTCTTGATTTAATAGTCTACGTTGTCTTGTACAAACTCCATCTGTTCTTGCTACTACGAATAATATAAATGATAACGAACTGACTCAGCTCGGCTAGCATAATTGAGAAGTAAGACAAGTAGTTCTAATTTGCCTAAATGAGTTTTATCCTAAGAGAATTCGCTCATATAGAAATCCCTATGCAATCAGAATGTTACCCAAACTAGTGATCTTCCAATCATAACACTAGTGATCTTCCAATCATAAATAAGATAAGCATGGTCGAAGCACGCACGTAATCTATATATTGATTTGATTCTCCGCTACCCAGACTGCTTGACCCGCAAAAGAAGTATGCTTTATTTGCTTATAGAACAAAAGTATACGCTTGGGAAAGATAGACAGTCTACCATATGGAATAGGGCATTCAGCAGTTTGAAGAGGTAGCCTTTTGAAGTAGCTGTCTTGTAAGCAAGCGCCATACGTTCAATCTATACTGGCGAGAGTCTTTCCTCTTATAATACAAAGCCTGAGCGCGTTGCATGACTTAATGCCAGCTCTTTATCATACATCTTCTGTAGAACCAATAAATATAAGGGATATGTGTTAGCACAGTATTCTTGCTCGTGCTCTGCACCACGTTTTTCCTGTATACCGGCAGCTAGCATCCCATCAGTAACCTACGGGCGAGATTTCTTGAGGGGGCCATGGTTTTTTAACCCACCCTTTCATTCACTTAAGACCCAAAGCAGAAAAGGTTTGCAATCCATATACTTTCATTTGGTTCCTGTTAGTAAAAGTAGTGATTCCCTACTACAGTTTATTTCACTTTTCTCAAAATACACAGTTCTTTCTTAATACAATAGCACTTTCCTACAAACGGAACATAAAGACCACATTCGAAGTTCCCTTGGCAACTAAGCTAGAACTATCATTTTTCTAATAAGAAGATTGATCTTTGTTCTCTGAGTGTAGAGTCGCTAGTCAGAGGCAAGGAATAGAGGAAAGTAGAAGATCGATGACAGGGTCAAAGGCCTTATTATAACTTATACCATTCTGAGTGGTACTTATAAAACCATAGGGTCTACAGACTTTGTATTTATGGATGGCTCTTCTATGCGACCACTTATAGAGAGACCACAAGTCCATGAACCTGGAGATTGCCTCACGCCTAGGAAACAATGAGCTTATTCGATGGGTCTCGCCCTGGTGCATAACAAGAGTAGCAGGCTTGGAAAAGTAACAGGCTTATTGTTCCTATTTAATAGTGTATTGTCCTCCTATGTATAGAGCTCCTAATAAAACAGATAGAATGGTGGAATTTCCTGTCCCCAGGATATGAAATTCGCATGATATTCATGTGTCACTCTGGTACAATTGGATAAATCCTAGTTAGTGCAGTCTATGTCTAATTCTAGCAAAATAGAAAAAGAGAAGCCGTGCGTGGGGAATTACACTTATTTATGGCAGGGCTTTGGGTAGAGCAATATCAAAGACAGACCTATTTCATAATTTCTATTAATCTTACTGGCAAGATAATAGAGTTGTTTTACATTTGAAAAAGAGGTTTATCCTTGTCGGCCTAGAATGGGATGATCTGCTACATTTGCTTTTACTGGCTGATCTTACTGATGAGATAAGCTCGTTCAGCATATATTTGCGGGATGCAGTTGAGAAGCTATATAGTTGTGCTTGGTCCTGGCTGTCAGAAATGTGTATCTTGTGATGAAGATGAAACAACCAGACTTGTCCAACAAGCTGTGTTTCAGTGATTTGCTCATCAGATTAGTTTTGAGGGGTTATTTGATTGAAAAGTGTAGTGTGGTCCTGGGCAATGTGGCTGGAACGTCAAAGACTGACTTTGTACCTTATTATTAGTATGTGCGCTGATAATCTCATTTGTTAAAGGGTTGCTTTTGATTCACAATTATATACCAGTGTCAAAAGATGAGATGGAGTAAGCTTCAGTAGTGCGTACACACGTGTTGCAAATAGATGCAAGAGTAGATGCCACAGGAAGAGCTCTAGATTACAAAAAGAAGGAAGTCTAACCTGTAATAAAGCAGCTCTGTTTTGCTATGATGGAGTCTTCTAATGTTTATGCTAAAGCCTGGCCTAGGATGTAAAAACACTGAGGTTTGACTCAGAGCTACGGGCTTATGTTGAATCCGGGATGAGGTTTTGTATTCAACTTGGAGAGCCCTTTCTAAGCTTTTTAACAGATCAACAATCACCTCAATCGGAGTCAGATAAGTAAGTTATGGCCAAAATATTGATAGAATGTCAAGTTGATGGGATGTGGCATAGTGCAAGGCCAGATGACCTTGTGGCACCATACTGCTCAATTTTTGGGACACGGTGAAGGCTGTAAAGACCGAGGATTACGTTATGTCAATGTTAAGGTAGAGTTGTAACGTCCGGCTGGAGTTGTGTAGTGTCAGGATGCGGTTTGGAAATGTTGGTATTACTTTGAGATTGGTATGGGACTATTTTGGGTTTATCTTGTTCTGAACGTGTTGTAATTGATGTTTAGGGAGGGAAAAAAAAGAATTTCTAGAGGTGCCGTTTGCAGATCTTTGGTACTGCTATGTTTTGTGGTTAGTTATGAACGACTTATCCTCTACTGCACTTATAAATTGAGTGCTTGGTGATAGTCGCTTTCTTCTTATTAGTTAGAATTTGCAAAGAAATTATTTATTTTTTTATGCTTGTTGTTGTGCTTTATTGTAGATTTCTTTTTCTATTCGTTGTCCTAACATGTGGTATTAGAGTCCAAGGTTCAGTAGAACAAGCAATTGATGGTGGAGTCAATTATAGTGCGTGAAAGAAACGATTCTGTAGCCGCAAGCCATAAATAAATGAGTAAAGGTCCCGTCGGTTCGATGGAAGAGATATTGGCTATTGAAAATTAAAGTGTAGGACTTGCTCACGTAAAAGGATTTGGAGGACGCCTTATTTGAGAAAAAGTCGGCACATATAGTAAATGGCACCGAATAAAGGAGACTTAATCGAACAGCATTACAAAAATACTTTCGAGCAGTCTTATCCGCTTTTCAATGTTTATATGTTGGCAAGTCGAACTTGACAAACTGGTCTAAGAGACAATCTCGAGCTAACCTGGCGTATTCTATCTTACCCAATATGACACAATCTAACATGCCGTTTTTTTGTATTACAATTCATAGATTAAATCTTATTAGATGAAAAAGAATCATTAGGAAGGAGGAGAAAATCTAACAATATATAATACCATGAATCCATCAGATAAATAGCCATTACCTAACAATTCAGTACCACGATACAAGTTTACATAACCATCAATAAATTCAATTAGCAAACTGAATTTGACAAGAACAAGTACAGATATCAAACTATACATAACATCAGGAGCATACAACACATCAGGAAGCAATAACGTGTGTCCGGAACACTAATTTTTATGTTCCAATTCTTAGGACTTCTACACTGCTTTTATTCCCTATTTCAATGCGCTTGCTATCAACAATAAATCCGCGGGAAGTCTTTAAAACCATCCGATTCCTCGCTATATGGTCTGTTGTTGAGAGTCTACCATCCAAACAGAAAAAGTCTCAGCAAACATCAAGTAACCAGAAACACTAACAATAGCAGATCGGGTAAAGAGGTACATACCTTCAGCTTCGTACATTCACGAGCGAAGTGTCCCGAAAATGAAGTTTATTAAATTGGTTGGAACCATGAGCCACTGGAGGGAAAATAAACTACAGTTCTCCATAGTTCCAGTAAACCCTTAACTTTATTGATTTCTGGGTGATATTTTGTTTAGGGCTGGAAGGAACTTATTATTTTGATACTTACTGGCGCCTGGTACTGAATTTATTTAATTAGTTTCCTCCATCATCTTATTAAATGATTTTGGAATCCTTAAAATGATTTCTTTCGCTATAAGCGGTAATACAAGCCACTCTTTATAAAGCTGGAAGGACATGAAAAAGGGCTTTTTAATCTAGGTTAGGTATATTGCGATAAAAGTATGTTCATATCACTCCAAATGTGTTTTATATACATCCTCTTCCTTCATCCTGATTTGGTGAAAACCTGATCGATCTGAAATCGATTTTGGAGAAGTACTTAGCTCCTTTCAATTCGTCCAAGAGATCTTCAATGCGCCGGGATTGGATATTTTTTTGGACGGTGAGAGAGTGGAGTTGTCTTTAATCCACGCACAGCCGCCAACTGCCGTCTTTTTTTTGAACCAGTAAGGCGGGTGATGCAAAAGGGCTAGTGGAGGGCTGTATGATTCCGCTAGCCAGTAATTCTTCGAGAATTTTCTCAATTTAAGCCTTCTGAAAATAGCTGTATCTGTACTAATAGAAGTAACCCATTTAGACTCAAAATAGATCAAACTAAAGGACAGAGTATGTTTTTATGGCACAGTATTCTCAAACGAAACACAACAGGAAGAACACAGCTCCCAGACATACGGATGAAAATGACCGGAATGATGGGAGTGCGCTTCGCTTATTAAATCTTTGTATTTACTAGAAGGTAAGGGAGATCGTATCGACTCATGTACTAGAGAGGAAACCAAGCCTTAAGTCTGACTTGAGGCGAAGAAAGTAAGCTCACTTTCCGCGCCAAAGAAAATCCACTCGTTTATCTAGTAGGGAGAGAAAGAAAGTCAAGGTTTTCAGGGAATCCCATTTCTATTCACTCAAGTCACTGGGGATAAGTCAGTCCAGATGAGCTCTTAATCCTTCTTTCCTCTCTTCTGGCTTGACAGATTAGGAGTTAGATCCACAAGCTCAATGCCTCCCCCTCTTGTTCGATTTCACACCTGATTCACTATATTCTTCATCATGTCCTTCTTTCTCGTGAAAGTAGATCTCCTCCTTCGAGTTATACTTCTGTCCGATTCAGGCTGATTGGATCACTGAACTTGGTTCACTGAGACTAAAAGAAGGAACCTGCTTTTGAAGAGAGAAGGAAGTTAGACTAGCTGCTAACTATCTCACGCTCTCTCCTTTAACCCGTCAGAAAAGCGAGTTCGTTCTGGTTTTCGAACAACTGGAGAAAAGGTTTCCAGCCATACATAGCTCGTTGGGATGTGCAACTCTAGGTGAAATTTGTGTAGGCTCCTTGTGACGTGGGATGTTACGGTTGGCACTATGTTACCGGTAGACATTGCGTAGTGTTTGGATGTTCCAAAACTCGGGCACGATGTTAGTGATGAAAGGTCCCCTTGCATCGAATGTTTGGAGTTGTGTCAGATTTTTGGTGAAGAATGCATCTCCCCATATGTTGGATTTACTCAAGCCTAGGTACCTAAGGTGCCTCATTTTAAGAAGAAATGCTTATTCCAACTTCTTCCAATAATTTAGGAAATCCTAATTTTCCACTTTCTAATTTTAGATATATTTGTGTTGTGTTGGAATGCAATTGTTTTGGATTCTTACTTAAGTTTGTGTTTTAGGTTGGAAAATACACACACCATTGGACCAAATGTCACTTGAGAAAAGGGCCTGTTGATGACGATGACCAGCGCCAAGCGAGAGTTTGGTTCGGATGCAGGGATGTGGATGTCGCAAAGAAAGGCATGAAATTGAAAATGTCGTTTGAGAGTCGGGGATCAAGTGCAGTAGTGTTCCAGATTTCTGGAAGAGGGATGATGTGTGTGAGGAACCGAGTGAGTGGGGATTCCGGTTTTTTGTAGATAATCCATAGTCATTTGAGGAGAAGGGCCTTGTTCTGAAGCTGTAGATTTTTTATGCCTAGACCGCCGTTTTCTTTTGGCATGCATACATTGTCCCATTTAACAAGGCTCCTTAACTGGTGGAGGCTGACCAGAAGAAATGCATTCTTGTTCTTTATATTAACCAGCAGTCGAAAAGCCTGCATGAAGTGAAGAGGTAGAGCATCCACCACAGATCTTACTAGGGTGTATATCGCTCCTTTGGACAGGATTTTGGATTGCCAACCTTGTAACCTTCTGGGTTTTCTGTATGATTGGAATAAAGTCTTGTTTATTCGGTTTTCTGCTCGAGAGGGGATATTCGAAAAAAAAGCCATGGGTAAGGTTTCCATGAAAAAATGCAGCTTTCCTTTTGTCTTGAATCAATCTCACTTCTCTTTCTTATTCCGGTTTAGGGGGGGTAGCCAACGTCTATTTCCGCGGGCTACTCTAGGCCGTCGCCCCCCTCCTCGTCACCCAGCGAGTGTAAGGATGGAACGAGCAAAGAGTCGCCAGCGCGTCCTCCGTCAGGAAAGAAGAAAATAAGATAAGTTTTTATTCCTTATTTTCATTATTAATTTAGCATAAGGTTTCAACAGAAAGTACCTTATCCACTGAAGCACGACATTCTTTACTTATGAGTACCAGAGCTTCCTTCCCACTTTGCCAGTGTCTTGGCAATAAAATTCTTGATGCCACATCCATCAAACCCTCCTCACTTTCCATAGGAATGATTAATTTCCACAAAAGGTCTTCTCATCGAGTTTAGCATTGAGATGACCTCTCAAGATTACCTTAATTAGAAGTTCTAAACCTATTGTTTTTACCACTTCGTTGAACTTCTGTTTACCAACATTAGAGGCCATCAGTTTCTCCCAAGATGCCTCTGATACCCAGGAGAGCTTAGTTTCCTTAGCTCTTGCCTAGTTGTCAGATTCTCTTTTCTGCGGAATCCCTTTTTCTTTCTCCTTGAGGGCTAGTTCAAGCTCCTCCTCCTTCTTCTGGAGAAATTCCTCGTATTCTCCTGGGGTGATCTGACTTTCGTGCTCAAGCACTTGCTGACCCCACTTGGCTCCGATAGCCACAACCTTGTCATACGACTGTTTCAGATCTTTTTATTTCTGATTAAATTAAACTGTCTTCATGACTCTTGCCACTTCTTCAGAGCATCCTCTTTAGATAGAGTCGAAGGCGTTCTTTCTGATAAGTATGGAACAATCCATCTAGCTTCTGAAGAGATAGGTGCATCTCTCCAATCAACCCCTTAGCCTGATAAAAAAGTCAGGGTTTCAGATTAGATCAATAAGACTAAAAGGATAAAAATAAGTCTTTATTTTACAATAGATCTGACCGGAAGCGATTCTTTTCTTGTCTTCTTCTCCTGAGCTTTCCTCTTCTGTAGAGAACTCAGCAGGGGCTTCTTTCATAGCCTCTAAGTATCCTTACTGTAGTGTAGAGCTCATTAGTAGTTACTCGCTCTACACATTAGTAGTGTAGAGCTCATTAGTAGTGTAGAGCCAAAAAGAGCAGAAAGAAGAGCCAAAAAGAGCAAAGAAACTACACCTCAAAGTACTAATATAGTTACGTGGGGGAGCATAAGTTTCAATTATTGTGGATAGCTTATAAAAACATATTTTGAGCAGAACTGAAATAAAAGGCATTTCTCAAGAACAATAGCGTTGGCACTTGGATCTTGAATTTACATGCCGATGCTCAGAAAGCTTTTTCCCATATAAATAAGTTTTAGTTTTCTCTCTGGGCTGGTATTAACATGTGATGAAAGGTGCCTACTACTAGGAGAGGAAGGTAGGGCAGATTGGGTCTTCGTCTTATTACTTACTTTTCAAGGTAAACTTAGCCTGCCTGGCTGCATCATTCCTTTTTTAATCACAGTTTGAGGTGGCAGGGCCATGTCTCGAATAGGAGGGCTATTGCTCTATTTGCTCTCCCGCTACACTCGAAAGAGGCTAAACCACTTGCCTAAGTCAACTACTGAAAAAAGTACTTTGCCAAGAAGAAAGCAGAATAAAGTTATTACTCATAGGCTCCAAATCAAGGGCGCTAAGCCTTACGTTACGAGACTAAGCAATCAAACTACTATTTACTTGGGATTGAACGTTTAGGAAAAACTGCTTAGAACAAAAGAACTTGCTTATATATTCTAACATGCCTTTTCTTGCAACAAGCTCAACAAGGGAAGGGATTGATTCTAGTTGCACAAGACTTTGTCGTAACTAACAAGCTAAGTATAAAGAATTGTGAAACTACGGCACTTTCCTATTTAGTATATGAGAAAGAAAGGTATTGCTTGGATTATGGTAGCGGAAGGAAGGGCAGGCCTTCTTCCTTTATTCTTTTCTTCTATACTAGTTGATTAATTCTTCTTGTCAATTTATTCAGTGCAACTACGGATTTTCTGCCTGGGTACACCATAAATTGCACTTTCCCTGGCCTTGCTTTCCTGTCATAAAGCTACTCCCTTACCTGTCCTGGAGAAAAGGAAATAACTACTCACTTAGCTTGGAAGTCAAAAGTCTTAAATATATGAAATTGTGTGCTTCTGCTTTATACACTGAATCTTTCTTTTCTGTCAACTCAAAGTAAGCGAGGGATGGAAACTAATAAATAGGCAAGCAACGGATGGAAACGTTGAAGCAAGGCATATTATGTTATGTAAGTAATCTGATCTTCTTTTGGTTTTCTTCTTTAACGTACACTACTAGAGTAACTACTATAGAAAGAAAGTACTTCCTCCACTTTATCTTATTCTGGCCAGGAAAGAAGCTTGGGCAAGGAGAAGCTTTATGCGGCACAAGAGAAGCCCATAGCCAAGGGAATAGAAAGAGGGAATTTTCACCGAACTTGGTGTCTTGTACGCCAGGTACCGCCTGGAGAAGCTTATGGAGCACATCAAGATCTTCTACACCCGTGTCAACATCCCCAAGCTCATTCGCGTATGTGATGAGCAACAGCACTGGAAGGAGCTCACCTATCTCTACATTCAATATGATGAGTTTGACAACGCAGCCACTACCATCATGAACTACTCGCCTGATGCGTGGGACCACATGCAGTTCAAGAATGTGGCTGGTTGCGAATGTCGAACTTTACGGTGCATTTCTACCTAGGAGCACCCTGATCTCATCAATGACATGCTACACGTGCTTTCACTTCCTTCGTGTGGATCATACCCGTGTTGTTTATATCATGCGCAAGGCGGCTGGAACCAACCATCTTTCAAAACCATACATGGTTGCGGTTCAAAGCTACAATGTGGCTGCTGTTAATGAAGCATTGAACGAGATTTATGTGGACTCTGACAGGCTACGCGAATCAGTTGATATGCATGAGTTCTTTAAATTGGTCTTTCTTGAACAGAAGCTTTAGAAACATGAGCTCCTTGAAATGAGGCGAATTGCTGCGTACATAACCAAGAAAGCCGAGGAGCAAAAACCTAGTTAGTTAACAAAGAAAGAATTGAACAAACGCAACTATATATATATGATATTATTCAATTTCATTTTCAATTAGAAAATAGGCTTAGTGATAGGAAATCCATTCTAAAAGCTCATGGGTTCTCATTCTACAAAGAAGTGTAAAGATGAAAATCAAAGAGAGAGAGGAAAAGTCGGAATGATACATAACGAAAGAAAGCTTTAAAAAAGAGTGATTCAATAAGCACAAAGCTCGATCGAGCGAATAGTAAACAATAAAAAACTGGATAGCTCTAGCCCAGCCTGAAAGAAGGACCTACGATGATCCAAGACTCCAGTATAAGAATGAGTCAGTCTTCTTTGAAGATCGAGATATCTTGCCTCTCCACTTATCTTGCTTGCTTCCTCCTTGCTGCATACCCTGGGGCACGCTTGTGAACCAGGCCCTTCTCACAAAAAGGATCTTTTTACTTGGTCACTCCTTTCTTTCATGTGGTTCCGCACGGCGGTGGCAATCCATCTGAGGTCAACTTTTGAACTCTATGCCATCCTTCTTATTTTCTTTTTCCAAAGTAGAAGATAACTAACTAGGCCTACTGGAAATTAGATTGAGTAGCATTCGACGCCCTCTCTTTCTACACCGTCTTTTCCTCTACTACGATTAGTAAAAACTGCACGCAGTGGCGAAGATTCCAAGATTATTAGAGGTTCCAAAGGAAGTCATCTTCATCAGATTATTTTCATTGTCTACACAGGTCTATCCTAGTAACTCTTGGGACTTTCTTCTTCACCAATGGTTAGGCTAGGGCGATCAAAAGACAAGTATCGGGGTTAGGAAACTATACTATGAAATCTGCCAATAGCAGAAGCTCAAGTCACCAAAATAATTTCTTAGACCTGCCAGCCCCCTACCATAAGTGTACCCCGCTGGCTGCTTACTAAGCAAGCTTATAATATAAAGGAAAGTCAGGATTCCTTCTGGCAGCCTTCAATCAAGGGTACTTCTCAATGATGTGGTGTAAAGCTTATTCTGCGCCGCTAAAAACACTCTTACTTATTCTTTCTGGCGCTATCTTCTTCCCAGTGAGTTAGTTGAGCCTAAGTTCACTCATGGGAGAAGCAAAGCGTCTTCCTTTCCTCCTAAGAAGTAATGCCGGCAGCATAGGATATAGAATGTTTGGCAAGGAAGTGTCGCCCGGCTTAGATTTCACGTGTTGGTTGCAGTTGTTTTTTCATGATTTTTGTTGGGAGTTAGAGATGTACTTTCTATCTAAATGAAGTAGCCCACCAAAAGAGAGTGTTAGGTCTGGGCTATAAAATCTTCCTATTCGTACTGGAAAACTGGGAAAGAAAAAAGGATAAACAAAAGGGCGTAGCGAGAACTCTGAGTCGTCAGAAGGGTAGGCGGGGTACAAGGTTGGGTTAGGCGGGGATAGATTCCTACAGCGCAGAGTAAAGGGAGAGACCTCGTTATAGAGCTCAAGTCAGGAAGGTTTTCGAATAAGTCATCGAAGCCGGAGCTGAAAGGTAAGAGAGTAGTTTGAAAGTAATTCCCGGGTAAGCAAGTAAGGCAGCCAAAGGGAAAGGACTTGAGAAAGGAAGTCCACCCATGGGTGGTATGGATGGTGCGCTCTTTCGAAGCAGATTGGGGCATTCATTGATTGATTGACCGTCTGCGAACATAGCGAAACACTATTCCAATTGAGCTGAAGGCGCGGTTAAGAAAAATAATAAAAACTAAAACATGCCTTGATTGTTATTTTTAAAGTTCTGGTTTTCTCCTGCTCCAGGAAAATAAGTCGGGTGGGAGACAGGGACTAGACAAATTAACCACCGGGGAACAGGAAGGGTCTCCTAGCGTACAAGATGACTGGCTTTTTCAGGGCGGCTAACTTTGAAAGAGCTCCCCACCTCTCGGGGAATGTTTCAAGGAAGTTGACTCAGATACCCGGTGCCTTCTCGAACGTGTTGGCAGTCATGGGGTAGAAAATCCGAGCTTCAAAGCTATCAGACTGTATCGGTGGAGCAATTCTTTCTCACCTATCACTCTTTCTTTTGCCATGCCAATAAAAAGACTCATTTTATTATCAGTAGTAACGCAGAGAATCCTAGTCATTGATGGGGTCTTGGCGGGTACTTACTTAATAGAGAGAGATGAGTACTAATTATTTTGGAAAGAGTAGTCTAAGTCCCCTCACACGTTGTTCATAATATGGGTGAGCAGAGTAGGTGAGGCAGATGATTGAAGAAATTCTTCTTGCTTCCGGCAATAGGAATTATCCTAATTCAAGCCTCTCCGCTTTTGTCTTCTTTCGGCATTAAAGCAAACATGATGATAGAGCATTCGCTGACTATGAGAAGCCTGGGCCGTGGTATGGTGTGTTCGGACCCCCCTACTGCTATGCTTCCTCCACCATGGCTCCAGACCATAGAGATGAAAGCCTTGTTTGTCGACTGGCATATTCGGAAAGAGGACATAAGAAGGAGTCTTCCTAGTTGTATCTGTCTCATTCTTGTCTTTGTCCTCAGAAGTCACTTACCTGTAAAAAAACAAGCAAAGACGGCCGGCGCATCTCGCTCCCCAAAACATCGACTTGTTTGTCAAAGTGTAGAAGTTAGGAAAGCTATAAAAGAATGAAGTGCCGTGAAAGAAAACATCAAGAAAGACAGAAGTGCATTTCAAAAGTGAAGTGAAACGGAAAGCTAGTTTTTGACAAACTAGACAACTAGCCGCTGCGCGCCTATGCTTGTTTGCTTCTTGGGCCGAAGCAACGAAGTAAGAAAAGTCCGCCTTTCAAAGACCAAAGGGAAGACCTACCCTCTAGTTATTGTCCTAGCCTGAACTTTGGAACAAGTTTATCAACCTTCTTCTCAACTATCTTACTTTCTATAAATCTTAAGCTTGCTATCTCCTGGAACTACATCTTCTCAACTATGTATGTCCTGGTGTCTTCTTAGTCAATAATATATGCTATTCTTCTTCCTTCGTGCTGGATAATTGAGTAGAAAATTCTTGCATCTGGAACAATACTTTGCTCTAGCCTCACACACCCAGGCCTAGGAGAGAAGACTTCCATATTGGCATGCCGTAACACTTTCTTCAATACGTATGGGTCTTCAAATGCTACTGGTAGAAAGGTACTGCAGCCGCGGGCGGTCTTGTGGCATGGTGCTTTGGTACTGTATAACCTTTCTTTGATCTGCTAACGCTAAATGCGAAGAACTTAGGGTGGGGGGACTTGATATGGCATAGAGGGGCTTACTTACTGCTTCTATTGCTATTATCTTGAAGTTCCTAGTCTGAACAATCCTAGCTCAGTAACACCTTTCCTAACGCTTTATGTATTCCCGCGCAGGATCTAATTGACTCCCGGAACACCGAATACATCGCTGGGTCTATTGCATCTTATCTTTACGGCTTCTACGCTACTTCTAAGTCAGTCAATTAGTCATTGTAAGTAAATTAGTCATTACGTGTGTGGTAAATCCAATTAGGTAGGAAGAGAAATCCGTAATAAGTATGGAAGAGAATTATCTTGTACCGAGGCCGAACTATCAGAGTGAGAGGAATAATCCAGCCTTTACTATACCTTTTTTACTTGCTTACCTGAACCAAGCACCTTACTTAGCCTTGAAGAAGAACTAGCGCTTTTGCTTTGTCTGCTCTGTCCTACCTGTACCCCTCTAATAGGTATATATAGTTCGGCTACTCTACCTTTCTTTGCCTTCCCCAAAAAACTGGCATTACTATTTCCTAATAGAATATTAGGTTATTATTTATCTAATCCGCGCTCTCGTTCTTATAACGCTGTGGAAGAAAGTCATAAGGGAGTCTTTCAACCTGCTCTATAATGAGGAGTACACTTTTATCTCACTTCTTCACGCTGCTGGACAGAGGACCACTCTTCCAATTGTTATATGCCTATTGCCTACTTCCTTTCCAACTCTCATAAATATGGCTACTGGGTCAATACCAAGGCACCTATCTTTTACTTATACATCATCCGAAAGGCTAGCTTATACATCATTAGGGCTAGACTAGTAAATCCCCGGGCTTGCTTAATAAAGCCAAGCTGTGGAACGAAAGAAAAAGAAAGGATATCAGTCTGGAATATAGGCGTAAGGAAACAAGGACCTATTCAAAGCTATATATATTGAAAATAAAATAACTAGAGTAATGTTTTCACTAAATTCTTGAAAAAGAAGGAAGAACTGTTTCTTTGCTCTTTTTGGCTCTACACATTAGTAGTTACTCGCTGGCACAAGTGTTTTTAGTTCTGAAAAAGAAAGGATTTAAGAATAAGACACGTGTACACCTTGCCAACTCGGGATGCATATGCTTGCTCGGATAATATAATGCAAACTCACTAGATGCTCCTGTGACAAGCTCTCGATTACTATACCCTTCTCTCATGAGCCTTTTTCCTTGACTCTTCCGCTCCGTTCCACTCCTGAGTCTTTCTTCTCCAGTAGCAGCTGTCTTTGGGTAATAGAGTCCTCGTCTGCTTATTCGCTAGCCTCTCTTGCTTTGCGGGTTGTTTAGTTCATTCAAAAAGAAAGATACCTGCCTTCTATTCAACATATCTCGTATGCTGGTTAGCTTCTCTATGTTCGCTTACACCTCCAAAGTGAAGAAAAGAAGTGGATTGGTTAGAATGGGCGCTAAGAAAATGCATTGCAAAAACCTTGTTGTACCGTTCGAAAACAACTTCCCTACTAAATGGATTTCGTTCAGTGAGCTACCGTTCTATTAGAACTTGGAACTTCGACTGCACTTTCTTGGGCTGTGCCCTCCGCCCAATCCCTTAATTTATTGCAGAACCTCATATTATAATATAATAGATTCTAACTATCTTTCTCCGAGCTCCAGAGAGGGATTCATCGTCCTACTTTCTTTCCCCATTTCCCGTTCAAGCGGTAGTTACGACGGGGGATCAGTCTTTCAAATCTCCCTGTCGCTAGTCAGTCAAGTAGTTCTTGAGTGGACTCGAGGGGCTCTATTGAAAGATCTAACCGCCGGCCACTTCCACCTTCCAAAATGGTGTTTCCTTTGGCATAGACCGGAATAGCTGCATCATAACATATTCTAATACTATATTTCTGAACAATGGGACGGACTGTTCCCTTTCAGTGGGACTGGGGCCATACGCGATAAGGGCGCACAACTGCCATCTCAAAAGGCATCGAAGCAGTTGATCTAGTTTCATAAGTGGATCTAGTTTCAACCGAAGCAAGGACGGCAGCTTCTTCTTTTTCTTCTTCTGTGGATTCAGTTTATGAAGAAGCATCCAAGTAAGAAATGATAGATAGAGCTCCGTGTACACCTCCCTCCGTGTATGCCTCTCTCATTAATCAGATACGCGACTCTGATTAAACTACTCAGTAATAATCGCCTCTCTCTCATCTCTCTGCTCAGAGATTCGAAACCCTAGCGCTCCTCTCTCTCCCTCTCGCTATCTCTGAACGATCAGAGAATAGGTAAGGAGATCGGATTTTCTATGAATGGATCAGATCGGCTACCTTACTCTTTAAGGATTCTTCTTGAATCGGTAATAAGAAACCGTCACGAAGGATGTGGAGAAGATTTTAGACCGGGAGAATACTGCCACCAAGCAAGTAGAGATCCAATTCAAGCCTGCACGTGTTCTCCTTCAGGTCTCTCTCTTTCCCCCTTCCCACATTGACTTTTACTTCAATTTGGTTTGTTTTTTGTTCTTAAATTTGAACTTACTTTTGCTTGTCAATTCCAAATTGTTTGTGTTTTGTCTGACAGTGATGGTACTCTGTTCAAAACCAATTAAATGAAATTCTTTTTCATTATGTATCTGTGCTCTTCCTGGCTCTTTTTGGCTCGAGCGAGCTCTTTTTGCTCTTTTTGGCTCTTTTTGGCTCTACACGTTAGTAGTGTAGAGCTCATTAGTAGTGTAGAGCTCGTTAGTAGTTACGAGCTCATTAGTAGTTACTCGCTGGATGTAGCGAGCCAACCAACAGAAAGGAAGAACCATAAAAATGAAGTATCCCATTCTCTTGAGGATCCGAGTTTGAGTTTGAATCGTCGATATGTGGTGCCCATTCCACTACGAAATCTATTTTTCCCTGGGATTTTATTGCGTTCCTAGGTTGAAATGTCCCTCCATATTGACTGAATTCTGCTACCCCCTTAACCATACGGCCAGATTGTTCAGGCTTTTCAAGAATGGTTTTTTTGGTAGATTTGTAACCACTTTTATTGGGTTGGATTGGAAGTAATGCTTTCAAATTCTTTCTAGAAGGGAGAACTATGGTCAAAACCATCTTTTCATTTCAATATTAGAGTATCTTCACTGGCTCCGCATCTGAATGTGGTTGAGTACCACGGTGGAGCAAAGGCGAGGGCTATAATTCGTCAGTACGAGTGGCATGCTACTGGGTCTGGCCCGGTTCGTTCGTCCAAGTCCACCAAAGCATATAAGTTCAGCGTGCTCCTGACCAGGTGGTTCTCGCTGATGCTTCGTACCTTCGCAATGTCCCTTGGGGAGTTCTAATAGTAGTAGAGGTAGGGGCACCAACTAAATAAAGAAAAAAAGTAGCTATTCATTCAGCCTTCTGAACACTTTCTCGTTTCAGCATAGGGTTTTACTGACCCCTGCATAACAACATAGGGGAGATGTACAACCTGTGGCTTTGGCTCTGGTGACCTAGGTATCAGGGGAGATGTCTTGTTCTTTCAGACCCGACCAGTATGGCAGGTTATTACAGTTCTATATCTTAATATTACACCTGCTGCCAGTTTAGTATCTGCGTCTAAAAGGCGGTACTGGTACGGGTACCGGCAAGTAAGCACTCTTTTAAGAGAATGAATAATATAAAATATGGTAAGGAGATTTTCAAGCAGAGGCAAAAGAGAAGGGTCCACTTCCGGCTGATTTCCTCTGGGAACCCGCAAGCCCGCCTCGGGAAGGAACATTTGTACCAGAATTTGGTACAAAACCACCAGTTGTTACATCTTTAGGTATAAAGGATGAATTTCTTAAGACAGGTGTTTCCAGAGACTTCTGTGCACTATGAGGTCGGTGACCATGAGGTACTTGAGCAGGATTCAGAAATGGAACCGTACCATTTGTGTGATGCTAGTAAGGTTAATGTTGCATGTGAGGAGGCATTATCTGTGAAGGAGGATGGGTTTGCTCATGCTGATGTAGCGGCTACCTCTGTGGAAGTTCACGAACTGTTGCAAGAGGATTTGGAGACTAACTCTCAGAAAATATTTGAAGAGGCGGAGTGGTATGGAAAGATTTATGAACTCCGAAGGGGGCCTGGAAGAGTGCAAATAGAAATATTTTGATCTCCGACAAAGACCAGGAGGACAGACTGCATTAGTATGGTCCGGGCACGTGAAATGGAGCTAGCATTTGACTGGCATCCTACTAACAACTAAGGAGCAGATGTTCTGGAATTGGGTGAGCGCAGTCATGAATGGAGGGGGCCTAGCCTAATAGGTTGCACAACCGATGCTTTCGACCCAGCGAGTGAAACTACAGTGGAACGAGCCAAGAGAAGCAAGGGCACTTTCTCAGTGCATTGGAGATGTTCAGACCTAGGCATAAGCAGAGGGTCATTCATTCGTGCAAACAACATATTAAGACTGGTTCATTACTTATGTCCAAGAACCGCTCCTATACCCTTTTTAAGGTCTTCGCCAGGGAATGGTTCAAGCTCATACTAGACCTGTCCAAGTTCTTTGTGTTATGCCCCGCTCACACAATAAAATCATCAAAGACCTTATGTGCAAATAAAAAAACTAATTGTACTGATCAGGTATGCACTTAAACCAGCACCGATTCTCACCACTGGCTACAAACTAAACTAAGCAATAGAAAAACACCAATCAAAATAGACGCCTTCCTTTCTCTCATTGTGGACCGATTGGTCCGTCCACTTACTCCCAGAGAGCTTTCTCCAAAAAAAAGCTTAAACCAAGGTCCAGTAGAGGCCGAGATAAGGATTCCACAAGACCTGGGTTTTCTACTCCGGGCGCAGGAAAGAACTGGATAAAAGCCGGTGCATCGATAAACATCAAATTCGCCTTAACTGGCAATTTTAGATAGCTTGTCAAATAAGTCACGAGGGATGCTACGGTCAGCCGGTCAGAAACAGCATTGAGAAGCTCGTACCCGAGTTCGTTGCAGACAAAGTATGGGCCCACCTCAGAGGTGTTGGAAAAGACCCCAAACTAGCCATTTGCTGCTAGTGGAACCAAGGGAGGACCCGTGAAATGAGGATTGCCTATTTCAAAATAACGAGCAAGCCAATTACACCGAAGAGAAAAGTGGAGATGGAAGCAAATTTTCTGCATGTCAAGCAGCCGTTGAGCAAAAGGATGATGTGTGGTACATCGATAGCGGGTGTAGCAACCACATGACCGGAGACGAGGCGGTCTTTTGTAAGCTTGGGCCGCCACTACTAAAATCACAATGGGTAATGAATGGTGCGGTTGTGAAATCGAAGGGAAAGGCCACGATTGCCGTTGCATCAAAGCGCCGGCCGAATGTTGCTACATCACGTCATTACCATTAAAAATAACATAGTGTAGGCAATTCTAAGGCGCATATAAAATAGAAATATGCATAGTGAAGTATCCATGCGCCAATAACAAACATTTACTAAGGAAAAGTTTAGCAGCTTTAATCACAAAAAAGAAAGATCAAAGCACCTGGAATAGACGGATCTGAAACTGGCCGTTAGGGTTAGCTCTTTTGTCGTTGATTGCACCAATATCCCTGCTCGTGGGACCCTTCCCAGAACCACGACGGAGAATAAAGAACGGCTCTTTAACTACATCCGCGAAAGACCTAACGAGCGCCGAGTACGCACCAAGATCTATCTAAAATGTTCATTCAGTATATATATATAATTATGTAAAAAAGCAAAATAGAAAATAAAAAGAGAAAAGAAGATTTGAAAGACCAAAGAATGATCGCTTCAATGCCAACCAAAGTCATCCTGCCCCAAGCTAGCTCCATCTATAGCGTTAGGAACAATAGCTACGATCCCATTTTTCTTTATTTCCATTTTATCAACCTCTAGTGGTTCTACCCGAAAAAATAGAAACTTTATAGGAAACTCTAATCTCGTGACTCATTAGCCCTTTGTCAAAGCGGGGCATACATATCATGGAACGAGTGGGACAATTGGGCTGGACCAGAGGGAAGGGCGAAGCTTCACTTCACGTAGATCCATCCAATCCAATAGAAGAAGATACAACAAGCGGTGGTCATGTTATCGATATTTTCAAAAGACACCATGGGATTGAACTTACTTTTGAATGGGTTAAACAATAACCATACATGGATAGTACCTACTTGGGGTCCATAGGAAGCAACCATAAGCCCTACTACTCTTTTTTTGGTTCGATCAGAATACAAAGCTTCATTGTTCATCTTGAGAACTTACCATTACTCATCTATAAGGGGAGAGTAGGTGCTATGTGACTTGTATATGCCGAGTCACCAAGCACTTGAATTACCTGACATGACAGGCTTTCAATGCCCGGGATGGGATGTCCATTAACTCAGGTGGCATAAACTCCTTTAGAGTTATTGGAAACTTAGACACGCCATTCACTAGGTGAGTATGAATTCCTTTGCTCTTTTTTTGGTCTTTGCCCCCAGCGAGTGTAACTACAGTGAAACGAGCGAGTAACGTAGGCACGAGCGAGTAACGTAGGCATGAGCTCTACACTACGGCACGAGCTCTACACTACTAATGAGCTCTACACTACGGCACGAGCTCTACACTACTAATGAGCTCTACACTACTAACGTGTAGAGCCAAAAAGAGCCAAAAAGAGCAGAAAGACGAGCAAAAAGAGCTGGCAACAATAAAAATAAAGAGCCAGTGTATGTAGAACTGGCCATGCCATCAGGAGAGCGTCACCAGGTCTTTGGCCTCATTACATACGCGCACAACACAACCATCGTTGCCGACATACCATCAGCAATCATAGTTGACGAAGTGATGAACCAGACCTATTTCTTCATTATCTCTGGGTTCTTTTTACTGACAGAGTAGGCAGCTACTCAGCTGTGAGGGAATGGCGAATAATGTTTGCGAGGGAGGACTATGGTCAAAGCTATGCTCAAAAGTAGGTAGGTGGTCGACAACATGGGTATCCCTTGCCAACTCTTGACCAGAGATACAAAGCACCTGCTGCTTCAGCATATCTCAGTAGCTTGCAGGAAGAGAAAGATGGACTGAAACACTATAGATCTTCGCGTGATCCGCTTCCCCCAGACCAGCCAATAGAAGAAATAGAAAAGAAAGGCTTATATACTACATTAGATAGCAAGTGGAAGGATTTGCCAATGCGAAATTGAGTAGTACTTTCTTAATATCATGCGAACGGAAGGCTGGTACCGATGCCCAGGCTATATATACGCTTGTCAATTCTTGGTGTCACTCGTAAGTCAGCAAATCAAAGCAAAGGAAATGGCATCGAAAAAACATATCTGCCTTACACCAGCAAGCACGATCAACCATACATAAGTTTAGGCTGGTGATGTACATCTTCTGACCTATTCATTCAGTAATCTTACTTAATTTCTATATTTGCCTTCTTCTAAACCCTTACGAAATTGAGCGTATAGTAATGAATATCCCCTATTTTTCAATAAATCATCGTGGAACACTCTCATTTGAGATAAGTTATTATTCTTATACATTTCGCGAAGGAAGTTTTCAATACATGTTTGGATCTGAGAGTCGGGTATGCATCCAGCATAGCCAGGTATGAGCAGGTTTTTCTGCAAACCACGCTCAGTCCTAAATATATTGGTTAGCTTACCCCTTCTTCAAACTGTTGGTTTAATAAGTATAAAGGCACCCCA